GAACGCTAGCCTTCCTTCCTTATCTGAAAAGCTATTTATCTCAGAAACGCCCAAAGCTACCAGCAAGAGAGAGGCTGGACGGTGAGGCAGATAAAGAGAGAAAAAAAAAGCAGCAGCATAAGCAAGGTTTCGAGTAGAATATACTAAGCTTTTGAGTAAGTAAGATGGATTATCTGGTGGGTTCTTTGCACCCAGAAAAAGTGTAGCAGCTAGATTTCGATTCATCCTCTTCTTCCTTTGATTTCATAACTGGGCGTTGAACCCATTTCGATGCATTGTCTGAAGCGTATCCCCGAGTCCTTACCGGTCCAGTCGAAGTGAAGAGTTGAGTGGACGGTCTTGGTAAGTCCCATTGTTCATTGATCCCCCCAATGCTTTGTGAGTCTGTCGGGCATGACGCGCTTGTGCCTCTCCCTGTTCATCAATAATAGATAGCAGCTAATCCAGTTGATCCCGGGGCGAAGCCAATTTCAGTTTATCTTAAAGCAAGCATATCTTTGTTCAAGTTTTCGTTTTTCCGGGTATGAGGCAAAACCAAAGCGTCAAGTGGCCAGGCTGGTTGAACCCCCGAAAGAAGCACCAATCGCTATCATGGTTGGAGCATAGATAGCTTCGGTATGGGTAGAGGTCAAATGCACACATCTACCAGGTAGGTGAAAATCATTCCATACCTATATCTGGTAATAGGCCTCCAATTACTTCAGCCTAAAACGAACTCTGAGGCCGGGTCAACAATCGTGACGGTTGCATTCCCCCGTTCGAGAGTCAGAATCCTAGCCAGGCGAAGATCCACTGGATGGTGGGCGGAGTGGAAGCAGAACCGGAAAAGGCAGCAATTCCAGAGACGGTTGACCGAGCGGAGGCATCTGCCTTTAGAACGAGCAAAAGCGAGACAGTTAAATAGACGTCCAGTCCCCGATCCCGTTGACTGAGAACCAAAAAAGCAGTGGCCCGTAGCTTTTGAATAGAGAGATTGAATCAGCTTCAGGCTTGAAAGCAAAATAAGCGTTTTTTTTTTCGCGTAACGCTTTCTTTCAAGGGTCAAAGCCTCATATCCGTTGTTATAGAAAGTCGTCAGGCGCCCAACTTTTTTACCCAAAAGAGGGAACTTCAGGACCATCTCCCGCTTATTGATTAAATTATGAAACTCGATCGGCTACTAGAAAGGAGCAAGGGCCAAGGACGGCACTCAACGAGCAGACGAAGAACGAATGGTAGGAGCCGACAAACAAAGAAAGAGTAGTGCCGGTTCAGTGAAGTCAAGTCTTTACGTCTATAGGGGCTCCCTGACGATCCCGAACCTTCCTGACGTGTTGGGTATGTGTTGTTTCTTGGCACTACTCTTTCTTATGTAAACTTTGTTTGAAGGGGTTAGGGATACAGAGCTTGACTTGAAAACAAAGAACTGGCACTGCCCCTCCCCGGCCTCCGGCCTCCAGCGCTTTTTGCCTTCTTTAAGTCCAGGATAAAAAAAGGATTCCTCCCCGAGCGATTGAGAGTGGATTTCAAGTTCGATAGTGTCGAGAAGGTATTAGCCACCGGTGACCGTACTTTCGTAAAAGCACCATTTAAGGTGGTTCCTCTCTTTCCTCTTGAACCTCGAACATAAAATCGATCTCGCCATCAGCTCGACTAAGAGTTCTTTTTCAAAAAAAAAGGAAACTGAACTTGACTTAAGACGAAGAAAGCGAGTGCCGAAAAAACCGCTTTCTGTCAGCTTCTACTAGTCATTTTGACGTTTATGAAAGAAAAGTAAGGCAAGCTTTAGCTTGACTTGACTTGGCCTGCGTGCATTATACCTACCCCCTTTTTTCATAATTTCTAACTCAAGATTCATTTCTTTGTTGAGATTGAAATGAAAGCATAACTCTTTGCTTTCAGTCTTCTAACTCTTTTTTTTAGCTTGCTTTGTGGAGGTCTCTCGGGTGTGCAGATCCGATCAGTCTCGTGATGAAGAGAAGTCAAATACGATCTTATTAGGTCGTCACGACAACTCAATTTGTCCGGTTCGGGGCGTAAAAGGGAGGGGAGATTTTCTCTTCATCCGGGGGTTCATTTCATTCATTTTGAACTAAGTTAAGTAAGGCTGATTAGTGAGGTCTTAAAAACTTCATAGAATTAACAATCAAAGTTTGTGCTTTCAGCAAGTAGGCAAGGCGAATGGTTTCTATGTTTTTTAATCGGATACCAATTGCTTGGATGCGTTTGAAAGCAAAGAGATGACTTGCTTGCAGAAAAAATGGACGGGTTGGTTTGTGTCTTCGTAACTTTTGGTCCATTTATTGATGGGCGAACGACGGGGATTGAACCCGCGCGTGGTGGATTCACAATCCACTGCCTTGATCCACTTGGCTACATCCGCCCTTACCCCCGAACGGGTTTCAGTCTCTATCTACGATCAGATCCTTTCAGAACCCCTATGACCGCTATCAAAGAGAAGCTTTTTCCTATACTATATACTAAGAGTCTATTCTTTCGTTTCATTTTGGAATTAGGTTTCAGCCTTGGCTTCAACAATCGATACCGATTGCCTGGCCTTCAAAGGTTGGGCTGTTCACTTCATTGATTTGACTTCACTTTACTGAATATTCAAATCTTCATCTTCATAGGGGGCAGGCGGGCAGTGAAGGCTCATTTAGTAGACAGCGAGCGAGCAGCAAGCACCTACTCCTATCCTATCCAGCAAGCTCCGCAACAAAACAAAAGCGAAGCGAGAAAAAGCTTATTCTTAAATTGATTCAGAGAAAGCCATTCTTGCAGAACAAAGTCGCGGAGCTTATTTATGAAGCGCACCCCTAAACTACAAGCTTTGAAGCCCCTACTTCTTTCTATTTATAGGCAATGAAAGAAAAGAAGAATCTTTCTACAAACCTTTCTCTAATCTAAGGCGTCTCGGACGTTCTTCGTTTGAGCGGAGCCACCTTTCAGTCTGTAAGGTTGTCAAAGGGCGAAAGTCAACTTTCCTTTATGACTAAACTAATCTAATAGGGCGAGGGCGCTAACGAACTTCAAAGGGTAGCCTATCTATAGCTATATATATATAGATAGTAACAGGCGCCTGACGAAGTGCATAGAATAGAATGCCCTTCTTTCTCAAAGTAAAGTTTCTCCCTTTAAGCTGACGAAAGATTGCAGGGGATCGTCGATCTCTTCCTTCAGGTGGCTCCGCCCGCACTATTCATCTCTTTTTTCAAATGGATATATGACGGGGTCTCTCTTGTTCATAGATCTTGAAAGCAGATCAATATCCATTTCTCTTCAGATCTCTCTATCGATAGAAAGATATAGATCTCTATCTGGATCTATCTCCATATCGTCATATAGAAGAACCAACACAACCACTTCAAGGGCGTAACCAACGGAAGGTTCTCACCCTGTCCCAGACATTGTTCTCCGACGATGTCCCCTGGACGGAAGGGGCCACCATTCTCTTTCTTCAATCGTTCCGATCAGGACTTCTGGGTTGGTTCGTTTCCTCCTCCTATCTACGCAATTTTCTGTCTTCGTTCGTGATCATGTTGGGCGAAAGGTAGTTGTAGAGGAGCGGATGTGAAACGGCGATCCCCCCCCCCTCGAGAAGAACTAGTTTCATAATTTAAGGAGAGCGGATTCGATTAGGTTCTAATTCAGCACATACCAAATGACCACGTAACATGTTGAAATCCTTGTTACGCTGGTTTGTTTTATTTTCTTAATGTAATATGAAATTTCTTCTTCTCTTTTGTAGTGCTGAAAAGGTCCCTAAAAGGTCCTGGCGGAGCGTGTTCAAACACGCTCGGCAATGAAAGGGGCTTCTCTTACGAGTTCCTTTAATTGTCTCTGCGTCTCTATCAGTTGAAGTTGGACTTGCTTCAGTTGATTTCGTGAGAAAAGTGTTGGCAATGAAACGGAAATCAGGTCTGTTATTTACTGCCTTATATTTCATATATGTTCTGTTAGCCTTCAGCGCTTCTATGCTGGTAGCTTTCAGAAAACATACTCTCTTTCTGTTTCCGTGTCTTTAACTCGTTCTGGACTTCAACGAATCATTCCTTCTGTTATAAGACGAGCTATTCGGAAGAAAGATTCGTTGGCAGATAGACTGGTCAGATTAGATCTCTGAAGGTTTGGTTTAGCGCAGATTGTAGAATTAGCTCCACGTGTAAGTAGAGCAACATTCTCATCCATAGCTACTCCTACCAAAGATAGAGAATCTGTTCGTACTCGGCATGATGAAATCATCATTCGAGAGGTGGAGGAAAGTCTATCTTCCAAACGTCCATACTATACCTTTAACACTTTGTATGGTATGGGAACCTAAAAGGAAAAGTACCCCTCTGACTGATAGGTATATATCCCGTTACAGGATATTGCCTGAAGTTAGAATGAAACATCTCAATTATCTTTTTATCAAAGTAAATTGAAAACATGAGATGGCTTCATTTATCTGGAATGTATGTATTTGACATAGTATTCCAGATGGGTTCTTTTCTCCTGGTATATTATGGTCTAAATGGGTTAAATACCCTGACGATCGTAATAATAGACGGTTTGCTAATTGGAACTAAGAGTCTTTTGAGGCTCAAGTTGGACCTCATATGTCGACTATATTGCCGGCGAAGGTATTCCATTAGTAACAGGTAGGTTAGCTCAGACACTCTATTGAGCTGGTAAGCGAAGAATCAAAGCTATATGTAATTATGTAAAACAAAGATTACTTCTACGGAGGTTACGGAAATGAAATCTGCTTTATGTATATTCTTTTGATTTCAAATCTGCAACTGACCGTTGGCCATTGAGTGTTATTTACACCATGATGGAGCTCCTATGGGGCCATGGCATCCTCAATAGTCAACAGTACTGAAGGTCTTAACACTTTCAAAGTAACAAAACTTTCAGTTAACAGGAACGTGAAATAGCCTTCGACGCCGGGCAGCCTTTAGGCTATTACGGCTCCTGGTCACTTTTCTCTCTGTCACACCATTATCTGGTATGGTTGGCAGCATAAACTGCTGGAGAGCAGAGAAAGACTCCGTTCACTGACTATGCTGTTCTTGGAGATGACGTAGTCATTGCCAATGACAAGGTTGCAGCGCAGTACACTTCACTTCTTGACTTTGAAAGTGTGTCCATCTCTTATTCTTTATCTATTATTTCTCATGATGGAGCACTAGAATTTGCTAAGAAGTTTTGGGTTAAAGGTTTGCAGGTTGATTTATCACCTGTTTCCCAACAATCTTTGTTGTGTTGCCGATCTACTATAGGTCTATGCCAACTAGGAGCGAAGTCGTCTTTGGATATGAATAGACTTCAGCGTGAAGGTGGTGCAGGCTATAGAGTTCGTGCACGCTTGATGTCTACTCAGTCTAAACGCTGGGAACGATTGAAAGCTGCTGCCGCAAAACAAAATGGGAAGCAGGCAGCGATTACCTTGTTAATGGTGGATTGGAAGAGGTATGCCTATAAATCGCAATCGTCAGGGTAAGATGATCGCTTATCTCCGATTTGAATTGAAGCCTAAGGAGATAGGACTCGTACCAGATGAGTTGTGCTTTGATGGTGAAATTGAATTTCATGAGAGAACCATTGTTTTTCATTGGATGAAACAATGGCTCAAATGGGTTCAATGGTACTATACCGACGCATGGTCTCCTGAAGTATCTATTGATCAAATGTTTTCAGCACCTATGTGTGCAACTAACTGGAAAAGACTCCATTTTGATGAGAATCTCTTCTTCTTTGGTCTTTTCTGGAAGTTGTACGACATGGCTGCTGGCTGGAGTATGTCGACTACACCTAATTGGTTGTTAGATCCGAATACTACAGTAACACATGATCGATGGATAGACGGAGGATTCTCTGGTTCCGACTTCATCATGGCTCCTGTCATCTTATCAATGACAGAAGAGAAAGAGCGCAGACTATAAGACTGACGGTGCACCTGAGCACATAGTCCCAGAGGGAAATACTCGCTGCTGAAAGGCAGTGGGGGGTGGCCTGTGGGTAATATAGTTGTGAGGCTGATAACCTCGCTACTATACACCCGACTATAAGAAGTGCTAAGATATTTTCTTCCTCCTCCCACGGAACACTAACAGAATCTCGCGTTGGCCTTACCTTCTTCATTCATGACCGAGTAAGATGCTGGAAATAGACTTCGCCAAATCCCTTTTCATTACATCCAACCGAAGCTACTTCAGCTACCGTAGTCCTTGCTGATTTCTCAGATTGGCCCTCTTCCCCCATTGTCAACTCGCTTGCCCCGGCTCAAAGAACTCTCTTGAGGAAGTTACTTCGCTCACTGAAGACCAAGCAGCCATTCTGGATTAAAGGACACAAGCCTGCTATTCACTCGCTTTCTTTTTGAAAGTAGGATCTTGCCGGTTACACCCTTTTAAGCCATTTACCATTCGTAGGGTATTGATTCTTTAAGGCCAGGGGCTGGGTATGATTAGGATGTTGCTTCTTTATGTTGAAAGAGATTTCCCGGTGTGAATTTATCCCTTACTGATCAGACTCCAAGAGCGACAACTGCGCTTAGGCCTACAACGTTTAGCCGTGAACCAGAGCTAATGATTGGAGATCTTCGTACGTTATAGTACACTCCTTCTCCAGACCAAGAGCTAGCCAAAAGAGCTTGACCAGACTCATTCCGTCTACTGAGACCGTCATTATAGAGACTCTACTTAAAGAACGTATCGCCATGAGCCTGCCCGTGCCCCTACGAAAGAATTGAATCAGTAACTGCAAAAGCTACCTGGAGAGCTAACTGGCAAGAAGCAAAAATCTTCCCAGCTAATCAGTGAGTAGTGGTCAAAGAGAGTCTATATTTATTATTAAGAAATGTGGGATCTAGTTTAAGTTTCACCTTATTCAAGAATCATTCTCCTAGTAAATTCGTTAGCTAATTCATCAACGCCTTGAGCTTGCTTCTATTATGATAGAGATAGTGACTTTGAAAGAGCGGCTTCGTGATACTGCGAATTAGATCATTCAATTGCATCGCCATATCATAATAATATAAAGTTTTATTGCAGCGGAATCTATGGGATAAACGAACTTTTAATCAAATACGGATTCGATTCCGAATCTTATAGTTATTCCTTTCCTTGCTTGACTTTGACCTTGTCCTCGCCAGGAAGAAAAAGAATCTTTCTAGGTCGCATTCGATCGTCAGAAAGATTCTTCTTCGAAGCATGAACCATCCGCGACTAAGACTCAAAAACTTGCCTTGGAGTCTTAGTCTTAGCTCGCGCTGCACCTGGACTGGTTATCTCGAAAGCTCTGGTTGAATAAAAGTAGACTTTTATTTATTTATTGGTGTTTAAGGACTTCTTTCACTCAACAATCAGTTATCCGGGGACCAAAACGAAGAAAGAAGTAGCCTTTCCTTAAGCGTCCGTTCGCCTCAGGCAATGGCAATTCTTGGTCAAATGCCGCATTCTAAAGGACTCGCTACGCTACCGATTTCCCTGCTTCTGAATCTCGGTTTTTGATAATGCTTGACTCAAACTAAACAATTGACTTTAGTCTCTTTTCAAGTGAAATAGATACTGCTGGTCACATAGCCGTTGGGCTACCGCAGGAAGTCAGCTTCGCCTGTGACCTTAAGGAATACAAAATGTTACCCTCCATTCGGTTTTTTTCTTTCCTTTGCCTGCTATTCTTTCCGTCATCCGTTTCACCCTTAACTAGCTAACGTCATGGGACGTCGCGGTAATGCCAAATGCAAGACCTGGACCTGGTTCACGAAGTCAAGCAGCAAAGCCCTCTTTCTCTTCGGGAGCTTTCGTAACGGCTATAAAGAATGGATCTTTCTCCGCTTTCTTCTTTGCTATTGGGAAGTTCTTTCTAAACAAAGTAAAGTATTCTCTTTTAGCTAAAACGAAATATCATAAGAAAAGAAAGGTGCCTTTTTCACTGAAGGAGAAAGTCGATCGTCAAAGCAAGGCCCAATAGAGCGACGCCGTGTGTAGACCGAAATGGTCTCGCGAAGCCGGCACCCCTTTGCTGCAGATCCTATCTGAGAAAAGAAGAGAACACTCCCTTTATCAATAGAGTTAACGAAGTTCTGCGTGATGCTTAAGACATGCAAGTAGAACGCTGTCTTCAGACTACTTCAGTCAGTGCCTCATTCAGTCCCGTGCTGTCTCTTGGTCAACAACCACACAACTCACTAACATTCTTCACTACTCCTATCAGGAAAAACTTCTGTCTGGAGGGAATAATCGAATATTAAGTTCATTATGTTAGAATTTGCGCCTATTTGCATCTATTTAGTGATCAGTCTGCTAGTTTCTTTGATCCCACTCGGTGTTCCTTTTCCATTTTCTTCTAATAGTTCGACTTATCCAGAAAAATTGTCGGCCTACGAATGTGGTTTCGATCCTTTCGGTGATGCCAGAAGTCGTTTCGATATTCGATTTTATCTTGTTTCAATTTTATTTATTATCCTTGATCCGGAAGTAACCTTTTTCTTTCCTTGGGCAGTACCTCTCAACAAGATTGATCCGTTTGGATCTTGGTCCATGATGGCCTTTTTATTGATTTTAACGATAGGATTTCTCTATGAATGGAAAAGGGGTGCTTTGGATCGGGAGTAATCAGACGCGATAGGGCAAATAAAGGGGGGAAGGACAAAGGAAAGAGCGATGCCTACAATAAATCAATTGATTCGTCATGGTAGAAAAGAAAAACGGCGCACGGACCGTACTCGAGCTTCGGATCAATGTCCCCAGAAGCAAGGAGTACGCCCGCGTGTTTCAACGAGAACACCGAAAAAACCTAATTCAGCTCTACGTAAGATAGCCAAAGTACGGTTGAGCAATCGACATGATATATTTGCTCACATTCCGGGCGAAGGTCATAATTTGCAGGAACATTCTATGGTCTTAATAAGAGGAGGTAGAGTGAAAGATTCGCCAGGTGTGAAATCCCATTGTATTCGAGGAGTCAAGGATTTGCTGGGAATTCCGGATCGAAGAAGAGGCAGATCAAAATATGGTGCAGAAAAACCCAAATCGATATGAATGGAAGATGCCTCTGAAACTTCTTTCAAGCCAGGTTGACTTCGATGTTACGCAGCGTTCAGAACCAGCCTTGAAGTGAATGAAGACGAAGGGATAGATAGTATGGTCTTAGTTGGATATGCTGCGACGATTTAGATGCGTCTGATTTTGACTTCCCTTCCTTTCTTTTCCAAAACGACGTTCTGCTTACTGCTTGGATTCCCCTCATGGCTAAAAGAATTTATCTCACGCCAAACATAGTAAGTATATGACTGCTGTAAAGCAGAGCTTTAGGATCATCAGGCGAGTCAAGGCCGAATTCTTAGTTTTTATCTTAATTAACCCATCGGCAAACTGAAGGTTGGTTGCGGGCTGATCATATCCACATAACAAACAGAGCTGAGCCCAAATCAACCCTGCATAGCTGAATTGAAAGAGATGTTCGGCACTTTTTTCTTTAAGCATGCACAGGCCACAAAGAGTCACGGTGAAGGGAGAAAATCTGCTAACTCGATCTGCTGTAAGAGGCCCAGAGTTGAGGCGCTGCAAGCGATAATACTGTGCTTGGGGATATCGAATTTGTTCCAAACGATGCCTGCATAGTCGACCTTAGGATAGGTCTGCCTAATGATGTTCCAGGCTGTTTTGGAGTTTCAATTTCCATCCGGGCTGAGAGACCAAACGATCCTGTTTTCAACAGGGAGCTGCGGGAGTTCATAAAGAAAGGGTAATCTCTTGCATTGGACACTGTCCAGCCATTCAAAAGCGTTGAGGAAGGTTCCAATGCCTATTTTTGATTAAATCGCTTAGACGAGCATGGTCCGGGGGACCTCTTTCCATTAGAACAGCGACAAAGTAACTGTAGCTGATCGGGCCATTTCTAAGCCACGGACAATGCCACAGCTTCGCGCTTTCGCCATTACAAATCAACCTTTAGTGATAGCATTAGCCACATCATCCCTTACCGGCACTCCCCCAAGACTAAGAGCAGTCGGATGGAATATTAGCCACCCTTTTCTCCGTCGATATAGAAAATGAACCCATTGAGTCCAAATGGACCCATTATCATTAACTACTATCCAGAGTAGCTTTAACATGGCAGTCCTATTCCAGCCCTCAATAGTTCTGAAACCCAATCCACCTTCATCCTTCGGTCTACATTGGACCAGCTGATCGTATGGATCTTATAGGCGGGTTCAGGGCCTGACCAGACCAAAAGAAATCCCGAATGCGAAATGAAATGGATTGGGAGATATTATCCGGAAGCCTGAAAGCGGACGACCAATAGATGTGAAGGCTCGCAAGCACTGAGGAGATGAGCTCCATTCTTCCGGCATATGACAGCAGCCTTCTTTTTTTTTGATCCAATTTTTTTGAAATTCAGCACTTGGTTGATGGGCAAGGATCTGGTGGAACCCCAAAAAAAGAGAATTCCGGTTAGCCCTTGGTTTAGGTTCTTTTTCATTGGCATGTGATAGGGGCGGTCTACCGGTGAGAGCCAGAAGGGAAAGACATACACGGCATCAATCCAATCTCAAGAACTCTGATTCAACCATTTCTGTGTCGCTGACTGGGGTCTCTTCCCCTCTGGGGAATCCATAGAAAGCAAAACTCTTTCATAAAGTCTTTATTCTTTTTATTGCTTGCTGTCGGTCTTCTAGTCTGATCATGTCATGTGTCATGCTCATCTATTCTATATTCAAAGCAGGAGCCCATCCTTAGAAACGTGCCCCGGTTGTCATGTTTGTGTTTGTGTGTCTGAATGTCTGAGTGGGACTTTTCCTCGTGAATTGCCTTCTTTTCTTCGAGGCATGATCTTGCTACTTTTTTTTTGAGCCTTTGTTTGAGCGCCTGAATCAATTCAACAAAAAGAGGTCAAATCCCCGACTGTCTTCGAGAAAGCTCGACGCTTTCATCGTGAGTGAGAGAGGAATTGAGGCTGATCCAGCTAAAGTGAAAGCCGTTGTGAATCTATGCCGTCACCTCGTAACCTCAAAGAGTTGCGTAGTCTGCCGGGCCGGCTCCAGCCTTTGATCTCAAAAGTGCAAACTCGATGTCAATCCTTTTCCCGTCAAGACGCGAACTTTGTTTGGAGGCCAAAACACAAAGAAAAAGGCAGCGCCGAAGAAAGGAAAGAGCGAGATGGTGGTTTTTCTGGAACCCGCGAAGCGAAGATCGATGTCCGTCCCAGCCAGCCCATTCGACGAAGCAATCTTGGACCCTGAAGGCTGCGCTGTGCTTGGATGCACTTTTCTTCCACACGCCGGCGATGAGATGAAAAGCGCCCCCATTCAGTGGTTCCCGTGCCACCACAATGGCATGGCATCGAAAGAGTAGTGACCGGAACCTGTCCCTGACCAGCTCGTGACTAGCAGCCCGCTGCTGGTCGGCACAGCGTAGCGTCAAAGGCAGGTCTTTTTTATTGGCCCGCTGACCTTTTCTAGGCCTCCTTCCCGCGGAACTGGATTGTCGATATCGACCGAATTTGTACTAAGATCAGAAGAAAAAAGATCTTTTTTCTGCAACACTGCCTCTGTTTGAGACGCCCTATCATTGTCTTTCCTGCTGATCTTATTCAGACTCCTTCTGATTCCCTATGGAATTTTTCTATTTTCAGATCAATATATGAAAATGGCAGCTTACTAGACAACGCAGAAGGTTTATTCTCTCCATAGATGCCCGATTCGTTTCCTATATGCGCTTCCGTTCCATCCGACGGATCCTCCTAAAAAAGCGCGTAAGGGGCCACCCACCCTTTCCCCCTTACCCTCTCACTCCCTAAGGAATGAGAGGCCACATCTAACTCTGAAAAAAAACTGGAATACGAATGAGATCTATATGGATTCCTCCAACTCAATGAATGAAGAAAAGAGTAACAGGAATGAGATCTATATAAAGAAAAATACAAAAAGGAAAATGGTCAAACCATATCTGACTTTTTAACAACAAAAAAAGGCCAAGGAAAAGGAAGGAGGATAACCGCATGATCACCAAACCTTATCCGGCTTGGATAGATTCTGCGCCGTATACGCGTTGGTTCTCTCAGCCAGACTGAAAAATCTTCGACGGAACGGGAGACCCGCACCGGCATGACGCGCATTTCCTGTCCAGATGTTGGCCGGTAGCGCGGGGCACTGTGCCTTAGGTTAGGCTCTTCGTACAATTAATTATTGGATGGTCCCGCCCATTCTTATATTTATAGCGCCTGAACGCCCACCTCCTTTCCTTCTCTGATGAGATATGGAACTCAAAGCCATCCACTTCCGCCTCGCCCTTTAGTTCATTTCCTTGAAATTCACTTTACCACCATCTGAAATGCGCGAAACTTCGATTGGCGGAAGCCAGTCCATGAAGATTCTCCCTTTTCTTACGCGCAATTCCCCTCTTTCGGTAAGCATCCAGTATCTCATCAAATGAACATTTCTCTAAGCTTATCCTGTAGTTTATACGTCGTTTGAAAGCTGCTTCAAGGATCCAACGAATAGCTAAGGTTTGTTGACGATCCCTGGCTACAATCCCGGGGACATCATAAATTTTACCTGCTACTCTGACTTTTTCAACTTTGCATATGGGCTTGATATTCTCTACGGCGTCAACCATAAGTTTGATTACATCGCCTTCAGTTCGAGATAGGCGATGAAAAGTTTGATAAACAATAGCACGAACCCTCGTTCTTTTACCTTCTTTCATGTTCAAGTTGACCAATTTCTTGATCAATTGTTTTTGCTCACTATCTAAGCCACCCATATAACTGAGAATTTCCGAGCAATTGGTCGATGACGAGGCCGAAAAATTTCTATTACGCGATCCTTACTGTCCATCTTTATCAGCCAACTCCCCTCTTTACTGTTTTGTTTGTTCTATTGACACTGAACCGTATCCTTTCCACAACCATGGTTAACGAACGACTATTGGTTATTGGTGCTTGCTCTGGTGCTAACCATCTATCATGATTAAGATCAAATTAACCTTTTCTTCCACCAAGAAAGAGTAGCTTTTGGTAACGCAGTTCGGTAAGGTGGTATAGCACCACCTTCCTATATGTCTGCGGGCCTAAACAGCCTGAGCCTTTGAAACCGAGTTCCTCCAATATTGGTTATGCGGCCGAGTTTTGGGGAGAATCCATGTGTTCCTTAAGGAACACCCTCCCTTTCAATTTCACAAAGGTCCCGGATCCTTTTCCGCCCTGATTGAGGTCGTCTAAAAAGGCACTGAGCCTTTCCAACGACTCTTCCCCCGTGGCGGTCCTAGGATTCTCCAGGGCTCGAGCTCCCCGCCCCAGCCAATCTCCCGTTGGGTCAAGGCCCGCCATGAGTTTGATAATCTCTACCTTTGCTTCGAACAGGTCTTCGGCGTTGATTCGGGCCATGTATATATCATGGGCCGAAGGGAAAGTTTTGTTCGACAAAAGGCGCCGCTCGATAGAGCGGATCGAATCCCCCCCTATCACCTCATCTGGGTGATACTGAAGGGAGACCGGCTGATTCGATGGACCTGCTTCGTCCCCCCGGGGAGCAACTTGATTAGCAGGCGGCAACCGTCCAGATTCTGCCTGATTCACCGACGTGCCCGTTTCAACGGACTCTGTCTCTGTGCCTGTCGGCCGCCCTTCCAACAAGACATCGATGAAGAAAGACTCATTATAATTGGCCGAGCTTGATGTCCCCTCGCCGGAAGGGAGCATCATATGCGCCCCCCAGTCCTCGCCTGTGAGCAGGCACCTTAAAGCAAAGCCCACTGTAAAGGCAAGCCCTGCTGAGCAGCCCAAAAGCCTTAAAGTCCCGGAGAGGGCTCGACCACCCAGCGAGAAGCCAACCTTCTCCAGAAGTAAATGAAAAGAATCCCCGCTGCCTAAAAATGAAATAAGTAAATACATAGATATAAGGAGAATCGCAGTGCAAAAAAGTCGTGTCAAATACAAAGACAGAAAGATTCGGATACTCCCCCGGTCGCTCTCACTGAACCAAGAAGAAGAAGAACTACGATTAAGCCCAAGTCTGACCGAAATAGGATTTCCTTTTCGTGCCATAATATTATGAAGAAACATTAGTAAAGAAGAATGTCAAATGATAATAATGTGCTTTTTTCGTCAGCCTTAAGGCCTACGGGTGCACATCAGACGATCACCACAATCAAGGTGACAGGATTCGAACTTATGGCCCTCTGTACCCAAAACAGATGCGCTGACCAGACTGCGCTACACCTCGTCTCACCCTCCGAAGCATATAGATCTACCCGATCGATCTTCACTCGAACCGAACTCGCTCATCCTTTTTGGCACAAGGACGCGAGAACCGTTGATTTTTTTTTTCGAAAATCTTCCTCCAAATCTTATTAGGGTAGAGTTGGCGACGCCAAAAAGCCGTATAGTGCAGGAGCGAAGCGTGATTTTATATAAATAGATTAGGTTGAGGAGCGAACGAGCTTCGTCTGTTTACTTGCTTGAATTGAAACCGGCTCGCTCCCGGCTACGCTTTGAACCCTTCGCCCGCTTAGAAGTGGATTCGAACCCATGATACAATCTTCTTGTATGTCGATTTAGCAAACCAATGCCTTAAGCCACTCAGCCATACCTCCAAGAAAAAGATCGGAATTTTATGTGCGGTTGCCCTTTTGGCTATCTGATCCGATCAACTGTCAAAGCCGTAGCGCGCTAGCACGCGTACTCTTCCTCCATGAGCTTCATTCTATCCAGAAAGACTTTTCTGCCTTAGCATCCAAGCTTGACTCCATCCAAATCTGCCACTCGTTGGGCGACGCCTTCGGGACTATTGAATGATGAACTTTGCCAGTCTCCGCCTCCGACCCGATTAGGAGAGAACAAAGGGTTAAGCCAAGCCCTTACCCGCTTTCATTCAGATCTATGATTCGACGACGTAAGAAGAAAGAGAAGGGGGAACTGGACTGTGACTCTTCTATTACATTACGGAAAAGTCCATTCTCGTCATGATCGATCCACGTCCTACCTACGTGCCCGTAGAACCAGGCTTACTAACGCGAAGGATTTGATCGTAGATTGCACGATAACGCCAGTCAATCCAGCCGTTTTCTTGCTTGGTGCGCTAGTGCGCCTGACTTATAAGTAGGCGTTTTCTTCGCTGGGTTAGATTCCCGATCCACTCATCTTCAAACGCGGCTTCCAGTATCGGGACAAAATGGGTTTGGAGATCAGAGAGAGGAAGTAGGCTGACGAGAAAAACCGGTAGTAGGGAAAGCTGCTGAGATAGAGAGAGCAGTTCTCCCTTCTTTGACTTTGACGATTTGACGTCGGGAATAGAGCTGTGGCTTAGATCCCCTGATCGAGTAATGGGGTTTGTTTTTCTCTCGTTCACGTTGATAGCCCCGGGAAACCTCTGATTCCGGTCCTTAGGCTAATCAAGCTGCTGCGAAAGAATTTGTCGAAGGGGTGGAACGAGCTTTCCTATTCAAAGCTGCTAGGTGAATCCCTAAAGTAGATTAGTTCGATCAGCAACACCTGTCTCCGCAGCATTGGAATCAATATTTTGCTTGGCATAGTTGCAGTACGAGTTTCCTTGTCTATTTAACTAACTGAAGCTAGCCGAGATCGAGAGCTTTCTTATCATGCAGCTCCTGGATTGAAAAGAAGCTGGTGGGCCAAGGCTGAAACTGCCAGACACAGACGAGCTAGCCGGACTCTGACGTAATTGAGTATAGAAAGAGGAATCGTATTATGTGCGGATTGAAGTGCGTGATAGAGATAGATGCTTCCGTAAGTTTACTTTGATAAGGAAAGCGAAATTCTTTTAGTGTTCCAGGGGGATCGAATGTTAACTAACTTTAGTATTGTAATATCAACCAGCGTTCAGAACCAGCCGAGAATCAAATCAAAAGAAAGAAGATTGATTGAAAAAGCAAAAGTACTATGTGAAATCTTAGGGGATTTCCTAGAACTATATCCATATCCTATAGGTACAGACCTTTCTTTACTTATGCAATTTTTTATAGGAGAAAAGTCCTGCCCCTTGAGATCATAAAGAAAGGACGAAGCTTATCGTATGTAATGCGTTTGATTACGGGGAATAGACCTGTTGCTCCTCCATCAGGAAAAATTGTTTGATCAAACGAGGGAGTTAACGTACCCACTGCTTATCGCACTTCTTATTCCCGCCCACCCGCTTCTCTTTTCCTTCTGGAAGTACTCCTTTTCCGACACCCGCGATCGATTGAAAATAAATAGGCTGTCAGCTGGGACTAAAAGTTCGTCACCTCGAGAAGAAGCTTTCTTTCCTCCTTTCCGTAGCCGGGAGGTCGGGTCCGAAGAAGACCTTATTAAAAGAAGATGGGGGGTGTAGGCTATTCTACCCAAGGTAGGCCCCTCGACTTACCGAGAGTTGATCCGGTATGGAAAAACGTCGGTCTTACCCTCCTTTGTTTGCCGTCTCTTCTTATTTCCGTCTCAGAGGTAGAAGAGGTGGGAATTGGACATTCACTCCTTCCTTCGCGGTTCGGCGAACCATCCCAAATGTGTCCTTCTCTTTTCTCGAATCCGACGTCAGAAGGGGATCCGGTGACGAAGAACAACTAGGCAGACGGAGGAATGGGATGGAGGTTCAGGGTTTTGCTGCTTTGATGGATGGAGGGTTTTCTGAATAATTCAATTTCCGGGCCGGATCCATCTTGAATCATAACTTTATTCCCTATAGTCCAGTAAATCCTTTAATCAAAAGTGGCTTCTTCCTTCCTTTCTCCTCCATCCAGATTCGGTAATCTCCTCCCCGTGGGATTCGATAACGAATCCTTCGGTTGCTTATCCTCTCATCCGAGCCCGGCGTTCCGAACAACAATGATTCGGAAGGATAACGTCTACGAAAGAAAATTCGTAATTTGCCCTACTCCTCAAGAAAGACTGCGAGCGCTATTGTAAAGGTATGGGCTTTTTCGGTCGATTTTGCTCGGGGGGACTTCTACTTTATCGAAGCAGCACATGAGATTGCGCAGAAGGATTACTTTTTTATTAACCTAGTGCGGATGTGGACTCCCCCTGCTCAACTTTGTACGAAAAACATAGTAATGCAGCTAAGTGGGAGTCTTACATGAACGCGCACTTGATCTTTGACTTGGTCCGCCGCGATCCATTTTGAAGGGGTTTTCGTTCGCAACAAGGTAGCCGTAGGGATATGGGCTGGATTGGATTCTTCCTTTCCTTCTCCCTCTCACCTGATCCATTAAAGGAAAACAGACTCAAGGATTGGGCCATTTTCCATATGTCTGACGAAAGATAGGAGCTAATCAAAATTATTATTACTTATGTAAAAAAAAAAAACTCTCAAATTTGGAATTACTCCATGTGTAACGCCAAAGGGGCCTTGTATTCTATTTAAACAGAGGATCTCTCACATTGATATACACATCCTTCACCCAACAAAGTATTTTCAACTCTTTCATGGTATCAGAGCACTAGCTCTTGGGAAACGTTCAGTTGGTTCGTGTGAAGTGTGGTCTGAATACCTTCTTGTTACGTGTTTTCTCTTTGGCGCTGTCCACCGCTGTGTCTGTATCCTTCTCCTCAGCACTTAGTTAGTATCCCGTCCATCGAAATTGAGTTTTCCATTAAATTGACTCTATCCTTCGCTATGGAAAACTAAGAAAATTTCTTTAAAAGAAGCACAAGATCTTCTCAGTTTCGTTGATGGAACTGGAAAAGAACCAAAGAAAGGACTTTGAAGAGACTGATCACAAAGGTAAGATAATGAACCCCGAGTACGTCCCCTGGAGAAGAACAGACCGACTACTCAAAAGTTTCATGATGCACACCATGCCCTTTCCCAGGCGTCGAGGTTGCCTAGCCGTAATCCACAGGCTGGCTTCGACAGATGTCAGAGTGAATCCGATTCTTCGATTCAATTACTTTTCCAATTCCAACCCCGCGCGTGGATGTAGAAAAGTGTGTGAATGGCATACGCGGGATGGACAACATCAATTCATTTAGTATAGTCAGCTAGGAAGCACTAGCTAGGCAAGTCATACTGGGAATGCTGTTCCACACATTGGCTCAATTCTACCTGGAACATCCTATTCTTCCTTCATTACAAGGCCCAGCTTCGCTAAACTCGCACCGACCGTTAGTGAAATATGCGGGTAGCTTTTCACGAAAGATTGTTGGCATGCCTCCCATTAAGAAGTAGGATAAAAAAACCTATGAGACCCCCTTGTTCTAATCTTTTTCCTAAAGAGCAATCGATTACTATACTAGTGCATGCAAACTGAAATCTGTTAGAACCTTGATCCTATTGATCAGAAAGAGCTCGGGCGAGAAGGTCTGCGGGGTCAGAAGAGTTCAGAGAAAGCTGGATCCGGGAAGGCTTACGCCGATAACGAAGGATTTTGAAACCGATCGATATGCAGACGCTGCAAAAGCAAATGACTTCGCTTCCTCAATCAAGGTAAGGTAATTTGAGAAGCTATCGAAACTATTCCGAAGTTGATGATTTCGTTCTAGCTAGGGCAGAAAGAGAGAAGTTTACGCTCTCCAACAAAGAAGCACTCACCTCCTAATAGAAGAGATAACGTAAGAAAGACTAGCAGATGCGGACGATGTAAGCGGTCAATCAATTGAGACTACTTATAGTCCGCTAACTAGGGGAAAGAGAAGCACTAAGATGAAAAGATCTAACGTCATTCCCCTTACATAATGCTCCTGTTGAAACTAAAAAAAGATAAGAAGGGACTTGAAGCTTACAGTCCTTACTCAACTACAAGTACATAGAGAACAGCTTCCACCTATTAGACTATGCATTGACGTTGCAGATGTTAAATTGCAGTTGGCATTAGGAGATAGAGAGAAAAAGGAATGAATGACGTATAAAAAAGGCAATCCAAAACAAGAAAGCGCTTAGTCCTTATGCAACTAAAGCACAGGCAGGAAATAAAGCTACATCCACAAAGAAAGAGATGGCTGCATCGTTGGGCTTCTTATCTTATTGGGTGACGCTTCTTAGAAAGCCATAGGGAGAGACCGAACAATCTGATGATATAGAAAAGTGATGTCAGAAAAAAGTTCCGAAGAGTGGAGGCAGCTTTTTCCTCTCCAATTTCATGTTGGATTGTAATAGGATTCAGGAAAAAAATAGGAATTCGTAAGTATATTATAAGCCTTGCGCAAAAAAATAGTCGAGCAATCAGCGGGCAGGCATAGGTAGTCGACAGCAGCAATCGACCATGAAGAGCAACAAGAGAAAGAAGTTTTTTTTTCGACGATCAAGGAAAGAAAGACGACGCAAAGGACAGATGTGCCTGCCGGTAGAAATCTCTTAATCAAGAGAGAACAAGTTGAAGTGATCAACTATACGATAGAACCAAACTCAACAGAGTCAATGGCACCAACTGATTCAATAGCTTCGGTTACGCCTTTGACTTTTCTAATCCTAATGCATGTATATGCATGTGTAGGCCCTTTCAAGGCCTAATGCTATTCCTCCAACAGATGAAATAGCTGCTTCTTCGAATGCCTTATGTCAGTCAATTTCTTCTTCAATCGATTCATCTCGGTCTAACGACTGCATGGGCTAGCTGAACCCGTGGAAAAGAAAAGGCTTGATTGCCCCTGGGCTGGGCTCAAGTCACTAGGAAGATAGATCAATTTAGTAGTAGCGGAGCTTGACACCACATCTTTCTATAGTCCCCTATAAGTAATAAGAGGGAAGGCATACTATCCATTATAAGCTTAGTAAGCCATCGAGGATTTTCCTTCTGCTCCTAGGTTTCATTGGGTTACGATTGGTTCACGAACGATAGAAGTAATGACGGATTCGACTTGCTTTTAGCTTCTTTTGGTTCAGTCTTCTTTCTTCATTATCATATGTGATGTAGAAGAGGAAGAAGCGGTCTTCTGCGTGCCCGTAGAGGCAAAGCTGTCTCGTTTTGATTGGCCGTTGAAAACAGAGCTGGCGGCGATCCAGTCCAAAAGACGTACTTTTACTTGAGCTCTTCAGGAGTCCGCTGGCCAATTATGCTTACGGAGATAGTCTATAAACTGGGTTTTTTTTTAGGAGTCCTTAATTGCTTAAGATCGTAAAGGGTACTTATCAAGGTACCGTAAGAACGAAAAAGCCTATTAACGAGGACCTCATTAGAGTATATATATCAAACCAGTCTTCGCACGGTTGTCCAAGACCAAAAGATTGGGGACGGTAGTATCCTTCTTGTGATGCCTATAGCATTCAGAAAGATCAAGGATGGACCCTAAAGTTGATGAAGAGATAGCGCCAATTTCCTTCACAAGTGCTTCGAATGCATTTGTTACGAGAAATCTTCGATTGGGCTTAGTCGATAAGGTTCATTCCCACGACGAATGTAAGGGCCTGTCGGGATGAATGGAATGGGGCGGCAAGTAAACTACACCAATGCCTTGATCGGGATCGAGGTAGTTTTTTCCTTATACATCTGTTATTTCTAGTGGATTTAGCCGAGTAGGTGTATCGAGAACAGGCCCCCCTGTGGGAGGTTTTCATCTTCAATTGCTTTCTTTTTGACCAAGAAAATGCATGGGATAAAGGTGCACAAGACAAACTGGGAAGAGTCGCGAGAGCTTCCACGCGCGTGTCGCAATCAGCAGCTATATGCTGTCACCGACTAGGCTCGGACGGTGGGGGGGAAGCTTGGGCCTTAGATAAGGTCCGACCCGGTATAGAAGATCACGCTTGCATTTAGGAGTGATCAGTTCATCTTAATTCGAAATGAAAATATCGTAAGAGCGTTGATCTAGTACGGCGGTGGAAATGCCTTTATTCGCGCTGACTCTGCGTAAAGTGAGATGTGTGATAGATGGCATGGGACTGTTTACCAGCAGCTAATTGTGCATCGCTGTGTTGGAAAAGTGCAGGTAATTCTCCTAATGCCCAAATAAAGTAGCCCCGAGTGAAGGCAAACCAATCACGATGTTCGCGTCTCCTCCATACGAAAGACGAATCACGCCAATCACCAAAAAGCTTAGACCTCCTCTAAGTCAACTTACAGAACATAGCAAATCGAATAGAAATTCAATCTAACAGATAAAATAAATAAATTCTATTACAGTGATAGTGCCATTCTTCGTCAATAAAATATCATCTCTCACACGAAGACCCGCCCGGCTGGATACAAATAATCTCCCCGAGTAATCTGGCATCCACCAAGAGTTTATTAAAAACGTCAACATGAAAGTCCTTTCGACTGATCACAATAGATAGGAAAGAATCCTTCATACATATATCGCGCGTGTTTGAAGTTTGGAAGGTACCTTATATACATAGTGGCGAGAGCAGAGGCAGGTGTCAGCACTCCATGGCCTTTTATCGAAAAATCCCCGCCATTGGCCCCAAAGACTAGCAACACCAAAAAAATAGGAAAGCAATAAGGCTTATAATATACTTATTGCCTATGAAGGATTCCAGTTTTTGAATCTGACGATAGTGTGGAATAGTACCAACAGACCAGGAAGAACATATATAGCTTTTCCACCTTATCCCAACCAACCACTGTCTCTACGAAATCCTCTTCAAACGCAACAAATTGTTGAATCGCGAATATCCCTAAGTCTAAAAGACTATTGTCTTTTGTACTTATTTTACTCTTTTCTAAAAAGAGTAGTTAAACCAGTCGATCCCCAGCTCTTAGAAAAGCCCGACCTCATTGCGTACCCCGAATTCTTTGTTGAAAGGACTGCCTTAACTTAAAGCATTCCCGGTTCTTCAAGGAAAGAAAATGGTTATGAAGCAGCTCATTCGACTCAAGGATACCGATTTATGGGCGAAGATGGAAGGTAGTTAGCTCTTTCTTAAAAAAGCTAGTCATCCTCGAAGGGAAATGAGTAGATAAGTCAATGCACGAGATCCCGGTGCTTTAGCCACCTAAAAAAAATGGAGTTTCAGGAAAGCGGAATCATTTTTTTCAGCGAAAGCCATTCAATTCAGTTTGGTTTGACAGCTGCTTAAGCTTAAGGGGCGGTCTTGCGCTTTTTTGTCTTATATAGGATCTTGTGGGAGATTTTTTAATGGCTCTGATAGTTGAATGAATTTCTCTGTAGAGGTTATGAAATCCTTCGCGAAGAGTCAAACTCCAAAAAGTAAAGATAAAGTGGGGCTGCTAGCGGCTGTATCAACAAATAGAGATCGGATAGAGTAAAGCGAATCTCTGTTCCGACAAAAGAAGATTCGTAAAGTGGTTACGTTTTTTTTTTTAGAAGAAAAGAGGATAAATCGACTCAAAGTCCTTGGCTTAGTGGGTTAGGATTTTCTAAGTTACCTTGAATTGGAATCATCTTATTACTTATTAAATAATAAGAAAGACTGCAAACATAAGCATTTTCCAACTTTGAATAAAACCATATCCTGATATCCTGGTCAACTAAGCTGGCTGCTTCAGTTAGAGAGGAGGAGGACGATAACTGATAAAGGGACTACAACGAGATTGAAAGATAGGGACTTTGATAAAGATATGGGGGGGAAGGAGATATAGACTGTCCCCTATCACCTATTCGAGTTCTAGGTTCTAATCCTTTATCCCTGAATGTGGCGAGGGTTCAACTAAGAAGGGTCACTATAATTATCGATAGGCTGCTATAAGATGCCCTTGTCAGGTAGCTTCCGCGCCCTCAAGGTAAGAAAATAATGGTTGAAGGTACGAAATATGCTAACTTCGCGGTCACAAGAGAGCAAGGGCCTCATCTTTCCGGAAGCAGGAATAGAACCTGCCTTAAGAAAGAAAAATCTTCAAGATTTCTATGGGCTTAGAGTTAGCTAGACTCAATGAGAAATCTAGTATCTTTCTCGTTACGTACACAGGGTCTGGTTAGGACTCAATGTACAGTAAACAAGGGAAGTAGGACTAAGCGACTACCAGCAGAGAAGAGGAAAAGTCTATCTCTGTACATGGCATCTGGTGATGCAATAGGATTGAGCTATAGCTAAGCTCATTTGTTGAAGCGCTTACACTTTCATCTTGCCGGACTGCCCATCTTTCACTCTAGATGAAGCCTCTGAATCCAGATCGAAGAGAGTCTTTTAGGAGCAGGATGTATCTCATCTTACCATACGCGCCCAGTGGAGAAGATATATTGCTGCGTAATGACCGTACCCCTTAAGACTATGTACATCTTAACTGAACAACTACTATAACTAAGAGAGTCACCCGTGCTCAGACAAAGGTTACAGGGAAGATAGAGAATGGTTGATTCTTGGGTCGTATCCCGAGGATAAACATAGGAGTACCTAATAAATAAGAGAGAGTGACTCTCTATCCCTTGTCATAGCAGGCCTCATCAGCCCGCTTGAGAAAGTCGTGTATCGGGTGGACCAAGGCCTGACGCTTTACAAAAGTCGAAGACACGAAGGACCCCTGAAGAGGATCTTTTACTCGGTTATTTCAGTTCCCGACATCTATCCCGCAAAGGACCGAAGCCCAAGCGTAGGTGCTGGGAAGCTCTATCCATTGGTGGGCTTGGGTTACATTAGTAAATTCCAAGAAGAGTATAAAATCACTGTTCTCACTGTTAGATCCCAAAAACAAGCTAAAGGGGCAGGTAGGAACGAACGACTTTCATAGGGCTCAAGTCAATACATATAGAGCAGCTATACAGGTCGATTGGATATGGAAACTTTTGTTGGACAGAAGGCATAACCCGGGAGGCGCTAACTCTGCTAGCTTGGCACGATGGAAGCGGTAGACATTCATTTTGAAATAAAAAAATCGAAGCTTTAAAGGGAAAGAACTCAAAGCTTTAGTCAACACGTAGCGATCGCCTGGATTCTTCGCCTTTTGAGAGCAGGAAGGAGGCTGCATAGCAGTAGGAGAAGGAAAAAACCAAACCTGTCCTAGTAGGGCTATGAAAGGAGAGGAGTGAAACAGCTGGAACGAATACTATTACTATAAGGAGAGGTATAATGTCACTCTACATAAGGGAGTACGACCTAAACTTAAATGGAAGGGTTTATTAAGGAAAGAAGCACCCGTCTATGATTAAGCGCTGGGCAATTAGCTTTTGTCTCTACCCCCAGTAAGGTCTTATATGCCGCTGTTCCATCTACCAGCGCTTACTTTAGTGATCTTACCCACTGTAAGATCCACCGGACCTTCTGTTTGAGCCATCAAAGCTGGTAGGTTACGGTAATTTCTGCTCGTCTAAGTTATGGTTTTTCTTTCTCAGATAAAGTGTTTTTTTCAACATAATTAAAGAACTAAGAAAGTGAAGTAGAAGAGATGTATATAGTAACCCTAGTCCCGTATCTTAAAGTTCTCCTAGGAGCTCTTGGTGTACTCGTATGCGCTGTTCTCTCCTCTTGTTCTATTGACTCAACTCTTTCGTAAGAGAAAGAAGTGTGAAATCCGCTTGCAAGTCTTCTGTAAGGATAAGGAGCTGTGGCACTTCCTCATGCCATCTCGTTTGCAATTAAGGCAGCTATTTCCACTCCTGGGGATTTATGCCGTTTTTTAGCTTGAATCTCGGCCCTCTTTGAAAGAGAGATAGGAGTGTATCCCCTTTTCTATGCTTTCCTTTCGGGAAGGGGACTTAGGAACGATTCGATTACTATAACTAATATACTTTATACCAGATCTTGCAATCAACAAGGAATAAGGAGCGATCTACACTCGCTCGTAAAAAGTGGTAAACCCAAGGACAAGTTGATTCAGAAAGGGGAAGAGGCCTGGTTCTTCTGGCACGTGGGGAAATCACAATCAGAGAGAAGTAAGGCCGCAGGAAATAAAGAGGCCCGCTAAGCGGGATGGCCTGGACTGCTAGCTTTTCTTTCTGTTAATGTCTTATAAGACAGAAGTACTGGAACTGAACGGGATGGTACATACAGATAGCTTTGAAAAAGAAAAAAATGTTAATGTAGTGGCATTTTACGGGGACGGGGAGGAGAAAAGATTCTTCTTCTCTCAAGCGATTTAAGTGATGGCTTAACTTTAATAAGAGAAGGTATTCTAATAAGATGGAAGCCAGTTTCTTTTTATCATAGCAGTGGTAGGGTGTCAAGCACAGGAAAGTCATTTTTGTTAAGAAAGCGGTATTCGAGTGCTTCGTTTACTCAACTCGTAAAGGAAAAGAAAAAAGGGGGAAATGGACTAAGTTGATAGAGACAGGGATTTGTGAACTGAACCTAGCTGCCCCTTCTGCTACTCCCTCGTATGGGACCCCAAGAAACCTAGCCTAGTCCCGCCAACGGCATCAAAGGGAACTTACAATGAATCAACAGAGCTCGCATAGAGACCCCAAAAAAACCTTAAAGGGCTAGACTGCCCGTGGCTAAGCAGGCTCCTCCCAGGCAATTCCCCACCGATTCAGGAAAGTAGCTAAAGTTTCACTCCACACCAGGCACGTCCTGGCTGTCCTACGGACAGTCCTGGGGAAAATTGAACTAGTCCTCTACTGATACTGAGACTCGAAAAAAGGGATAGTGAAATGGAATAAGCTTGGCTTCAATCTACTAACTCGACTCCCACGGCGTCAGCCTTTTCAAGAAGTACTTTTGCCCCCGGGGTAAACGGTTTTCTAAGGCGAATTGGACTCTGCACAAAGAAATTATGGCCTTATGGATGTCCGTGTCGATCTGGGATCATTTCCTTCCCTTAGAAGTAAGATAGGAAGCATTTGTGGCTGCGTGCCTTCCTGAATCCGATGACCTGTGGTGGGTAGGGGGTGATTATCTATCTAAGATAGAATCAAACTGTTATGTTAAGCAAAGGAAGCGGCGGACCTGACGGGAGAAAGGAGATCCGATGTCATTGCCTGAATAAATTAAGGTCTGCGGATATTTTATGAAATAAGAACGGTGCTATATAAGACCGGGCTTTAACCCTTCTATTATTTCAAATCCTGCCAAGACTAAGGAATTGCAGGACGGATAAGACTTTTTTGCTTTTTCATGTGTGGCACTCACAAGAGCTCTTTCTTTGTCAAGATTTGGTTGGTGTGAATTGTACCATACAAAGATTAGTAAATAACAAGGTAGCAAAGCAGCAAATGAAATCGACTCTCTTTGAGAAACATAAATAAGACTATCGCCTTTACAGAAAATTTGTTGCAGTCAACTAAGCAGAGAAAGAGTCTAAAGAAGGCCAACCCACTGATAGAATGCTTACTCTTGGTCCTAAATCCTTAAAAGTTCCAAATAGGATTCGAAGGACATAGGGGAAAGACCTAAAAAAAAATAGACAAAAAGGCGGAATTAGGAAACCACTCCTAAAATCTGACTGTTTGGCAGTGAAAAGAAAGAAAACAACCAATGGGTTAACGAAAGGGCACTCGGAAGAGGGTTTAAGGCGTTAAGGTTACATAAGTAAGGGCATCAAAGTGTTATAACTTTGAACGAGGAAAAGCGATAGCCTTCGGGTATTGAAGTCCTTATCAATTTTGATTGAATCTGAATCGAAATATCTGGGATACAAAATGATAGGAAATACAGTATTTCACTAAGGTAAATAACGCAGTAATGTATTTTTACAGTTTTGCAACAAAGGTATATGAGAGAGATAAGAAAAAACGAGTGAATAACGTCCGGTCATACTCGAATAGCGAGTAAGTCGAAGAAGTCCAAAGAATGTTTTCGAAGGGATCTATAACTTAACGAGTGGTAAGACTTTCTACTTTATTTCGAGGCCCTCCCACCCCCAATAGTATAAGGTACTTCACCAATGACTATTAAGATAGAGACTCTATTATTGGAGACTGCCTTTTTATTCTCGTCACGAGTCTCTTCTATGTTTTCTTCTTCCGGCAGCCTAAATGGTAAGTCAAAAGAGAGTCAACCAAGGCTAAGGTAGCCTTGAGGTTCTTACGCTCCTTCCCGATCGCATCTCTCTTTCGTATCTTTCGTAACGTATTTCATTTCATAAATCTGAAGATGCTTGTCTGAGTAACTCGAAGAGCTTAGTCCTGAAAGAGAGTAAAAAGAGATCATATATATTTGATACAAGACTGCCTTCTTTCCAAAAAGAGATCATTATGACTTTATTTTAGGTTCATCCCCCTATCTCATCAGGTGTCAGTTCATATGTTCTTCTTGATTCCGCTAGGTATATCCAGGCGGATAGTTCTTTTGAAAGTCATCCCTTTCCATAGCTTTTCGTTCTTCCTTAGAAAACCGGATTTTCCGGAGATATTTGTAGGGAAAGAGTCCTAAAGGTATGTGAAATCCGAAAAGGAAATAGTCAAAATTCAAGGAAGGGATACTACTAGGTCTGTCTATGAATAATAAGTTTGTGAAGTCTATAAATCTCGTATGAGGATGGAGAATAAGTCAGAAAGTATAGGGATGTCTCTCTGCGGAATTAAAGGAGATGCTATCATTGATTCATGCAGGTGCTGTAACAGGCTTACTTTCGAGATGAAAGGGATCCCACTCCTCAGATTTCCATATTCTTCATTCATGATGACCTCATCTTCTTTACCGCTTTCTATTACTATTAGAAAGCGGCGATCTTCTCTCAAGTCAAAAGTCTATTGGGTTCTTTCGGGGCCTTAAAAGCGATTTCCTTGCTCTTTACAGAGTTCCTCTCATGCAGTAGCTACACAAGTCACTCAACGATCAAGTAGACTTTTCATGGTTACGTATAGCACGAAGATTGTATCGAAATCAATCCACCCCCGATACGCTGACATAGTTCAACGAAGGGTCAAGGGGACTCTAATGGCCCTATAGCCATGAAATTCTATAACAAAGAGAAATAAGAGAGGAAGCGAGAAAACAATCTATCTTATTTAGGAAATGAGTCTAGACTTGATCCTTCCAGCTAATATACCTGGACTACGAAGGAAACTCCCTTCAATTCGTAGACATAGCTACGAATCTTTGTCTTTCCCAAAAAGTGCACAAAAGTCTAGTCCTTCTTTTATCTCTATCTTCTAGATAGGATTGCTTTCTAGTTCTTCACGCATTGTAAAGTCAAAGTCGAAACCTTTCTTATTATCTTTCTGCTTTATTTTCTAGTTTTTCAAAATCAAAAGGATGTTTTCGAGCTATCGTCATCTTATCCACGGTTCTCTAACCAGGATGTCATTACTAGTTCATTCAGAAAGTGATCGCAATCATCCGCCCCGTGGATAGAATCACACCTTAATGTTAATGACTCGCCTTTCCCTGGAAAGGACTTTATTTACCTTATAAGTAGGAAAGGTCTTCCAGTCTTAATATTTCAACTACAGAGAAAGGTTAGCCTTTGCTTGCCCCGAGTGTAAAAATGGCTTATTCTATTCCCTAGTTATTTTTGAAACCGGAAACTGACAGGCCTCGAATAAGTCTCCGGTATAAAATGTTGGGAGTGAACTGAAATTGCAATTGAATTCGAAAATCAGGCTCTAAATCATTCGATTCTTGCGTTGAGTCTTCTCTTCTGGGAGTATTGCAATAAGCGTCGTTCGAGCTAGAATTCATGTACTAAATACTAAGAGTTTCAAGACACAGGAAGTCTTTTGCTTTTTAGTTTTTAGAAAGGTAAGGTATAGTCCATCTGACTACAGATGAAGGAATCTGAGGTTTAGTCGGAACTTGCCTATCTTGTCTTGATAGAGAACTCCTTCATAATAACCTTTGGAAAGCTCTCATCAAGTCTATCTCTTTTGATGCCTCCTCATTCCTAATTTTGAAAGATCCTTTTTTATCTCAAGAGGTTATAGAAGGCAGGATGGACGGGCAGCTATAGGCAATATTATCTTATTTAGTCAATGGATCCATAGAAGGTGGTCCTCTATCCAATATCTTCTATTCGAATTCTGTGTACCCTGGCATCTCAGTAAGTAAAGGTCCAAGAAAGATAGTTGGAGATAGAGAAATAAGGGATCCTCATATCCCAAAATAGTACAAGTGTGAAGCAGCATTTAAGCAAAGTACTATGGGAATGCCAAAAGAGAGTGCTAAAGGCGCGAGATAATTATCTTACCTGACTCATGCTTCCTACCTAAAAAGGAATTTAGCAATCAATATATAGGAGTATGACCATGACTTTCTTATATCCGATACACAATAGAAAGGCAAATTCATCACCAAGGCATTCATGAGAATCAGGAGCGAGGACAACCTATGTTTTTCTAGCATTCATTGGACTGAAATACGTCTATGCGTCGGGAATAGATAAATGTATAGAGATAGGAAAATCCTACTTTGAAAAGAAATAGAATCCAGATGATAAGGCATCATTCCTACATAGGAATGGCTCTTAACCAAAGACGATCTTCCTTTCCAAGATTCGATTCTCCGTTACTACTTATGTATACTTTTTTACATAATAAACTCTTTCTTAGTATGACTGATTGGATTAGCCCTAGGAGAAGTAAAGAATAGACTATGACGATCTATTCCAACGAATAAAGTGGATTCGATCTTATTTCCCAATGATCTGTTTTCTCTAATAAGAGATATTCTATTCCCATACTTTGATACTTTTGAAAGGCAAGAAAGTAAGAAGAAGAAAAGTATAGAAGCCCTTCATTCAAAATCGAATTCGTGACGCATGCTAAAGTCTGTCATTCGCTTTGGTAAGAAGAAATTCGTGTTCCGCTAGAGAATGCTGGTTATGATATGTGGATTCGCTGTGAAAGTATATCCTTCGATATACCCTACTTCTGTCAAAGTTCATTTTCATCATGGTACAACCTAGTGGCCATGTCCTAAGCAAGCACTAAACCTCTTATTCTCCCATCCATGGCTTGAACAAAGAAAAAACCAGAAAAGAAGCCGCTTTTCATATTTCCTATCCTAACCAGACCTCTCATTAATAGATATCAAACGATAGTCCCTCTCTTTCTATAGCTCAAAGAAGTATCTTCTCCTATCTTATCTTGAGAACAGGAAATAACGTTACTGGAAAAATCCCGTAATATTCTAACATGATAAAGCTTCGACCTAGTAAATGATTGGTAATTCTTGGTGGGATCCAGAGAATTTAGAGAGAAAGCATATTTTGATTTGCTGGCTAGTGAGTATAGACATTATGTCTTTAATGTAAGGATGTGTAATGAAGTCCAGACTTGGTAACAGATCTACACTGGCAGCACTTTCTATCTTATAAGGAGCTAGAAAGGACTTCTCCAGGAAAGAGAGGAGGGTAGTGGATTCATTGGTTATCTTTACCTAGTTAGTCTTACTTTTTTCTTATTATTAAGTAAATGAGATTTTATTCAGAGCTTTATCTTGTTTCTGGGTCTTTTGCTTACAAAAGAATGGATAGATTTTCACCTCTATTTCCAACTAGGTCGACGAACTACTGAGACTTTGATGCTGCTGGAGATAGATCCTTTTAGAATTGTCCCAATCATTTGTAAGCCGCTTCACTCGTATACTCATAGCCATACTGGTGTGATTGCACCTATACCAATAGAAGGATGCGCTTTGGATCACTTACGAAAAGATAAAGATCCGAAGCTCTGTACACGGGACAGTTGCATTAGTTCAATTGGAAAGCCTTTGGAGACTTCACTCTAAAAAGTCAAAGCAAGGTTTGAGATAGACAAGATACAAACGGATTTTGGAAGGACGGAGGAAGACTCAACTTACATGGTGAAAAAATGTACTTCATTATATTGGAAATACAAGCCAGTGATCAAATTTCCTTAGCTAAGTCCATGCCTTAGGAGTTCTAATCATATCAGCCTTCCCGAAGCACCTACCCTGACTGTAAGCTTTCAGTTAGTCTTCTAACTAGAATCGAAAGGGTTCTCATTCCACTTCCATGTTGTTGTGGGTACTATGTCCGTCAGATCATTTCATTTTTTACAGTCCTATGTCTGAGGACTCTTCCTTGTAGTTATGGGATAATCACAGATGTAAACCTTTACTTTGAAGTGTGGCTTTTATTGCTCTATCTTGGGACAAGTCTTATGCTTATCCCAGTCCTAATTTTCTCTTTCACAAAGGATCGACATGTTGTGCTTCTCTATCTAAGTTCATTTTCTCTTTTATCATATCATTCCTAAAATAACTGTAAGCTAGCTAGCACATAACGGATAAGATCGAGACCTTGGCATAGCGAAAGATATCTATATCTAAGATAGGTAGTATCTATAGGGATATTTCCTTGTAATTCGTTGAAATTACCTTTCAAAGTGCTATCTCTTTCTTTCTCATAGTGACGTTATGTTTTAGTGCTACCTTTCAGTTTTTTTCCGGATACTTCGGTAATAGGCAGTAAAGGGTGCATCTCCAGACTCTAATGAAATATATGTTCTGTGCTCCAGACTGGGAATTTTACCTTTGTTCCAAGGTCAAGAAAGACAGATAAAAGAAAGTAGGGATGGCCCGTCAGCCTCACTCTATCTAAATCCAACTTTTTTTTTCTCACATCCTTCATCAGGGTGGGTACGAAGAAAAGTAGGAGAATCTTGTCCTGAAGAAAATCCGTCAGCCTTACCTCCATCAAGCGGAAGGCTTGGTAGTGAATATCTTCTATTAGAAATGAGTAAGAGTCATTGAGCAGTAATGGGGTGGAGAGGTTAGTTAGGTTAACGACTTCTTAGCAGCTACTACATTGGATCAAAGTTGAACCCAGGGGAAGATATCGGGGGCCTATCAATCTCTCATTTGCCTAAGAGCCCTGCTTAATGGATAAAATGTGTGACGATCAATCCCGATGTCTTGTCTCATAACAGGAATACTCCTTCTTTGTTCTTTGTGGAAGCTATCCTTCTAAGAAGGTCAAGTACATCAGACCTCCATAGCTATAGCTCAAGACCGAAGCTAGCCCACAAAGTGACGGACTCGCTTGATGAAGCAAAGGCCACATAAAAGCAGTGGGATATAGATTAACGATTTAGATTGTAAAAGAATAAAAATTCTTTTAATTGAAAGAAAAAACACAAAGCTAGCTATTTCATTTCAATTCTGAGTCAAGGTAATGGCTACATAGCCTTTTTAAGAAAGATAAATCATCCTCTTAAAGATCAAAATTATTTCAAATCAAAAGTGAAGTAGCGAAGGCAGAGTTGACTCCTTCTTTATATGGAATAAGGAATAAAGTAATTGATCTACCATGGAATTGACTGAGTCTAGTTGGATTCTTCTATTATTAGATAAAAGACTAATTTTGAATTTACAACATGCATATCTTCTGCTGATACAAGCAATTTATTAAGGAAAACAAGGTCTAAATAGAAGGACTCTCTTTCTCTCATGACTTCACTATCCAATAAAAAGAGATGTTTTCATAAGGAGCGGATGATGCAATAGATTAATTCACAGCACTTAAGTGTTTAGGTAACTGAGATTTCCCCTTTGTCTTAACTTTATGAATGTCTATGCCGGACCACTGATCTAAAGGTAAGTAGTCTCTGCCCCTGAGATTTTTCATACAATTTCCAATCCACCTGTCTCTCGTTTGAATCCAGGAAGTTACCTCACTGGAAGCACCTTCACCTTTTATACCTCAAAAAGAAAGAGTTATCAATGGCTAGTACAAGGTGGAAATAAGATAGGGAGAGAAAGCTCCTATCAACTTTTTGATTCCGGTTCTTTCTCAGGCTCAGCTCCTTGAATTAGCCCATTATGGCTTTTATAGCCTCTAAAGAAGGTCTCTTACGTTGAGTCATGCCACCTTGTTTGTACAAAGAGCATTGAAGTGGCTGACCCGAACTAGAGTAAGCTGCTTTCCTTTCCGTTGAAAGACTCATCTCTATCTAGCTCATTCGTTTTTTCCCTTTAAAGCTTCTATTTTTTTATTTCAAGAAGTTTTTGTATTTCCAACCGATCTAAACACATCTATCTCCCTACGTATAAGGAGTTAATAGCAGGAAATTGGGTCGATTCCAAAAGTCAATCCAGAGAGTCAAACTTTGTTTAGATACGAAAAAGACTTAGAAGGCTGCTACTTCAAACCTAAATCTCTCTGTGCTATATTCTATTTATATATCATTCTACGCTCATTACTAGCGAAGCCAAGGAAGGTGTCTAGATGCACTGGGATTTTTTCACGAATTGACTAAAGCTAGATAATTTTCTCTTAAACGAAAAGTGAGTACAAATTGAATGGGTTACAAGGAAACCAGTGAGGAATAATCTAGAATAGCAACGAAAGTGAAAGCATAGTGAATTCCGTTTTCTAATCTCAATACCCTTTTTGGAAGATCTGGGTGAATGCCCTGGTATAGGCGAGTCACAAACGCAAGTTTTTGCTTACTGAATAGAGGGAGATGATCTTGTTGGTGCTAAAGTTTCCTCTTGAATAGGGATAGAGAGAAAAGATTGAAAGCGAGTGCCATAGCGGGTGAGGGTAGGGAAAGCCTATATAATCTATTTAGGGGTATAGGGCTTCTTAGGATCCTTCTTTTGTTTCCTTCTACTTCATGAATAATGCTTTCGCAATTCTAGTATATGAATTCCACTACTACTACCTTTCTTTGATGTCTTTGTGATCCCTGCCCTATGAAATGTGATACGTCAGCCTAGTTCGCAAAAGAGAGATGATTTTAGTGAGACAGAGCTTATTCTTGTCTTTATTGACTAAGCAAATGCCCCGGTTCTGTGAAAAGGCCTAGTTGAGGATAGGATCGAAAGCCAGAGTGATAAGCAACTATTGATCTGGAGAAGAAATAATCATCCCAAACCCTTGGAACATACTACAGCCCCAGGGGGCGAAGAGCCAACATAGAGGTTCAAAACTTTCCAGTCTTAGTGGGCTAGTCTTTCTTTCATACTTACTTTTAGGCGGACTGCACATCAAGAAAGAGGAGACTTTTCTCCGCCTTTCGTTCGACGAATTCGATCTTTTCAGTCTCCGTCTTCGATTCATTGGCAAACTCAGCATTAGTAGAGTTCGTTCTGTGCGGGACGTAATCCTTCCGCTATTGTAAATACTGCTCCGTACTCCTCATAATCTCTATGCCGCTTGTGATTCCCAGCCATTTATCGGCCGATTCCACTGCCGTCTTTCTTGGTAGATCCTTAGTCTAGGAATAAGTGGGAGTCTTCTATCAGTTTAGTACTCTCCGTTCTCGCTTTCCTCAACAGTCAGAGAATATCCGGGGGATATGAACCGCTACGTCCCTTATCTGAGTCAATAGCTACGGATAAGTAAAAGCTTGCTACAGAAAATAAGTCAAGCAGAAAAAAGAATAAGAGTAAGACAAAAAGTCTTAAGGTACGGTTTAATCTGAGCTACCTCACCCTCCAGTCTTTGGGATAGAGACAGGGCTAATGCGTATCTCATACTAGAGAGGCTTACCGAACTACCTTTGGTGGCGTAAATCCCCTTACTTTTGTTTATAGAGAAGCTTCTTATTGAAGAAAAGAGAATCCGACTATTTAATTACTTGCTGAATAGCTACTTTTGTGACAAATAGCCTTTTTCTACAGCAATCACAGCTTCTCTCTTCAAATAAAATTTATATAATCATTAACTTCTTCGAAAGAGTCGTTTTTTTTAGAATTTCTAGTAGTTCACTCAAGATAAATTGGAGATTGTGTAATAGGAATCTAATTGAGGGCGCGGGCGGAGCTGGAAGAGGGTCATCTCTTACTCAATTTTTCTATTTCCATGACAATTCAAAGCCCTCTTTCGTTTCACTGGTCTAGAGAATGCCATGGGATATAGCAGTCTGTCTCATCACCACCGGATTGGGGAGTGATTCAATAGTTGTCCTTTTGAAGGTGAAAGGTTCCGGAGAGGATCCGATTTCCGTAAGCCAAGAACGATATGAGGGCGAGATGAGGGACCATTTCACTTTGCTTAATTAGGAGTGCCTCTATCCACTTAGGATTTCGCAGCTCTATCGGGCCGCCGAAGCAGTTCAACTCAAGCCAGTAGTTAAGAAATTAAGGGTAAGGAGTCTCTCGAGCCTTTCTTTGTTAGGTTAGATCTTCCCCAACCAAGCCCCGGAAAAGCATAACTTCTTTCACCAGATGCGGATGTGGGAGCTCCTTTTTAGCTAGCTTCTTTGTCGATTATATCTTCGTAAAGGCCTAGTTTGAAGGTTTGTCGTTGTCTGCCATAACTACTTAAACTGTCCTTAAGAACATCCATCCTTAACTCAACTAGAAAATGATTTAGACTATCCGCAATTTCTCAGGAGGGATCATCCGCCCTATCAAGGAAGTCTGAACTCTCTAATACGTCTTTCGGGTCAAACCCACCCCTTCTTGCTCTACTGTCTCTAAACCTACCCTACAACCTACCACGAGAAAAGAAGTTGAAGCAACGAATCCTTTCTTTTAACTGCTAGGAGCAAATGCCCTACCCTTCTATTTGGCTTGCTTGCTTTTTCCATCATACGTAGATATTAAGATTTCCTTTTCTTCCTTCTCATGTTCCCAAAATCCATCGCCTTTTCCTGTCCTTTTGGAAGAAATGAAATAAAGACTGACCTGAGATATACTAGCTGGCGAAGGAGTAAGGAAAGTTATTAAATTAAGGCGAGACCGCAGGTTTTACGAAGGCACACCAAGACCTGATTTTGTGAAATGCTTACTTTTCCGGATAGGAATTTGACCAAAGCTAAAAGGGCATTAAGCCTAAGGAGGTCGAGTCTTCTTTCGACAGGAGTCAGATGGTAAGGTATGAGCCTTTCTTTACTTTGAATTCTTTAGTGATGTAAGACTTTGCAATAGAATAGTAAAGGATAAGTCGTCATCTTTACGCAAAGTTTCCGATATCGCTAAGACTCTTGCAAGCCTTATCTTATGACCAAGATTCATATATTGAACCAACCCTTAGAATTCCCCTTCTGCAAGAGAGAAGAAAGGGCCTGTCTTTGACTAACAAGAACTTCTTCGAAAGAGTCGTTTTATTAGTGCCCAGCTCTTTGAGCCGACCGAACCCCGAAAAAGTTAGAATCTACCGTCCAAAACAAGGCCGTATTCCCTATCCTTAAATCTTATGCCCCCAAGAAAAGTAAGAAAAAAATAGGCTCTATATTTTCCGGTTTTGCAAAACCGGATAATATTAAAGTAAAGGCCCCTGACGAGTTGAGGGAATTTCGCTCCAACAACTTACTTTCTTTGCTTTGTCGAAATACGTTCCGTAAGATCTTGCCGTCATAACATTTTTCGTGACTGTGAAGACGAATCATTTCTCTTTCTATACGCAACGCTATTTCGGAAAAAGAGAAAAAACATACATATATAAAGACGACGCAAAGGACAGATGTGCCTGCCGGTAGAAAGATAGAGATGGGAAGCATACACTGAAAAACGAATGTGAGCTCGGAAGGAAATGTGCCTCTCCAACTCCTACTTCACTACAATAATTTTTGTATGTACGCTTATCGATAAGAAAAATCCTTGATTCGTGTAAGTTTCCCTAAACCATACCTGCGGGACGTTTTTACCTTCTTTCGCATACTTTTAGATAATATTATTATTTCATTGACGGCCAATGTTACAAAAAGAGAAGTAGACATGAGGAGACAGATTCGACGCTCTCCGGGCATTAGAAGTATGTGTAGCGTAAAGGCTACTTCAATAATATGTCAGGATATGTCTACAGCTTTCCTGAATCAAGCATCTGTCGAGACATGGTTGGCAGTAGAAGGGAAGGTTTAGTTTGCTATAGAATAATTTGCTCTTACTGAAATCGGTCAGTCTGGCTTGAAACTAATAGAGTGCAATCATGTAATTGTCCCATATCTTCAAAGCCCCTCACTGAAGTCTGTGGACTTCCTTGATCTTATTATACGAAACCGCTTTAGGCTGGCAATCATTTTGTCTCAATCCCTTAACAGCACTTATGTAGCATCTCTGAGAACAAGCCATTCTTTCGTAACCCTATTCTTGCCTTCACATTCTGACTACACCGCCTCCCCGGAAAAAGAAGTTAACTGTCCAAAAGAGGCAGACATCTCAAAGTTGCTTTGGCGAGGATATCTAAACAATATTCATTTCCTTCCTCCCGGGTGACTGACATAAGCTACCTATCTTTCTGGTATGACGCGAAATGGCAGCTGGATTCTAAATTGATTGCTAAACATTAGTTAATCCCTTTGAATCCCTTCGCTCCTTACTAAACTGAACTCTGTCTACAGAGCAAAGCTATCTCAATGCCATCATGAAGCCATAGATATCTCATTGGAAGTGGAATGCCTCTAATGAGCTCTTTCCGGCAGCAAGTCTCGCTATCCTCCCATCCATTGCAACGCATTCAATAGCATATCGCTTCTCAGCCTAAGAAAAGTCAACCTTAATCCCCAAAGCTCAGGAGCAAGAGTAACTATAGTTTCTACGGCCAGGCTTGGAAACGTAACTGCGTGCAGTTCGAGTTCTAGTTCTTTACTTCACAGATGGGAACTTGAGCTTACTTTTGTGCCCTGAGTGGAATCCTACAACTACTCTGTATACTATTTTACTATATTGGCAAGACGGGTTCAAAGTTCGCAGCTAAGCCATAAAGGGGAAATGTATGAACCATGTTCAAGAGCTTTCATTCCTTCTTTTATACTCTTCTTAGGCCTGAAACCCCTTTAGTTTATCTTCAACTAAGCGACTACGTACCTTGTCGTTTTTAGGGAGTACTTGTTTGGTCTTCCCCTCGGGGATGTAGCATTTCTGCCCAAAAGCGTCGAGCTTAGCCTGACCGGAACTTCTTAACTGTAATCATCCAATCAGACGCCTAATTCGACTTCGTCAGAAGCGTGACAGGCTCTGATAAAGACTTGACGATGGGAAGAACCTGCTCTTGGCCTTTTGCTTGGTAAGGGGGTTATCTGGGCTTCAGAATAAGGGTTTTCCAGACATTAGACCTACTAATCAATCTATTCGTAGTAGGAGTAGAAAATCAAATAGAAGTTTCACCTAGGTAATGTAATTTACTCCGGAATAAAACCTCTCAGACCCCTTAGTAAAGCAAGGAATTCTTTTGCCGACTTAAGGTCAGCTCGGAAGCCCTAAAAAAAGCGACCAACGATCGACTTCTTTCTCTCTTCGACAGGGCGGGTACAAAGAAAGCAAGAAGAAGAGTTACTGAAACAAAAGATGTTTTTCTCTTTGAAACTGGCTTAGCGCGCCTAAAGCCTTCCATCCTCTCACCCGATAACCCCTAATGCAAGGGATGACTTCAAGGCTAATTTTCACACTTGTAAGATAAGAAGATGGGATACACTACGCGCTAACTATAAATAGAATATCAAGTAAAAGGGACTCTATGATGATTTTACAACTCTCTTTATTGAGGCTTGGCAAACGGGTTGATTATTCGGGGCGTTCTGTCATTGTCGTAGCCTTCAAACCATCGATGTGGCCGAGCTTTTCCAGACATTTCTAATTCGTGGTCTAATTAAAAAAACATGAAGCTTCAAACTTGCTAAGATTCGGGAAGAAAGAACCGAAAAAAAGTATGGCATTCAAGAGTTTATGCAAGGGCATCCCGTATTGCTGAATAGAGCGCCTACTCTGCATAGATTAGGCATACAGGCATTTCAACCTACCTATTTTAGTGGAAGGGCTTAGATTTGTTTACTAAAATTAGTTTTTTTTGGATTCAATGCACATTTTGATGGGGCTGTTCATGTGCCTTTCTCTTTTGAGGCTCAAGCAGCAGCTAAATACGACGATCCAGATGAATCATAAGTCTCCGGCTATTGGGTATCCCATTTCTGTACCAACTCAAGATATGCTTATTGGGCAAAAGTATTAACGAGCGGGAATCGTGGAGGTATTTGTGCAACGAGGTCACTTCACGATCACCTACTACGATTAACCAACTCTTTGCCTTGCCTGGGCACATCCGGATAGCCCTTATTCCGACTTCTTTATTTGCCGGCCTACTCCTTTGAACCTACTGGCTGATACCGGCGTCGGCGTGCTCTTCCATCAGGGCGAGTGGCTTGTGGCTGGGCTTTCGTCTTCCGTCGGGAAAGGTTTCAGCTACACCTACTACTATTTGACTTGAAGCTACAACTTCCACTGCATCTAACCTTTCTCCCAATCAATGGATATAACTGGAATTGGATGGGCTTAGCTAAAACCTGGTAAAAGCCTCATGCTGCAACCTCAGGGAAAGGATAAAAAATCCGAAGGAAGGCTGGACCTATTCTTTCATATGTCCCATCCAAAATTAAGCTCACTGTATGCGCTTGCTCGAAAACCTCTCAGTTGGTGTTATAGTAGATATGTAACTCGAGGGATCCAGGGTAGCGACACCTTCAAGAAGCGATATGACTAGCTACAAATAGGTTAAGTCAGTCATGGAAGGAAAAGAAAAAACCATAGTAAAAAAGCCTAATATTAAGAATTTTCAGAGACATGCCAATATAGCTTCCGTGGATCTAGTGGGAATGAGATTCTATGCCCGTAGACGCTTACTGCACTCCTAATTCTTTCAAGGCAGGCAATATAGTCAAGCTTAAAAAGATGAGGGACCTATTGACGTTGTTAGTTGAATTATGTCCATCGATCGAGAAAATGCAGGACATAAGAGTAATATACCTGAGTCTCATTATAGGGGGCGGTTAAGCATGAAAGGTAAGAGAAAGCCGCCTCCTAAGTCACTAACGGAACGCTATGGCTTTGGTTAAGTAAATTAACTCCATCTTCACTTTTAGCCGAATCTCCTCCAAGTACGGCGTAATCCGCGTGATTAAAGCTTTCGTGCATCATACCTTCCTTTCATAGATATCAAATTAAGAAGCGTGATGCTCTTCGCAAGATCCTTTTTAAGAGAGACGTCAACTATTTCCTTATAATAAAGGTCTCGTTCTGTCGTTTTTTCCTTGTGTAATAATATGACGCGTCATCAACAGATCTCGATCCATGGCTTAGTAATCCTTTTACACTTCATACGAAGCCGAATCCTGCTGAATCAGGAGAATCCACTGATCCAGGTAGGTGAGTTGGTATATAACCAAAGAAAAGCTGAGGGAAAACTCGACCATAAGACCAGCTAACCTAAGCGCAGCGCACACGAAGAAAGATTTCGAACAATGAAAAAAGTATCTCCTACGTAAATATTCAGCTTTGGCCTGCCTTTCTTTTAGTTGAAAATGCAATTTCTCCACTTACTTAAAAAGAAAATTGAGTTATTTCAATTTATTTTGACTTCTATGAAGTTTCTTTCTTTGCTACAGCTCATAAAAATCGTCGTTTTGGACGATTTTTAATCTTTAAAACAGTAGCGAGCCTTTTTTTTTAGTATTTACTAGCAGATTTTTTCTTCCTTTTTCTTTCTATAGTGGAGATAGTCGCACGTAATGACAGATCACTGCCATATTATTAAATGGGGTAAGAATGGGTTTCGTTCGAGTGCCCTAAAATTCTATTCTAAAGCTTTTGTATGTTCTCCATTACTTGTGTGGATAAGGCCTATATTATAGAGTATATAACTTCGATCGTAGGGATCGATTTCTAGTCGCATAGCTTCATAATAATTCTGTAAAGCTTCCGCTCCTTCGGATTGAGCTGACATCCGTTACGGTCGTCATTCGATTCAAAGAATCTCCGCCCTATTAGTCAAAACCGTACGTGAAATTTTCATCTCATACGGCTCCTCCTTTAATATGCATAATGAGAATAAGAAATACATGGAATCAAGTGCAATATTTTCATTATGGACTGAGCGGGGCTAGTGTTTTTACAAAAAATCTCTAGCCAACCTTTAAGCGAAAGAGCTTTTACTAACATCTTCGGTCTTGATACTAAATATCAAGGATAACTCCAGCAATTCCTTTGTCCTCAACGCCTCAACATTTCCAGGAAATAGTCACTTCAACAGTCTTCGATGGTTATATGGGTAACCAAAGTACGAACGAGATGGATATTTGTTGTCCCAACCATTTTTTTTAGTCCCAATCCAGATACGAAAAGGGAGTAGGTAGGTAATTTTTTACAAAGCTTTTGTGTTGTCGATTGCTAGGTGTAGTGCTTCTTCCCCTATGCCGCCTATTTAGACTATATTACTAGGAAGTAGGATTGACCTGTAATACAGAACACATAGGTGTAACCTTTCGCTCAATACTAAAATCGATAACTGAAGCATAGTATTTGAGGCTGCATCAATCGAGGATACACGACAGAAGGAATTGTTCTATTTCTAAACTTCACCTTCAACAAGCGTAGGTTTATTTCACAATAAATAATATAGAATAAGAATATTTTTTCTTTCTATCTCGAATCGTGTGCCTTTCTCGTAAAACTAGAAGCAGTAAATTTGAATAAAAAAAAAAGAATCAAATCACACCATCTCTGTAATAAGTAAATGCCTCTTTTTCTCCTGAAGTTGTCGGAATTATTCGTAATAAGATATTGGCCACAATTGAAAAGGTCTTATCAATAAAATTTCCATTTATCCGCGCATAGGTATCAATCCATTAACGAATTCTTCTTATTACCTTTTTTTGGGGGGAAAATGATTCCACAAACAAAGGATTTGTACAGTACGAAATAGCATAAAAACAGATTCATTTCCAAAAAAAATGAATTGTTTGAACCTTCTCCTACTACTTCTATTTTCTTTTTTATTCCAATTATTCTTAAAACTCAAATTGCTCCTTTTCAAAAATAAATAACAAGAATCAATAAGAAATAAAATAGTTGAATCCTATTCTTTTTCATACAAAACTAATGTAGTAGTATATTCTCTATTCCAATTTCATCGAATATGGTTTAGGGAAACTTACACGAATCAAGGAATTTTTCGATTAGGTCAAAAATCGTTTTGATTGAATTATGATCTAAAGAGTAAAGGAAAAAGAATCGAATAATCATTCTATGATGGAAATCAATAGAATAACTGTTTATTTTTGTTGTGTCCATAGCGAGTATACACTATACAATCAAATAGAAATATCCCCGGGATGATTCATGAATTTGATCTATATCGATGAGATAAAGGATTTGTTAGCGAGAACTTGAAAATTCTTTTTTTTTAATAAGGAAATAAAGGAATTTTCGAATTTTTATGGAATTTTAGTCGAAATCGAAATAGAATCATGGGTGAAGAGTATCCATTAATCATACATGGTCTAAAAAACATAAACCCATCAATCAGTTGATTCGTTCAAATTCATTGATTTAATCCGGTCTATTTGGGCTGGGCATCCCTATCGAAACAAAAATAAAAAGTATTCATATAAATATGAATATAGTAATTTATCGCTATTTCTTCGGTTTCTGAGTCATAATCATTGTGTAGGAGAGATGGCCGAGTGGTTCAAGGCGTAGCATTGGAACTGCTATGTAGGCTTTTGTTTACCGAGGGTTCGAATCCCTCTCTTTCCGTACTTTCGCCTAATTCGCCAACATTCCTAACTGTAACAAATCAACCAACAAGAAATACCATTAAATTGAGTAGTAGAACATAACAGTTAGGTCCTTCTTTTATTTTGATTCTTTTATCTATTTGATTTTGAATTGCTGCGGTACGTAAAATACTTCCAAGTAAAGTACGGGCAAGGAATGAAAATCTTTCTGCCGATCCATGATACATGAATAGGAAAAATACAGGGCGGGGTAGGATATATGAGTCGGAGAAAATCCGGATCAAACCCCTGACTTTCAACCTTAAGTCAATTTACTTTGGCAAAAGAAAGGGGCCAAATTATCCGAACTCTTTGCTTTGTATTTTATTTAGGGTTAAGTCCGACGGGAATAATATTCTACCACTAGCAATTCATTTATTTTGAAACCGACCCACTTACTATCTATTATTTGATTGACTAATCCTTTATATGGGAATGGGTGAAGGGTCAAATGTTTGGGCAATTCCTCAGGGGGAGATGAATCAAGATAATTTTGAATTAGAGTTCTGGATTTTTGTTCATCCCTTGCCATAATAGTATCTTGGGGTTTGCAACGATAACTTGGTATATCAAACTAATCTCGATTAAAAAAAGGAGACCATTAACTAAAATCTGTTGGAGGTTAACTAATTGGCGGGCTGCCGGAATAGTCGGAGCCATACCCAATCGAAAAAGGATGTTATCCAAACGCATTTCAAGTAATTGTAGTAAAACCTGACCTGTTGACCCTTTGGCTTTTCTGGCGATACGCACGTATTTAAGTAATTGTCGAAAAGTAATACTTTTTTTAATGAAAACGCAATTTTTGTTTTTCTTCGTCACGAGTACGATATTGAGATCTTTTCCTGTAACGTGATTGGTTTCTAAGATGAGTTCTGGCTCTAGGCCTTTTATTAGTTAATCCAGGCAAAGCCCCTAGACGGCGTATTTTTTTGAAACGAGGCCCTCGGTAACGCGACATAAAGACTCCTTTCTTTTTTCTTCTAAAATTTTCTTTTTTTATATGCCTTTGAGATTACAAAAGAAATCGAAATGAAAACTGAACTAAATAATAAATGAAGCGAAATCCCCTGAAGTACAATAAATAAGAAATAATTCAATGAATTATTATTGTATAAATATCGTATACGAATCCATTTTGAAATTAGATATTGAATTTTGTATTTTGATTTTGAAATATGTAAGTAAACTAAAAGGAAAGGGGACCTTATTGTTTGTTCTTTGATTTCAAAATTTTATTCTTAAAAAATTAAAAAAAAAATTCGAATTCTAATTCTAAGAATTTAGAATCGATAAAGCTGAAATCCTGATCATAATAACATAATAAGATAGAAGATATTCTTCTGCTTTCATTCAGAGACTAAGATGAAAAACAAAGAATCGAACCTTTGAGTATTCAAAATTGCATGGGAAATTGAAAGGATAAGAGGATATATATGGTATCCTCCATATTGAATTGCAGCTACAGAAATGATAGAATCATTTCTAATTAGACCAAATCAAAAATCAAATATAGGCTTTCGATAGAGATGAAAGAAGTTAGACAAAAAATAAAAAAGGAGGAAAGACCTTTCGGTCTAGTAATCGGTATAGTAATCCGTATCAAATCTAATGAATTCGACGGTTCCGACATAAAAGAATAAAAAAGAAAGGGGAAAGACATTCCACTGAGATACGAATTTTAAAACAAAGAAAGGGGGATATGGCGAAATCGGTAGACGCTACGGACTTAATTGGCTTGAGCCTTAGTATGGAAACCTACTAAGTGAAAACTTTCAAATTCAGAGAAACCCTGGAATTAATAAAAATGGGCAATCCTGAGCCAACTCCTTTTTTTTTTCAAAAAAAAAAAGCAAAAAATAAGGGTTCAGAAAGCAAGAATAAAAGAAAAGGAAAGGTGCAGAGACTCAAAGGAAGTTGTTCTAACAAATGAGGTTGACTGTGCTGTGTTCTTATAAGAATTCTTCCATCAAAACTCCAATAAAAAAAAGGGTAAAGCATATACGTAGTGAACAATATCAAATGATTAATGACAACCCGAACCCGTACGTAATCCGTATTTATATATATATATATTTATTTATATAATCTGATAAGATTAATTCTATTTTATATAATATGAATATGAAATATATATTATTAAATATCTAATTCTATCTAAATAGAAATTTTAGAATATGAAATGAAAAAATTTCTATGAAAAAATGGAAGAATTTTTGGGTTATGAATCGATTCCAAGTTGAAAAAAGAATCAAATATTCATTTACTCCATAGTCTGATAGATCTTTTGAAGAACTGATTAATCGGACGAGAATGAAGATAGAGTCCCGTTCTACATGTCAATACTGACAACAAAGAAATTTCTAGTAAGAGGAAAATCCGTCGACTTTAAAAATCGTGAGGGTTCAAGTCCCTCTATCCCCAAAAGCTTATTTCACTCCCTAACTAGTTATCCTTTTTTTATTAACAGTTTGAAGGTGGTTATGTTCCTTATTTTTTTTGTTTTCAATTTCAAAAAGGCTAAAGGCTCCGGACGGAAATGCTTTTCCCTTATCAAAAGTCTTGTGATATACGTAAAAATGAATATCTTTGAGCAAGGAATAATCATTTGAGTGATTCACAATCAATATCATTACACGTACTAAAACTTAAATAAACGACGAGACAAAGTCCTTCTTTTTGAAGACCAAAGAAATTGCGGTACCTAGATAAGACTTTGTTAGACTTTTCGTCCTTTTAATTGACATAGACCCGAGTTCTCCATTAAAATGAGTAGATGATCCCCCTTCTGGGGGAATGGTCGGGATAGCTCAGTTGGTAGAGCAGAGGACTGAAAATCCTCGTGTCACCAGTTCAAATCTGGTTCCTGGCACATGATTTAATGAGGAATATCCGAAATTAACCAATAAGGATCGATATACATATTCATTAATAGTCGAGATCATCACACATAAGGAAGCTATAAGTAAATAAACTATGAAGGAGAGTTCGATCCTAGCTCAGAATGAACTGAACGCTGGTGGCATGCTTAATATTGGTGTGGTTTGGTAAAAATCTAAACGAAGGTGAGCTAATTTCCTTGTTGGCTTTGTTTGTCTTAGAAATCTATGTGGCCTTGGGATTCCTCCTAATTTCCTTGCTGCCTTTCGAGTCCCCGTTGATGCTACGGGGACTCTTCCCCTTCTCCCTTGGAGCAGTACAAAGCTCATGGTGGAGAACTTTTTAGTGCACTCTATCGACCAAGGATATTATAAAATTAGTTAAAACAAAAATTCATTTTGAGCAAAGCACCTAACCGGGTTTAGTTTCATTTGTTTACTACGTGACGTGTCTCGTTTCGTTTCAAGAGTGATTGACTTCAATCTTATTTCAGTTTTGTTTTCCATTCCATTTAACTTATATATCTAAATAAGTATCCATAAAAAAGAGATATATAATAATATATTCTAGTTGTATTCGGCTCAATCCTTTTTTTATTTTAGTAAAAGATTGGGCCGAGTGTATTTACAATTCTCAAAAAGGATTAAGTACTAAAATCCTATTTTCTTTTTATCCAAAGTATCTACTGCTGGGAACTCTAATTTGATTTCCTTCCATACCTCACAAGCAGCAGCTAGTTCAGGACTCCATTTGCTAGCATTGCGAATAATTTCCGCACCTTCGCGAGCAAGATCACGTCCCTCATTACGAGCTTGTACACATGCTTCCAGAGCTACTCGATTCGCTACAGCACCCGGTGCATTCCCCCCTTGGTGTCCTAAAGTTCCTCCACCTTCGCCCCCTGAGTTGCGTTCTTTGTCTCGTCCATCTGAGGCCGACGGCTAGGAAAGCATACCCTGATTGGATCGACCGAGTTCATCAGTTTCCAAAGGGGTCTAAGGTGCCTGAGTTTGTTCTCTTTTCCGGTGAGGAGAATAAGTCGATCGACTATTGAGCATATAGCTCGGTTCTCGGTCCAGTGCGGGGAAGCTAGGTCCCAGGACTACCTCAAGTTTTGGCTCTTTGCCAACTCTCTTACTAAATCGGCCTTCCCCTGGTAGATTTTCATCTCTCCAAACTCTATTAACAGTTGGTACGATCTGGAAAGCAAGTTCCATGAGCAATTCTATAGGACAGACCCAGACATTCTTTTTGCCAATTTGGCTTCATTGACTCAGCTCCAACGGTCGAATCGCGAGGTTTAGGAAGCATGGAGGGTTAGTGACTCGTTAACACTCCCCGTTCCGTGGGCTCAATAACTCGATGCTGATGAAACTCCTTTAGCGACTCGGTTCCTATTACAGACAGGTGGCAGCTTCCCATGCAAAGCAACATCGTTCCGTTTTTTCAATAACCGTTTATACGCCTGGGGGGAAGGTCTAGAGATTTCTACCTCGATTTTACGGTATCCGCTTTAGGTGGTAACCATATGGACTCTTGACCTCTTGTCTTGGGTTGAGAGAGCCTTGGATTGCTCTTGGCAAGGAACTTTCTCTCTTCAAGATGGTCTTCCATGCCAGGCTCTTCAATAGGTTGAGTGACCATCTCGAAGGGAGAGTATACCGGGGAAAGGTTATGTAATAGAGGCGAGAGTGAGCCCCCGAAGAGTGCTTTTCTATTATTCCCGTGACTCGCTACGTATTCCTTTCACTGGAAAAGCTCCATCGCTCCTAATACTAGGACAAGGCTCTCTTATGGCTCGCTTCGGATAGCCTTGTGGCATAGATAGCGGCATAGAAGCCTACTCTTTATGGAGTTGGGGCTAGGTCATGATCTGTTCCTGATCATCCGGAACAAGCAACCAATACTTTTAGACATCTTTTTGAATGCGGAAATCAAATCGAGAATTTGTTACCATGTGCTTTCCTGATTCAATAAGGAAGCCGCCAGACTTAGCATACATCAGGAAGCTAGGGAACGGAATTTCCTTCTAGCTTACCGTCTATCACTACCTTCACTTACTTTGAAGATTCATTCGAGCGGAGGGCGAAGCTAAGGAAGGAAGACTGTGTAGTCTTTTCCTCTGTTAGTTTTGCTAGGCTGTCTGCGTAATGAACTACTGATAACGCAATTCGAAGAGGTAGGAGCTTTTATCTTCCTCATGACTTGTAAGCCGACATTGAATAAGTCAGGAAGAGGAAGAGAAGGCAGAAGAAGAAAAAACTGGCTTCTCCTGTGTACAATATAGAATACTCTCTTTATACGACGATTCATTGAAGTGAAGCAGGCTTCAAAGCTTTCAAAGCTAAGCTTACTGCTGGGGTTGCCAATATTGAAGAGATCGGCCTTGACCCAAAACCTACCTAAATCAATTCCCTTGTGCCGGATCGATCCTTCTGATGGTTTACTTAGTGACTTCTAGGCCTCTTCTTAGTAAGAAGTATATCATTAGAGGTTCCTATTTCTTTCAAAAGGAAGTTAGCGTTCAGCTCTGGTCTACTCGTTTCCGAGAAGAAGAAAACATATTAAGCATCCCTTTCTGCAGCAACCCTTGATCCTAGCCCGCGGACTTGAACCAGTTAAAAGAGTGAGAATGGGATGTTGGTGAAAAAAGGAAGTTGATGGAGCACATGGCATAAGCGGGATGACTCTAAAAGCGTCGGAGATGATTCTGGTTAAAGCGGGCATTCCTCAGAGCAAGGATTTCCTTAATCAAAAATCGAAGAAAGATAAAGCGCTAGAACCGATGGTTGTAAGATCCGCTACAACTATCAGTCGATCTGGTACCTTCCTCAGGGTACTCAACAACTAGACTCATCTCCCTTTCTCCTTTTAGCTTTAGTCGGCTTATTCGAAGGTTGTGAACTCATTCCTGCCGATGCAATACCAGCGCATGAAGTGCCACAGAATCGGTTGTGCTCTCCCTCTTCCTATCTATCATAAGATTGCCTTGTGTGGAAGGTTGACTCTTCACTTCAGTCAATGGGAGGAATCCTCTTATCGTCGGTTCACTCTAAACTATCTTTCTTACGCGAGACATAAAGGAAAGTCTAACTACCGAAGCTCTTTCAACTTGTCCTGTCTTTGGATAAGTATTGCGGTTAAGTCAGTTAAGAAGATGAGAGTCGGAAAATGGAAATAAGAACTGTCAAGTGATTCTTGAATGCTTCTACTTATGTAGATGGAGTCCAGTACGCGTATATATATACTGAGAATTCCCTAGATCGTCAAACTCTTTCCCAGCCCAGCCGGACAAAAGGTATAGCATCACATTTTAACAGACAGATGAAAGCTAGGTCTCTACTCCAGGAAGAAAGGCCTTGTTATCATAACGATCGACGTAAGGAAAGTAAGGTCGTTAGTCCAACTAAGACTTCCATGAAAAGTCTCATTCATGTTGATTGAGGAGTTTCTTACTGACCGCTAAACCTTCTCTACTTTTGAAGATAGACTGGAAAGCAAGCTCAGAGAATAGCTAAGTGGAAGTCAGAGACTCCGGAACGACGACTACCCATGTGCTGGTAAACTCCACCTAGACTGAGATTCATCAGTTCGATCATTTACTTTCTGTCCTAAGTCCTATATCCTCCTTCTCACTCCTCGGAAAGATTCTTCATTCGAGTTAGCTTCTTTCGCTCCTTCACCCTTGACTGCATTCTCATCCGCTAAACCTCCTCCTTATGAGAATGGTTTTAGCCCGTGACTCGACTTTCAGTCTTTTGACTACGTACCTCTCCTTTCAGTCTTTTCACTACGTACCTCTCCCGGTGGGTACCTCTCCTTTCAGTCTTTCGCTCCTCTCGCATTTTTTTAATAAGACAAGGAGAGGATTGAAAACGCACGCACTAGCACTAGTATCTAGATGGTGATATCAAACTCTGACGCCCGAACACAAGCATACCTTATTATTATGAAAAGGGGAAAGGGGCTAAAACCAAAGCGAGCTGACAACTGCGAGACTAGGAGAATAGGAAAGAAAAGGTATATAATCCGTGCCTTCGTTCCGGCTATAGTCCCATTAGCAAGCGAGTAGGGGAACCGTTCCTTCCGTTCAGTAAGGGAATACAAGCATTACGGGGATTTTGGAAAAAGGAATATGAATATGACTCTTCCCAACTCTTCTCAAGCGAAGCGTAGTGAGGAAGGAAGGGAAGAACGTCACGAGAAAGGCTAAGTGAAGTACTTCTCGGGACTTCTCTTTTCTTCTTTCTTATTATTCTCTTCTCTTCTTGCTTATCACCGACTTTCCGAGCGTAGTCTGTAGTAGGGAGGGCCATTCTCGCAGGAAGTAGCATACTCATGTTGCCTGCTTTCGTTCCTTTCGTCTCGAAGTAATAGTTCAAATTCAGTAATAGTTCAAATCCGAAGCACTGGCTAGTGCATTAAGGTGGCTTTTATTACTCCGGGCCAGCAGTGAACGAAGTATTAAAGTAGAGAAAGCTAGCGTTCCGTACTCAGCCGGCCAAGCAAAACTCCAGCTAAGCTAATAGCTCTTGAAGTAGGATATCTAAAAAATCTGCTCTTCTTTGTTGCCTTCCTTCTCTTCGGGGTAGCTAGATTAGTCGCAATAGTCCTTATTAGTAAACTCCAGCCTCGTTGTTAATTGACTCCCTACTTCAACTAAGTTCCCAGACATATATTAACACCTTTAGAGTCAAACATATGTCGTTCTCTAGGGAGTTATCGCTGAGACTTTGACCCTTCTCAGGGTAGGAAAAAGCTTATTCTTAAAGAAAAGACAATAAAGACTCTTGAAACTCCATATCTGTCAAGTTCTACTAAAGAAAGAAGGTACGGTCGAAGCAAAGGAGTCACAAACCTTCAACTCATCGAGGAAAAGGCAATCTTCTAAACTAAAAGCTGACGATACCAAGCTTCAAAGCCCGATGCAATTCAAATTCTTAGTCATTCGCTCCCACTTCCTACCTCGTAAACCTTATTCATTCGTTTAGGGCGAGTGACAAGGCTAACTTTTGAAGGGCCTCTCCTTCCCTATTTATTTCGTATTGATACCTACACCTAGTGAAAAACTTAGTAAGAACTCAATGGCATTGCCAATACCTGTGACAGAAGTAGTCCGATGCCCCTAACCGATCTACGAGATACCAGCGCTTGCATCATACCTCGTTTGGAGCGAGGCTCAGTCCGTTATTGGCTATCGACAACTTTTGTTGCTTGCAAGGTTGGATCTTCAATGCAGTAGTTCTTTCTTTGAGAGTGCGGTGTGGACCGTATCCGACGAACCGCATTTACCGACTGCGCAATACGTTAGGCTCCAATGGAATCCTCTTCCCTCTCTGATCCGTTGGGCTGCTTGCTGCTGGTACGCCCTTTCTGACATGTTGTTTTTAACATTCAATACGGGTGTGATCCACGTTCTTTACTTTTGGAGCCTTTAACCGGTGCTTTGACTTGTCTTAGAAGGAATCTATTTAGCGGCGGGCATCTCGGTCCGGAGTGAGCACTTCAACCGAGGTAGGGAGCACTGCCTTACTTTGTTTAGTGTTCCCAGCTACCCCAGCCCCGGCTATCCACCATAAACTAACGATTGGTAGGACGGGAGGATATAAGTACTGCTTTCGGCTGTTCGCCCTTTGGGTGAATAGCGGCCAGGGAATGGTCCAAAAAAGTCTAACCGACGTTCATACTATCGGAGTGAAACAGGGGATCTAAAGAACAATAGAGGAGGCGACGTTCTTCATTTAGGAGCAAGGTTCCCGGGACGGCTTTCTGTAACGCGGGTAAATTCAAATGGGAAATTGACTGATTTCGGCTGTTATGCTATTGTTTATTTGTCATATTCCATACCTTGGAAGTGTGATCTACGGAAATTCGTTATTGTAGACCTTAGCCGCGGTGACACTTGAGTGTCCCGTTTCTCCCCTCTACTAAATAGAGTTGTCTAAGACATAGGCTTCTTTCTTCGCAATTGCCTGTCCTCATTCTCATAGCGGGGATTATTAAGTTCAGTTGTTTCGCCGCCTTTCTCAGTATATATTGAAGTCAAAATTCGTATATATATTCCATATATGGGCATTCTGCGTGGCCTTGACGTCAACTTTGATTGACCAGTTCAAAAAGTCAATAGAGACCTCTCTTCTTCAGTTCATTCTTCAACAATTGAATCAGATCAGAAAGCTCCAGAAAAGAAGCAACTCCAGATAGAGGTCTCTCGAGCCCGTAGGAGAGAATACCTGGTCACTACGAAAGAAGAACGGGCATCACTAAAAGAGCTCATCGCTTTCGGGTAGTCTGCTTTCTATCTTGATAATCCAAGAAAAAATCTCTTCTACTAATACATTCACCGAGGCGGTCTACGGGTCGGGTCGTGGAGGGGTAGTCCCTCTCTGCTTTTCCACTCGAACCATAACCGGAACTGGAACCTCCATCTAGACCTAGACCTGACACCCTGTCACGAACTATCTGAAAATCTAGTCTCGGTGGATGCTTGACACCCCTTGAATGGGACTTTTTTTGTCAAAGCCCTGTAGTCGTCTGGTTTCGGGAGCTAAACGACTAACTCAAGAACGAAGTCCGATCAGAGGAGACAGTCATTTGAATGCCTTATCGGGAATCCTTGTTCCAGGTACGTAACCCTGCAGCCTAGCCGCCTCCTAGCCCGTTCAATAGAAAGAAATTCACTCGTGAAGGGCACACATCGCGGAATCTATTTTGTATACACACTCAAAAGAGTCTTAACGTATTCAGGTATTCGATTAATATTCTTCCAGGTAATTGGCTTTTATAGAAAAAGCTCAAAAAGCACCTCTTTTCCACCGGTCTGAAGTTACATAGGCTGTACTATAAGACAAATAAGCCTCTCCAGACCAGACAAGTGCGCGGCGAGCCCACGCAAAGGGTGACGTTAAGATATGCTTTTTTCCACCAAGTATACAAATGGAACCTATCCATACTCAAAACCCGATTAGATCTTCCAAATCGTCCACACTAACAATCCATCCTTCGGAACCAAAAGGTGATTTTAGTAAATAACCAAATATCATACTTGGGCTAAGGGTTACTATAGTAATTTTGATTCAATCTCCCCCTCCTGGAGCCCAGGTATCATATACGCCCCCAAAATAAAAAAGAGCCTTGAATAAACGAAGAAAAGCGCCTATACCTAAGCCCAAAAAAAAGGTAATTTTCTTTCTATCTTTCTACACATAACCGAAGAATGGAAAAGATTCTTCTTCAGTCTCAGGGCCCAGAAGTGCATGATAAATACCACCAAAGCCAAATACTGCCGAAGAAATTCAGTTCAGTACTCCAGATACAAAGTATGGAAAGGTGTCTCTAACTTCCCCACCGGGGCCTACTCCCCAACCGTCAGTTGCGTTGTGGTACAGTCAAATTTATCCTTGTTCATACATCGGCTTCTCTGGTACGAAATGAGCCACTTCAAATAGGTTCATTACTCCGGCCCAGAATACGATTAATCCGGCATGGGCTACATGAGCTCCTTCTAGTTTACCGGATAAATTGATAAGCCGAGCATTCCCGGCCCACCAAGCGAAACCGGTGGTTTCTTGGTCACGACCGGTTAAAGCGTCAGTTCCATTCAAGAGCGTTTCCACGGGGTAGAACCTCCTCACTCAGGGAATAGTTGGTTTGAATGAGGCTGATCTTGAGCCGCCATCCAAGCACGAATACCTTCGTTTAAGAGTTGGTGTCAAAAGTCTAAAATTTTTGATCTTCGGCTGCACTCCTTTCCTGGGAAACGAAGTCGCACGTAGGTTCAAAGCCAGACCGACTGCCCCAAGAGCACTCATCCATAAACCGGTTACTGGTACTTTGAACATAAAGAAATGTAACCAACGTTTATTGGAAAAAGCAACCCCGGGACCAAAAGCGGTTAGCGGTGACCATTGAATAAGTTTCTTCAGCTTGAGTTGGGTTAAAAGAAATATATAGGAGTAATGTATTTGCTTTTTTTTCTGGAAATCTTTTCTTTTCTACGGTAGCACCATGAATAACGCATAGTAGAGCGGCGCCCAATACACCGGCAACCCCCATCATATGAAATGGGTTCAGCGTCCAATTATGAAACCAAAGAAAAAAGAGGATGAATCGAAATCTAGCTGCTACGCCAAAACTAGGTGCAAAGAACCAACCAGACTGACCTAGTGGATAAGGAATACAGAAACTAAAACTTTTTTTGGACCAGAGAATGCGATTGCATTATAAGGGCGCAATTGAACAGATCGAGCAAGTTCGAATTGACGTAACATAAAACCTATTAGTCCGAAAGCGCCATGAAGAGCAACAAAAGTCCACAGGCCGCCTAATTGACACCAACGAGTCAAATCCCCTTGTGCTTCAGGACCCCATAGTAACAACAAAGAGTGTGCGTCACTATTAGCAGGAGTAGAAAGAGCTGCAGTTAAGAAATTGCAACCTTCCAAATAGGAACTGGCCAATCCATGGGTATACCATGAAGTTACAAAGGTTGTACCTGTAAACCAACCTCAACAAGCGAAATAAGCACAAGGAAAGAGCAATAGACCAGACCAACCTACAAAAACAAAAAGGTCCCTCCGTAACCAGTCATCCATAATATCAAATAAATCTTTTTCGTCTTTGGTAAATTTACCAACGGCTATAGTCATAGTGATCCTCCTATTCAACTACTTCAACCATTTCCGAGCACCTCATAGCATTTTTTGGAGTCCGAGAATTCTTGAAGTTCATTTTTCTTTATGTATTCTTTTCTTTCTCGTACACTGACCAAAGGCAATAGGGTTTCAAAAAAATCCTTTATCTCCGCGTTATTTGCTGTAGGGTTCATCTTTTTTATGCCTTTATAGCAATGAAAGATAAAGAGTAATTGGAAAGTTTTTCAGTTCTTTGATCCTATCCCAATCCGAAAACAAATGCTTCTCTTGCGCTTGCCTGAAAAGGGGATACCGGACTTGATAATCAATTCAAAGAAATGGCCAAACGCTTTCTTCATAGATGAGATGAAGGCATCCGCCGATCAGACGATTTTCACGTCTTCGAACTGCTAGCTTCAGAATGTGGAAGAAAATTGACTCAAGAAAGATAAGCCGACAGAATCTGTCACATCCTTTTGCTTCCCTTACTTTCCATGTGGGAGCTAGGTAAGCGAAGGCTTATCTTCTTATATTGTAGCGCAGGGACTGACGTACAGAGCTTATGAGAAAACTCATTGCCGAAGTACTTCCTCTCCCACAACCAACCATACCTTCTTTTCGGCTGCCTATTCCTAAAGAAGATATTTGAAATTGTCTAGAAACATTCTATAATAAAAAATACATATATAATAAAGGGAAAAAGAAGACATGAGATCAAGTGAGAACTCAATAATATTCAAACTCTTATTGAAAGAAAGACGAAAGATTTTCTTTATTGAAAAGAAGAACAATACGAGTGAGAACGAACGAGCTACTCGTCAGAAGCCATCTCTCTGACACAGGCTTTGAAGATCAAAATAGCCCTATCTTCCATCAACAAGGAGTAGCTTTGGTAACGCAGTTCGGTTAGCAGGCATGCCGCCTTCAAAAGTATGCTGGCTCACCTCTTTAAAGAGTCCTCTATCCCGCCCCCCCCCTAGCCACCTACCTACTCGTGCTCGTAGCTCGATCGGAGGTCTTCTTTGTGGTCCGGCGGAAGAAGTCGTCCTCCTCTTTCTTCAGTGAATTGCTCAGTAGTGCTTCGCCACCCCTATTAGTTGCTGGCGGAAATAGCTTAATGGTAGAGCATAGCCTTGCCAAGGCTGAGGTTGAGGGTTCAAGTCCCTCCTTCCGCTCCTGGCTTCGTCGTTTAGTGGTAAGGAGTGGAGTAGGCGGCGAGTAGAGTGCATAAGAGCACTTTACTTTAGTGAGTTAGAGAGAGAGGCGAGCAGCAAGCAGAACAAAGTCGCGGAGCTTATTTATGAAAACCTACTCAACATAAATCTGCGCTGGCCTTTCAGCCGTTGCGCGCTAGCGCGCTTCTGTTTTTCAGCGGGCTTCTTCGTCTATCCGTTGAGTAGAGGCTATAAGTAGCTAGCTAGCGCAAACGCGTTTTCTATTTCTTATTATTAGTAAGAAGAAATAGGCTGCTAGTTGTAGCTATAAGTGTACTAGTGAATAAGAAAAGCAGATTGATCTTACTAATGACGGATAGAGATGGAGGCAATTCTCTTTTCGGTGCCTCGTTTCTTTTTATTAGTAAGAACGCCTCCAACTTCAAATGATAGGAATCCTATCGATAAATAAGAGGCATAAGCATCGCCTCTCGATCCAATCCATCTTCCCTTTCCCCCCCTTCACGAGATGGAATTCCGGAACCTAAACAACTCAGTTGAGAGCTCCGTGACCGGTTCAAGGGAAGGTCCACCAATAATTGACTCAGGTTCCCCCGAAAAAAAACTTATCTGTTTTAAGATCCCTCATTCGTCAAATCCGCTGTTACTGAATCATTAAAGGCATAGAAAAGAAAAGTCACTTCTTTGTCTTATTTTCGCAGGTGTTCGTCAACGATCAAAGCCGCTGAACGGCAGAAAAGAGTTGAGAAAGAGGGCTAGGCCCAGGAGTGCTTTCAGGGACTGGAGAAGAGGGGTAGATTATAGAGCTAAGGGCAGATCGAAGGGTTGTCCATTGGGATTGGGCATGGACGAGCCTCGACCAGCATTGATGAAAAAATGAAAAAAGAAACTTCTCCCATCGCATCATTAACCGGTGTAGGATTCAAGATCAGGTCAAGGGAGCCTCCGGCTTCGACTAATCAGTGATCCCTGAGCCTACCTAACACAGATGCCCCTGAAATAGGGGATTGGTTGATCGGAAAGCTCAGGCATTCCATACTTTTCTTTCTGATCCGCTAGCTGGTGGTCTTCTCTTTTCTTTTCATCGAATCGATGCTCTTCCGGTTGTAAAGCTCCAGAAATGGGTTCATTCTAAGGTTCAAAATTCCGGTTGTAAAGCTCCAGAAGGGGGAGAATGGGCACAGCCCCACCAGCAGCCCAGCCCGTCCGACCCGAAAGGAATTGAAAATGAAAGAACAATCTGTGTACACTATATATGGAGTAGAATGACTATCCTTAATCTCCTCTTCTCGCACTTCCTCCCCCCCTTCCTTTTTCGCCGGCAGGTGATGAGCCCATGCTTTTCTTTTTCAGTATTGTTTATTATGATTGATCTGTAGTTCAAGGGCACTCTTCAACATCTGTTTCCTACTTTTTTTGAGATGGGACCAGACGTAGAGTCCCGCCGGTCGGCCGGGAAGGGATTTTTTCTATGGATTTTGACTCGCGCGTCGCGAGCAGGTTCTTCTCTTTCCCCCGAGGGAAAGCCCTTTCCAGTCCAGATGGACATTTATGTTTTGAAAGCCTACCCTAATAGGAGTTCCTATCTCTACTTAATATCCAACCCGATCTAATTCGTGGTGGAGTGCTTCGAGTAGGACCCGATCCCATCCCTGCAGTCAAACTCCTTCCTGACCCGGCGTTCAAGCCTGACAAGCTGGAATGCCTTTCGTTAGGAGACTGCCCGAGGCAATGAAATGGAAGTGGGATGTGGAATGTGATTGGTGATGGATGGTGGTTATGAAATAGGTTCGGGATCATCTCGCATGACGATCTGTATCCGCATGACGTTCTGCTGTTGAAGCGGGAGGGTGAGGTTTGTTTCATTGAAAAAGAAATGCTTTTCCATGATCGACACGAGTTTGAGACAGCGTCTTGAACTCCGGGACCGCACTCTGTATGTCGGCCGATCGTTCCTCGGCTAGGCAACTACTAATCCTTCTTCTCGTTATTCTCGCCTTTCTTCTAAAAAAGTCTTTTTTTGCCTTCGGCTATTACTTGAATTTGGCCCAACATTGGATTAGTTTTCAAAGAACCAAGGTCAAAGCTCGCTTTTCTTTTATGCTAAAAAAACGAAGATAATTACTGTCTTTGGAAAGGAAAGAGTTGTTCCCCGCTCCTTGATACTGGTTTTTGAAAGCTATCAATCTCCTCTTCCCCCATATTTTTGATCCTTCTCGCATCGGTTCTGCATCAGATGATGAACCCATGCGAAAACTTTCTCTTTTCTTTTCGCTCGATAGGTAGGCGTCACGATTGAGTCGAAAGCCTACCAAGGCATAAAGGTGGAGATTTGAGCGAGAGCCCGAACGAACGGGGGACGCTCTAACATGAAGATCGAAAGCTCCACTGTTCTGAATAGTGAAAAAGACTTTTCCAAAGGTACTTAGCACAAATCGATAACGAATCTCATCATCTGTTAGGTGGGCTAACCGACCGACCGAGTTGGGCTGAGCTTATTAGTGGGAAATTTAGGGCACAGAACCCATAAGAAGAAGAGGTCGGTCAGAGCGCCAAAATCCCATTTTTGATCGAATCGGAGCGGATCCAATGAATTGGCAAATGAGAAATCATTAGTTTTAACACTCAGAAAAAACAACGAAAAAAAAAAAAATAAATCAAAGTAACTAAGACAAGAGCTAAGTAAGCAAGCTTCAAGGAGAGGTGCAAAAAGGCAAGGGGCTCTCCATCTCGTTTCTGTGTCCGGGATCTGGTAATCTAAGCTTTGCTTCTTAAAGCTATGATAGAAGAAATTCCGGCTCGTATTAGCCTGTGCTTTATTACAGCTATCGCTATCTCGTTCTTTTAGTCTTTTTAATTAACTAACAAAGAATAGAAAGTCGCGGTCATGTCTTGCCCTCCTGACGTATAGTGACCGGTTTCATGTTTTCCCCGAATTTTCTCAGTTCCAGGCTCTTTTGCCTCTTCATCCATCGAAAGGCTTTATTATTTTTATTTAGGAATTGGCGAACATCTTTTTACTGTAACTGTGAAGGTTTACAGTCAATAGTTCTTAACCAACTCTTTCTCGCCGAGCTTTCAAAAGGTTTAAGAGAGAATAGGGAGTAAGGGGGACCTTCGCTTCATTCTAAATTGGACCCGGACTCTCTTTTTTCTTCTCCTGCGGAGCTCTGTTAAAGTCACCGGCGGCAGGTTAGGACAGTTCTCTGCTGATTTGGCCCTGCGCTGATTCAGGAGCTTCTTCTTTAGTGACGGTTATGAAATAATAAGAAAATCAAAAGAAAGAAGGGGGTGGACGAGAACAAGAAGCGTTCGCCAACTTTGATAGGCATAGCATTGCAAGCAAATAGAGCAGAGAGCTTACCGTTTGTTTCTATTAGAGTCGCTTTGAAGTTGTAGTCGGTCCGCCAGGGAGAATGAAGCTATATCCTCGCGTCCTTGCACGGAATTTCTTTGTCCAATCCCTGCTTTTCCCTTCCTCCTCCCCCCGTTCTATCGTCCAAAACAGGCCGTATGGAGTATAGCCAAGTGGTAAGGCATCGGTTTTTGGTACCGGCATGCAAAGGTTCGAATCCTTTTACTCCAGATTATGAACACCCGATCTCCTCTGTCAAGAACGAGCTGACGACTACAGGGGAAGTCCAAGCCATAAACCCTTCTTTTTTTTTCTTGTAGCAAAGTCATTATCAATGAATTCCCGAGCAATTCTCAACCAAGATATGCGATTCATTCCCTTCATGTATAAGGAAGAGTTCAACAGAAGCCATCTCTCTGACACTGGCTGTTCTTTCTACCTAAACTTGCTTTTCATCAAAGATAGGTGTGAGCGTCATACTTTTCTCGTCTCTGATCTTCTCTACTTTAAAGGCTGCTTTCTTTCATATGGGTGTAAGGTTCCTAATGTTCTAACTCATAAAGTCGAAAAGTCTAGTCGTTCTCTCTTCCTGACCCTTCGGCCAAGCCGCTTTTTCTGTTCATTGGATTGATAGCTTTTCCCTCCCCCCAACCGCTGTCATGTCCCGCTACGCTAGTTCTACTGTATGAGTTGAACGAAAAGATACGTATCTTTTAGTGAAACGAACTTCATAGCTTTCCTTAAAAGAAGTTAATAGATAGAAATTCCCTAAGAAAGAAGGCGTCTCACTCTTTCGGAAATCAACCCGATGGTCACCCTGGGTTGAGAGGTTTCATTTCAGGTTAAGCAGGGGATCTTCACTCTAATGCTTTCATTCCTTCAGCTTCATATAGGTGAATCATTGGTTCTTTTCCTCTCTTTCCAGACGTCTCATCCCTTTCTTCTGATCCGATCCCGTGCCTCAGCTTAGCTTCAATCTATTCATTCGTTTTGAATAGAGATTTGAAAGCGCTTTTCTATTCTAAAAAAGCTTTTTCACTCATTTCGTTGAACTAAGTGAAACGAACGGAACGGATTCGAACTTCTCTGCTTTTAGTTTCCGATGCGAAATTCAATGAAATTGATATATATGAGTAATTCAAAAGATAAATAGAAATAAAAGATAGGATTCGAACTTCTCTGCTTTTAGTAATGAACAAAACAAATAGGATTTCTTATGTATCACAATTGAATCACTACATCGAATTGTCAATAGATTGATAAGATAGCTTGGTATCCAAACTAAACTGTATCCATAATTATGATCCTTATTGCTTTTTCTTCCATCGAGCTAATCTATTTCATAAACACAATCTCCCTATAGGCTTCAGACTGCCTACTCTTTTCTATGCCCCCCTTTCTAAATGACGAAGTGGGAAAGCCTTGAAAGCGGGTGATCAAATAGAAAGAATAGAATAATCAAACTCCCTCCCTTGCTGTTACTGACTAATGGATTGACCCAAAGGGAATTATGACTTTATAGTAGCGGATAAAAAATTAGGTTCAAGAGGTCTAAATCATGTATTACTTTACTTCCTGGCCTGTCCTTGACTACTTACTTTCACTTTCCTTACTGCGAATCGCATACGCCCAGCCCGGGACTTTATTCGATTCTTTCTTAGCTTTTTCGAAAAAGTATCCTAACACTAGTGACTCTCTTTAGGGACTCGACTGGAATTATCCCTAAGCGCCTTATGCTCAAACTGGGAAGGACCCCAGAGAGTGAATGGGTAGGCGCAGGTTGAGATAGAATCAGGTTGGACTGCCCGGTATAGAAATAATCTAAATTACATCCTATTTTGAACTGTTGCGTCACGTACAGATCTTATTCGCAGGGTCGTGAAGGTTATCCCTATAATTTGACTGATATTGTTCAGACTATTGGAAATGAGATAAAAGATGAAAAGGATAAGGAGGAACTTGATCTTGATTATCTTGCATCCTTACTTGATACTGAAAAGTTTGACATAGGTCATCTTAAATATAAAGAGATAACTCCATCCAACTATCTACACGTCTTGTTCTAGGTGTACTTACTACAATCATAACTCTTGAGTTATCTCAACGAATTTGAGCAAATCGATAGTTAGTAACTATACTAAAGATGGTAATTTGCAAGATTACTACAACGTAATTCTTGGTTGGCAAGATCTTTAAGGTATCATGAAAGTCAATTTGGCGAGATGGGTTGACAGATCTCTACTTCTTCAGAAGGTAGCCCCAAATCATGCTTATGCTTTAAAGCTGTTATCAGATTTTTTAAGTGCACCTATTTATGAAGATGCTGAGGATGGTATAGCTGTGGTGAATGTGTTTTGGTATTCCTCCTGTCAAAGATGTTTCCAGTGTTCTGTTCAATATAATGATTGAAAAAAAAATGGAATCATTAAAACTCATTTTCAATATGTACGCTTTTATAGTGAAATAATTAGACCTATTTATAATCAACGCAATGAACTAATTCAGATTTTTCATGAATGCAACTTTCATTCGTGCATAGCAGAACATGCTGGTAGAATGGGCGCACCCATCATAATCGGGGGTGGGGATAAAGGTATTCGTGTAGACCAATATGGTCGGACCCTTATGCTTTACCTTAACCCTACTTCATAGAAAACATACCATCCCTTTGGTCAACAACCAACAAAAAACTATATATATATAATCCTACAGTTCGAAGCTGTATGGAGGAGCTTTTGTCAAACCCTAATATTATATGACAAGACACACATTTGATATGGAGAGACTGTATGGGATTTGAAAAATGGTTCAAGACTTCGATGTCTTATCATTTGGTGATAGTTTCAATCATCTTCCTCATGACGATGCGGCGTCTTCTTCTGCCGGAACCCCAAAATATGGATTAGTAGTGATCACTCCATTTATTCCGTACGAACGGAATAAGTGAGTCTAATGCTCTTCGTTTCACTTGAACTTAGATACAACGTCATAAAAGATACTACTGACGTTGTATCTTTTTCAATCGGAGATTTCCGCTCTCATTCAGTCCTTTTCGAGCTAGCATAGTTATTGACGCCTGGAGCCTGGAAAAGCAAAGGGAGATCTACGATACGCCATAACCATCCACACGAACGATAAGAATAAGACCTTAAACCGTAACTATACGACGACTATGGATTTGTCCACTCCTTGAGTACGTTCGTTCCACTCCTTCAGTCTTTTCCCTTTCTGCTCTATCCTCTTCGCGACCTTTCACCGGGATCAACTATTCTTCAGGAATCCGCTCTAAAGACCCGCTACCGATGAGGGGCTGGTTCTCTTTTGTGACAGCATGGGTTGGATAGCTCACCGGTCATGGGAGAGACTCCCTGGACATTTGGCATTGGTTCCGAACAAGCATTAGTTCTTTAGACCGTAAGATACGTAGGTTTGAGATATACGTATGAAAAGATATCTTTTGATATTTGAAAGCTCTTTTCTATTCTAAAAAAGCTTTTTCACTCATTTCGTTGAAGCTTCTTGAAAAGCGCTTTCCCGGGATGCTTTCAACTTCACCCACCGATGAAACTATAGATAAATATCTTATCCGATTGTCTAACAATCAGGTAACGAAGAAATCCCCAGTCCCTTCAAAATCAAAAAAATCTACGACGAGAGCTGCGGCTAAAGGTATAAGGTTCAAAGGACCTTTACCAGAGAATATTAAATCAAAAGGAGAAGAAGTTAAAGAACTTCATGAGGCAGAAGCTGCACTGCACCGCTGAAGCCACTATTCACTCGACGCAATCGACGAAAAGAAAAGCTGATGCAACGATGATCGGAAGAAAGTGACAGTGAGGAAACTGAACCCCAGGAAGTACCCCGAAAGGAAAAGAGGTGCTAGCTCTAGAGTCAGCCCCAAATTTCATTCAGCAACAGGAAGAATTGAATACAATTCAACTAATTGTCTCCTCTTTAACCACCTCTGGAAAGAACCTCCTGTTGCAACGACTACACGTTGCTAAAACTTCTTTTAGAATTACAACTGAGCGACAGGCTCAGACCTTTATCACTACAAACACTATCTACCAAGCTGTTATGGAGATTGAAACCAGAGGAGAGTCCAGTACTGAATATCTCGATCATGGAAGGTGACGATGAAAGAGGCCACCGTATCAAGGCGTACATCCGTGTGATCGAGACTATACGATACCGCTGAAAGCAGAAACCGTAACTTTTTCAAAGCCTTGCTTCGCCATCAGGCTAGACGAAGAACAGACTCCCTAAAGTGAACTAAGGATAACACCCCGCTAATGCTAGCTGCTTTTGTGGAAAAAGAAATGTCCCTTACAAAGTTAACTGACGTAAGGAGAGCACTTTACGTCTAGGCTAAGGTAGTGTATCGAGGGGCTCTAAGCGATCAAGGAGCTTAATGCTTATGGCATAACCCGGAAAGACTTTTATTAGTCTTTCTCCTATTACTATCGCACCCTTTACGCTACCGCCGTTGCTTGGTTAGTCGGATCAATCTCACTCTCGAAGTTGGGAAGAATCAACCGAAAATGCGAGGGGTGCGAAGGTTATTTAGATCTTTGCATGACATTTTGTTTGAACGAATCATCGGGTCGACGAGACAGCAGAGGATTTGAAGTTACCTACACATGCTTAGGGGGGAAGATTTTAGATGGGTTTGAATTTCGAAAGGAATCGATTAGCTATAAAGTCTCAGTCTCACGATCCGTCAATAGCCTGGAACAAGGCAACTAGAGCTCGTGTGGAAGGCAACTCTGTTTAGCCAGCAAGCATAGGAAATAAATCCCCCCGGGGAACTTACTATTCATGCTAATCCATTAGTTCTAGCTCGAAGTTAGCTGCTTGGCATGAGTAGCTTGGCTTGCTCATGCGGGAAAGAAAGTAACCATTTCATTCATATACTAATCTTCTAATCCAGCTCGAGAAGTTTTTTTGTTTCAAAGTAGATCGGGAGTTCAAGCAGATGTTATATTAGGGGGAGGTTGACTATTTTAGTATACAGGCCACTTAGCTAAACGAAATCCTGAGTATCGACTGTCGTGTGAGTCTCGACCAATGTGTAGCTGCCGTTAAAAGGCTATAAGTAACGGCATTCTCAGTTAAGATAACAGGATTCAAGCTTGAAAAAGTGTACGTGCTTTTTTTGTTATAAGTAGATTACGATGTGAAGGTGCCTAAGGAACCGCCCTAACCCCCTCCCCTGAAATACGTTGTTAGAGGCGTTGGCTATTCGTAGATCTGTTATACAGGCGATTTAGCTACTTGAAACCGGGTCTTAGGTTAGGGGATACCTGCAGAACCGTGTAATTGTGGAACAAGCTACACACGCGACATGTCTTTGAAAGCGTTAGTTAAGGAAGTATCAAAGATAGGAGAACGAGATCCGGGCACTAGCGTGTTAAAGGAAAAAGACGTATGAATCGATAAGACCTGATCTCCGATCTGTTTCACGAAAAGGAGCGTCAATGCCACTTTCGAATGATGACGAAAGAGGTTCTTTTAGGCCTTATTTCCCTCGAGAAGCTGTAGCTAACCTAGGAGTTGTTAGAGGCCCGGGGAGTACCATGAGTTGATGTCTAGATAACAATTCTTATAGGACCGGACTAGGTATTGACTATCCCACACCGGAGGAACGGAAACACCCCTTTCACAAGCAAGCTACGCACCTTTGAGTTCCCGGGGTGAGGTGCGAAGCTAGTTCCCGAGTAAGTAGCTAAAGCAAGCGATTGTAGGTACGCGTCGTTTATATATTATCTTATATAAGATAAGCGGATTGGTGTGGAACTAGATCCTCTGCTCGAGTCAGAGTTGTTGTGTAGCCAGGTTCACCTGCCCAATGCCAATGATACTAAGAGCTAGCTTTGCTACCCTGGGGCTCATTGAAAAGTATCCTTGCTATCTTCGACAGTCTTGAGAGCGAGGGCCGCCCCCTACTTGAACTCTTTTCTAGAGAAAAAAAATAGGAGATACCCTATAAAAAAGGCGCTCTCTCCCTTTTTTATAGGGGGTCGCCCTTTTCCCAATGCCTTTCGTTCTTTTTATCCTTCAAGCTTCGGTAATCAAATCTTTTATAATGCTGGTTAGCTGCCTTTCCCTTATCTATGATAGCAGCAAACTCAACAGATTCAATGGCAGCCCTCTTTTTTTTCCTTCAACAGTGGAAACAAGGAAAAGAGCGGCTTCCCCTATCACAGTTTATGAAACAAAAGCTAGAACTGCTGAGTCGACTTCCCCGACGGTCTAAACCGGGTATTCACTTCTAGTCTCTCTGCCTCCATTTGACTGATGCCATTAAGATGAGAGCGATGCAGCGGCAGAGGCGACATTAGCAGCGGGAGAAGCAACATCCCTTTCTTATGGCTAAGTCAGGCTTTTCCCTACTCATCATCTCTATCTCGAACCATGTTACCATTCGTTCCGAGTCGCCAAGAGCTAGAACAGCTTCTTCCCCCTCGGGAAGTAAGATAGCAGGAATATACGATCCACTACGCTTTGCGCCTCGTATTCCTTCTTTAAGGCCGGGAGCCGGGAACTCTCAAAGCATCTATCTGGATGGTGGTCACTCCTTGCCTACTTATCTTCCGATCTTCCGATCAAACTTCCAACAACGTGCCGGCTAAAATCGCTTATTTTCAATAGAAAAGGTTCTTCCTGTATTGCTCCTCTTATGGAGATAGGGACTCTTCCTTTTGAGTTGAGTTTCCTCCCCTTTAACTTAACAACAACAAAACAAGCAAGGGCTGAGTTAATTTAGATGCCGTTGCGCGTTAGCGCATCCGTTTCCTTGGTTATTTAGAAATAGTTTATTTGTTTTTGCTAATCTATAAGGGGCTTCCATGCTTCTTTCCTTCCTAGCCGTCTATTTCAATCGAGAGAGTCAAACTCCCAGTCTCAGGTCAAATGCAGAAGAGACAGGAGCTTCTTCCCTCGGGTCGTATGGACAGGAGTAAGCAAAAGCCAGATCAGATTCAATAGGAACAGAACCTTCTACCCCGTCTGGTATTCAATTCACTAGCTTCGACCACTCTCACTCCCTTTCTTAGAGGAAGAAGGGGAAGTATGAAAAGACTGACAGATATCGATTAACTGGATGAAGTTTGAAAGAGCAGTCCCGGGCGGCCGAAGAAAGAGTCGTTAAGCCGAGAAAGCTAACAATTTGCCTTCTCATCCAAAATAGGGAAGGGTCAAGGTGTTAAGAATCGATTGAAGCATCCCTGGACTTCTACTCGATAGAGTGATCGAATCGGGCGCTATGGACTTCAAAGCCTCGAGGGTTGTGCGATAACGCTTGTTCTCTCTTTCTTTTCCCACTACGCGCTAACTATAGATTGAATAATCGAAGCCAGATGAAATAGCAACTAGGAAATCTGTGGTTTGATCTCAATTTTGATCCTATTCATGTATCATAGATCGGCAGGGAGATTTTCATTCCTTGTCCACTCTTTTCCGAAAAACTGCAATTAGGAATAGAGAATCTATATCTAACAGTTTCCATAATGATTTCCATTGTTATTTGATACATTTCGGTCAGTAACATTAGTTAATTAGGTTAAGATGCGGAAAGAGAGGGATTCGAACCCTCGGTAAACAAAAGCCTACATAGCAATTCCAATGCTACGCCTTAAACCGTGAAAGCCAACAAGCAACTCCAAAAGCTAGGGCTACCTTTTATATAACGTTGCGCGTTAGCCGCGCATCCGTTTTCTTGGTTAGTTTAGACTAGCGCTCCAGACGCTATTCATATAGTTATTTAAGAAGCCGTTGTGCGTGAGAAAAAGAAAATTGAAGATAGAGAAGAGCTATTCTAAAATTTCATTGCACTCATTTCTAAAAAAGCTTTTTCACTCATTTCGTTCAACTCCTTCTGGAACTGGCACCCAATGCGTAAACTTAGCTGGCTTCCTACGTACCCAAAAGCCTTTCAGGATAAAGTCCACCACGTAGTTCTTTTCGCTTGGGGATTCATACCATCTTGATTCACCTAAATAGGGATCATTCGACCATCTCCTTTCTCTTTCACTGCCTAAATCGAAATTGGTCCAAATCGATTGTCTCATCTTTCAATCTCTTTCTTCTTCAACAGAAAGGGCTTGACCATCATGATCTATGAGGCCGAGTAAGCCCTAGTCCAGCGCCACCCTGCAATGAGTAAAAAGCTTATTCTTCAATCGCTTCCCCTGTTCCTAAGTAGACCTTTCTTTTACGACGAAGCACAGTAGTAAGAATATGTTTTGAAAGTAGCTAGGGAAGTAGGCTTAGCTCTTGTGCACTTTGAGGGTTTACTTGCTAACTTTAACGAGTAAGGTGAGATCAAGGATCAATGAATTTTTCGAGTTTTGACGTTGTATAAATAAAAAAAGGCACTCTATCTGGGCCTTCTCTTTTGCAAGTGAACTAAAGGCTAGGCTTCATTCATGTCTTTGCTCGAATGCCTTGTCTTGTGCTACTAAAGAGGCCTTACCTTACGACTGCTACGGGTAGCTCAACTATCTGGCTATCTCTCAAGAGTGAAACTCACTACTTGCCTGTGAACCAGAGCTAATGATTGTAGATCCTCTACCGTAGTTGAATTCACACCAACAGATAACGATTTGGATTCTATTTAGATTGACTCTATCAATTCCGGAACCCTCCAAAAAGAAAGAGATTCTACTTGAGCTATTCTCGTTCTAACGAATTCAAGCATTTCGACAATGCTCAATAGTTTGAAAAAAAGAGTAAGAAATTGTCTTAAGTCGTTTCACTCAAACGACGATACGTATAGTCGATATCGTCTATCGTCGTTTGAGTTCAACTACGTATCTTTTCCTTTCAAGATCTTGATGAGAACGGAAGACTCACTCCAAGCTTATAGACTCACTTCATTTATTCCGTGAACTGATATTCCGTGAACTGAGATACGTATCTCAGTTTCACTCGACTATACTACTCTTTTCACTACGTATCGTCGTTCGAGTTCAACGAATAGCTCTATAGCGGGCGCAAAAGAAAATCGAGCAGGATAAGAAAATCAATATACTGCCATCGCCCGGCACTCCAATTCCCCAAAGGCGAGTACTAGTTCCACCATCTCATGGATTAGCCGGAAAAGGAGATTGATAGGTCGCACATTCTCTTGATCTACGCTATTTCAGGATGGGAAAAGATGACCTGATCGAGATTCGGGAAGCATCAACATCTCATCTTGTCGAGTTAACTCCGACCACCTGTGATGGCAGGCTGCCCAACAGCGTACTCGTACACGTCCATCCGCGTCGACCCGCGTAAACAGAACTAGCTATTCTGCGAAAGAAACTCGTAGGCGAAAGTGAAAGGCTCCAAACACAGACCTATCATTATCACAGAGCCTGCGCCTACGCGCAATCTAACCAAGTGCGATCCTCCACTCGAGGACCTGTCTGTAGCTTACCTTTTCCGATCCCCCTACGTCCTTCCTTTTCAACTACCCTCAGACTCCCGAGAGCCTAGGTCGCCGGTTCACTTACACATTTTCTCTGTCTTTGAAAGAAAAAATAGATTTTTTTTTTTAGAAAAGTTTATTGTTTGGCATACATAGTTCGGGTTCACTGCTAGCACAGGCCTCAGCTCCGATACCAGAGCATATGAAAAGTCATTGACTGTATTGACAATTGGGCTTTTTTTATGTTCCAGCATCTGCCCCTCTTATGGTTGAGAGAAGTGTTTGTCTTAAAATAGCAGGGATTAGACCTCCGAGTCGATTCTTCGCTAATGATAAACTCTGTTGGGGACACCCACCTGATGGAGACTTCGATGATTAGTCGATAACGACGATATCGACCCCTTTAGAGTTGATTTTTCACGTAGTATCCAATCACTTCGAACGACGAAGAGCGATTCGTTTCACTTGAACGACGATACGTAGTTACTTGACTCTACGTATCTTTTAGTTCAACGAAGAGCTATTCGTTTCATTTCTCTCGCTTGATTGCTTTCAAGAGAGTTTTTTTCTTACGTCACTGGATTGTCTATATAAGATCTCTTGCTATCGCCGCTTACGGAATACGTATTCCCTATACGAATTGTTACCTACGCTTTGATTTGAAGCGTCGACGCCACGAGACTATTCAAGGCATTATCAAAATAAGGTCGCTTTTCCTATATAGAGTAGATTGCCCTTTTCCTCCCTCGAGGAGTGAGTTTACCGAAAGGAAGGAAGAGTCATAGGATGTGTAGTAGTAGCATAAGAAAGCATGCCCAATCGCTATGGCGAGCTGGAATGATCGATGGTGAACACTGTCAACTCAAACGACGATACGTATTAAAAGAAAGGAGGGAAACGAAATGAGTTTCACATAGTGAAATCTCAAACCTACGTATCTTTTCCTTCCGTTCGTTCCAATATAGTTCGTATCCCGGAATCAAAGTTTGGAGTGAGTCTTGACGTCTAATAGTCTAACTAGTCTATAAGCTTTTCGTTTCACTCATTCACTACGTAACGTTCAACTCATTCCATTTCATTTCACTCCTTCCCTCTTCTGCGCCTAGCACTTGATCTGGATGCTCTTAGATGGAGGGATTCCCCTCAGACTTAGTCATTTCCCTGATAGCAAAGATGAGAGATATTCATAGTTCTTCTTCCGAAGGTGAAGGTGGAGGCTAGTATCAGCTCATTTCGGCCGATTAGTCTATCTTATGTGGCATATAAAGTGAGAAGAAAGTGACTGGTGAAGGAGCGAAAGACTGAAAGGAGAGGAGCGTAGCAGCTCGACCACCGGGAGAGGAGCGAGTTTACGAGCAAAATAACGAAGGGAGCTTGCCTTAGTTTAATTCAAATCTCTTCTTATCTCTAGCTCCTTCTTTATCATGCTCTCAAGGGGATGGAAATCTTTATCCTCATATTTCTTTTAGGATTGATTTTAGTAATCCAACAATTATTTTCCGAGTGGGGAAGTGAGCTCTACTATAAACTCGTCAGGCTGCTCTGCCACCTAGGGAATAGCCTTTCCTTTTAGTCCGATTCGAGAGCAGATAGAGCAACTGTCCAATCTCGTTCGGGTAAATGATGGGCTCCTAGTCTGAGTAGGCAATCCTCTGTTCTCTTTGCTCTTGCAAAAGAATCCGGCGTCGGGCTTAGACGAGACCTATCTCAGCTCAGATTCGGCATATCCGCCGTTCGACGCTTCACTGTTTGCGACGGTTGTTAAGGAACTTCTTGCCTTAGATCGACACGGGAACAGAGCTTCAACTTCAAGCAAGTGGACAAAGAGCTTCTGCAAGGTTAATGTACTCAAAAGAGTCAAAGAATAGGAATCGAATGCAAAAGAATTGAATGCTTATCTGGTCTTAGCAGCAAATCCTTCCTCCGAAGATGGACAGCATCCGCTCTTTGACACATCGTATCCCGTAATGGGCATGGTATACCCATAGTCAAAGCAGAGAGAAAGAGAAGAGTTCTAACAAGAAAGAAGGATGAGTTAGCACTACCCCGGATCCGTATGCACTGTAAAGAGGGTAGACAGAGGTGCAACCTTATTGGCTTAAGCATCCTATTTTGTCCATGAGGAGGAAGAATACCGACCCCCAGCATGTGAGGGTTGGCTTTATGCTAAAAATAATCCCGAGTTCAAAATGAAATCAGAATAGGCTTTGCTTTCCTCTTAAGGAAAAAGGGAACCTGCCGAATCAAAGCAATCCTATCTTGGCATAGCCGAAGCTCCTTTCCTGGACGACTCTTAGTGGTTCAAAATAAGGCTGAGTTCAAAGTCAGTCTAACCAAGGCCTATTTTCTAGTATTTTCAGGGATTTTGAAACATTTCCTGAACCCGCTTACGGCTATTTGAACAATGGATATAAGAGTCTTCCAACTGCGGTTACGTGGAAAAGACCATCAACAGCGGAACCGGCTACTCGAAGAGTCAGAGCAGATAGGCCAAGAGCCGATTCAATTGCAAAAGGCACCAGCTCTTTGCCTTCAAGGCTTGCCTTTCCTTCTAGTCTGGTGTGCTTCTTTGGTTGCCGGGTCAAGGCGACTTGCAATTGTCATTATTCTTTCGCGCTACCTCCTGCTTCTACAGAAGATCGATTGGTGGGAACCAAAGACGATCGATTCTTTATTCCCGCCGACCCATCATAAAGAGAATCAATATATCCCAGGACGGATTCATGACTAGCGCGAAAGCATCGATAATGTCGAATTTCTTTCGACAGGCCGGCCAACTAATGCCTTTTCCCGGTCCTCATGTCTATGATTCGAGAGGATTGAAACACTTATTGGCTCACGAACTCCAACTCCCTTCTCTATCTCACTTCTCTATTTCACTCTCAGGCCGGATTGAATTCATTCAGGAATGCATTTTCTTTTCTTTTAGCTTCAGTATTGTTCTTCAGCAGTACCGGGTCTGGAAGGTCTTCAATTGCGTTAGTGGCTACCCTTGGCTTAGTAGCTCGAGATGAATGACTCTACTTTCAGTCGAGGGTAGGGAGTTATTCTTTAAGGGCCTTCGCCAGCAGTTGCTGTCTTAGGATTGAGACCGATAGGAAGAGGTATGAGATCACTCTTTCTAAGCGAGATACAAAGTTTTCCGATAAGGAGTGAAGGAAGGCTCCTTCTCAGTCTATCTATACAGCCTAGTATCGCATACTCTAAACTTGAAAGATAGGCCTTTCTCCGATCATGCCTTATCCATGTCATTCCTCGCCTTCGAGCTAACGTTTACGTTAACAAGATATATTATCCCTAAAGTAGTCTAATCCCAACCCATTTCCATTTCTCCCATCAAGCAAGCATCAGAGGGCTAAGCAGGCATGAAAGACAAAGAGGCGAAGGGACTTGGTGATTACTTTAACTGAAGTGAAGATTTGGGAAGGGATTTCACCTTAATGTCAGGATTTCCAGTAGAATATGATAACTGGGAGGTGCAAGTGTTCTTGCTGCTTCAAAGTCTACGACGTAAAGGTCTGGAGTTGGAATGCTTCCTGCTTTCGGGCCAAGAAAGGAATTGACGTCTTTTTCTATCGGTAAGGTATGAAAGAGCTTGCTTGTTAGAGTCTGGCGAGTCAATAGACTAAAAGAAAGAATGAGCGAGGTACGAAGTGACCCATAGCAAGCTATGAGGTACTTTTTGATGCTATCGAAGTACAAAGCAATCTTTTATTCTGTAGCAGGCCTCGGAATGTAAGTCAAAGCATTGAAGGAGTTGTCCTCCCCAATCTGACTCTGGAGGCGAGACCTCTTGGTTAAACCATTGTAGCCTTGACAGCAGATGGATCTTCTCTGAAGAGTGAGTGTTTTTCATATTGAATCACAGGGTTGGCAAATGGATACCACGTCAGATAGGAGTGGAATCCTGACATGCTTGAATGTGCTGCTTTCCTTATTACTGATAAAGCGGGGGTAGCAAACTTCAAACTCAACCCGAGATATTGCATTCAGGACGGCAGAATAACTAACTGATCCTAGAAAAAGGGTGCAATGCAATCAATTTCAACGGCACTACCGAGCAGAGGAATAAGCGAGTAGGCAAATAATGTGTAGATTACTTCTTACTATCCTTCCTTTGAAGCAATTCTCTTCCTACTTCCTATGGTTGAGCTTTTTCAATCCTATCCCATTGCCCTAAGAGCAAAGAGAGACGGGGAACCAAGCCAAGCCCTCTTTCTTACTCGATGGGGAAGGAACGATCAGATAAATCTATATTATGTCACCTACGGCCTTATAGAGACAGGGGAAGTGACTGTAGGTTCAATAAGAAAGATTGATTTATCAGAGGTAGGAATGAAAGAAGAGGTAGGTATGAAATCACTCGAGCAATTGAATAGAAGACTCTCACCAGCAAGAAAACAAACTCAATAGCTAATGCGCCCGTAATCAAACCCTTGCTTCTTTCTTTACTACTTACTAATTGGGTCACATCACTGTCCGTTGGGGAATAGAAGACTTGGTAATCAGTCCGGAGATGAGCTTTCATGCGTTATAAACCCTTTCCTCTCCTTCTCAGTCGAGCTCAACCCTCTCGCTTCGCTCTCACACCTACGTTCCTTGCCTTGAGATTACTTACTTGTAAGAAAAGGAGCCAAACCAACCCCTATGGCACGAACGATAAGATCAATCCTTCTTATTGAACCGGAGGGTGGGAAGAAAGTCTTCGCTCTTCCAAAGCCTCATTAGCACGCCAGTCAGTCAGCTTGACCAAGAAGACCCGAAAAGGCACACAATAAGGAAAGGAAGATCACGTATCGATCCATTTATGTTCCGCTACACCCTTCACATTGCATTGGTAAATCCATAGTACGAGGACATTTCTGACGAAAATAGCACTTTTGGAAAGGCTCTTCCCGGTTATGGTTGATGATTCACAATGATGACTTATAGTAACAAGCGCATGTGGTGCAGGAGACGGGGGAACACAGGTAAACAGAGGTGATACCTCATGTGTCTTTCCCTGTGCGCATCTCCACCTAGGCTGGTTGCCATAGATAGATTAGGTCATTTGTAACCTGAGCAATAGCCGATGCTACAGCATAAACTACAGCTCTTTCATCAACTACAGCAAGATCCGATGTAGCGCATTCTCCCTCTTTCGCATATCTTCACTACAGTCATATAGCTAATAAGTTAAGTAAAGTAGTTCTAGTGACGCGTTTCAAGTTGTGATCGTTGTTATCCGAGCTCTTGTCCTTCCTCAAAGATTCAAGACAAAGCAAAGAATAGAGGCGTCAGTTGTTTTCCCGAGTGAAAAGGGTATAGGTGGAATCTCCGAACGAAGACTACGAATCTTGATTTTCGTGCTTTCTGAGGTCAGTCCTTTGAACAGACGCATATCGCCTGAGCGTCTGCTGAGCAGCAAGTGCTAGTTTTTTTGTTTGCTTCACGCTGTGGGACTTTCGGAATAGAATGCCCTGTTAGTGTTAGAAAGTGAATCAGAATCCGCTCTTATAAGAGGAAAACCTGTTGTCTCTTTTCTTTTACATGGAATCAACCCAGAATCGACAGAGCATAATCATAATAAAGTAGCCATTCACTATGCATCCGAAAAATGGGTTATGAAAGGGAATCATCATAGGCTGTCGGTCCACTTATGATGAGCATCTATTTGAGTCGATCATTTCCAAGATCTAATTCAACTTTCTTCTTATTTAGTTCCAAGGAATGATGTTATGGAACTTCCTCAGTCGATCTGAGCATTAAAAAGAGTTCTTTCTTTTCGATGCAGGCACAAGGACTATACATCACCGCCAACCATCTCTTCAATGAGAAGTTCGCGAAACGTACGACTTCTACAAAGAACGAGGTGATGAAGTCGTTTCGGAGATGGAATTACTAGCTATTCAAACTCGATATTCAAAGTGTGACAGAGACAACAAAGTAATGGACCGATTTCTAACCTGAACCCGCAGACGTCTTAGTTATTGGTGGGCTTGGTGCTCTCTTAATCAAGGAGTTGAATAAATCAGAATTCAAAAAGAAATCATTTCTCTTTTAAGTAGGTCATGTATTAGCGAATGAGAAAAAGAATGAGCGCCATTTACTACATTAACATAAAAAATTTATCTTATCTTATTGATAACGCTCTGACGTACGTCTATATTCTTTCGATCCTATTCCCCCCTTTCTGTCGAAGTAAAGCGCAAAACCTCTCCTACTTTACATGGGAAATATCTATATTATACGTCAACTGGTTTAGTTGAGTGAAACGACTGCTTGGTCGAGCCAAAACTTTCCTCTCGCTTTGCTTTCCTAGCAACTCTTTGCCCCTCCCTTTTGTCTTAGTCGATTCCCTCCTCATCTCGAAGTCTCTTGCATTCTCGTCGGTGAAAGCGTTTTTGACTACAAATGCTAGGGGTCCTTCTTCTGTTAGTACGTTTATGCTTCTGTCGATTCTGGGTTGAATGAAGAATTCATTTTCGTGGATCTGACGGCTTTTTTTTCAGTAATATTGAATCGTCGTGTTGTTTGAGTCTCCTGTTGATGCAAGCCCACAGCGTTGCTATCACCCTGCTCTCTTTGAGTTCGTGAATGTGTTGTTGAAAATGCATTAGAATAAATCTTTCCGGTATATTGATTGAGCGTGGTAGTTGGTTGGCGATGAGTACGACAGGTACGTTCCTTTTTTTTGTGGCCAAGCATCAGAAGATCAAAGTGTACACTTTTTTCCAGAAAGGATTTTGAGTATACTTTTTTTTAGCTGATGAGGAGAGCTCAGTGGGAGCTAGAGCACCACTCTCAGCTTCTGTCTGATCGAAATCATCGAAAAGCCATAGGTCGGAGTGGTCATGTGCGCCAGTGAAGTAAGTCTGTCCGGAACTGGAAAATCCGTCTTGCCTTGGAAAGAAAGTGAAAAAGAAGATTGTGTGTTGGTGGGACCGTACAAGAAGAGTTGCTTAGTTTGGATGGGTCTCTGATAGAAAAGTTGGCAACTGATCCAGAGAGGAGTCCGTTTTTTTCCTTCAATTCCCCCTTCCTTTTGATTTCCATGGGTGATAAGCCACTATTCGTTCGATAGCGGAAGTCTGAATTTGCTTTACCACTTGTAAATCCTCTTTTACTGTTCTAAGTAAGGTTATGGTACGCGGTTAGTCTCATCGGTGCGTCATCCTCATCCTCGTATACTTGAAAGCTTTCTCTGTTTGACTTTGTCTAGTACCACGCTAGCTCCGGCTGTAGTCCCTTTCTTGTTGTGGCGGTATTAAACGCACTGCAATCAAACTAAAGCAGAATGAACGTCCAGCATCTCCTTTTCTTAGGCATAGCATAGAAAAGAAAGGAACATGGATCAAAAGCTAGCCCGAAAGCTGCTTACCCAGACTTCCCTTAGCGATTTGACTGAAAGCCTTACGATGGGGCTGACTCTCTTTGGGGTGGCGAAGATGGCTAAATTGCAGGGCTAACGAATAGCGTTTAAGCCGTGCGTGTTTACTCTTTTAAGGTCACATATGAGACCGATCAAGTGTAGGCTTTAATTTTCGCCTTTCTCATGACGGACTTAGACATGTACACTCGCACCTTCTTCATACGTGAAAGTATGTCATTCCCTAACTCGTCTCTTCCTTCCTCTGGGACATGGGTGCACTTGAAAAGGACTCCTATCCGCTTGTAGAGAGCCTTTCTCCGACCTTTGAAGTGGAACACTTTCTCAACAAGCTCTATCTTTACCTACGATGGACCGTTCGACGGACTACTTGGATGACTTCAAATTCAAAGACGCTACGGATTGGTTACCGAATGAAGAGACAGAGCTTTGACATCCTCAAGTCCCCGGGGCTGTCAATCATGGTACGAAGCGAAAGAAATTCCTTTCCAAAATCACTTGAAGAACGATGTGGGGACGAAAATGCCTTAGACGAAATGGGGTTAGAAACTGACTTAAAGAATAACAAATCGAAGAAGTCAAGACCAATATAGGTAGCATAAGGTCCTGGCAAGGATTTCAAGGCGATAGGCATAGTGGAACAAGAAGCATTGCATTACTATTGAATTTGAATACAATCTTCTGGTAGATGGCCGGTGAAAGGCGAATCAATCTGGAACAGCCGCCCAAACGGAAATGCTTTTCATACTCTATTTCGATTTTGAACATAAAGATTATTTCTCCTAATTTCTTCTGAATTTCGAATCCCTTCAGGAAAGCAGAATTCAGTTATGGGGAGATCGAATGTTAACTAGCTAACGTCATGGCATCGAATGCAAGTTCAACGAGAACGGGTAAGAATGAACTCTGACCTGACATATTACTTAAATAAGATAGAGCTCCTTCCTTACTCTAATCAAGTAAGCAATAAATTGCTTTCCTGTTGGTCGAGTGACTTCGGATATTTTCACTGGGAACAACTTCTAGTTCAAGCTGAATCCAATACCTGTAGTGCCTCACTTGACTGAAAGCGGGAAGCACCACATTTTATTATACGAATACAAGCTGCTTGCTTCAAAGCTATTGTCATCCTTAAATAATACTTAATTACTGTATTTATTAAAATAGCGTAGTGTAGTCACGGTGCGACGTGCGAGAAAAAATCCCATTTGGACAAATTTTTCCCATGTCTTTCAACTCATTCACCGGGAACTAGTAAACCCGATTGACAACAAACTTTTCTTTCCGGAGGAGCAGAGCAGTTCAAAAATGAAGCAAAGCGAATTTTTAGAATAATGAAGAAAGAGAAAAATGGATAATAGTCAAAAAAATCAGTGATATGATCACTGATTATTGGAAAAAATCAAATGGGGGAGCCCCGGAGAAAAAGTCCCTCAATCGGGTAATCGGTTGAATGCTAAAAAATACAGTGATGCTTTTTTTAAGACGGGAGGGGAGGGTAGTACTGGGGGTGGGAGTCCACAAGACCCTACTAATAAAAACACCCCATGGGAACCCCCAGATTTCGATTAATGTCTATTTCTATGTGCGTTGAATTTACCTCTTGCTTGAGTAATGGGAAGTGGCCACGATCCTCATAACGGAGGGCCCACGTTATGTAGAGATGAAATAAAAGAAAGAGATGGGGCTCCCAGACTACTTCAGGGCTGGAGTGAAGAGCCACGAAAGCACCTACAGGAACTGGTTCAAAAGGGACCGAGAACTGCATCGAGGTCTGAGACGCACTTCAAAGAAAAGAGGGAGACGAGCTATGCAGGCTGCGGCCGTTCTGAAAATGTAGCGGTTGCTCGTCAGCTTCCCTATCCTGAGTAATAGCAAGTAAAAAAAAAATCCATCGAATCTATTATTATTATACTAAGTATGCCTGGCCAGAAGACCTATGAGCCTTACCAGAAGTGAAGCAAAGAAGAGAAATTCAAGTAGCTCTGTTAAAGGTAACTGAATGCGTATCCGGTGTTAAAGTTAGAAGAGTAACTGCTCTCGTAGTCGTTTCCGCTCTGAAAGTTGAATAGTCTACCGCCTAGCTTGTGACGAGAAGTCTAACTATAAAAAGTCCTGATCTTCCGTTCTTGTTGTTTGAAAAGATCTCGGATCCCTCATACGACGAAGTGACTGTGAAGAGTCTAACAGGAGAAGTGGGCCTTAAGATCTGAGCTTCTTCCCTTATATAAAGAGCTAGCTTCTAAATTTCAAGGTCTAGTCTAAAAAAAATGAGTCTTAAGAATAAGGCTTCGGAAAACTACACGGTTATTAGTGACATGTGCAAAAGTGAAGTTTTAAATGCAGAATTTTTTTTTATTTCCCTTTTATTCATTCGAGTTGGGTATGTTATGCTTTCCTTTCCAAAATTCATTTTCTTATTTGCTAACATTAGCCTTATGAAAATCAATATGGCATTGTTCATTTGTCTTCGAGGACACCTCTGTGCCTGAACTTCTTTCTCTTACGACCAATGGAACTATGAAAATAGAAGCAGTGACGGAGGGACGGGAACGAAGAATGGAATCAAGGAGGGAGCTGACGCTTACTCACCTCGGTAGGAAAGGCTGTCTGAGCAAAAGCAGACGCGCTTGCCCGTAGACCCTGACGTTCTTGGGAAGAAAAGGAATGAAAAAAACTCATTGTCCGCGCTAATAATTAATCCATTTCCCTTTATACAGTAAGGCAGCAAGCAAGAAGTCAATCTATAGCTTTCAGAGCGAACTTCTCTTTAGTCTACTTTCTTTTTTCTTGTGTTGAGATTGAATTTATGTTTTGCAGATGCTTCTGTGGTCACTTTCGAGAGAGGGCATTGAGAAGGGAGGCCTAGCATTCAAACAAGGCCAAAGGGAAGAGCCCCTTTCTTTCTCGCTGCTACTATTCCTAATCCGTTTGTGGGCTTAGACAGGGAGTAATTTTTCGTAAGCATGGCTTTGGCGGGTACTACTTTTGAACTAGTTGAGCCTTTTCTATTGGACTTGCTTTCTTTCCTCTTTCAAACTTGACAATCTGCCTTTGACGAGATCGAGGCATCAAATTAAATTCAAGCAAGGGCTGTTCGCTGACCAATGCGCTTTCAGGGTCCTCTCTTACCAGAGATTGACTGCTGATTTTCAAATTCCGCATGAGCGCTTCTCTTCCATTCCCGTCCGGAGGTGCTAACAAGCAACTCGTCCTTACACGGGATGCTAGCAAACAAATAGGCAGTAGACTAAGGAATGAAAAGGGAAGACCCCTCTTCGTCTTCTATACTAGTTCAAAAGGCGTAAAGGAAAAGAGTTTCATTTCGGCTATGTAATCTATGGGTCAACGAGTTTCTGGAGTCTCTTAAAGAGAAAGAGGGGATCGAAGCAAGGTCCAATCCCATTATTCGTCATTCTTATAAAGAATACGATCATCTCGCATTTTTTTAATAAGACTGAAGTGAGCAAGCCTTTCTCCAATGGATTAACAGAGCGCAGACTAGGCATCTTTATCTTCTTTCAATTTCGCACTATATTAGTAAAAAGTTTAAGCTTCCCCAGTTTCATTGCTATTTTGAATGACGCAGCATTGGCCGTAGAATCAAATATTGACGGTGACTGACCACACTTAAAGTAATCGATCGAGACCTTGGTCTTCCTGCAGTGCTATAGGCTTTTGACTCTCTCTATGGGCTTCGGGCTAACGCCAACGATCCTCCACTAAATCCTCTTAGGTGAGACTGAGTGTATTACTTTCTCTTAAGACTACAGAGATACTACAAGTAGAGGTCCCTCAATTCAACTATCTCTGAATACTTTTCTGGGTGACCAAGACATAGACTAAGATTCCTTTGTATCCGGGCGCTTACCTCGCGGATCGATGCTTCGCCTCATCCGTGCTCATTGGAAACCTTGACTCTTCAATAGATTCATCAACACTGTCGAAAAGTGGTACTTTCTCTTTGCCTTCCCGTCTTTTCTCAGCGGATCAGCCACATACTCCGAAGTAACGTTAGTGACGGGATTGGTCAGGTTTTCTGGGGGTTGGTTCCTCTACGTCAATAGGTTCCGAACGCCTCACTTCTCTGACTTTCGGTGCTTATCTTCAATCATAAGATGGTCACCCGCCCGTCACAACATCGGTTCACCTTGGAAGCTTTCGATAACTTCTCTTTAAGACTAGGATAGCGCTCTTCCTTCTCATATCTTTGCCTTTTCGATTCTTCTCCCAGGTGTTCTGTGAAGCTGCCAGGTTATGGAAAAAGCTTAGTAGATCGAGATGGATGTCGATTCAGGGATTTTCATGCGTCGGAGAATCTCATGCTCGAAAGCGAGTCACCCGTCACAGCATCCGTTCGCCCCCACTGAAGCGAGCTCAAACGTCAATAGCAAGACTTCTTACCAATCCCGGGGAACAGCTACCCCAGCAGAACCTGCAGTTTATCTACGGAAGCTTCGTATATTTAGATATGACAAAATCTACCAAAGAGACGATGATCAGTGAATTGATAGGACAAATTTGATTGTGTCAACAGGGTTGTAACCCGACGAAACCTTTTCTTTTTGTTTAGCCTCTTCCTATCGATTCGATCGGTGGGACTGACTATCTTTATTCTGCAGATGATCTTCTTTCAGACTTCATCTTTGTGACATCCCTGTGCCTAAGGAATAGCTTGAAGCTCAGTTACTCGCTCGCTTTAACTACGTGCACCTTCCTTTACCTGGCGGTCGGGCCGGTCACCGAAGTAACAGAGTTGCTTGCCTGTCAGTCCGTCATGTATTTGCATATCGCGCAATTCGTTGCTTCAAAGAAAAAGTTAAAGCCTCGATGTATTTTCGTTGTCGTCTAGCGGGCCATTAGCTTGACAGTTTAGCCGACCTACCCGCCTTGGAAGCTTTCGATTCTTTCCAGTTTATAGGCTAGTGGTGGATGCCGGTCTATCGGTTAGTGGGAGAAGTCGTAGCAGTGGCCATTTCCCTTAGTCTGTCAAGCCAGTCCTACTAAAGCAAACAAAAGAGTTCATTACGTAAGCATAACGTGACGTGGTCGATTCGTTCTAAGTCTTCGATTTGGCCCGAAGTGATGAATCCATCCTCCTTTACGGAGAAAAAAATAGGCTTTCCCACCTCTATCTTATTAAACTAGCTATCGTTCTACCATTGTTCGTTAGTATGGTAATCTAATGACTAACTCTAACTCCAGCTCTTAACTCCTACGTTCGTTGTAGACTTTCAAAAGTCTGGAATGCTCTCTTCCTTGGTCCCCCTATCCCTCCCTGTCAACTTATCTAAAACGCTTTTCTTTCCTAATTAAAAAGGGAATCTTCAACCAATTTTTCGGAGTTCAAAGATAACTATGGAGAGGATTGATGAAACAAGAGCTTTAGCGGAGATTGATTGCTACACTTGAACATAACAGAAAGAAGCCTGACTCTTAGACTGAAGAATAGATTGACCCACTGAAGTCACAGCGCTAAAAAAAAAGCCTTATTTAGAAAATCCAACTTCAAAAGTATATCCTACTTCTTAAATAGGAAAAGGGGTCAGAGCTTAAAAGACTACTGGAATCATTGCCTTAAAGCTATGCATCTCTTACTCTGGAGCGGGGGACGTAGCTCTTCAGGCCTTTGGCTCGCTTCTCCAACTTCTTCCTTCTCGCTTTGATATTAATTTTTTCTCTAAAAAGCTCTTTCTCTTGCCGTTGTTGGTGGTTTAGTCAGTCCGTGGGAAGGCAGTGGAATATTAATACGAAAGATTGCTTTTTTTCAATCCGTTGAGGTTGGAGATTTTTGCATGGTCTTATCCTTTTTTAAGTCGTTTTGATCTTAATTAACTTTTTTTTTCAAATGGATGACGGTTTTTATTCCACGTGACATCCCCTTTTTAGTCTTCTGCTTTCACTGTCTTCTCGAAAGCTAAAGGTAGTGAACCTAGGGGAAGAATCCGACTAAGCTTAGCCTTGACCCAACAAGGTCAAGCCTTACCTTCTCCTTCGCGTGAACGTGGACCTTTTAGCTTAGCAGGTTCGGAAGAAGGCTATCGTCTTCACCTCTCAGTGCCATATGAATATTAAGGAGAAAGAGATGAGGCGAAAAGCAGCTAGTTCACATCTGAGATTTTCGTTATTGGGGAAGAAGCCGATAGGGAGGTGAAAATCAAAAACGCATTTAACAGAGCGTCGAGTTCGATGGCGAAGGGCTTAGCAGCATAGTAAATAAGAGTGACTGAATGCAGTCCTGACTTAGACCTTCAAAGTCAATGCTAGGCAAACTCAGATTAGCAGCAAATCATTTAAGAGCTTCAAATCCTTCTCACAAAGAAGCAGTCTCACCCCCTATAGGTATAGGTCCTGAGAACTTTCGAGATGGCATGAACGTTCTTGGAAAGAAAAGTACTTAAGAAAGATGTTCTGTTTTTTAGTTTTTTATTCCGGGCTATTGACATATTAACATATATGATGAAGCGCCTTAAGCCGGCGAGGGTAGACAAAGAAAGAAGAATCACTCCAACGCCTGAAAGAGTGTTTTCAAAAGAAGTAGTGCACGAGCTTCGACAAAAGAGTTTTGATAAAAAAGAAAATGACCTGCAACCTGTTAGTTCATCTTAGAGAGTGTAAATGAAAAGACCCTCTATCGCGGATGTCTATCTTAAGAATATGAATAATGCGTCTGACTTTTTGACGTTGAGGAAAGGGTACACTTTATTGCGTGCTGCACTGCCCTATTTGCCTTAAAGAAGAAGCGTCAGGCCAGCCGGGTACGCCACGACTTTGTGGCTTTCTCTGAGCTTTTAGCCTAGTCCACGCGGCCATACATAAAAAAAAATGAGCTCGTCGGCCTCCGGTGGCTTAGAAGAAACTAACGCGGATTGGTATTCAAGGCCGTGGTTAAGGCGGAGCGCCTTTGACCTATAAGAAGAGTACCACAGTAAGGCCGTCCAAGGCAACGAAAGTTGGGAAATGGGGCTTCAAAAGGAGAAAGTTATTGGTCCCTCGGCTAACGGCTTATGAGACTCAAAGCAGGGAGATCTAAACCGGCCTTGAAGGACAAACCAAAGGCGCTGTCTTCTTTTTAGTCCTTTCTTCTTCTTCGAGTGGGGTCAGTAGCACTTCTGAATGCAACCAAGCCGTGAGATAGGATCCCTAAAGTTTGAAGGCTATGGAAAGAACATATTGCATTACTGCTTCGACTAGGACTTCTTTCTGCCTGAAACTGGACTAACTAGACAAAGGAAGTACGAACAGGAAATTCTTTCTCTTTATTTAGTATAGGTCCACTACACTAGTTGCGTCATGGGGACCATAGTTTGGATTGTGAGACACAAAGACTTAAACTACTTAAACGCGTTGTGGCGTCAGACTATGTTCTATATAAAGCTACCTGCACATAAGGCTAGTCCAGTTCGTACTGGTCAAAGCCCCTACGTCAGAGAGAGAACAAGAACAGGAGGCTACTCTTCTCAGCAAGTCAAGATGAATCTATGCTATGCTTAACACATGCAATCTCCGACCTATCTATCCACCAGCCCGTGTTCAAGGGCCTACGTACGGCTATTTTTCCCCTAAGCTGACGCTCTCTCCCGCTACAATAAAGAAATAGACAGAAGCAAAGCCCCAGCTAGTCTCGTCGTATGAGAGAGAAGATACTAATAGCAGGAAGAAAGAGGCCACCGGAGGCACGCATAACCGAATTCGAAGAGTCATTACGATGTCTACTATGTCTTTCATGCTTCTTAATGTTAGGGAACCAGGAATAAGAAGAAGATGAGACTGCGGACTCCATTCCAAGAGGAAAGAAAAACGAAATGGAAAGACTTTTCCTTCAAAGAGAGGGCTATAACTACCCGATAGGGGAGGAAGCGCTAAACGAAATAGATAAATCATATCTGGCCCATCTTCCTTTTCGACTATGAAAGTCCTTCTTTTGGAGAGGGATGACCCACGGGTAAAGCCCTTTGATTTGAGATCCCCAATTACGGGTAAACCCAAGAATTTCAATTTGATTTTCAACCCATGAGTCAAAGAGTAAAGGATTTACAACCACGCCTAGTTCCCTTAATTCCGAGCCTGACGTTAGGAGAACTGATTCCAAGGCGGCGGCCGTTAGCTTGAAATAGTTCTGTTCCAAGCGAGCGAGATTTCAATAGGCTTAGCCAGGTCCAACTAAGCGGAGAAGCCAAGGGGAAAGGGTGATTCACCAACAAAACCGGCTTTCTTCACCTGATTCTTCCTCCGATGAAGCAGTCGAGAAGTCAATGGAAAAGGTACCTTTTAAGCGGGGGATATCTCAATCGAAGTCTCCAAATCGAGAAACGGCCCTGAAATCATCGTTTTAAGCCGCGTTCCGCTGATTAGATAGTCAATTCTCCATTGGACGCTTCAAATGACGATGACGCCCACTTTTCTTAAGAAATGGATGAATTCTTCGTCTTTAACTGATTCTGAGAAAGCGGATTTGTCTGCTTATTCAACGGATGAACCGGATTCTTCAACTGCAATTGAGGAAGCTGACTCGCCTGATTCAAATTCTTCTGGAAAGTCCACAGGGGAAGGTTTATTCGCCTGGGAAGCATTCTCCGGGGAGTTCGCCCGGGAAGAAGGTGGATTTTCCGACCCAATCTCTTTCTGAACCGACCGAACGTTGTTCTTGATCTCAATTTGCACCAGCGTTGGACAAGACGAGACTTTCATGTCTTTAGGGAAAGCAAAAGCAAGTCTTTGTTAGCGAGTAGTTCGTTTTCATGCGAGTAGCTCTAATTCTATGTGACGAAAGCGTCTTACGACTTCTGCTTCGCCTTCGCCTAGTGAACCGAACTAATCTGCTTTCCCTGAGCCTGATGCCTGAAGCGTTGGAACCGGAGATAGTGTTGGGGCTGGACCTAGCCTTAGAACTGGACCGAGCGCTTCGCTTGGTAACCCGAGTATGGAACCCGAGATTGCGTACCAACCACATTAGCCAGGGTCTGAAAGAAAGAAGAAGACAGAAGAGAAATGTCATCCGCAACTGACAACGTTAATCTACGAGCGGGAGGAAGGATAAATTCAATCGTTTTTGGAAGGCAAGAACCGAGGAAAGTCAGTCAAGTTAGAATAGAGCTAGCCGACAAGATCAATAGTAGAAGAAGGAAGCGAGAAAAAGCTTATTCTTAAATTGATTTAGATACCAGAAAAAGCTTGCGCACTAGCGCGCAAAGCCTTAATTAATTAGAATTCTTTCGAGCCTCCGCTTGCTTAGATCTGCATGAGGTTTTTTCCGTTGTGAAAGAAAAAGCTGCGTCATAGAAAAGGTACGTAGTAGCTTTACTAGAAAAGGAAAAGGCCGGTACCAACTCATGACGAAGTCTTATTTTTCTACTTAGTCAACTAATCGACTCCATCTCCCACTCCTGGTTCTATCAAACCAGACACGGAATACCTGGAAATGAATAGCTGACTTCAGCAGGCATAGAGACCATAGGCTTTCTCTCCAGTACTCTGTCCATCAATTCTTCTTTCCATGCTCCGAGATGAGTTGACTTTCGAGTAGTCGATGATTCGTTACAGGATTATCCTATAGGTAAATCCTTGTCTTTGTTCTTTCTTCAATGCTTGAGGGACTTCTTTCTTTCAATGTCAATGCTTCGGGTTCTACTAGACACACAGCGAGAAGTCGTTCTGCTCTGTTCAGCTAGCCCTAACACACTAGACCAAGCAAACCATCTAAGACCGAACCGTCTAACCTAGCTAGATCTGAGCTACCTGGATCCGTTTGTCAGTAAGTAATGGAGTAAGAGTTACCTGGATTGAGACAGTCTGAAGGATTAGTACCCCTCGGTCCAATTCCAGCTGCTGTTGCTCTCTCAGGACTTCCTAGGTAAATCGAGTATGTTAATAAATTGTAAACAAATTATCACACATAGTCAAACCTTATACAATAGGTTCTCAGTCTACATCGATAGTTGCTTGAAGCCGATAGTGGGTAAGTGTTAGATGAACGAACCCTGAAGTGGATCGCTTTCTCTTGCACGTTAATGAATCGAGGAATTGCGTATTCCAGGTCTGCTGGTCTGTAAAGGAGAATCAAGATTATACGGGTAGTATATCCCTAACAATAACAAGAGGGAGTGCTAAGCGTTGGTTCAAATCCAATAGTAGCTAGAACCAGTGAAAGGGTAGTTCACCAGACCCGCTCACGATAATGCGAATGAAACGGCGGATAAGCCTATTACTGGTTACGGCGAGAAGATCCTAACAAACGGCCGGTTTACAACAGAAAAAGAAAAGATAAGGCAATTAAGGGATGAAAGATAGCGGCAGACTAAGGAGTAAAGACTGACTCTTTCTCTTCTATTCTATGGAACACATTTCAAGACTGACTGACTGACCTACTAGAGGGAAGAATTACTCCTATTGACCGAAGGCTAAAGGACTCCTATTCTTTTTTCACAATCGCCGATCGATAAAGAGCTCAAGAGAATCACCCACTTGTGTTTTGCGGATGATCTCATGATTTTCTGCAGAGGGGAGGCTTACTCTGCATCGTTGGTCAAGGATTGCCTTGTAAAGTTCAAAGAGTTGTCGGGCGTTTTTTTTTACGTCAAAAGTAATCTATTTATGTGCGGTGTTGCATGTGGTATAAAAGATCAGATCATCAATCTTCTGGGGTATAACGAAGGTAAGCTTCCAGTCCGGTACCTTGGAGTACCCCTTCTTTCTTCAATCGTGAAGAAATAAGATTGCAATCCGCTGGTTGAGAGGATAGTAGCTCGGGCTAAGAGCTGGACAGCCCACTCCTTGTCCTATGCGGGCCGGTTACAGCTTATTAAGTCCATACTGTTCGCTGTACAGACTTTCTGGTCAAGCCTTTTTATCCTCCCTAAAGCGCCTACCTTACCTTAATAGCATGTCAGCTCCTGATCTGAACAAAGACTGAAGTCAGATCCATCTCATCGAAGTAAAAAAGAGCTATCTCGTCCGAGTCCCATCCCGGATCTTCTCTGACGGAGCCTAAAAAGGTCATATGCCATCTCACCCATGCCAATCCGCTTATTAGTTCTTTTCTGTTTCCTTCCGATTTCTTTTATTCTTCTTATTCCACGTACGATACATAGAGCCTATCCACCTCCTTTGCGGAATACCAGATCCAGAGATGAATTAGCGGATCACAGGGCTAAGTCGAAGCATGCCTGAACCTTCTTTAGTAGTGAGCCGTACCGAGTAGCTCCTAGCAAGGGCTTCAAGATCACAGTAATGCCTGCCAAAACTTTCCTTGGGTACGAATGTCATGTTCAAAGCTGGTTTCTCATGACACCATGGAAAAGATCACTGACGAGCTCAATCTCTAAGTGTTAAATTGTCAGTTTCCTCCTCTTTTTGAGCCTGAGAGATCATATGGGTCAACAATTCTCATTTCTTAGTTACAATAAATAAGCCCTTCTCAAGGAAGTGAGCCAAGAGCCACTCATCTGAGCCAGCGGATTCTAATTCTGCTGTGCCGGTGCGCAAAGCAAGCACGCTTAGACTGCGATGTGCAATCTTTGGTCTGCCTATCATTGTCCATTAAAGGCTGACTCCGCTAGGCAAGAGGACCACTACTGGGATTTTTCAACTACTAACTGATGACCGGAGGACTACTCTCCTTCTTCCACTACTGATATTGACTGACCTGTTGAGAGGAAGTGGAGTTTGGTTATGTTCGAGTGTGTAAGCATTTATTTCCTCGGTCGATTCGTCTGCTCATTCAGCCTATAATTCTTATCCAATTGCTTCTTCCATTCCAATAAGTCTTATGAAACGAATGTAGGAAGGGATTACATAAATAACAAATTACAATGAAATATCAAACATGGTTATTTAATAGGTTCTCTTCTTCCCCTCCGTTAAAGAAAGATCTGTCTCGCCTGCGAATCCTTATTGGACTTGCTTGCTTGACCGATAAGATAGCAGATCTCAGAAGGGAAAAAGATGAAAGACAGAAGTGAAGCCTGCAGGGGATGGCATAGAGAGAGGTGAGAGTGACGATTATTGATGACGGAGTGAAAGAACCTCCAACCTATGGAGATCTAGTAACGGCTAGGTCTATGATTCCTTTTATCCCTTTCGGAGGGCAAAGAAAGGGTGTGTGAAGCATGTGGCTATGGAGTGACTGAGCACAAATACGAGAGAGCAGTAGGTATAAAATTCCATATTGGTGAAGAATCAATCATTAAGCAGCCAGAACTACATGGCTTATTAAGACCATGCAATGGCATTTACGGCTGATAGATCCAATGCAAAGTCTTTCAAAAGCCTGTGTAAAAAAAGATCGACTATCGGAGGAGCGAATCGGGCAGACTCTCAGATAAGCTAACAGTAAAGGTAGGCTCTTATCCCACCCCTATGAGGAATACCTCTCTTTTCTTTCTGCCAGAGCGTCTTTAATGGGTAAAAGTATGGCATATATGGCATACCCATGAGCTATCAATATAGCACAATTTCTAGTTTTGGAACCCATTCTTCACATTCTCTTGATAGGTGTACTAAGGGACAAATCAATAGGAAATGCTATTTGCTTTGTAAGAATAAGAATTCATTTCTATGAAACCCTCCAACGAGTGAAAAATTCCTTGTACAGTTTCCCTTTTCCCTGGCTGAAAGGGAAAGAGTTCAGTTCACTCGAAAGCGGGTAGCCATTAAGGAAAGCGGCTGTTGGATAGACGGTTTGAACCAGGTTCCGCCCCACTCCTTTTAGTTATAGTAAGTACTGTTTGGGTTTTAGGCATAGGCTAAAATCAGATCGTACTTTGGAAGAATAGAATCTGTAAACGAGTCTGGATTGAGTTAAAGGCACTAAAACGCCGCATAGAGAAAGCGAATTAAAGTGAGTGCCGTTAGTGATTGCATCCGTTTCCCATGCTTTCCGCTGGTCAACAACCAACCCATTTATTCTTTTCTTATGGGGGAGATCCCCCCCTTCTTTTCTCTCCTCAACAATGGAGAAGAGCAGAGCGAGTAGAATAGAATCAACCTTAATGCTTGCATTTCGTCGCTTAATAATAACGTACCTTACCCCCGTGAAAAAGTGTGCTTCTTTCTGTGAAGGTGGTTGACTCTGAACTTAATAGTTTTCTTTATGCCGGGTTAATATCCGAAGCTATTTCATCCGGTCTTTAGCCAATTCCAGTTCAATCGGGACAAGGCAGTTCTTTGTTTTTCCAGGTGATACGAAAGTGAATAGATCGAATAGCAGTCTTCCCGCTTAGCCTACGGGCGGTGCCACGCTTTATACAAAAATTCTCCAGGTCAGTGAATAAGTATTCCCATTCAAAGGTAAGGAATACTTTGTCTTTTCTTCTTTCCTTTACTACGACGAATGAATTGAGTCAGATTCTAGTACAATATTCACTCAGAAGCCCTTCTTCAAAGTGGTTTATCCTTGGTCCAATGGGAATGAAAGCTCGTCAGCGTTTGGTGTTAATGGCTTTCAAAGAGAGAGACTATCACTGGATTGCTTGCTCAGTTCCTCAATCAAATTTCCCATTTGACTTCAATACTCACTTGCTCAAACGATAGTTGTTGTTCCGGAACTAGTGCCTGCTCATGGAATCGCTGCTTTTGCCGCTTGAAAGCTTGTCGTCTCAATCTTTCGACAGTGTTGAAGGCAGAGCAAGTGCATGTGAAAGTTCGCCTAATACTCAAATTAGGTTCTCTTTCCACTTTGACTTCGACTATTGCTACTTCCTCGACTCGACCCCGAGATCTCGAATTCTTAACTTAAAGAGACTGCCTCCACTTCCCTTAAGACGCTTGTTGAGGGGCGGGCTTGACTATATGGGGAAGCCCCTCTGTTCAAGTATTGAGGGAAGCACATGGCATGGGAAGCATGGTAAGTAAGCCAATCCTTCATAAAGCTATCTCACCGGGGTCCGGTTAGTCGACCTAAGCGTCGCACTGTGAAAAATGAGGGGAAATTGCTTTCAAGAAACGACAAATGATAAAGCGGCAGATCGGGAAGAAGAAAATTATTCCGGGAAAGCTTGAAAAGAAAGAGATATTCTATATGATATTCGCGTCACCTATCTGAAACAGAAAAGAAAATAATAAAAAAAAGGGCTGGCTTTTCGCTCGGTTGATTACTGAGGTGAAGAAAAGAAGGCTGAAGTCTTGGTCAGTCTGTTCTGGGCAGTCTGTCTTTCCCCCATATACCAACAAATTAATCTAAAATCGAAGGTATCATACTCTCGATCGAATGCGACTGCACCTATCCCTGCTTTCTTCGGTGCTGATACTGCCTCTTACTCTCGTGGTCCGTCAAGATTAGTCATAACTTCTCTGTCTTAACTCGTGGACCTATCTATCCTCTTCTTTTTCAGAGATAGGGGCGGAATTATCTATTCCCGCCGCTTGCTTATGTGTAAATAAAATCAATGTCAAAGCTTGAAAACTAAACTTGTCCTAGTTTGCTACGTAAGGCACCGGCACTTGATAACATATCTCGCACAAAGGTGCTTTCGGTCGATCAAGTCTAAGTATATTATAGCTTCAGTTTGATAACTGTCCTTTATACAATACATCTCGTCTTTGATTTCTCACAGGCGGCACTCCCACTTCTACTGAATCTCAAACCGCTGTAAGGAAAGAATTTATTCACCTGCAAACTTGTATCTCAGCCGGCTGGAACAGAAGTCCCAGACACTACAACTGTAATTAAGCCATCTTCCACTCTTTCTATCAATGGATGGCAGGGAACTTCCAAGAGATGGAATGTTACTGTCTTTCTCACTGGATGGCCTAAAGGAACTGCGCTCGGGATATACTATCAAGTACTGGAAACAAGGGAATAGCACTTTCAATCTTTTATGCGGAAATATTCAATATTAATTACTGCTCAATCAAGGGCGACAACAAAGCCTATTACTGGAATAGCGGGGCGGCTTCTTAAAGCCTTCGTGTCCCCACAAACGATAGGAAGAGTGTATTCTCCTTGCTTCCTTCTCTTATTGTCTTTTATGGCGGTAAAAAAAACTTCGTGGAACTTCTCTCGACGCTTTGAAGACTGAGAAAGCGTCAGGAATATATCTGATTTAGGAATTGCGCGTCACCTTCACGACTTTTTTAACGCAATACAGGACAAGATTGATGGAGGCTTGCTGAAGTTTCCCGATAAGGGAAAAGAGATGTTGATTGACAAGCACCCATTTGCCAAGACCGCGCAGGCAGGGCCGGTGTATATTCATGACCACTACTTTGATTTGTCGATATAGTCAGTGTGCCGCGAGTGCTTTCTCTCTTTTGTCCAAAAAGACTTCTTTCTTCCACATAGGCCTCGCTTGCATGCCTTGTGGTACAGTACTATTATAAAGATGTTGAAAAAAAAGTTTGTCCTTCTTCTTTGAGACTCTTGAAACGCCCTTCAAGAAAGAGGCTTAAGTCATCGACCGATAAGCATATATAAAGGAATTATGGTACCCCATACCTGCTTCACTGGTCGGTTAGACTCAAATTCCCACCAGTTAAGAAGTACACTGGGGGTATCAGAGCTCCATAACATAACGTATGTTGCAATTTTTTATCGATTTCATTTGCCTATTCGCATCAGAAGCTCAAACCAATGCCATGGGTCATCTTCCTACGCATCGATCAATCAGGTCTCACTACTAGTCTTGAGCTTCACGGAGACGAAGCGAGCGATCGTCCATGAGGCAATTCAATTGTTTGATTCTCATATCATATATATGCTTTTTGAAAGCAATGGAATCTCCCCTTAAGTGAAAGACGCTTTACTAGTGGAGTTTTGGAGAGTCGGTGAAAGATTCGGTTTCGAAGGTGGCTACAGTGAGTGCTGTCCTCGAACGCTAAGCTAACTCCCTATGTTGATTCCTTCTGTTGTGCCTGCCGATTACTCCTAAAAAAGTGGCATTGGTCCTTGATAAATTGCACCTTTATTTATGAGCCGAGTTTACACGATATTATGATAAACCGGTATTATACGAACTGTCCGAGCTCCTGCAAGAGGGTTAGCTCAAGGGAAAGCACTTGAAGTAACGGATGAGCGCCAACGCGCATAAGTACGTCACTTCTTGCAAGTTGAATTCAAGTAGAGAAGTCCTACACCTTAAAAGAAAGCCTTTTTTCGATATGAGAAAGAGGTGAATGAAATCAATCCACTCTTTCTGATAGCTGTAACAGGCCTTCTTCTGACAGACAAATGCTCCTATAGTGAATCTCTCTCATTCAAAAGAAGAGAGCTAGCATAAGCGGACAGCTAGACTACCAGAAGAGCAGCTACTATCAGTCCGTCAGACCAGTCTCCGTCCTTCACTCTTTTTGAAAGGATATCAACGGACGCGCCTCCTCTTGATCACAGTAATTCAGTCAGTCTGGCTAAATCCATAGAATGACGTGACAGAGATGAGAAAGGGGACAAAGAAGGCTGAACTGAAGCGGGGGACCTATGGCAAAGTAAGACGAAGATTGCTTTCACAGGGAGGGCTTCTTCTAAAGAGAACGAGACTCAACGACAGGAGGTTGTGAGTCTGTTTTCAAGAAGAGAGCCGATTACTTCTAAGCCAAAGAAGGCTGGTACAGTTGAGTTACTTCGTTCCTTCGGACCCTGACGTAAAGAGACGCCATTGCTTTATTTGGTTTGGGCTCCAGTCAGTGAAGACGGCTAGAAACAAAGAATGAAATTCAAAGCCTACTCTTGCATATGTAATTTGTTTGTGCATCTGCTCTTTCCTTTTCTTTCTACTTGCTCTGTTCCAGAGCAGTCCGGGCCTATTTAGTAGTATAGGGAATAATTCTAAAAGAAAGGGGAGAAAGTGCCATAGTGAGAATGAGAACCACTATGTAGCCAAGTACTATAGACGAAATAGCACTATACAGATTGCTGACACTTTAAGTTCAAAGACCAAATCACAACAAACAATAAATACGTTGAGTCACATGAAATTTTTCTAACTAAAGCCAAGCTAAGCTAACGGGAGGGAAAGGCCCCGAAGCCAGGTCGTAGTGAGCATCTCGGGATGGACCCAACATAATCTGTCGCATATGGGCGACGGCGTTCTATGGCGGTTCAAGCTAGCACCCGTTTTAGCATATCATCTCGCTCGATTCTAAATCCATAAAAGGCAGAGTCCCAAGCATATCTTCAGTAGCGCGCGCAAATCCATGACGAGATCGAGCCTCCTCCAGCTCCTCCAGTAGAAATAGAGGCAAGGGCCGTTTTTGCCAGTTCTATATCGAAAACGAACAGTTGATCCCAGGAAAGCAACGGGTTCTGGTGCTGGCTTTGTTGCCCGTTCTACTTTAATTGGATCAACAGAAGTGAGGTAAATTGCCTTTCTCCCCACCGCGCCTCCTCTGCTTATGTCACTGGTGATGAACTCACTATGGCTATTCAAGCTAGCGTGGTAACGAGAGAGTGAGTTCAAGTTAATCGGTTAACGAGACTAGAAGAAGATGCAACGCTAGTTTTGAACCAGAGCAGGGACGGGCCAATAGCTAAATCGGAAGTTAAGCCCTCAATTAGCAACGAGCTCTCTCCGTTCTATCCAATAGACTAGAAGCGGACAGTTCAAAGGCCAGTTTGAAGAAGGTCCAATGTTCCATACATGCGAAGTCAGTGAAACTCTCGTTCTTTTGCTTTGACGAATAGAAAATAAATAGGATAACCTGATTCCAGCCGTAGTTTATTGGCTGTTAGGTCGGTGAAACTGTCCCTGTAGCCAGCAGTAAAGCCAGAAGTTTTAGTTGACGTTCTTCACAGGACAGTATGTATGGGACCTGAAGCTGTTGGCTTTGTTGGAAGCAAGCAACCAACCCGGCAGAAGTTGATCGGAAGTTTCCTCTTTGACATATATAAATAGAATGCCTTAGCTAAGTAAGAGTAAGTAAGTATGCCGATCAGGTGTAGCGGGCAAACAAAAAGATCGTGTAACTTGACAGGTGCAAGCAGACAGCCATCCGTTCCCGTGGTTTATAGTTACTAACGATTCTTTCGTCCCAATCCGGGGTGACGAACGAATAGAATAGTCCGCATCCGAGATGATATATCCCCACATAGTCTGCTCTTTTATGTCCTTCAAGATGGGGGGTGCAGAATGGTTATCAAAATTTTCCTAAGCTTTCACAGTTTTAGGAAAGGCCAGGCCTTAAAAACTTGCTATTCCTGATGATCAGGCTAGGCAAGCTAATCACGCAATCCAGCTTCTCCAGCAAACCCCAGAATGTTCGCTAATCCTGCTAGCCTTTTTCGCAAATCTCATCCAGGACGTCCCTAATCAACCAGATCCAGCTATAGAACCTAATCAAGCCTGCTGCGTCAAACCTTCATTGAATGGGAATTCCAATTCGACGGCATCTAACTACCTAAACCTAAGGCGAATACGTGAACAGAGACTTTTCTCTGCTGCTGTAGCTGCTAGGATACTCAAGTCTGCTTCAGCTAACCACACGGCGTCCAGTCGCCCAAACACACGAACATACTATACAAAGAAAGAGAGGCAAGCGATGAGTATAAAATGATATTACCCCTATCATTCGTCATCCGCTGAGCTAACGTCGCGATTTAAGTCTAAGAAGCTAAGAGTTAGCGGAGTTAGGGAGTTAGAGGATTTGGGTTACAGAGTGAAATTCCTTCAGGGCAGGTAACTCGGGTGTCCAAACCGTGTGACATACTTTTTCCTTTCCCGCTTCAAACAAAACTCAATCATTTCAAAACACTGGGTGAGAAGAAAGGATAACTCAGAGCTTCAAGTAGCTTCCCAATGCTCGATGCACAGGAGAGGCGTTAGAACTATTAACCAGGAAACCTCCGGATATAGGGTTGACATTAACGCGTGAAAACTCCTTTAACCAATTCTCTTTTTTGACCTCTTGACGGAAGATCACAAGGTGTCATTTCCTCTTTTTAATATATATTGGTTGATACTGTAGATTAAAGATTTGACAACAGGGGACGCGAAGCCACTATCCAAACCTTTAGACTTAATGTTCCTGAAGGCAATGCCTTAACTCATAGCTTCAGGACTCATAGCTTCAGGAAGTGAGAAAGGGTCCCTTAGGACACAAGAGTGAGGCGCAGCTACCCTCCAGAATAGAACTCATGCGAAGCAATCCTAACGTCCGAGTTAATAGTTTCATTTTAGCTATGAAGACAAGAAAACGAAAGGTGTCAGAACCCCTAATTCATCTCTCATAAAGACTTAATGTAGACAAAGTTGGAAAAATCAAATCAAGATTTCTATTTTTAGGTCGAACCCAAAAGAATCCTAACCTTCACCCAAAGGCAAGGTGTTACTACCTCTAAACCCTGAACTCAAAGAACTCTTAACTACAAGTCTAGCTACAGTTAGAAAAACTATGGATTGACCGAAGGCTCAGTTTTTCTCTCGAAATGCCATCTCTGGTTTTCTTTGATCTTTGAATGCAGCATGGAGTGATCTTATTACTAATAGCGTTTTCGAGTAATTTTTCGTTCTTTACTTCTGTCCTTCCTTTTAGGGCTGTCTTACAAAAAAGTATATCAACAGCTGTTACAGGAGCACACTAACTAGTGCATTAAGGCAGTTCTACAATTTCTACAATAGGCATGGCAATTAAAGAAATATTAGTTCGTAGAGCCACAAATTATCGGATAAATACGTTGCTTAGCAGAGAGAACTGCCGTCGGATAAATTGAAAAATTGAAACGAAGCCGAGAACTCTCAATAAAAGAACTAGGAAACAAGCAACCTTTTACTAAAGAAATCTTTCGGAGCGCATCTTGAAATAGAACTTAGTAATTGCTTAGAATAAATCTGCAAATGAAAATAGAAAGACTGGGGTACCGGAAAGACAACGGAAACCCCCGTCAAAACAAAAGAATAGGTTGAGTGTTTAGGAAACTAATAGAAAGTAGCCTCATGAGAAAGAAGCTAAAGCACGAACCTCTTCCCACCACCGGACAAATCTGTTCGGAAACAGAGCTCTTTTATCGCGGCATTCTCCCTTTTCTCCTTTTGAAGAGAGAAGTGGAAACCCTTATAGTAGTCTATTCTGCCCTGCTGCTCCTTCCCGGCCTCCCAAAGCCCGTAGCTGAGAAGCTGCTTAAATGAAGTGAAGGTATCACACGCGGATATCTAAAAGAATGCGACAGAACACCTTTTCTTTTCTGACATCAGGAAATGAAAGCTTCAAGCCAATCGGTCGGGTAAGCCAAGGGCATGGATGAGTGAACTCGATGCGTTAAGGCTGACGACTTGACTAGTAGAGCCTTTCAAAGAATTGTTGAAGCTGCCGGGCGTAGGACCTGAAGCGAAGTCTTCCCAACCATAAAAGCCAAAGAGTACAGCTCCTACTCCTAAAAGGCAAAGGGAATGGAGCGATTGTTCCAATCAGAGAAGCCTGCCCCGACTGTGCATCGAGAAGTTCGTCTAAGCATAACTTTATGTGGGAACGTCGATCTCTAAAGATTCCATTTCTAGCGTGGATATATAAGCCCGAAGCTTTTCTTTTTCTTTCGTTGTGATGGATTGGATTCTGCAAGAAAGGCAGGCTCTTATTTCCCGCTCCGCTATTAAACTCACTTGGAGAAAGCAACTAGGTCTCCCGAAGGGGCAGGACATAAACTCATTTTTCTTTTTCCCATTGCATGCGACAACTAGTCGAGAAAAAAGGGAAGAAAGCCTAATAAAAAAGAGTTGACAAGAAGGAATTTTTGAGCTATTTCCTTAGTGACAGTAGCATCTTTCTTTCGAACATTCGGACATTGTAGGCTCTCCTCCTTATAAGGACTGGGAAATAAAGACTCACATTCCCGGATAACCAGACAGTAAAGAAAGAAAAGATATCTTACATGGAAGGTCTCCTGTAAGCCAGAAGGTGCTACTAAGTGGTCTAACTCGAATCCCTTCCTTGAATGGGTAAATGGGACAGCTTTCATCTAATGCCTTTGTTCGGACCGGACTCTTGACTTGGAAACTGATGCCAATTTCAGGTGCTAGAAAAAAAACAAAAACAAATAGGAATGGAATTGTTGGACAGAAATAGTATCGCTGAACAGCTAAAGTCAACAGTAGCTTACGGTTCTCCAACTTGATAAAGAAGCTGTACCGAGAAAGAGGCACTTCTCTTAAGAAAAAAAAAGGATAGGCGGAAAGCCAGTCGTTATCCTGGAACTTTAGCCCGAGAATCTTGTTATCATATCTTCGAGACTTGCTGGTCTGCTCTGTTAGGAGAACAAGTCTTCTCCCAGCCCAGCTGTCCATTTAGGAAGTAGATCGAAAGAAAGGAAATTATTATTATCCTTCAAACAGTCACCACTCCCACTCCTCTCTCTGGTAAAGTGGGATGACAAAGAAAACAAAGAAGCAGGTGAGAAAGAGACCAGAGGGATTTGATTTCACCCAACCAACCAATCTATTATCACAATAGAAAGAACCGGCTGAAGACTGAAGTGAAGACTTGGCTTTAAGCCTCTCATCTTTGATCCTTTATTTGGATTTCTCGAACCTCGGCTTCAGAATCAGTATCAGTCTTGGGTGAGATCTTATCGATCTTTCCAAGGGGTGGAAAGACTGCAGCGGATGAAATACCATAATAATGACGAAAGAAATGGTACCTTGGGGCCTAGCTTTCAATCGGTTTAATAACCGGAGACTGCATTAAGTAAAGGGAGGGCCTTGTTAACACCATGGTAAAGTAGATGCGTTACCCACGTCGGGGATAGGTACGGTTGTCACTCGACTGAACATACGAGGATACTCAATGTGAACATACCCTCTCCCTAACTAAGAATGGCGCATGTTTCTTTCCCGCATTGAGACTTTTCTGGGATTTCCTTCGCACCTTCGTCTGCTATAGGCTTGCTTCTTTCAACGTAAGCCAGGTAAACAAGAATAGAAGTTCCACTCTACTGAATTCCTGACAGCAAACGAGCGGCCCGAAACGGAGGGAAATGCAACGAGCATTAGCGCGCAAAGCCTTAATTAATTAGAATTCCTTCGAGCCTACGCTTGCTTTACGCGAGCAATGAGGATGCGCGTTACAAAAGACGGCTTGAGCTCTTGGAGTTGCTTGTTGGGAGTCTGCTGTTTCCCATGCTTTTCTTTGTTAGCGATCGAACCATAAAGAAAGCAAACGGATCCGGATCTGTCTTATTGACCGGCTTTTCTATTTTGAACTGGCAAGTGGCAAGGTACGGTTGGACGTGCCCGCGAAACCATATGATAATGTAGAGTAGGCTAGGCTTGGAGATGAACATCTTAAGTTTTTTATTCTGTCTATGCCTTCTTCTGTACTTCACTTCTGGTCAGTCTCATCGGTCTTCTGGCAATATCAGGCATATAATCGATTCTTTGACCCCTTGGTCGAGCAACCGCTACATTTTCAGAACGGCCACAGCCTACATAACTCGTCTCCCCCTTTTCTAAGAGAAGAGGAGGTGGACTACCGAAATCTTGATTTCATTTACATCTTATTCATTGGTCCGTCTATCGATCGTAGAGGAATGAATTCTTCTCAAAATCAGAGGTCCTTACTTTGTTCCAACTAGGCCTGTGTAGCTTTCTTTCTTTCACTGAAGACCAAACAGGGGAGCAGTCGAATGCCACTAACCAAGGAGGTAATCCAGCACAGCATATGGCTTACAAAACGACAAAATGAAATTGCGATTGCATTTTTAGAGAAAGAGAATCAAGATCAGAAAGAAGAGTACGAAGCTGAGTTCCCTTTTCCTTCGAACTCCCGCTAACCCACGTCTAAGATACAGTTAGTGACCGACAGAGGAAAAGCTTCGCAATTCCAAGGGGATTGACAGAAAACCATTACAGACTAAAAGAGAAGGGAGGTCTGATGGTGAAGTACACTGCAGAAGGAAAGGCTGGGAAAGACCACAAGAAGCTGGAGAAGGGACAGACCTCGTCAACGGAGTTTTCTGATGAGCTTTCTTTCAGAAGGATTGGCTCCGGAAGATGACCTGATGGAGGAAGAAAAGAAGGTTGGTGAGTCAAGCAGTCAGACCCAGGTTAAAGAAAATGAGCCAAAGTTTCCTTTTAAGTTAGGTAACTTACCTGATAAGGTGGATTGCAAGATGATCCTGACTTTGCCAAGAGAGTTCATGGCAAAAACCAATCAAAGGAAAGGGATGTGGTAGATACTCAGTAAGCTTGCCATGAGGTAGTGATGCCAAAAGTACCTGACGGAGGTTACCTGAAGAAGGTTCTTCTCATTATCACTGACTGTCTAACCAAGGAAAAGAGTATTGGAGCTTACCTGTTCTCCAGGTCTGTTATTAGGATAGGACGGAAGTCGGGGTGGCTGCACTGCGCTTTATATCTTAAGCAGTGTGCTTCTTCCCTTCCTTTGTTAACTTCAAGGCTATGAAGGGTACTTTACTACGCTATTCAAAGCAGAGAGATAGATCACGCCTAAAAGCAGCCATGACGATTCTATTATATATGTTACCACCTTCCCAAATCAAAGACAACTGATTCAAGAACAGCTGCTCACCTTGCTCAGTTTAAGGCGTAGAGAAAAGAGTTCAACAGAGGCACGGAATGGGAGAAGATGAGCTGTCTAAGACTCCTCAAAGCAAGAAGTTCCGAGACTGACTACTAGCCGCATGGAGTAGCCAGAAGAGAAGACAGCAATCAAGCAAGCAAGAAAGAAGACAGGACAGACAGAGAAGATCAATCTTCTCAGCAAACTCAAAGCATGAGTTCTACCCTTTTGGAGTCCGGGATCAAAGGAGATGAGGGCAAGAAGGGAACTCAACACGGGCCGTTCTCAGAGCTTTGAAACGCAGTCATGGTAGACGAGAAGAAAGGAACTGACCTACTGAAACTTATAATTGGGAAATACTCTATTCTGCGCCAGGTCGGGTTACGGGTTCATATCCGGGTTAGGCAAGGAAGAAGAGCGGCTGAAAGCCAATCGAAAACCGACATAGAATTCCATTGATTGGTTCGAATCCAATTCGTGAGATGGCAGTGATCTATAATCAACTTCATTCTTCTGCATAAGAAGATGAGAAGTTTACGTTTTCCGGGTCCTTGCAAGTCCATTTCCCAACTAAATAAATGACTTCGATTGAAATCGAATTTTTATTGACTTAAAATCGGGATTTTTCGTTTCCTAAGCGAGTTAAAAAAACAGTCAAGATCTAAATAACCAATAAAAGAATCCTTTCCATAACTTCGATTGAAAAAGTCCAATAAGAGAAGAAAGCGTTTTCTCGGGATTTTTCCTTTCCTAAGCGAGTTAAAAAAACAGTCAAGATCTAAATAACCAATAAAAGTTCAGTATTGATCACTGACCTGGAGAATTTTTGTATAAAGCGTGGCGGCAGCGATTACAGTCTCTTTCCCTTTGTCATCCCGTATCCTCACTTATCCTATCCTACGTTCTTTCCGTTTTCGCTACGTCCTCGTGAATTGCCTTCTTTTCAAAGGGGTGATCTATCCATGATCCCGGACACAGAAACGAGATGGAGAAGTCTGTTATTTTTTTCGTCTTAAAGAACTTTGACTTAAAGGCATCAAAAGAATTGACTGCAAAGTTCTCGACCGCGGCAGTGCGGGCTTCGTTAAGAAGGCCGACGACTCATAAATAGATAGACAGAAGGCATAAAACCTCACTGCGATCGCGTTACGCTTTCATACCAAAGGAATTCTCTTCTTTCTTCGGCTTCCCCAGCGGTAATCATAAATTCTATGTTATTTAGCAGAACGAAGTTAATCTTATTGAAACAATATGAAATGAACAAAGATGAATCACGCCTTTTTTTTAATAGAGAAGGACAGTTCCCTATCTCCGAATACCGGGAACTAAGACGAGTACTGAGATCTGTCTTTCGGCAATAATCCATAGTGAGAGCGCTCTTGCTGCCTTATAAGGACAGACGGAAAAGGCCTAACCGCTGCAATATCAAGAGTGGGAGTACTTTGACGTTTTGGTATTTCCCAAGGAGGAAGGAGGGCGGCTACTATACTCTAAGTATAAGAGAAAGAGAGGAGCTCATACGATCTCACACCCGGCAGAAAGAAAGGGAATTGAATTAGGTTTTTAGACCAGTGCCAGAAAGGCTTTTTGAGTTTGAGTGAACACCCGGTTAATTTAATAGATTTAGAGGCCAAGTCAGTAGACTGGCTTTCTGCTCCTATGTCGATGTTTTCGGAGCCCTGAGAACCACCTTGATTATCTAAGGTAGAACCAGCCAAGAAGAAGAATAGCTTTTCCCTTGCTTTCCTTTCTTACCTTGTGTTAAGACTTATTGCTCTGTGCTGACAGGCTGGCTGTTGAAGATCAGTTAGCATATATATATATAAGACTTGTCTGAAAGAGTTGTCTTCATATAGTCACTTATAATGACTCAACGATTAAGGCTTTTTTCTGCTATTACTTTCTTAGTCTTCGTCTTAACTAACCTCTATAGTGAGAAAGGCTGCGTCACGTCAAGGCTATCTGAAATGAAAGAAATCTCGCTATTGATACTGCGTCAGCCTGAGAAAGCCCTTTTGAAGCGGATAGGAGAACTTCACTTACTAAATTTCTTGAGTAGCGAGAATCTTTCCTCAGAGGCGCGGAAAGGGTCCAAGCCATAGGAGAAAGACAGCCAAAAGAGTGCGGAGAAGGGGAAAGGGCGCTCGAAGCAAAAGAAACGAAAAAGAAGTACACCATATAGGTCAGCGGCATCAGCAGTTGAAGAAGTTGACGGCCGGATTCAAGCAAAAATCTGGGATAACCTGAGATGGAGAGGTCGTATTTCTATATTCTCGAAGTTGATCTGTCTGGCTTTGAAGCCTCCTTCCTTGAGTCCGGCTTAGCTTCAGGTACGAGTCAAGAACAGAAGAAGGGGATCGCCACAATCAATCAACAAGCAAGCGTCAAGTGTTTGGATGACTTTATGAAAGAACCAAGAAAAAAAGTCATTCTTGGAGTAGCCCGATAGCTCTAAGACGAGTACACCTAAGTCAATTTTCATATCGAGTCGTGTATGTACTGCGTTTATATACGAACCTTTTCGTACTACGAACCACATCGCAAGGGAAAAAGGCGCGTAGCGTGCTTCGTCATAAGCCAGCCACTTGCTGAATTACATTGAGGTGACGCTTCCCAGTCTTCTTATTACTTGAATTGTAACACACTCAACATTCTCCTTACCGAAATGACGCCTATACTATAGGGACAGGAAGAAAGTTTACCTTAATCGATCGGATACCATATCCAACTGACCAAGAACCCTGCCTCAGTGCTGCTATCAGACCCGGAGTACATAATTACTGGCAGGTAAAGAAATAACGCCATCTGCTAACATTGCTATTTCAATTGATAAGAAAGATGGATTGTGAACTATTAGTCAGTCTATAATTTAAGCCCGGATCACAGAAGGCAGACTAATCAACCAGCTAGGAAGGACACCTATCAGTCTCAGTGGTAGTGCACGTTCGCCTACCTTCTCCCGCATAGTCTACCTTATCGTTCTTCCGTTGTGCTACCTTACAGCTTCAAGCTCACCAGACTGTACTTACTTACCGTTATCCTACATTCTGTCACTTGCTTTCCTAGCGACAAACTAAGACGCAGTCCCCACTCACCCATCAATTAGAATGCTTCTGGACTTTCATATTCCCTTATGCAATGGTGGAACTTTCTTTAAGCCCAACCCGATATTGAAAAAATGGGATCCTAGCCAGCATAGCTTCTTAGTTAAGAATCAATTAGATTGACTTTGTAAAGTCAACTTAAATCCTTCAACAGAAAGAATAGAGATATCTTATTTGAGATTAGAAAATCTATTATTTATAATAAAACCATATGATTCATGATTTCTGTGAATTAGAAGCTCTTGACCAGACATGGAAATGAAATTTTCTATCCCAATGAGAGCGGCTGGATTCTTTTCGTCAGTCTTATTATATAATAATTTCTCTTTTGTCTAATTTAGACACTACGTTCAAGGTGACATATCTTAACCTTAGGTACTGCCACGAGGTACTTGTTCCAGAAGAGAATCAGTCTAAATAAAGAGCCTGAATTCACTACTTTATTTCAAGAACTGGAAATGGATGGACAGGTTTCAATTCTCTCTCTGGTAGAGAAAGAGCACAGACAGACGTCAAGTCCTATCCTAGTACGGTCGTGTAGATGTAGATACCTCCATAAGAGTTCAGCGTTGTAGGTACCGCCGATACCACAATATGGGTTTATTATCCGGAGAATATACTTTTATAATGGTTTCCTATATGTAACTTTCTATTTGTCTCGCTACTGTCGTGACAGGTTGACCTTTGTCTGTCTCCAGGGTGCGCCTGACCGTTCCTGGTTCAGTTGGAACCGGAGTCACCAGCTTTCATTGGCGGGGAGCTAGAAGTTAAACAAAGTACCCCATGATCCGAGAGAGGCGCAGCTTATAGTTTTTGTGGATAAGGTAATTCCCTTTGAACTGGGATGGTAGGGGAAGTCCGAATATACGTCTCTTCCCAGAAGCGGAACAAGAGTTTTCAAAACAGATTAATACCTTGACGGCCCAAGACCTAGTCAATCTCTCCACGGCTATTGATGGAGGTGAGCCTTTTCCTTGAGTATTTCATCCGACCTTTCAATGCCCTACTTCCACCGGCAATCCAATCTGTACCTAAATACATAACTTTTTTACCACTTTTCGATTAGGTTGATTGACTCAATAGGGAGTCCTAGAGTTAGGATTCATTACCTCCCATCGTTTCGGTGACCCCACGGTCTCAATATATACATATAGTCTTTATTACATAATAACCTTTTTGGCAAACTAGACTGCTATCCAGTAGGAAGCTTAGTTCTAATTGGTTTTTAGTAAAAGTACTATCTTATCTTTCTCTCTAAAGTCTGGTATAACAAAGTCAAAGTCGGGTTGTCAATTAGAAAGTCACTGTATACGAAGCTTAATCCAACGAATCGATTTCATATTCTAATCCAATTGATTTACTCTTTCACTCTCAAAATCTAGTGTTCAAGTAGCACTAAGGTCAGCTTTTCCATTTTATCTGTGCGTCAGTGCTTCAATAGTACTTGGGTACAAGTGGAAACTCATTTAGAAATTCTCTTTCAAAGCATACAGTGGAGTCCAATTAAATAATACATTCAAAGTCGGCATCAGGTAATGTATCCTCATGTTTTGTGGTGGGCATTTGATCATCAGCTGGAGGTTCCTCAGTAGGATTAGCAGCAAACACTGATTTCATCTCTTCACGCAAAACTCAAGACTAGCAATAGGAACCTAAGACTAAGATCGCACCCTCTTTATGTTTGTACACGCTAGGAAGGAGACGAGCAAAAACTATAAAATAGTTAGTAAAAACTTTCATTTCTTTGATTTTTGACTCTGTCCTTTCTCTGCAAGAGTCAACCCAGAATGACGAGACAATAGAATTACATATAAAATACCTTATAAGATAAAGCTATAGACATAGACGAGAAGTGAAGAGTTAGGGTGGCGAAAGTTGACTTCGTTTAACGGTGTTTGACACCGAGAGGCAAAATGATAGAGGCGGTCAAGACTCAACTCTATTTTAGATACGTTCGTTCCTAAATGGCCTACTACTACTCCTGAGGGGATTACTAAAAATAGCACTAGGCAGGGTCACTCTTTCACCTGGGAAAACTGACGAACCAGCACCAGTGATTAGATAGCGCGCTTCCTCTCGATCTAAAAGGGTAGACTGACTGGCTGATAGCCAGATTGAATCTCCCCTTCTTTTACTTCTATTGATTGTCCCGGGAGAGTCAATACAAAAATGTATAGTTGCATCATATAGTTAGAGTTAGGGGTTGCTGATGCATACTTGCCTGGGGGAAGTAGCGTCGATGGATGCTAGGAAAAACATAGAAGGAGAAAGACAAAAGTCTCAATCTTTTGGAGTGAAAGCCTCCAATCCCATTTCTACAGAAAGGAGAGAATCAAAAGAGCAAGCAAGAAAGCAAAGCTCGCTCTAAGCTTTGAGTCCGGTTTCAGTATGTAGCGAACCATTAGCAAAGATATGACGCAGCTGAAGGCAGTGAATGAACAAGATCTCCGTTCCGTTCGAAGAGACGAATAATGGTCCTTCTCCCCCACATGCTCCTTCCCATGAGCTACTCGGTTGGCTTCGTGAACGAGAGATCAACCTCATGCGGGAAGATGAACATTGAAAGGACTGAAAGAAAGGGTAGCGAAGGGATGTAGATGTGGGGGTCGCGTACTTTAGTTAAAATGCCTTCGACTCTAAAAAAAAAGTAGAAGCTTCTACTTTTCTTTGGTCCCAACATGACCGACCAAGCGTAACGACCGCAGAAGGTACGGCCAGAGAATTCATCTCCAAGTCTTTTGCATGTCGGGCAGGTCAAAGGTGATCCTCCAATCCGGGGAGAATCGAGAGGTCATGATAACAGTTGACGAGTGAGGCGAGGGAGAGTAAAGTGATTGATTCAAATCTTCAGTCCCGAGCCGAGCAGCCGGCCAGGATTTCTTGTAGCAGTAGAGTTGCTTAACACCCACCATTAGCTTTGACTGAAACAGCCTGAGAATATCATGGAATGGGTCTAAAAGGTGTCATGTCAAATTCCTCTGTAAACTTATGATGTGAGAAAAAAGAAAGTACTGCTATCAAAATGATAAATAAACAACATCATATCGTTCAAGATGGTTGTCACAGCTCTCTGATAGGTAGCACCAGCATTCTCGGAACCGAAAGGCCCATTATTAACTAAAGGATATTGGGGTTACAGCCCTATGGAGTGATGAAAGCTCTTTCGTGTTGATCTTTTCATTGGCAGTTCCGATCCGATTAACACTGGAAAATCCATCAATAAGAGACAGAAGCTACCAGCAACAATCATATCAATGTTGGGCAAAGGAACGTACGAAGGACAAGCTTATTTTATATCTCCGAAATCACTGCGGATTCTGATGCCCCCAGTTTCCTCGGCCACTGGGACAAGGAGATCCGATCTTAATAATCAATGGGACGAATGTTTTGATACCTCCAAGAGCGAATGAATTCCTGCCTTTTTTAACCGAAAGAGCTCAACACTTCAGTCTCCTCCGGACCCTCGATTCCTGCTTAACCGGCTTGGCATCGGACCGTACAACCAAGCGGTGCTACTCCACCAAGGAGGAATCGGGACCGGCAGCATAAGACCATGCAAAAACATCTCTGTATTCAGCCAGAAGAAAGGTAAGAGCAGCTTTTTTCTCGTCTGAAGATTGCAGCCCTCAGCTGAGTAAGATGGGGGCTGTCCTCGCGAGATTGACAAATACTGCCTCTTCGACTAGCAAGGAAGAGCCGTCTTCAATCTGAGTTGGTGCTGGTGGTAAATTCCACTTCTTTGCCAAGATCGAAACTTGTAGCGAATTTCTATAAGCAAGCTTCCTCCGGCCAGCCGGAATATGTTTTATGCAAGTCATGAGAAACTGTGGTGATCGGGAGCCATCTCTTCCATCGGGGGAAGATCCCAACCCGAGGTAACGAAGAAGCCAACTCCATGATTTTGACTCTTCAGGCTAGAAGTAGCTATTTCCCCTGCTGAGAACTGCGTCGGTCCAGTGTGTTGGAAATACAGCATAGATGATAGGACTTTGAAATGGAGCTATGGGTCCTCGCATTCATTGGCTACCGGTGCCATGCTCAAAACGCATATAAGACTTATCCTTGATGTGTTGGTGGGTTGTTCCCGTATGTATCAAGTCGGTGACTGATAGGTAGGAGATCTCGTATATATCTGGATAGATAGATAACTATAGGGAGTAGTGAGTGTGCATTCTAAAATGTACAAAGGTTTAGGTTATCTAGGTAGTATGGTGGTTCTCAACCCGGTGGGATTGTCCCTGTTGCTGTTACAAACTCTGTACGTAGTGGTTCCTCTCCCTTTGCGGAGATCCAATCCAAGAGGTGATTCCTGTGTTTGAATGTCCCGGGTTCTATATCATCATAATAGGTGTGGATGGGCTGATCGGAGTAGTAGTTTCTCGCCTGATGTCCCGAAGAGCCTATAGAAGGTGAGCCCCGGTAGTCTTTCGAATACTGAAATAGATCTCGGTGGGCTTGGTAACTCAATAGAAATAGCTCTTTATGAAATATCTAGGTCGTTAGGTCTAGGTATGGTTCTACCTGCATGCCATAGCTTATGAGTCAAGGTTGTTCTGGGTACATTTAGATAGGTATCCTATAAGGTGAATGTTGTGGGTTTGGACGAATGGGAGAACAAAAACCTCGTTTTTCTAATCGGACAAAAGAGTGGAAATCCCTGCTGCAGCAGGAGGAAACAAAAGCAATTGATCGCATTCTCAGTCCCTCCTTCCCGAAAGACTTCCTTTTCAACCCCTCCGGCCCATACATACATGAAATTTTGAGAACTATAGATTCATTAGTACCGGTTTTAGGGGACTGCTAAGAGGTATGCCAACTCGTTGGATGAGTAGTTCTTCCCATTCCAATCGAGTATGTCCACCACCATAAATGCCAGAATTGGGTCGATGACCAGATTCTGGCAGATGTAAAGACGGCTAGAGAGGAGACGGGAAAGGTAGCAAGGACTGAAGCAGCCACACCAGCATCTGATAAAGCAGTAATAGAGCACGCAACGATAAAGGCAACAGGAGCGTCCAGTCGAATCAGTTTCTCATTTTTATGAAATTGACTTTTAAGGTTGTTGCTCCTTAACTTGGGTATTAGCAGCCGTTTCCAGCTGTTGTTCCCCTCCCAAGAGCGGGTTAAGTTTACCGAGTTGTCCGAGCTCGAGTCATTAGAAATGAAGCGAAAGCTTAGTAGCTATGTTCTTACCTCCCGTGTTCCCTAGGTCTTAGGTATTTTTTTTATATATGGCATAAACAACGAGGACAGGGTCCACAATATACTGACGTTGAATCTCCATCTCCCCGATACCGTACCGACTGATGCCTTTCCGCCAATCGCGAGTCATTGAACAGTGGCAAGCATACAATCACGCTACAAAGCAGGAAGTCTAATTGGCTGTTCCAGAGTTCTCGGGTTTTTTTACTGGGAAAACTGGTTTTGTCGCAAGTTGGAAGTCGCTCGGATGATTGCCTTGACCCTATTGGTACTTTCTCAAATGGTTTTGGGTCAATGAATGAGGTCAATTGCGGTATTCCTTTGTCGATGGCTGAGTAGCTCTTTCCTTCTTTTAGTAGGAGAGAGTGTTGTCTACTCTTCTCCTTCGGCTTATTGTAGTTGCTCTCTCTTCTTCCTTATGTAGTTCTTCTCTTGCTTGCCTTAGCGCAGGAGCTATGGGAATGGGTATTTTCTTCCTATGGCCGAGACCTTGCTTTCCGCTATGCAATATAGGTGTGCTACGATCGCATTGCATGAGAGAGGGCATCGTAAGTAGCATGCGGAGGAGCTAAGATACGCCCCATTTTACTAATAATAAAGAAGGGCTGAAGAAAGACACTCTTTTTTGGGCCCAAGCGGAACCAATCTCTTAGTGGCTCACTAGCCGGCCATGGCTATCCTTTAGTTAGTGCTGGACCGCTTCACCGCTTCATTAAGTATGTCTTCCTGTAGCCGCCATTTACTTGACTAACCAACCTGAGCTATCGTAAGGTAACCATAGGTTGACTGCCGAAGGGTCTCGGTTCTTACCAACCAAAGACCACTCTTCGATCTCCCGGTGAGTTGGACGGGAACGAGACAGAGGGGGTTATCTATGGAGCATTTGAATTGCCCCTTTCTGTTGGAATAGTTGAAAGTCTTCTTCTTAGGGGATTTTCTTTTTTCTTATTAACATAGAGTTGGAACTTAGCCGTGTAAGTTGCGAGTGGACCAGTGTGAAGCTTTAGCTTCGTTGCCGGCCAGAGCTCCTAGGCGACGACCGGCTACCCCTTTCGAGCTTAGCTGACCCTTTCTTGATTCCGTTTTTTCCTTATTTGAGATATTAGAATCAGTCCGCTAGTTTCTTTGATCCCCTATTAATGGAATGATTGAACAATCAAAGTGCGTTTGCCGCGACTACGAGCTGCCAGTGAGCCAAATCAGACTGAGCGGACCGACAAAGTTCCTCCTGCCGTCTCTCAGACCGAGATCCAGTCCACTCCTGCCATAGTTCCTCCCTTGAGCACACCATTGCCGGTGCTTCCTGCCAGTAAGACTTCTTGTACTTTGCTTCGGAAAAAATTAGACTTTTGTTTGTTTTGTTTTACTTGCCCAACTCTCTTGCAGACCCTTTGGGACTCGCGCCATATCCATTATATAAACGGAAACCTACCAAGATAGAGCGAAAGGGCGGGCTGACCATAGGGAAGGGGACCCGCCATCCACTGATTGCTAAGTCGGATACCTTATTGGACGCTGCCTTCGCTGAATAAGAGGAAGTCTTATCTTTTCAAGAAGGAGGTAGAATTCCAAATACTACGACATCCAGAAGCGCTGGAAGGGCTGGGGGTAGGGGACGAAGCACACTTGATGCTCGAGAGTGACGAGATTGAATCCCTTACTTTAAACGAAAAAAAACTGCGTTAATTCCTGCAAAGATGAACTTCCCTATTAAATAGATCATCCAGTTGGGTGATCAACTAGCTATGCAAGCTCTTTTAAAAGAGACCCCGTGTAGTCCCAATTGGGGTGGTATCAACCTGACTTTCTTTCTCATCCCGGAAGACTTGTTACGACCCATTCGTATTACTACTATATTCTATTTTCTGGTATCCAGACCCCCTTTCGGAGATGTCTACAGACGTCCAGTAGATCTCTCTATCTCCCTAGTGGTCGATCCCCCCGGACCTTAGGTCTATTTCTTCCAGATCCTTTCTCTGAATAACCGACTGAAGGTTATTTCCTGGTTGGCGAGGAGCAGCGCTTGTCCGTGAGCGTCATGCTTAATCGAACTATAAACCGAACTAGCGACAAGCAGGTAGGAGAGTGACCAGGCCTGATATTGGTACTGATTAAAGTGGTCATTGATTGGTTGAGTCAGCCCCAACCCATATTCAATTTCTCCCTCCTATTTCTCCTACGGCTCGGTCGGAACTTATTAAGCATCGAAGGCAGGCGAAGAGTTGACACAAGTTGCACTTCTCGTTCTCTAGTTCTCAACCGTGACAACTTATTTGTATCTCTTTCACCTTGGAAATCAAGATTTCTTTCCTGACAAATATGCGATTGAAGCAGGAGTTAAAGGAAAAGCGACCAAAACACGTTTTTTTAATATACTTTTTGTATTCTTTACTTGATATATTTTAATATGCAATGATAAGGCCAATTCCATTTTTTCTGGGCGTTAGGATAGCTTTCCATATCTGGCAGCTTGATGCTTGCTTTACCGAACCCATTAGTACTGGCCGACTCGGCTAACGCCAGGGGTTCTAATGCTTTCTCTAGCTTCTAACTATGATCCACTGCCTCTTTACCATCTCAGTGACTCATTGACTGCTTTAATGCTTCGTCTTCAACCTTTCCTGCCTCTTTCTAATAATGCAAAAAAGTGTTCTCTCTCCCCGATTCTAAAGAAGTCCTAAGGGCGACCGCTGGAGCAGCTCGCATTGCTGGTTCGATCCCAACCGTCCTTGCCTTGAGTAGTGGACCAGTATCCTTCTTGTCTTCTCGTCCTCTTGCTGAAGCACACCTTCATTGACGACTCCTTCCGTGCCTTATCCTTATTTTGGATAGAGCCTTGTTTTAGGACTTATGGCATTGGGCAAGTAGGCTCCATCAGATACAGCTTTTTCACACCATTGTGCAGTAGAAACTCAAGCCTTTTCTGGGCCAAGGAGTAGGTTTTTACCTTTCCTTTCTTTTTTGGGCCGTGTCTCCTAGAGAGAAGGAGGGTTCCCCTATTTCAGTGCATAGGCTTTATAGAAAAACTAACCGAGGGGCCTTTGGTTCGTACTCTAATCTGTTTACTTTGGACTACTCACTTGGTAACTCCTACCCACCGACCTTACCTATATTATCTATTATCATATGCTGCTCCTTCGCCCTCTCTTCTCTCCCTATTGGTCCAGCCTAACGGCTTTCTTCGTTGGCTTCTGCCAATTGTATGTCTGCTTGCGGAACGGAACCTAATGGAACGCGGATGGACTCGAAAGAACTAGTGGACGTCTGTAGACATCTCCGGAAGTGGGTCGACTGCTAAGGAGAGAACGGAGTAGCTTGACCATAAGGGAAAGAGCTATTGCTACGAGAAAGAACAAATTATCTGATCACTAAGGACTGTGTTACCCTCTATTCTTTCTATCAGTCAACAGCTCTCTCTTTCGTAGACGACATTTAGTACTTCCTCTTTGGCCTGGCTGGCAGAAATATATCAACCCCGGCAACCTCCAGGGAACAGCTACGCTCCATGCGAAGGAAGCTAAAAAGAAGCTAAAGAGGGTAGCGTCTCACTCCGATATACGTACTCTTTTGACCCAGAAGCAAAGAAAGAGTACGCCAGTTTCAAATGGACACGAGCCTGGTCGAGATTCAACATACTTGAAACTATTTAAAAGTAAGCCCCAGCGCTTGAGGCGCTTACTCCTATCCCTTTCTTTTGAAAACAATTTAGTGTAGCAAGGATGGGACCAGACCGCGCCACCTCTCTAAACTACGGTATCGGGGTTGACAATCCACTGTGACCCCGCTTACTAGGAACGTGGGACTTTCCTGGGATCAGCCCGACATAGGGTATATCCACACTAGCAAAAGGGATTGAATTAAAAAACTATTTCATTCCAGGGCAATTATGGTTTACGAAAGCTCGGAATCTGCGAACAATCTTCTCATATGTGGCTTCGGCTTCAACAAATCATAGATCTGCTCGCAGGACCCTAGAATTATGGACATGTGACAATGATTGCTAGGGGGAAGCAGAAGGATACCCAATGGGTGTGTGGCCCCTTTCGGGGAGGGAAAGCGTTTAGGCCAATTAATGGATTCACCCCTTTTGTATGTTTCAATCTTTCATATGTCTACTCGTCGTGGAAGCCTATCTGGATTTCAATCTGGACTTGATGCCGACTGCTAAGATTACTACGGTGGTTAAAAAGACCTTGACTTAGGCTTCACTTCAGCACCTGCTTTGGCTTTCTCTTATTCTTCATAGTCTTAGGATTCGGTATAGCCTCCCTCGGAATAGTATTCCTTTATTTTTGTAGACATGGAAATCTTTAAGCGGTTCTGCTATGACTTATGAAAAGAAGAATAAGATAAGGAGGACGATCCTAAAAAAGTATGCTAAGTGAACGTACTTGTTCCAGAAGAGATCTCTCTTAAAAGCCTTAGCTCAAGCACCTGTACGGACGGAGGACGACATAGAAACTACGACTCGCTCTGCTCTCTCAAACGAGTGGGTCTACGACTTATCTCTGGTTAAGCATATTTCTTAAACCCGACAGCCAATCCTTAGCAAGTACTTGACTCAAATACCTCTTCTGGACCGGAATGCTATCTCGGACTGGACAGCTTTTCTTTTACCAACTGATAAGAGGTATAGGATTGATTGAAAAAGGTCGTTACTCTCCCTTATGACTTGTCTTTCTGTCTGCACGTCTATGGCTTGTGATCCAGACTCCTACCCTCAACTCCGTTCGTGATAGTCCATTATCCATTAGTAGTCCTTCCCTCCCTTAGATGCATATTAGTGAGGCTCGCTACAATGCCTCTATCTCCTCTCCTATTATCTCCTCTCCTATTGTGGTGGGGTCCGCCTTTTCGCTTCCGAGTCAGCAGCCTCATCCGCGGTGGAACCAGACTGCATCTCCTAAAAACTATGACTATGATTCGAGGTGGGGAATATATTATCCAGTGTGAGCTCAGCTAAAAGGCCTCCAGTATGACTTCTTTCAGGTTCTATCCAATATCACCTGAGAAAAGTCAAGTTCGAGTTGAGTTTCCCACTTTCTTCAGACTTTGCGAGGTAGTTTACTTGCTGACTCGATAGAGTTTGAGTAGGATCGTCTTACTGCGACTTGCAGGATCCATTTCCGCCTTCTTGTGCTCCATCCAATCATTGAAGCCTTTCAACGCCCCTCTCCTCTCTTCGGGACCTTCTTATTTAGCCCGCAGCTGAAAGGCAAAAGATCAACCCGCCGAGAGAACCAATCTGACGTAAGCAGGGCTGCAAGGAGAGCTCCTTTTAAATGAAAGCGATTCGATAAATAGTTAAGTCCGATACGAAATTTCACTCTTAGAATATCCGTCCGTACTTAAAGGTATTTAGTCCTCGCGGACAGAGGGGGAGCTTCTACTATTTGGCGGGAGCTGTATAGCCTTGTTTTCTTTCCTCACGATGTCCCTTTTGATCCTATTCAGATATTGAGGCTTATTTGGTTTGAACTGCGTAGCCAACCAGTCGAGCATATTCTTACCTCTTCGTGAGGAGCTGCAATGAGTTGCTTCTCCGATGTCGTGAAATAAAGAAGTTTCCACTCTCCGTAGCGAAACAAGCCTTCTGAGATCTGAGAGAAGAGAGGAACGATGACTGAGGCAGCTAGAGATAGCGAAGAATAGGAGCTGCTTTAGCCTTATGTTATAGAATACATCCTTTTCAGGGTTGAAGGAAGAAGCCTTGCTCTTTGCCCTTAGCTTGGAACGCAATAGACGGAATTCTTAGGGTATAGCTCTGAGTCTTATTAGTAGCGGTCTGACTTTGATTCTGCCTTGAGAGATGCGTCAATGGCTATTTCGAAGAGGGTTAGTAGAAGGGCTTGATCCCTTTCGAGCTAACTGAACTGCCAACAAGAGAAAGAAGAACGTTGGACTCTCCCTATCGAGACGAGAAAGCTTGAGTTTTGTTCCCAGCTTGATTGATGTCATACCTGTTGCCCTTCTTCCAACATATTCTGCTTGCGGGTTCTGGAACAAGTCCTTCTTCCTCCCCAGGAAGATTGGCGGAATCCTATTCATTTCATTTGTAGGCGAGCTCTTGCCGGGTGTTTTATATATTGACGTTAGTGACTGCGCCTCCTTTCCAGAAGACCGAGATTCATGAGCCAACTCGGAAGAGAAGGAGCAGTTCTCGCTGTGAACGAATAGGCTCAACGTACTAAAGAATAAGGCTAAGGCAAGCGCAAGGATTTTAGAGGGGTAAGCGTAAAGGAAAGGGTGGTAAGAGACTTAGCATATCTCCAGAGCGAGGTCTAGGATACATTATTCCAATGCCTTGCGGCATTCAACCCTGAGTCGTAGCTGCGTTAGCAATAGGAATAGCGGCATGGGGTGGCTTCGTACTGGACCCAGTCATATCGCCTGCAACAGCCCTGTTCGACCCAGCGTTAATCTTTCTCGACCTGCAATCAGTAGCATCATTGCAGGAAGGAGTGGCATCTGACGCTACACCGCTTCATTCAGTACGCATCGCCGGCTCTTCCTATCGGGGGGAAAAGCAACTTTGTTAGAACGACCGCTGCGGCTATAGGGCTGACTGACCAAGTCAAAGTCAAGTCCTCACTTTTATCGACATATAGAAAAAAGGTTCGTCACTTATCTCTCTATCCTATGATGAATAGTATCAGCGAAAGACAAACCTTACCGTAAGTGGTCTTGGAATGCAGGGATAATTCAAAGTCAAAAGACAAAAGGATTACTCTTTGTACCTTAGTAGGGCGTTGAACCTACTTTCCGGCTTAGCTTCTTTGTACCAATCCAGCCAGATTGGAAAGATCCTCTGCCCTTTACTTAGTCAAGAATAGTGAAATCTCCTGAACTTTCTTTGCTTTATCCAATTCCCCTTAAACCAGAGATTGGTCCCTTTCCTTATTCGCTTGGTTCATTCGTCAAGCAAACCCTTAGTTCTTTTTCCCCTTTCAGTCTTCCTTCGATCTCTCTTAGAAGTCTAAACTCGCATACTAACCTGACGCTTCTTCTTATGAAGTCTATCATAGACCATGATTTTGATTGGTTCCATAACCATATAGTTAAGCAGAGTTGTAAAGTACTTCACACGATAGTACACTGGGCGATCCCTAGCTGATGCAATCCAGCCTATACCCCTGATCAACTGGATCAGGCTTTCCAAGCGAGAAAAAGCTTATTCTTAAAGAAAAAGAGGACGAAACGCTTGCGCGCTAGCGCGCAAAGCCTTAATTAATTAGAATTCTTTCGAGCCTACGCTTGCTCCCAAAGCAAAAAGAAAAAGAATAGGTAGGATTCGATCCAAGGACCTAACTTCAGTGTCCACAACCGGGGTTTTCCAGACCACCCTTGCATGTTCACGCGTATATCCGATAGGATGCTTCATATTACAACGATTTGCCATAAGCCTAATTTCCCATAAAAGGCGTTCGTTCCTGACATTAGAAAAAAAACTCTCATTTCGCGAGGGCGGAAAAGATCCTGCGTTAAGAAAAAAGAAACCTCTTCGAGATTGAGACTGGGTTGGATAGACTCTTGGATAAGACGAGTCTCTTTCTCGTTACGTACACTGAATCAATGACGTTAGGACCCAATGTACACCTTATTCTATAATAAAAGAACCCGATTAAGAGCCAAATCGAAATTGTTGGTAATGGGAAGGGGGCTCTTTTTCAAAAGCGGATGGAATGATCTAAATTTATTCAAGCGCAAAGCAGTCTTACACAGATCTAATAATCCATTATCAAGTGGATCTCTCTTATACGAAACCTTAGTAGAAGGAAAGAGGTAACAAGACGAAAGGTTAGGCTTATAAGAGAGGGATAGGAGTATCCAGGCAGAGTGACTCCAGGGACGTAACTCTCACCTTCGATACTATATCGGGGAAGACCGCATAAAAGAAGCACAGTATCGCCCAGAAGCTTATGGTCTGATCGATGGGTTTTAGTATGGATTGAGGATTTCCGGAATCGCGTGTTAAGCACGAGTCGAAATTGAAGCGGAGGATTACTTTAAGGCAATTGTTGGTAACTATTGATTTAAGCTTAACTCCTAGTAGTGCACTCAATAGCCGGCGTTTGGCTTCAAAACTCCAACTCTTTAATTGTTTAGAGGCGCGTAGCGGAATCGGATAAGATAAATGGATGTTATTAGCTTATGGAATTGATTTAAGTTAAGTTCAAACTAAGCTCACAGCAGTGAGGATCGAATGTTTACTAAGATTTTTCATCCAGCATTCAGAACCCGCCTAAAGAAAGTGTTCCCTCTCTGCTTTCATGCTCCGCATTCAATGCGCACAGTTCTTTTCTTTTTCTTTTCTAATGGCGTCAGCTTCTGTCTCTGTTCTTCTATAGTGGTCACTGCTTGTCCTAATCGAATGTGAGACCTCATCAATGCGGATAGGAACGGATCTGATTAAGAGTAGTCCATTCTCTTCAACCATTCATAGTGTTCGCTCCTGGCCTCTTCGCCACTCTTCTTTCTAATGGCTGCTATTGCTTTCCTTCCTCTTCTATAATGGCAGGAAGGTCAGTTCACAGGCCAACAGAAGCCTTGTACTATGAAGAATCTCAGTTCCGCACCTGTCTTAGGGTATGATATGAAGAGTCCTAATAGGTGAATGCCCTTTTCAGGAAAGCAAAAGGAGGGCAGAGAAAGGGGCGTTCACTTACTGTTTGCTTGCATGTTGGGGAAGGCTCTTGAATGAAGAGACTTTTTGAAGTATAGCTCTACTAAAGTAGTCGGCCTAACCTTCGGTTCCCGTAACCAAGTTTTTTTCTCACTCCTTATGTACTTTTTCTTACTTCATCCATACTTTTTTCTTTTTTTCAGTGTAGGGCAAAGAGCGCTCTCTTCTCTACTTGAACTTCTAACTAAAGGCGAACAGCCGGCATTGCAAGCAAATATCAAGCCCCCGCCCGTTTGAAGTCGTTGCGAGCCGGAAAGCGTACCGGCAGTTTGAGTCGCGAAAGGGCCGCTCACTAAATTTCTTATTTAGAAAATAGAAAAGAAAAAGATTCTTTATCTATCTATAAACAATTCAAAAAGAAAATGGATTTTCCAATTCTTCATTCCTGGGAAGCGGAAGAAGCAGATAGAGCAAAGGCCTTCTCTTTCCGTCCGCTCTTCCCGAAGTGAGAGAATTGCATGTAAAGATCCGTAAGGGCTTATAGTTTAATTGGTTGAAACGTACCGCTCATAACGGTAATATTGTAGGTTCGAGCCCTACTAAGCCTACTACCCTCTTCTCTTCACCCCTTCTTTATCGCGTTTCAAAGCAGAGAGTAGGGGCCAGATTTCCTCTTCCCCAAAGGAAATCTCACCCGTTCTGAGCCTCCCCCCTCGTCTGCGAGCTACACTGGTGGGTTCTTTCTTTGTGATGGAGGAAGAGGAAGGAACAACTAAGTCTCAATCATAGCGGTTCAGCTAACCCATAAGGGATCTTATCCCCTGCGCCAAAACGAGGTTGGATGCGAGAAAAAGCTTATTCTTAAAGAAAAAAGATTTAGAAAGAAGCAAATGGCCCAGCTCAAGGCGATCAGTAAATAGAATAGCCGAATTCCCGGGATCGAGCCGGCTCAAGAGAAGCAAAGGAAAGAGAAGAGGTGCGTAACCTTTTTTTTCAGCGTTAAGTTCAATCATTCCGCATTCACTCGCCAGGAATAGGGCAGACGGAGAAGGCGTAACTAGGATTGGTAGGACTAAAAAAAGGTAAGGGATGAAGAAAAAGTCAATACCCAGAAAGCTCAGCAAGGAGAAGAATGAATGCCTCTGGGGTCATGACAGATTGAAGGTTTGAAGGAAGAAGAGGCGCTAGTCCTTTCTGTTGCCGATGTTGCTGCTCGAAATTATTAGAGGGTAGTTGGGACCAAGAATTGCTTGAGTTGAAGAAGTTTCATTTTGAAGAGCCGGCATTTCCACAGTTGTTTGAAGGGCTAAACGAAAGGGGAAAAGATCCCACACCCCGCGTAAATGCTTTTTGCTCACCCGGTTATAGGCCAAGGCAATAAAGACTAGGCGAAAGGCAATCGGCTTTGTTCCTTTCTCGTGTTGAAGAAGCAAATGTGGCACACTGGGTGCTATCATATGGTTAGGCTGCTTTCTTTCCTCGTTCAAAGCCCGCTGACGCTAGTTCGATTTTCACACCGAATCGTTTGAGTGATAAAGAAGCTCTTGCCCCAGAAGCGATAGGAAAAAGAAAAAGACGCACATGGGGAAGGTGACGAAGGTTGAGCCAAGCAAAGAGGAGCGGAAAGAACGAACAGCTTATGATATCACCCTCGGGGAAGAATTAGGCCCAAAAGAAGGAACTGGAAACTCCCCCTTAGATTAAGGCGAGCGAAGGGACTGACCTTCTTTTCTTGGATCACGGATCACGATTAGTCATGGTGCAGATTGATGTCACTAAGCCCCATCTGCTTTCCATTTTAGCTCTACTAAGAAGAGGGTGACGTCCCTCCCATAGCATAGCAGCCATCCATCGTCTTATGTTGGTTTCATGCTTTGTTGCGTTCGGTAAGCAATCCGTGACGCCCGCTTTCGATTCTTTCTCCCTTCTTCTATTGTTTGCAGCCGGCTTCCATCTTCTTAAATCTCATATTTCTTTCCTGCTATTCAATCATCCTCCCAACCAATTTGAAACCGGGAAAACGCCGATTTGGATGCCTTTTTAGGAAATCCAGTAGACTTGCAACCAAAGGGGAAAATCAAACTTCTTTCTTCTTGCCCCCGGTAGGATGATATTGAATGTGACTCTGTAGACCTTTCAGCACGGTCTTCTACGACCTCCCCGATAGAATTGAACACTCATTTCTGAGTGGCTAGCTTTCCGGATTCTGTGCTTGATATTCCGAATATGGCATACCAACCATTCACTTACTTACTGGAATGAAATGAGGGAAAAGAAATGGGATCGACTATCGTAGGTAACGTTTGAAATCACTGATGTCCAGTTCAATCGGAGTAGCTTACGTCCTCGGAACCTCTGAATCTATGTTCCGAAGCAAGCCAGCTGGTTCGTTTACCGTAACTTTTCTTTAGGGGGTAGGACGTTAGGCAAAAGGGGAATTGGGTTCAAATCAAATAGGTCCCTGGCCGCTTTATTCCCCACAATCACACGGACTTGGAACATGATGCTCACTACAAATCTGATCAACAATGCTTTCTCTAACAACCTTAACAATCAACCCTAAATCTGGGGAGCAAAGAGGTCTATATCATACTCATTTATACGCGCAAGGTGCGGCATCAGCCGGAACGCGGCCCTCAAACAAACAAAGATAGGCGTGTCAGGAAAGAATGTGAAGTCACCCCTATTTCGCTGTCCAGGGAGCTGTTGACTAATGACCTAAAAAATGCGTGACGTTTGGGAAGCATGAGCCCCGTACCGACTCATTGGGATCCGTCGCATACAGACCGTCAGGATGGTTGTCATACCGTCCACTGTCGTCACTTCAACTTGGCATTGGACTCAAGCCGGCTTCGTTTGATTGACCGTTCGAAGTCTTATCCGGTACAACTAATCAGAACCACCAGGCAACGTGAATCTCACTCTATCATAAACAGCCAAAAAGCTGCTAAGCGCAACCTCACGGGCCGTCCCCTCCGCCTTCTTCTCCTTCGACTACCGAGACTCTATTTTCAAGGTAAAGGCCCACCAGAGAGAGGCAGGTGCTTTCATGAATGAATGCGGTAAACCAATCAATCTTTTCTTTCCATATCGGGGACAGGGAAGCAGCCCAGCTAACTCGATTTCAATAAGAAAAGAGAGGGCGCTCTTCGTCTATGGAGCTCCTCGCTCTCCCTCTCGATTTTCAAAAGTAACAAAAAATTAACGGCACCGAGAGTGAATGAACTACCCGGGTAGAAAGGTTCTATAGAGCTCTATAGAAAGGAAAGGCTTCGTTTATCCGCTCATAATGATTGTAGAGTATTTTCGGGTTGGAGGTCTAATAGTAGTCACATCAAGTCCTCCCCCTCTTACTCAGGATAGCTAGCGAGAGGAATAATCAACATTATCCATGAAAGAATTGAAGAATGAATAAAATCTTATCTAAGGTAAGAAGGATAGAGAGCCTGTAGCCTGCGTTTTCAGATATGAGTGAGTCAGCGCTTTTTCTGCTATGAATGAATGACCTAGATATTGATTTTCAAGCTTGCTCTTCAAACTTTCTATCGCTTTCTTCTATGAGAAGGTTCTTCCGTAATAACTTTCAAGAAGACATCCATTCTTCTTTCATTCTTTTGAAAAGCCTTTCTTTTCATCATTGAAATCTGCCATTCATTCACAGAGCTACTTTATCGATGCGTTAAGCATAGTTTCTATGTCTCCAAAGATGAGACTATTAAAACATAAATCTTCCAACTCTCACCTGCAACTCCTAACTGTCCATCGATTGTTAGTTCTCTTGAGACTTCTGTTACATCCCTTTTTTCAGTCTTAAGGGTAGATAGCGCTATAGGCTAACGATAAGATTCAAGGGCCTTCTATTTAGTCGATGCTTTTTTTTCCTTTGATGGAGCAAGCGTAGGCTCGAAAGAATTCTAATTAATTAAGGCTTTGCGCGCTAGCGCGCAAGCTTTTTCTGGTTTCTAAATCAATTTAAGAATAAGCTTTTTCTCGCTTAGCCTCATCCTTGTTAGTGCCCCTTTTTCTCCTATGAGTGAAAGTCGAAGTTGGCATCAGCATCTCCTTGCTATCCGATTTCCTTACCCGAGTTTGGAGCTCTGTTAGGTTGATCGTCTCTTCCTTTTTTTTATTAGGTAAAAGGCAGCAAGGGCTCAAGTTTAGTTTCTGTTAAAGTCATAAGAAAGAAAAGGTTAGGGCAGCTGGGGAATTAGTTGAAGTGCAAGCATGTCCAGTAAAAGGAGAATCTCTTACAGTCTATCCAATTGCATAAGGCCATCCGGTTCTGGCATCGAATGGGAGTTATCTTTCTTAGGGGCTATTCCCACTTTCGAGTTTCCGTCTATGTCTTTCATAAGTCCCGGCTATATATGAAGTACTACTAGCGAGCTAACATGCTAACAGTAGTGTTAAAGGGGTCTTTATTAAGCTCCCCTTTTTACTGCGCATAATAACTAAATAACTAACAGGCGTCAAAGACTAGCAGTTCGTATAATAGGGGGATAAGAGTGAGTTGTCAAAGAAGGAAATTCTTATCATTCAAAACAAAGATCTGACAGTGCTAAGTAAGAAGGGCCTAAATAACATTACCAGTAATCCGAGGCAAGCGCATAAGAGAGCTAGCTTGTATAAGAGTCATAAGAGGACTAAGAATAATAAAGGTCCAATTCGTAAGCCGGCTATCGGTACTACTCTTCCAAAATTCCGGCTGTGGATAAGGTGTCTCCTATTGTTATCGTGTCTAACAGTAAGACCAGCTCTCCCCTTAGTCTAAATAGCTATATAATCTCCCAGCCAATGGGCAAGCTAGTTCTTTAGCAAAATAAGTAGTCTTTCAAGCAAGCTATGGATAAGAGGGATAGGTCAAAGGTAAAGGACCGGCGCTCTTTTATTTGAGATTTGAAGCCAGTTCAATTCCTTTTCCCATTGATTCTGAAGCAGAAGAAAAGCAGTCAACCTTAGAAGAAGTTAAGGCTAGGGTAAAGAAAAGACAAGGACTTCATTTCAAACTTTTTGGCTTTTTATAGGGTTTTTTAAGTTGAAACTTCTCCGATTTGAAGGATAGCGTAATAGCGGCAAAAAAACAAGCCTGCTATATAGTTATGATTACGGACTAGACGAAAAAAGGATTACTACATCGACAGATAAAACCTGCGCTTACTACTTTGAAAAGAGAGCATGGGGCTAGCTCTTCTTCAGCATTATTCTCTTCTGTGAAAAGACTCGATCTCCTTCAACAGCACTTCACCACCTGAAAGAAGAAAGAAAAATCAGTAGTTGCTCGGTCAGCTCTGACAAGAACTCCGGAAAAAGGAAATGCCCCTTCCGCGACTAAGCCTTACGGGAAGGATGCGTCATCTAAAACCTCCCCCTTCCCTTCACTTCGAACGAATCGAAGAATGAAAAGATTGAAGCGAATCCAGAGAGAAAGCGCAAGGCCAATGGGTATACCAAAGACCAGTCCCCCCCGGTAAAGAGAAATGCTGAAAGACTGGCTTAGACGGACTAGGGATTATTAGAATGGCTGAAAGGCTTATACTAGTATTCTGGATGACTGGCTGAAAAGAAAGAGGCTTCATAACCCTCGTGACACAGGCACTTTTGCAACTGAAATCATATCTTCAAGTAAAAAATCGTCTTCTTGTAAGCACTTTATGCGGGTACTGTCTACGGGGTTTCATAAAAGGCAAACCTCCCCGAAGGACAGTCTTACATGGAAAAAAGATCAAGCTAATGAAAAGCGTTTTCCGATATACTCAACTAAGAAATTGACTACGAGACGTACTCCAGTACTGAACGGATTGGAATGAGAGGCCGATTGCTTACCGAATTAAGTGCGAAGGCATAATCGATTGGTAGGACTAAAAAAAAGTCCCCAAGTCACACTCAAGTAAAAAAGAAAGGTGAGGCAAGAAGAAATGGAAAAGATTTGTTCTTGTTCGTGCCCCAAGAAAACAATAAAGAAAAGAAGGACTTTATTAGGGGTCAGGAGCGTCAAAAGTCAAGGAAGAAGAAAAGACCGAGGAGACTCGATAAGAAGATGCCCATCCGGGAATTCGCAGCAAAGAGAGCGAGAGTGGGGGAGGCCCTAACCGAGAGAGGATCCACGGCGTGGGAACCAGAGCCAGGGCGAAGGATCAAAGGCGGAACAAGACCATGACTGAAGACCTTTTTTAATCAAAGAAAATTCGAGATCAAAAGAACGTTAAACACCAACCTATTACCCCACTTTGGATAGGTGCCACATCAATTTGAATTCGATTTCACAGTAATTAGCTTAAAAAACTCGACTGCTATAGGTAAGTCAAAAGACTAATTCTTAATTAAGAATAATCTTTTAGATGCAGATAATAAAAAAAGAAGACGTTGCATAGCGAATACCAGCAGCATGAAAAATAGAAGTAGTACTTTCTCTTTCTTCAGGATTCTTTTTACAACAGTAATACACTTTTCGAAAGCAACTGACAGGAGTTGTACAAGACAGTGAGGGGATATGGCCCTTGGCAAAACTAGGTAAATCAATTTTGAGTAGGTCAAAAACATGTACTTTACTTATAGCTTGAAGTTAAGATCATATCCTGTTATCGATTTTGTACACTGCAATTCAATACGAAAGAAGAAAGAAAGTACTACTTCTATTTTTCATAGAGAAATTCTATTCCAATTTTCAGTGACGAACCAGAAGCTGGTGAAGCAGATAAAGATTGAGATGATTCCGAAGCTAGGGCAATGAAGAATAAAGTCCCTTCCTGTAGCTTGGCAGTGGACGAGTCAGTGGAAGAGCCGGTAGCTTCGATTAACTTCAAGCTAACTTTCCTCTGAGCTCTCGAGGTAGTGAGTTCAGTCAGTAACTTGAACAACCCGTCCCTATATTCCATTATCTTATCTCATCAGGACTAGAAGAGAAAAGAGAGAGAGAGGAAATGGAAGTCCAATTATCGTAGGTGATGTTCGAAATCACTGTGTTCAGATCTTGTCAGAGTAGTTCCTCAACGTCGTCCCGTAACCACTGTGTATCCGACCCTAGAGATTCCGAGGTGGGATCTTGTCAATTGGAAGAGCTGCTGCGATATTACCAGGTGGCCGCTTACCTAGCCTTGTCCAGTACGCTACTAGTCAGTCGGCTTACTCAAAGTGAGTCAACAAAACCAGTACAAGGTGCCGGATTGGTTTTTGGTGAATTAGACTTCGTAATCTGATTCCCAATGCTTTCGTCTCCGGTAAAGATCGACGACTCGCTTAAAAGAAACAGAGTTGCCGGTGCCAGAAACGGTTCTACTTACTCTACTCTAACAAGTAAGCAAGCCTTGACGGCCTTCGATATATCGGATGATATATCATCTTTCGATTCAAAGAAGGAATGATCCGGGTAAGGGACACGGGAACAGGTAATTGACTCGACGCTATATCCAAAGAAAGACGAGATCCTAATAAGAGAACCGATACGCCGCAGCCCCGGGTTATAGAATACAAGGTAGATAGGCAACCTCTTATTTCTCTTTGAATCTTGCCTTCTCTTTAGAAGACGGAAGGACGAAAACGGAAACTTAACGGGAAAAGACTACCCGGGGGCGAGAGCACGTGAGAAAACGAAAGATTGATCTCCAGTAGTGGCTAAAGTAAATAAGGGCGCTTCGTTCCGTCAACCGGAGATGAAAACGGAGCTTATACTATACCATCCCAAAAAAGATTTAACAGAGACACCTATAAGCCAAAGCATCGATACTCGTTGAATCATCTAGTTCTTACAGATCTCATTCGAAATCTCATAATAGATTTCTTTAGCTCTCTCTTCAAGAGCTCCGCTATTCACTAAGTTAGGTAAGTAGCCTTTCGTATATGACTTCTATAGCTTTCCTAAATGGAGTACCTAATTATCCGGGTATGCGCAATCAGTACGATTGATTCTTGGTCAAGAATATAGAAAAAGTGAGCGCCTTACCAAAAGAAATCGAGATCTTCTTTAAGTTCGGGCATTAAAGCCTTTTGATGTTTTAGATCCCCTTTCATTCCACGTTAGCTATTTGATTAGTTATTCTTCTATGATCCTAGTCTTCAACGCCTTGAGAAGCCTAAACTTTCACTCAGTAGCCTGCCCTGCCTATAATAGATAAGGAATTAGCCTGATCGAAGGGTGAAATGGAAGCCTTGGATTCGTCACCGGTTTATGTACCTAAAATATGGAGAAAGAAAATCGGGTCAGTTGCTAGCTCCGGGGGGAATCACGCCTAGCATCTGCTACTATGAAATTCGAAAAATATCTAAGACGAAGTATTTAAGTTAAGGCCAAAGGTCTTCTCTTCTATCCACAGAATAATAGGTAGCAAGAAATCTTTTCTATGTAGTAGTGCTCCGATTGCGCCTTAGGACTAGGACTGATAGGTAAATGCCTCTTTCTTTTAGGGTTAGACATGTTAAGTAAGGGTAACCCGGCCTTTCCGCTGTTACTCTTCTGTAACGCTTTAATGCGGAGTTAGAGTTTACATTTTCCTCGTGCGAGTCTAACTCTTACAGGTAACGGATTCCCGTTATCACTAGTCTGAGTGCCCCGAGATACAGTGCCCGTAACGTAATATGTGACGTCTCTGTCTGCCCGGAGGAGTATCTCCAGTTTTTTCTTTTAAGTCAGCGGTATCTCACACGAAATCTCCTGCAGAGTCAAGGTCAAATAATATATTATTATCTTTCAGGATTCACTACGGAATAGGAGTACTGCTTCACTCACAGGGACATCATCATCATCGATAAGAAGAAGCCAAGACATAACCGTCAGATTGTCACTTTCCCAGTCCTCATGGGATGGATCATCCGCGGGCGGCTCCTTCTTCGGTAATACACCTTCACTTCCTTCTGCTCCCTATGAACATCCTTGCCGACTAAGACCAGGCGTCATACTTTCTGACTTATTCTCCATCCTCATACGAGATTTATAGACTTCACAGTAGTGATCATCAAACTGGGGTGTCTGACTGCTTCCCATAGGTGTGGTGATCGGCTTCTGGGTTGGCCCGGTTACGTTACTTGAGGTCTCCTCTGCTATAGGTAGGGATTGGAACAGCTTAATTTATTTGAATATAAAAGAAAAAGGTAATGCTTAAACTAATATACATATACCAAAGACCACAACTGTACATAACTGAAAATCTTCATCCAGGCATAATAAAAACAACCCTAAAAAGCCTTCTAAGTCGCCGGAAAAAGAAAGATGCTGAAAATATTCTTAATCAGTTCTTTTGTTTGGTTGCAAATCTCTTTCTACTCCTGGGGGTTTTGCCTGGAATGAAAGAAAAAAAATGGATATAAGCCAATCGATTCCGAAAAGAAGGTGAATGCCTCTAACTATCGAAGTTTGGTTGGAAGTCTTTTGTACCGGTTTTTTACTTTCATCATGTTTGCAGCTTTTTTCTTATCCAGATTTATGCAAAGCCCCGCAGCTTTAAGACTATGAAGATAAAAGCCTTGGACTATTGGCTATAGAATTTTGTACAACTACTCTTCAGACTTGTTGTTGGTTGGATAGGATATAGTGATATCGATTGGGCGCTGATGCTATGAGAAGTACATCTTCTTATTCATTTTATCTCGGCTCTGATTCCCCTTTACTGTCAAGTACACCACCTCCACGAAGCAACAAACTGTAGCTCAATCCTCAGCAGAGGCAGAATATGTATATGTGGCTGCGTCAATGGCAACTTCTCAAGCAATTTTGCTTCTTTTAATTGAATAATTTTTGAAGAAAAAAGAATTTACTGAGTACTGTTGTAAAAAAAATCCTGAAGAAAGAGAAAGATTCTGCGACAACAAAGACTTTGAAGCCATTGGAAAGAAAAAGGTTTGCCACACACAATAGTACAAAATACATCGCAATCTTTTATCACTTCATAAGAGAAGCGATAGAGAATGGTGAAATTCAGCTGACGAAACGAGACAACATAAATTGCTTGACTTTAAAAAGGTGGATTTGAGGGCGAGAGAGAAGAGTCAACGGAGGAATCAATGAACGAGAATGCGTCTTTCGTCGAACACCTTCGGCCCCGTGACAGACTTTTTTATTCTTCCAAGTAATGAACACTTTACCCTAATTGGTTGGGGGTGGGCGGGAGCTTAGTAGTTGCTTAGTCGTTCAAAAGTCAGACTGTCGTAAGCCCGACACTATTCTATTTACTCTCTCTAATGAGGGGCTGGTTTATTTTGCTATCTGGGACATCTCCTTCTCTTCTTTCTCTCCCTGCCGAGCTTGTTGGAGTGCCATTGCCAAGATCTAGTGTAATTCCTTTTCCCCGGGAGCCTGTCCCAGTCCCACTAGTGCTAGTATCAATAGGAACATCTTTATTGCTTAGGATATTTCTTGTTTTATCCCCTGTAGTGTCAAAGTATTTGGCATAAAGAGCCCTCAATAACTTGCTTGTCCTGTACGCAATAACTGAGGATAGAGGGAGTTTCAACTCAATACCCGGGCCTTCTACTAAGAGTGTTGCAAATTCCCTTTCTTATCCCTTGACGTTTCAGCCTTTCCTTCCTATGTAACCAAGTCCTCCTATGAACCTATCCCCGCCTAAAGGATAGGATAGATTACAACTAAAAAGTCAAGGCTGTCTTCGAGAAAGCTCGACGCTTTCATCGTGAGTGAGAGAGGAATTGAGGCTGATCCAGCTAAAGTGAAAGCCTTTGTGAATCTATGTCGTCACCTCGTAACCTCAAAGAGTTGCGTAGTCTGCCGGGCCGGCTCCAGCCTTTGATCTCAAAAGCGCAAACTCGATGTCAATCCTTTTCCCGTCAAGACGCGTTTGGAGGCCAAAGCACAAAGAAAAAAGGCGAAGATTCCTTGATCTGATCTTTCTTATGTCTGCTCCTGTCTTGTCGCCTGAATTCAGCATACTCCATAGTCTTCATCTTTGTCCTCTATGCTTGAATTTAAGCTGAAATCCCGGAATTCAATATCAAGATCAAGGGTTGAATCTTGCGTAAAGGCGTTGTGTATAGGTAGGCAGGAAGAGATAGTTGCTCGCAGGCCACCACCAGAAGTGATGAATTGCTTTGATCCAATCTGCCTCCTAACCATTGCAGGCGCATAGCTAATGTCTCCCCACAGCCCGAGTAAAGGAACCTTTAGGTTTTGCCACATCTGTATATCACATCGCATGGAGCCATCCAGGGTGCTCTCTACACAAGAAAGACTCTGATCGTCCATATGGCTGAGGATTTCAATCCACTCCAGGAAAAAGTATGTAAGGTCCCGGCCACTGAAAAGAGAAAAAGTCTTTGATTGGAATTCGATTTTCTGGGAATCTGTCTGAAGGCTCATCTGTTTACCCGAGCGGTTGTTTGATGGACCTGAAAAGAAAGGCTAGCTTAGTTACCTTCCGGCCCTACCGTGAAAAGCCTTTAATCCAGGTGACCGTTAGCGAACTGTGGGAGTAGATCAGGTAGCGAGAGGGTAAGAGTAGCGAAGATTGAGGTGGAAAGGAAAGAAAGTAAGTACCGAAAGTAGGGGCATAGTTTACGAAGCGAAGGAGCGAAGAGACTCTCCAACTCAGGGGAGGAGCTGAAGAGTGACAAGTTTCGGGGGGAAGGTTCCGCTCCCAGTTATTGGAGATTACCCATGCTCGGCTAGAACACGTTATGTTATATATAAAGATGAAAGTCCACGCAACTAGCCATTCTCGACCAAGAGGATACCGCTGGAATACTTGGACGAAAGGTGTTTACCTAGGTAGTCGACTGAGCTCTTACAGTTACAGTGGGGAATGAACGGAACTAGTAAGCTCGGTAGAGGGAACGGCTAGTAAAGAAAACTCTTTCTCAACCAGGGCTTGAAACCAAGGGTAGCTCGCCCGCAAGTCCTAGTTGGGGAATAACTCTGCTTACTAGTTCTGGTTTTCCGAGGGAGAAAGAGAGTCTCAACAGACAAAAGAAAGACAACTGAGCAAGATAGATGCCACTGAACTAGCTGCTGTCATAAAGAGTTCAAAGAATTCGGAGTAGTGAAAATCAAAGTAAACAGTTCAACTTATCCCAGGAAAGAAAGACTCTTTTGAAGCTTAAGAGAATGCCCCTGGGCTTAAGGTAGTGAAGTGAGCCATTAGCTCTGCTCTGATTCCGCATCTAAAATCATTAGCTCCGCTAAGGAATAAAGCATCCAATCCGATAAGAGCATCAAATACGAATCACGTCCGAGACGGGAGAAAGAGCTTCGTAGTAAAGAAAGCGCATAAACTCATTCCTTCGCAAATGGCACCATAGCCAACGCAACGCTCTATACTATCTAAAACCATTCTTTCTTTCAGGAAGCGTTTTTTTTTAAGAAATAAGAAATGCAAAAAGAGAAAGGGAATGGTTAGTGATGACGGCCTTGTCCAGGGTCGAGAGTTCCTTTGGTGGGGAAGAGGCACGCACCCCAGTCTGTGAATACATCTTCTGGCATTAGACTTGAGAGGTATAGTCTTCCATTACCGGCGGCGGTAGTAACATAACGTGTGTAGCTTTTCGGTGGTTGGTTAGGATGTTAAGCGGATCCTAATAGAAGTGAATGCTATAATATAAAGAGTACAGGTGCATGCGTGCGAATAATATACGAGGTGGAATGGGTGGTAGGAGCTAGTAGGCAACCAAAAGCAGGGCAAGTAACCCACGGCTTGGGAATAGATTGATTGGTAGGAGGTTTCATCTCTCGTGTCCCTCCGGCCAGCCCCCTGAAATTCATTCTTCTTCTGGACCTGTTCCAATTGTAGTTGTCTATCCATAAGCAGACCTACTGTAAGCCATTACGAGTTCTGCAGTATTCTCGTTAGTGGATATACTCCTTCCCACCTTGGCAAATCAAACTTAGACCATTTCACTGGAAGTTTGTCCTTCTTTTAATAAGTTGAAGCCTCAGCATATGCCTATAGAGTCTTTTCCTATGAATCAATATTCCTTTCAGGCTATCCCCTTTCCCATACATTAATGTGTTCATTTTTAGGTCGGTCCAAACTAACCAAACCTCTTCCGGTAATAAAAGATCATCGAAATACAATAAGATAAGAGAAGTAGCCGCCTCTACTGGACTATTGGACTATCTACTAAAAGCCCTATTACAGTAAAAAAAAGGGGAAAGAAGAGACTTCATCACACAACACACCCATGAGGGCACTCGCTACAGGAATGAGAAGACGAGATCAGCACTACTCAACTAAGTAAGAAGAGTTAGAAAGTGCATAACTCTTTCTTCTCAATTAAGTTAATTGAGGAAATCCTTTTCATAGAAGGGATCCTAGTTAAGACAGTCAGTTCAGTAGTAGCCTCCACTGGTATCAATTAGGCCGGGAAGCACCGTTTTTGAAGCAAGAATGGAATGACGTGATTGCCAAAGGACCCGGGTAGGAGAACTGAGCTAGCTTTAGATCGGATTACGGCGGATTCCGAGTAGGTTGGCTCTGGGGAACCTATTCATGTAGAGGCGGGATGAAGAGTCGGGTCAGCTGCTATTGAATCCAAATAGGTTGTTTTCAAGCCAAGAATAAAGACTTCGCCTTCGCGGATCTAACGGCAAGGGAATCCGCTGTTTAGGAAGAGTTAATAGCACTTTCCCGGGATAATAGAACTCTCAGGATGAATGCAGGGGCGGTGGGCTAGTATGATTCAGAGGCTGAATGCGTACTTCACTCTCTCGGGATGTCTGCCCCTGTAACTAAGCCCTAATCCACTCCTTTTTCTAAGCGCTTTATAAGCCCTTGGATTAGTTTCCTTCCTTGGGTCCTTCTCCGGGGATTATGTTACATCTCGTAAGCCGGCTAGATTCAATACAGCGGATGAGGAAAATCCAGCAAGCTTAGACAAGATAGAAAGTAAGGAAGACAGAAGGTGGGTAGCGAGGAAGAAATCCAATAGCCTGGTCACGATTCAACTTCCTATTCTTTTGAATCTGCCTGAAGCGAGCCAGGTCTGGGATCTTTCCCCATAGCCTTCTTTCTTTATTCTTTATCGCCTGGTCTTTCTTTCGTATGGGATCTTTCTTTCCTAAAAGCGTCAGCCCTAGAAGCCAGGTCTTTTTTCTCTTCTTTTAAGCCTGGAGCTGGTGTATGAGTTTATTATATCGTAAGTAAGGAAGTTGAGATTGTCAGTTTCATTTCGTGAACCAGCTACCCTTTCTCTTCTTCTTCCGTACCTCCTTCTTAGTCTACCTACTCTAGAACCTGGGGGGAGACTCACTGGCTTTATAGTCTTTGCATCCACTTGGCCACTCGAGTCTTGGCTTGGCCACACTCTAATAAGTTCCCATCTCCTTTTTTAATAAAAAGCTACTGGACTTGGCTTCTTTCCTGCACATAGTGTCTTTTATTGAATAACATCTGCAGCGCTTACTGATTCAATCACAGAAGAAAAGATCACAGCGGATACGCATTCCATTGCTAACATCACACCGTTTACTGATTAACGTCCGACTAGAGCTCGTATGAGTTCTTACGGTTGGGAAGAGTCTCAACTTCAAGGTACTACATACTTGATTAGAGAAGGAATTTCTTACTTAATGCCATGCTTGACAGACATTCTGACCAAGATTAGTAACATAGGATTTTTGCTTTTCCGTCCGAATCCCATTCTATGAGGGCTGCCTCACTAGCCTTCCTTCCTATAAAGGCTATAGAGAGGATTCAAACTCTTCGTCCGTGACTCACTGGCATTTCTTCCAGAATGAAGAGAGAGTAGAGCTATTGAAGCAGAAAGCCTATTAGGCTCGGTACGCTATAAACATCCTGTTGCCATATCTTCAAACCTATTACCGTAGGTCGACTGTCAGTAACCCTCGCTCTTTTTCGTGAAGAGTAAGTATCTAATCCTTCTGCTCTGGAAGTTGATTGAGGACTTCTATTCACTTTGATAGATGGCGTTGGAAGGAGTGGTGTCCAGGATTTATCCCAGTACCACTCTCCTTGCCCGTGGTTGGTTTAGGCCACGAGCCAAGACCAAGAAGTCTTGACCAGTCAAGCCTCCAGAGACCCAGGTCCCACCTAAACTCAAACTTGAAGTCAGAGCTTTTGGTGGTTTGATCTCACCTTTATGATACTTCATATTGAGATCAAACAAAGGCCACAATATCCCAAACCTTATCAGCTCTGGATTTTCATCCTTTGCTTTCCAAGATGTTAGGACAATTGGGCCTTCAAACCATGATTCAATGGAGGAGAAGAGGACTGGACTGCGTACCAGGCCAAATACTTAAGCCAGGCACGCATCCACCTATTCAATAGTGAGAACTCCAGGAAGTCAACAGCCCCAGGGCCCAGTTGAACTTCTTCTGGAGCCTTTGATTCTCTTCTGCTACTACTACTACTGGTGGCCATGCCTTTGAATTCTGTCCCAATTGAGGGGACCTCTGCTGGAGGCGAGTCCTTGCCACCTGGTATGGTCTTCCCCAAGCTCCTCATAGTGCTGCATTCTGAGGTAGTATGATAGTTTGAACTGCTTCCTTGACTTGCGCAGTTGCCGCGAAGAAAATGAATAAAAAGGCAAAATACCCTAAAATTCTTTTTTTATCTCAACATGAAAGATTATCAAATCAAATAGGATACCATGGAGTGTAAAAACCACGCTTGGCAGTGCGTTAAGTATGCCACTTCATTTAGACTTTTCTACTGCAAGCAAGAGTTGTCGAGTATTATGGTACTTAGTACGGCTTTCGATATTTAGTATCGTTCTCATAAGAAAAAATCTATATCACTTTTTTTTACAAAAAAGGAATTGCCTTACCTAGCTCTGACGCTACCGACTCCGCCTTTGCTATTGGTATCTCAGCTGGTGCTGCTGCTAATGCTGGATCTACTACAGGCTCTTCCATTTGTGGTGCTGGTGCATAGGTAGGTTGTGCCGGTGAAATGGTGGACCACTTCTGCTTTATTAGTGGAATCTCTTTTTTTAGTCCCAACACTTTCATCAACCGAATCCACTTCCCCAATAGTTTCCACTGCTGAGAACCGAATTGCCTTCTTTCTCATCCCGAAGAAGTAATATGCACTAAACTCCGAATCTGAACAGAATTCGGCTCTGCAGATCGCAACATGGTCAGCATATCTGACGCACGAGCAGATCCAGGTCCGGAACTAGTAGACCCAGAAGATGTTGAGTCAGTTGGGTTCAATCGATTCTGTTGATTCTGCAGACGGTGACCCCTGCTGCGGTAGGACATACCGAAGTAATAGGAACAACCTAAACAAGAGGGGCTTATCGACTCCCGGAATGCCGGGAGGAACCACCTGGCCTTATATTCTAAATATTAGAAAAGTTTAGGGGCATATGTGCTCAATAAATTCGCTGGTGGTCCAACAACTACCGTTGCCATGTCTCCGCCCAACCATAGGACTGGATTTCCCCCATAGCATAGCAGGGAGTTAGAATACCACTATTCTAGTGGGAGGGGGTTCGATGGGTTCAACAACTAGGGTGGGCACCTTGGTGTGACCAAAGGAGTGTACAGTATCTGGCATTACCAGTACCAGAGACCCCACACTGGGCTTTCACTTATCATAGTTGAAGATAGGCCACTGAGTCCACCCTCGTCGGGCCCCCAATCCTCCTCCGACAGTGTGCCCCAGGACTACTCTACTGGGGAAGACCCAAACTAGTTGGATGCTCCGCAGCCTAACCTAAGAGGGTCATAGCCTTCCAGCCACGGGGGAGTACTCTAACTCGAGCGAAGCGATAGGCGTGTTTACGCCGTGTTGTCCATACATCCAAGAGGAGATATTAGCTGTCCTCTCGTCGAGTGACCTACGTACCTAACCCACAAGCTGGTTAGTGACATAGTACCTTTTCTTTCTTACGCATTTCTCTTTTTCTTTTCCATTTGATGATTGGGGCCTCCTCCTTCCTCTGTCTCTTTTTTTCTGCAACGGCTACAGACGCATGTTGATTCGATAGTTGACCCTCGACCTAAAGAAGTAATATGCACTAAACGAATTCAAGAATAATTATGACCTTTCGCTTCGCTCGAGTCACTACGTACCTTAGCCCGTAATGTGAGCCAATATATCATGTCTATTGCTCAACATCGAACCCATATTAGCCCATTTGCTCCCCTGTTTCAACCAAGTTTCTCCATCCTTGAGTAATAAAAGGTGCCTCAGCGTCTATGCTTCTCCAGGGCCTTTCAAACCCGAGCATAGACGTCGCTCTCTCCTGGATGTTGTAATTCCTTAAGAAGACGCTTCCAGTCTTCTCGGGTGGAACCCAGTTCAGCCCTTCTTTCCTGACCTTGACGAACTAGGCGCTGTGCGACATCGACGAAGGTGTCGTCCTCTCTTTTATTGTTTTGACAGAACTCTTGAATAATAATAATAATAGCGCACTTCCCCCTTAAATCGTTTTTTTAGTCTTCTCGGATGGAATGAGTGAAATGAAATTCTAGAATAGCATGGAAGATCAACGTCCAATACCCACTTGGGTATTTTTGTTGGTTCAGGAGGCGAAACAGAATGGCTTTCGTCTTGGGTTGGGGTGAAACAACAAGTCCAATTCTTCCAGAAATGACTTTGTTCTGTCCGTCCTGAGCTGACTCCAGAGCTGCTCGGATCGAGCGGAAGCATAGTACAGGGGGAATGAAGTCAAATCAAAGAAAAGAAGTTAGAATATATCCTATATCCACAACTTACCAAGCAATAAATACATAGGAACCATTTCATAATAGAAAGAGCCCGCTGTAACTTGGGCCTTGTTAGATAGTAGCAAAAGACTTCAAAATCCAAAGGGAGAAAGAACCTAAGAATAAGATTGAAAATAAAGAGGAAAAGGCAGAACCAGAATAATGGTGTTCAATAAGTGAGTAACATAGTTTTCAGACACAACAACTTGTCAAACAGAGTCGTAGAGAAGTTCACGATAATGACTCTTTATCCTTCCAAGTATGGTTCACGAGACCCTACCCAGGACTCCGAGTCCACGCACGTAGGTCTTCATGTCCACACACAGTCGCGGTTGTGCACAGCACATTAAACCCGATCGTTGAGGTAGCTTCCGGCTCACTCCTCACGAAGTGGGCGCAGCCCAGTTGGTCGAGCTTCCTGCTGGACTACTTGGGTCAGCGCGTTTCGCTGGACTCACGAAGAGTCCACTTGAACCTTTCCAAGGCTCAACTTGACAAGTTTACGTCTGGAGAACAGAACACCAGACCTCGCCTAAATGACAGGATGTCACACCTGTCATGGGGGGCACCTGACGCATCTCAAGTTCTTAGGCTCTGACGTAGGGGCTTTCTGCTTTTGATGATTCCTGCTTCATTTAGTACCTAACCTAGTACATTAACTATGCCAGTTGCTTGCCTTCTCCTTCTAAGCATCTTCTCGAAAGAAAGGCATTCGGAGAAGAGTTTCATACTAACCTCGCACACGGAGTTTTTATGGCCTGTCCCCTTTTTTCCTTTTGTGGCCCAACATTTATTAAACCCCCTCTTCTCGGGCGTTAGGGGTTCCCCTTTAGACTCCTAGGCTCGAGTTTCTTTGTCGGTCGTAATTCTTCCAGGGCATGGGATCCCCTCGTGTAGTACGTACGGTAGGAAAGTGGAAGAGATGTATCCTGCTAAGAGAAAAAATAAGAAATACTAAACCTATAGGACCGCGAAATGGTGCGTTGATACTGAAATCCCGTCCATCCCTTTCCCTTTGAAGTGAATTTATCAGATCAGCTCCCCTGTTTCTATCTTTCCTGTCAGATCCTTTGACCACTTATGCTATTTCCCCACTACAGAAAGAGGTCACGGTTTTGAACAGCTTCTAAGACAGCAGTTCCCGCTGAAGCAATTGTAGCAGCTCCGTCACCCCTATCACAGAATATTTTGAATGAAGAAGTGGAAAGACTCCGAATTGACCCCCCATGTGCTTAAATCCAAGTGGAATCTTTGAAAGGCTTCAAGGGAAGGATCGTAATTATCTAACATGGATTGAACGGACAACTCCAAAACCTCTTCAACGTTCGAAAATGGAGTTAATTGTGGTATGGGTGCTGTGGAGTGAATGGATAACAGTTGATCACATATCCCTTCAAAAATAAGGTTAAAAGGATCAAAAAGACTGCATTCTTCCTCCATCGCAAAAACCGGTGGAACGGTGAAATCCGCTTGTGGGAATAGGGTGGGACAAAATTTGTCTTGGACGACACTAGAAAGCTGCTCCCTTGTAGCCACTTCTGTACCTGTACCGGCTGGAGCCGCCGAAATACTGAGACTTTGGGCTGGGGGAGCGGCTGAACCGGCAGCGGCAGATAGCACTTTAGGGATACGACGATAAAGATCGGACACAGCTATTAACTTTCTTCGTTTTCGCATAATTCACTTGAAACTTTTTTGAGTAAATCAAATGATAAAAAGAAAGAGATTTCAAGTATGACTCGCAGTGAGCCTGATATGGGAACAGTCTTCATTTTACTCGTTCCCACCCGAGCTGTAGCGGTCTCTCCGTATCGCAGTTTGATCTCAATCACAATTAAGCCGATACCTTATCTTTAAGGAAGAAAAGTAGCTCCCCAAAAGAAATTCTTTCTACTAAAAAGAGGAGAATCATCCTCGAAATGCTTTCCTTGTGCCCGATCCCGTTAGAGAAAGAACGAACATTCTTGTTTCCGTTTCAATCAAAAAGAATCCCGAGGTTACTTTGTAAATCAGAATAGGCTTTGAGGTTTAGAATCCCGATACGTCCCCTTACTCTTTTACTGCTCTTACTGCCTTAGCCTCGGACTTGAAAGCTCTTTGATGGGCAAATGCCAATAGTTCAGATATCCACGAGCACAGAAACTGAATAGGAGATAGGGAATTTTCACGTGAAGAAGAATAGGCTTTCACTGTTCTAGAAGAGCAAGAGTGGAAGGCTCCTGAATAGCTTGCGAGTGATGGTCTTTCTTTCCAACTTCGGAATGCTCCTGTCTGATCTCTCCGAGTTCGTAGTGCTAATCCTGCTCTTTCTAAGGGCAGACGTCTAACAAGGCAAAGATAGACTGCTGCTACCTCACCATGTTACCACGGAGTGGGGAAGCTCCTATCTGATTGAACTCTTGTGCGCCCGTCTAAGTCATAACAACTTGCTCGTGTTTCTGACTTCTATGACTTAAGTCCCGCTTCTGAGTGAACTCTGGCTTTCCGATAGTGACGTTCAGTGAGCCCGGGGAACAAGACTGATTTCTAACTTCTCAATCTCCACGTGCACAACAAGATAAAGATTACTAAATAGAAGTACTAGCTGTCACCGAAAGCAGTCACTCTTTTCTCTCCTGCAACTTAGAAAGAAACAGACTACCTTTGACTAACATTCAAATCAAGACTTGTAGCACTCAGTAAGAGTTCCGGAGCTAGATAGTTGCATAGAAGCCCAGGGTCTTGGGTAATCTCATCTAAGGCTTTGGGTTTCCTCCTCTTTGAGGGTGTTAGTTACTGTTTTCCTAAGTCAATAACACTAGAATCAGTCAACTCTGGAAAGATCAATTCTGACTGACTTGACTCCAGAAACTGTCAGTCTTCTCAGTCCTAAAGACGAATTCAGTGAGCCACGCCCATTGGTTCGTTCTTCTTTTGATCCCATTTTGGAATAGTAGGCTTTCAGATCGTACTTCATTTAGTCTCTTAGTCTGGGCTAAGACTTCTTAGTCGTCATCTCCAACTTCAGACTGACTTCTTAATGAATTTCTTCCCTTGGAAGAGTCCGTTCCTAGGCTGTCATATCCTTCAGATCAGTTCGCTGCGTCAGTAGTTGATGATCTGCTTGAACTCTCGATAGAGAGGAATGAAGTATGGGAGTTCCTTCTAAGACTGATTAAAGGTTGACTGAAATACTGACTACAAGCGCATACCTAACTGAATATATGACATTTCTTTCCTACATAATTTCCCTGGTTTTGAGAAGTGATTAAAAGGTTAATTGAAGAGTAAAGTACTATCTTGCTCTTGCTTTGGGCCCGAGGTAACTTTCTTCTTTGTTTTGAGAGTTAGGCTTGTTCCAAAGAGTGAACGGTAAGAAAGAGAATCAGGAACTCCAGGACATCAAGTCTCAGTCTGATCGTTCCGAAGCAAAAGAGGGAATATGGCAGACGGGATAATTGGCATTTCTGTCTGACTTAGCCCTTCTTGTGACTGGAGACTGAGTTTGAAAAATAGGCAGTAAAGACTGCAACTAGAGGAGAGTCCGTTACCTCATAGGGCCTTTCCTAACACAATAGACTGACTTGTTATCTCCTGTTTATCAATAGATCAGAGGAATGGAAAACCTCTAAGGAAATAGGATGAAGCCCAGAGAAGAGCGGTGAATAGGCTGATCTTGTTTCTAGAGTATAGAGTAGCGGATCCAGTTTCATCTTACATTCTAGGGCTTATCCCATAGGCTAATAAAGGCAGCTATTTCCGAAAGAACTTAGTCCGGAGGGGCAGAGAGAAGTCAAGACCTGGCAATCCTCTCCCTAACATCTTCCAATAGGTCTACCTAATCCTTACGTTCTGGAGCTAGAGATGGTAAGAGCTGACCTCAGTTCAGGGAATTGGGCTGGACTAAGAAGTGCTTTCTATCTGGTCTAACTAAATCAAGACTTCTTTTACTCGGATCAGAGGCATTGGAATCTCATAGGCATTCTGATCAAATAGAGATCGACGCTGCTAAATCTAACTCAATCCTGCAAATAGGAGTAGAAAGCTAGAATTTGATCTTTCTGCTTAGGCTTCAAAGCTTAGTTGGTTGAAAGAGCAATCTCTTCATATGAGATTGCGGCAGAGGTTGCCTTAGAGGAATTGAATTACAGGGTTTTTGAATAGTCTGATCAGAGTAAGCAGGGGATGGTGGCCTTCAATGGCTTAGATTCTTCGTTCCGGGATAGTCCAAGAGCTGACTGAGGAATCAAAAAACCTAGAATTTGATGCTTAGACCAGTTGGCGCCTTAAGACTTGCATTTATTCCCCGGGTTTGGGAATTTTTTCAATCGAAATAGAAGTAGGAAAGATCCTAGCCTACCGGGTTTATCAGTCAATAGTCTAACTCTCTTCCCTTGTAAGGGCAGGCCTTGTAAATCAGTGTCTTAGTCCGGTCTTGGTAAGTCAATCTCAAGACATCACTCCCCAGACGTCTAAGTATAAAGAGAACTAGGAAACTTTAGTACAGCCTTTGCGTAAACCGATAGACTTGCTTACCCGGGAAAAGGGGATCCAAGGTTATTTGATTTCTACTTCCTTGCCTTACAGATCAGATCAGGGACGGGAAAGATGATTGGAATAGAATGCCCAGAGACTAAATAATCCAACTATTCTCATCTAAAGCTTGAAGCAAGCTAACCTACTACTGGCTTGCATTGAATCCCTAGCTTTCTACTTGCTGTTAGGCTGCTACTGATGAGGAAGAATAAGTTAGCCCGGAGCCGGAGCAAAATAGCAATCTAAAGTGAAAGAGTAAGCTAGAATCTTAAAAAGTTGCACAAAAAAATTATGAGTTTTATATTAGTGACCTTCGAAAAATGAGTTTTATATTAGTGAGATCGAGGTCGGCTTTTTCAGCACTCTTGGAAAACTGCATCTATTTCCTCAATTAGGTACCAGTTAGCGGGTAAAAGATCATAATCTCTAGTATGTTCCCGGATACAGGGGAAAGTCTCATCTTATGACTTCACTTACTTCCCCCGGAAGTGGAATTTCCGGATCTTACTTCGTCACGAGTGGGCACGAAGGAACTATTCTTTTCTTCATTTCGAACTGATTTCAGTTAGGCAGAAAAAGGACTTTCTTCCTAAGGCTGACGGGTAAGATATTCTACTGGAAGATACTATTGAGATGTTCGCTGCTATCGGATTCCCCTTGCTTTAGTAAGATATTACCCAGGAAGGATTGTATTAGAAAATACTACTTGCTGCCTTATCTTTGGCCCGTTAGGTCTTTCTACGTCTTAAAGAGGAGTGAAGTAGCGTGCTGCTCGCTCTATTATATGTAATTTTAGACTTCAATTCCTACCTTCAAAGAGGATGCAGCGGACTGAGTCTAAACTCTATCAAATGATCTTGAGGGCTAGGGGGAATCGAAGCCAAATATTCCTATTCCATCCAGCCCTCTCACGGAAGACCTAAAGAATCTCCGCAAAGAAAAAAGGATGCTTTCTTGCTCTATCTTTCCCCTCAAGCTATAATTCTTATCTTTCTTCTATAGGACTGATGTGCCTTTCTGTCTTCACTCGGAAGTAACTAAGATTTCTATGTCCTATCGAGGGGACTTTACTCCGCCTTTCCTTCTTCTCAATCGAAGGATGGGTCTAAGTAAAGGATTGCAACAACAATCTAACTACTAATTCTAATTCCGGACTGCCTAGTGGCATTGAATCCGTGGGGTTTAGTAATTGAAGAAGACGGTTTTGGAAGAGATTAGAAAGGCCTGGGAACTGATTCCAAAGGATTAGTAAGAGAATCCCCGGTAAGGCCAGCTAGCAAGTTAGAAGGATCGGGCTGGTAAGGAAAGTCTCAATCCTACTACAGAGAATGGGATTAGAGCCGAGGCTTGATGAGCCTACAGTGCCATCTCTTGCTTCCTGCTAGCTAAGCTTTCCGCCTATAGAACCGGGACTAATTAGAACTATTAATCTCAGGCCGCCTTCTCCTCATTGGTTTCCTCTTGGAGTTAAAAAGAACTGGGTTTTAGTCTGAAATTGGTTTGATTCTGATCCGGAAGATCTTCCTTGGCTATTGGCATTTCATCCCAGGCTTGAAACTACCATACGTCACTAGCTTGCAGCTCATTCTGACTTCGTAGTTGTTTAAGGCTTAGGACTAGGGTTAATAAATCCCTACTTCTGGAACTCCAGGGGAAGACCCTAAAGATCTATTAGCTTCGTCAGTGGCTAAGCCCTAATAAGCGTCATAGATAGTTTATGGCTGAGATAATGCCCTTCAACTTCTAACCTTACTAGACTTTAAAGCTGAACTCAGGAGATAGCCCAGGGGAAAGGACGGGAGAATAGAAAGAATAGAAAACAAGACGAATCCAGTAGGCCTGCTATTTGAAAGAGATTCATTCCTCCCTTCTCATTCAAAGTCAAGGCCATAAATCATACAATAGAACAGTCACCTCAACCATTGCCTCTTAACTGTCTGATAGAGGACTGAAGCCGGTCACGAAGACTAAAAATAGGCTTGTGTCAATTAGACTAACTAACTTCCTTCCAGACCTTACAGGATCCCACTTCAGTTAATTCAACAGCTGCTTCCAGGCCTGCCTTAGATGATGCTGGAGAGATGGGGAACTCTGCCTTTGTCTCCCATTTGGGTGTAGGAAATAAAGCCTAGGGAAGTAAGAGATATGGAATCCCCGGTTTTGGAATAGATTAACCAGAGGTAAAGACCGGGTAAGGATTTGGCATTGAATCCAATGGGGAAGTGAAAAAGCTTTCTAAACTTTTCCTTCCTATGTTCCCACGGGATCAGTTAAGAGTTGATGCTTCAAACTCGGGCGGTGTAGTAACACTACTACTTCCTAGCCTCAGGGCTTGCACTAGTTAGAGGAAGTGGGAACAGAAAGAGGACATTTATAAGTCAATAAAGAGACGAAGTCTATCCCATACTTCATATAGGGATATATGGCTTCGACTCTAGCCCAGGTAAAGGATTGATCTTTCCGCTGACTTGAAACTATCCTGACTTTATGCCAATGCTTTAGACTCTACTTGAAGTTATCTTAGTCGGACGGGATTGTACTTAAATAGACAGATTCTAACTTACGTCACTGTCTTGCTTTTCTGTAGCTAATAGGGCTTTTATTCAACTAAGCCTAGTTGCTTATCCAGTACTTGCTTTTGGGCAAAGGAAGGGATTCCCATGGGGATATGGCTTAGCTTTCCTCCGTATCTTCACCAGGAGCGCGTCAGGCTGGAAGAGTGAAATAGCCATCTTAGTGATCTTTCTTGAGCGCGTCAGGCCATTCTATTGCCCTTTCTGGTCCTGCTGCGGGTGATTCTCCATTTGACGTTGCTTTCCCGTAATGAGATCTATGTGGGCTCCTTCCTAGTTGTAGAAGTAGGAGAATCTCCAGTCAGAGCTCTTGCTTTCCTTGTTGCTGTTAGGCGTAAGGTTTTTCCAATGCTTAAAACTTCCTTTTTAGGCGGCTTTCTTTCTACGTAATTTATAGTCTTTCTTACTAAAAAAAAAGTGCAAAGAGTTACTTAGAGGAATTAGCGTCAGCAGCCTTGTTAGTGGCATTTCTTCCAACTACCTCCCGTAAAAGACTTCCAATGGTAATTCCACTGCAACTAACTCTAGCGGATAAGATTCAATAGTCAGTTACTATAAAAAGTGAGAATACGGGCAGAGAATCAATGGTATTAGGAACTTAGCAGGCTAGGCTTATTGGATTTCTTGGGAGTTAGGATTTGGCGACTGGAATAGCTCAAAATAGCTAACTTTCTTTCTTTTGTAAGCTATAGGAAAGAAAAATGCCAATTATGGCACCCATGAGGTCTAATCACCCATCGGATGCTTTCAAAATGAGTTTGATATTAGTGAGATCGATGTTCTTTTTCTAACTAAAAAGTGGAATTTGAGCTTTTATTTGCAAGTCTTTATTTAATTCTCTCAATTTCCTTGCTTCTCTTTTTAGATGCTTACAGGGATTTCAAGGAGTGAGGAAGTCTAATCAATACGTCAGGTCAGTAAGTAAGTCATACTAGGAAGAATTAGCACCATGTAAGACCACCCTTATGGGCAGCTTTACATAATCTCAATACATAAAATAACTCCTAACATTCACCTTCAGCATTAACTCTTCTCAGTTCTCGAAAGGGAGTTCAGTGAGCCATGGGCATTCTCATAAGCTGATAGACTAGACTGACTTATAACGAACTGGACTTAGCTGAACACCAAGCCGAGATCCATTAAATATGGGTTACATCGAATGGATCATTCCCGGAACTCATTGGACTGACCTTGCGAGGTTCTTGATTAGATAGATCACCTTCAATCGGAAGACTCAGTTGTCTCGTCCACATTCCTTCCCTGTCTTTCCCCAGGTAGGTCCATTCAGGCATAGAACCAGGCATAGAACTGGAGTTTGGAGTTCTCTACCAGGTTGATTGAGTGCTCGACCAAAGGGAAAGGGCTTGAGCGTCCTTGATTCAAAGTCTCTATATCCCAAAGGGAAGCAACTGAGCTTGATAGCTGCCACCTCCGCATCTCCGATAACAATATCGGAACCCAAGATAGCATAGGTAGTAAACCCGGATCCACTAACTCGGTACTCAACCACACGGTGTTGTGGTGTGCGTCAGTGAATAATGTCCAGGAACCATAGAAAGCAAGTGCTTGTCCCCGTGCCGAACGCCACCAAACAGTAACCTTCTCGACGATGGGAACATATTGGCTACAAGCCCAGAGCCCACCCAAGCAGCTGCAAGAGCGGAGCCGAATACACCGATTAAATCTTTCCAAGAAGCAGGGATGGAAAGGTATTGATTGCGGCTTTGAGATCAAAACGCGAACTATAATTATTAACACCCAAAAGTAGAGCCAATGGCTTACACTGATTGTAGGTCCCATCCATGGGGATCAACCGAAGTGTATCCATGGCCCAATCATGGGCTGGTCTCAATAAACACTGTTTCCGCGGATTGCAAACAGCAAAAAAACTCCAATGCCACGCGCACTGCTGTTTTAGCCCTCGAAGGGGATTGATGCTATCGAAATAGGGTCTTCGGGGGGTTTGTGAAAGTAAAGTGGCATTTCTTTTTTCACGCTTGAACTACGGAACAGCCAGCGGTCATTCGTCACTTCGTTCCTCTTATCTTAGAATAAAGCTAGACCACACTGTGGTGTGAGAGAAGATTCTCATGAGCCCATTCTGAATTCGCTAGTCTTCCTTTCCTGGAAGCAAAGCACTTCACTCGCTTTCTTTAACTGAAATGGTATGATAAAAAGAATCTCACCTTAAAGCGCTTATTCCATTTGTTCCCAGGGAAAGATCCAAAGCTTTTTCCTTATATAAGAAATTACGTAATTTTGTCACATATAATATAGAGAGATGCCAAAAGACAGATGAGAATCATCAGCCCTTTTTAGAGCGCTTTATCCCACGTTCGGGATGCCATTGATTCAAGGTCGACAGACTGCCGGGCAGCGACTTTTTCTTAGTCTGATATAACTCCGGTAGAGAGATAGTAAGATTGAAAATAATATAGGTAGAGAGGGTGCGAACCCTTTTTCAAGCACGGGGCAGCAATGGTAGCAGTAGGCAGAAGAAAAGCTATTAGTTAGTTAGTCTTACAAACCTAGCTTTTGCTCTCGAGCTGGTCCAAGACTGAAAAGCATCATTCGAATCATGAAGCCATCTATATGACCAAAGGCCTTGTCACGAACCATAAAGATGGTCAGGATTTCAAACATTCTGATCGTGAAAAGAGAGAAGAGAAATGGCAGTTGGCGCCTGCTTACCCACTTGGCATTCCAGAGGGAAGAGCCTATCTCTTCTTTGCAAGGAAAAATCCCGAGAAAACGCTCACTTTGACTTCTAGGTCAACTTCTCTTGAAAGCGCTAATCGATATCAGACTTCAAGGGGTGCTCGCGCTTGAAAGGTGCCTTCCCGCTTTCTTTGTTCTTGGGAACTTTAAGCTTGAACTCCACTGCTCTACTGTAACTACCCGAAAGACTACCCCTCGCTCTTTAGGTTGAGCTTCCTTCGGACCCTACTCTTGAAATCAATTACCGCTTACAGTCAGATATCCGATTTCAGGGAGAGTGAAGTCAGGAAGAAGTGTTTGATCGCTTCGCTCGCTTACGACCTTGAACTCAAGAAAGGGAAGTCTGATGCTCCTACCGCCGCTGTCCTTAACGCTTTCAAGGCGCATGTCAGCTTCTTTTGATATAAATGTGTCATTTCAAGTGTAATAAGAGTGAAGGAGTTTGTTTGTTGAGAGGTCGCGGAAGAAGGCTTTCCCGGCTTGAAGGAGTACATAAAGCACATTCCAAGATCCATAAAACCCCTATCATTCATTTCCAACGGGAAGAGGGGTTGATTGAGCTTCCTTCCCTACTTAAAGTCATAGTTTTTCTTTTTTCTTTGCTCGATTAGTAGCGCGGGGAAGCCGGATCTTGAGTTCAAGTTCAAGAGTTGAAAGAGTTTCGAGGGCTAGGCCCAAGGGAGAGGGCGTTAAGAGCATCCATGATTTCAAGGGGGAGAGCGGAGGTCGGATATCGATGTCAAGGTAACCCGTGGTCCGTGTTTCGAGGTCGAGACCAACAGGAAGAGCGGGATGGAAGTCAGAGTTTTCTTGGCCTGCGGTCCAGCGCTTTAAAGAAGAGGAATGCTATACTTGAGGTTCCAACCTTGAACTATTGAAATCGATATCTGGCTGAAAGCGCTTATTGGCTTACAGAAAGTGTTCATAGGGTTTCGGGCTAGGTCTGTTCAAGGTCGGCTTGCTTGGCGCGTAGGTCGAACAAGCGGTATCTGGCTTTACATCCGCTAGGGAAGTTTAACACTTTCATGCAGCTAGGTTACGAAACGAAAGGTACGGAAGAGCAGGTCGGTCATCCAAGGCCTGGACATCAATTTCAAGCTCGGGAAGCGCGTCTATCCCTTTCAAGCGTCTAAAGTGCTAATCGCAAAGAAACGATTCTTTCGGGAGGAAAGCTAGCATACCATGCCTATCCTCTGGACTAACCCGTCCTGGAACAATAGGGTGAGGGATCGGACCTGCTAGGCGAGCTAATCGATATCCGACTCCCTGGAGTTAACAGCATCTCTTTCATTCTTGCCAAAAACACGGTGTTTACGCACCTCTTTCATCAAGAACAAATCGTCAATAAAAGTTTCGAATTCAAGCACTTTCAGCTAGCATTCTTTCATCGGCCTCGAAACTTTGAAACTAAAGAACTCTTTCAAGCGCGTTTTGCTTTCAGCGCTAATCGCTAGGCACGGAGTCAAAGACTTCAAGCGCTGGTTCCCGGATATCGGACTTGAAACTCTTTAACTCCCCTATGTGGTATTTCTGGCTTTTACGAGTGAAACTTAAACAAGGTCAGGCGCGAACAACTTAAAAAGCGGGTAAAGAAAACTCTTCTTTCCCGTCTTTCCTTATACTATTTAATAGCCCTTTTGCATCGAAAGGGGGCAAATTGAACTGATTGAAATCTGCGCTATTCAGTTTGCTAAAGAAAAAGAAAAAAGTCAAGGATTTTGACTTGAATCGAGAAAATCCCGGTATCCTTGGTAAAAAGAAATCGAAGTTATGGTAAGGAATCCGACTTGCTGCGAAACGGGGTTTTTTTTTTAGGTTGGTTGACTCGTAGCAAAAATCATTAGTGAAAGGCGAAGGTTGGGCGGAGAGATCCCGAAAGGACTGGGCAGGTCGGGATTCTCTTGTTGAAGCGCTTGAAGCTAGCACTCGTTCAAGGTCGGAACCACTAGCAGGAAACGAGAACTCCCGTTGGAAGAATTCGTAACCATAAGCCAAGAAAACTCCTCTTCTTCCCAGAAGCGCTGGACCGCAAGCAAAGAAAGAAACTCCTGTCTTGTTTCAAGAGAATATCTTCCTCGATCTGGTTCACGCATCCCTCTATCTCATGAATGCCCGTATTGGCCTTTTAATCCTCTTGGGACGTGCTTTTCGTTGTCTTGAGGGATACCCACCCCATAATGGACTTTCTCTATCGATTGATCTTAAGGACTGGAGCTATCTATAACCCCACGTAGGGGAAAGAGAGTCAACTCATCTCCCATCAAGAGACCTATCTCCTTCACTCTTTCAGGCCCGGAAAGCTCTTCCCTTCCAGGTAACAACCTCTTATGAATTCTTATTGAATTTACAGTTACAGAAGAAACCCTCTCTACTGCGCCCCCTGCTCTTTGAGGTGCACTGCTTTTGGCTTGTTCACTCTTTGCCCTTCCCTCTACCGTTGGCCGAGCCTAGAGTTAGAACTGCATCCTCACGGCACACTTTTTATCTCTTTGTGCTACGAAAGGTAAGTGATTGATCTGCCGGAAGCAACAACATTACTTTTATGCAAAAACAAGCATAAAAAAAGTAGCGTAAACCCGCATGAATTCGCGCTAAAGTCTAAAGTTCGTATCTGTTGATATTCATAGTTTTGAAGGGTCGTAAGGCCGCATAAACCCCGTGTTTTTCGACGTAAATCGATAGATGCTATTAGAGCTGGAAACTAAACCAATCGAAATCTTACTGTAAGCTCACATCGATAAAAGAGTTTTCAAGAAGTATTAATATCGTTACATTACAGAATGAATCTATCATATATGTTATTCCATTGGACTAGGTAATGAATGAATGAAACTTCCCTTCTCTCAAACTATATCAATCGAGAGAGACTTCCTGCTAACATCGATAAAACGAGTTAAACAGCAGGGATTCTTTCAAGCGCTAATAGCAATGATTCTCTTGAATGAGTTAAGGGGAACGTAGTGGAGCTAGCATCATTCGTCTTTCCGAATGGGAACGAGTTGAGCTAGTCTTTCCGGAAGGTCTGAACAGCAAGCACAGGCAAAGAAAACTCTTGAACTCCTCGTCTTCTTTCCGGCTTTACGAGTTAAATCACTTGAAGCTAGCATTCTCGAGTTAGACTTCACGGTTGGAACCGCAAGCATAGCATTCTTTCTGTATTCTTTCTGGATGGAACTATGAGTTAAGGGATTGTAGTTGATCCTCAGACCGATGATCTTTCCCTTTCAAGCTCGGAAAGCGCCAATAGCAGTGTCATTCTTCCCTCTTCCCTGTGGTCGAGTGCTCTTCCCGGTTCACAAGGTTGGCTCAAGTCAAAGTTAATCAAATAGAAATATTAATAACGATAATCAAGCGACGACTGAACTTTAGGCCAAGAAAACTCTTTCTTTCATGCCTGCTTTCCCGCTTCCCGCTGGTCGGGTTCTTTAACTCCTCTCCGTTCATTCGATTGCTTTGCATGGTTTTAGTTGAGCAACATGGGTGTGGTTTGGGGAAACACGGTATCACTTGTCAAGTGTGTGTGGGGTTTGTGGTGATATCATCATCATAACCTCTTTTTCCAGTAAGTAACGAGTTGTTTTTAGGCATCACTTCCCAGGGGTGATGTCGAGCTAGTGAACTCTTTCGGTGGGTAACGTCTACGTTGAGCTCGAGGGGGATGGGGCGCTGTCGCCGAGTCGGGTTGGTTGTTTGGGAATGCAGCCCCAGCTGAAAGCGGTGGTTAAACGTCTTTACGATCGAAGCTATAAAACACGGGAATGAGTTGAAAAACGAAGAGCATTCCGAGATTTTGACGAAAGTTCGCCGAACACAACACCAGGTTATACGGGAATCTAACTAGTCTAGTATATTGAAGATAGGGGCTTCCCTATTAAGTTAAGGAGGATCTATTTCGGATGCTTTAGACATAACAGCCAGACCCTGTAGGATAAGTAAGGGAATCAGCAATCGTTCTTGTTGGTCTGTCTGCTTTCGGCTTTGCAATTCAATAAAATAAAATAAAGAAGAGCTGAGAATCTTGTTGAGAGTCACTACCCAATGGGAAAGAGAAAGGTGACTTCCGCATCCAAGGATAATCTAGATTCAAGAAGCTACTAAAATCGCGTACGCGTATATTATATAGTATAGACTCAAGCCGCTCCAATCTTCTATCGCAAGTCCTTCTTCACTGGAAGGATGGAACCCTGATTGGTATGCCAACATTTTATCTGGACTGGATAGGTTGACCTATTGGAAGGAACTGGTTGCCGGGCTTGTAACCATGTCTCCCGAGTGATGATCTCCTCAGTACATATGGCGCAAGACGTGATTCCACATCTCTAGTGCCGCCCGGCTGGCACTCTTGATCGAGGAAGCTCCGCCCAAAGGTCCTCATAGAGGCGGTCACCGGTTGCCTAAGATCAAGTCCGTCGTAGTCGAAGTAAGAATGAAGGGTCAAACGATAAACTCGAAAGTAGTAAGGTCCTTGTAACAGTTGGTGGCCCTCGTATATAGTAGTAAGGAAATGCGATTCTTTCCAGTTTCTTTTTTTTCAAACCGTCTGAACAAGATTCACATATAAAAAAAAATACGAGAATTTCTTGCCCTCGCAGGCATAACTAACAAATAGAGCAGCTTGTCAAGCAAATCGGCCGTCTAATTCGAAGTTCTCTCTTTTATAAGCTTTTTTAAAAACAAAGAGTTTTGGCCTTCGCTTGTTAATTTATCAAGGTTCTTCTCCAGTGTTCCAATTGTATACTCTGCTTCCTTATTTAAGATTCCATGAGCGACCAAGTAGTCCTTTTGCTCAGCCCAGAATGGATGGGGGTCCAATTTGGCCATGCGATCGACAATTGCTTCTTTTAAACAAATGATCGCGTCCACTTGGTCGTCGTTGACTTCTCTTTGTGGAGTCAAAGTGGCAAGGCGATTTTTTATTGTTTGATGTTGAAAGTCCCGCAAAGGAACCTCCTGTGGAGCGGGATCAGGCGTTGCTTGCTCGACGACTAGGGGCGGTTGATTATCCTGACCTGGGGTTGGAGCCGACGGGGAAAGTTCATTAAAAAATCTTCCGTTTGAACATCTGCTTACTCGGTGGTATGGATAAGAGGTCGAGACCAGCCAGCAGTCTTCAACCAAAGAGGCACAACAACGCATCGAAATGAGATGGAAGAGCTCAAAAGCAAGAAAAGGTTCCGAAGTGTAGCTCTTTGACCCTCTGCTCTCTATGTTAGGGGACTGGTGGAATGAAACCATATCTCATAGGTTTTTTAGGGAAGATTCCAGTACCGCTATCACTTCGAGTGCGAGAAGGAAGCCTGATGAAGAAGATTACTCATCTGGGAAAACCGGATCTGGTAGGGAAACCTTAGATAGCGAAGCTACTGACTATTGGTATTGGCTTCAGTGTCAGCAAAGTAAGGGGGATCAGGAATAAGGAACGAACGCAGCACTGACGCTCTTTCTTTTGTAGGGAGCAAAAAGCCCTTGAATGCAGTCTGATTCCCCTGCTTATGAACCTGCCAACGAGATGGAAGAAAGGAGGTAAGATGAACGGCTGCTGAACGCCACGCTGCGATAAGAGCTGCAATCTCTGATTTTCATAATTTACGCGACATACCTAATTGACAAGATTCTTTTCTACCTGTAGCAGCATCTCTTCCCTGTCTATTAGTTATCAGTCGTCATTCCTTATTCCAAATATCATACAAGCTAGTCGAGCAAAGAGCTTACCTATACCCTGCTCAGAACCCTGCGAGAGCTTGGCACGTTGTCGGAATAGGCTGTGATGCCAGATAGTGAAGTTCGAAGGGTCCAATCAGTCTTTCTTTATCACCGAAAGTCGCAATAGACTGAAGAGGAACGGCATCTGTAACAAAGGGAGAAGGAAGAAGGTTATCCGCCTACACAAGCTGCGAACTCTTCGTAGTAGCGCAGGATTCTACTGCTTATTAAGGCCGCTTAGGGCTATGAAAAGGATCTCTCCTCTACTTGACTTCTGTTAAAAGATACTAACACTTACATCTACCCGGAATAAAAAAAAAGAGAAATTGGGTTCTGATACTAGAAGTTACTCTTCCCTTTATAGCAAATGACAATCCTAATACTAAGACTTATAGATAAATTACATAAATAAAAATAGAGCAAAAAAAGTGGGCAGAGCAATTCAAGTAAATGTGAAATCAAAGCATTTTTCGCGCGGTTATTTCGTAGGCCGACGAACAGGCAAATTGAGCCTGTGGATACGGCCCGTATTCAATATTTCGAAGGATTCGAGGCTCTCAGCGATAGCCATGAGCTCTTGCTTAACAAGGCTTCTCGCTTGATCGATCATTACTTTAAGTTCCGTTCCGCCATCACACACCAGCTTGGACGTAGCTCGCCACCTGGAGAGCTTCAATACGGCAACTCCCGCGGGCCTGGGTGCTGACCCTTCTTTTAGAATGACATAATCCTTCCAGTGAGCTCTAAACCAGACTCCTGCTGTAAAGCTATAGTTCTATAGACTTGGAGTGAAATTTCGGAATAAAAGGAGTGAGTCTAACTAGTCGTGACGTCTTCTTTCTTTTCTTTCTCATCTAAGGCGGCTACTTTACTCACTTAGCACCCTACGTAGGCGGAAACCCCCCTCAACTGCCAATGGAAAAATCCTTAACTGTAGCGACTTTTCGATCTGCTGTGGCCTACTAAAGAAACTCTAACCTTACAATGTTCATTATAGAATACTGCGTATCCTTTTTTCCTTCCTTTCATTTCATAATACGATTAGCCTAAGATGCAAAGGTCGGTGAAGTGCAGAAATGCAGGATGAACTCACGGAAATTCGATCAACTATTCCCATTTTCTTTTGACCTACTAAAAAAAATAGCATCAAGCTAACGATTTTGCTATTAGCCTTCAGACTAGCACCATTCCTTGCTTCTTAATAAGCCTAAAAAAAGGGTAAAGATGAAATGATTGAAAAAAGGACTAACCCCCCTTTCGGTCGAACGGAAGTTTGGTAAACTTTTCAAACAAGATATAGAATTGAATCTCACGGTTCTAGAACAGCAGCGGCTTACCAGCTGCTGAAAGCGGTTCCGGGCAACTGACTGATCAGGGTCTGTCTCTCCAATGAATGGTTCTGCTCCTGTCTTTTTCCCCAGCGCTTATACGAAGCTCGGCCATAACCACTTCCAGCAGGAATCGCTACAACCGACGTTCTTGAATTCGGTAATCTAATGGAGGGGAATGGTCGCCGGTGGGGCGAGATCGTAATCAACCGCATTGCACGAACTCTATCATAGATAGAGAGAGATCGAGGCAATGTAATTGTCGACTCCGGCTATTCAATAAATTCATCAAGAAACTATCGACTAGACCTTTCTGGGAGTGAAATGCTATTCGTCAAGCGCTGCGCTCTTTCTTCTCAGCAATGGCGGGGAAGACGGAAGAGTAGCAGAAGTGTGAAAGGGCTAAAGTAGTCTTGAAATAAGTAGTAAACCGTTGAGGATTCGTTAATAAGTTCGTTATTCCAGCTGGGCGGCTGGGCCTGCGAATTAAGAATGGGCTTCTTTAATTGTATCTTCTCTTTCACGTGGGGAATGATCTCAAGTAGCTTACCAAGCAATAAATTTTTTTTGCTTTGAGCAATGGCAAAATAATATGTTTCTTTTTTTACTGGTTCATTTTGTCAATTCCGGGACTTTAAGGCTTCGTTGATTGACTTTTGTTTGGAGATGTTATTTATATGTCTTTATATAAGAAACTTTTCGATAGTTTATTCTCCTTTCTTTGAGGAAGGGAGATCGCAGATCATTGAATGTTCTTGCCATAGTTCATGTATGGTCTCTTGTCTCGATAAGGGCTGGTGTAATTACTATTGCTGCCCTCGGTTTCGTTTGGTTGTCCTTTCCGTCCATTCAAGCAATCCTGCTTTTTCGAGCTGGGTATAGTTGAGACTTCCCTATTGTAAGGAAAATGGCGATAATCATCTTATTTCTATATTTATAGAAGTAGTGTTCCTGATTGTCGCTACTGAACGAACTATATCCGAACAAACACCGGCAAGAAGCCGGTGTGAACAAGCATTAGACTAGAAGAAAAGATACGTATATTTGAGAACGGAAGACTCACTCCAAGCTCTTTGATTTTCTTTTCGCTCTTCGTCGTTATCGACCTATTCTAGGTGAACCTAAGACCAGTTCAGAGGTTCGTAGTTTCCATGGGTTAGCTACTTTCTATAGGCGCTTCTTTAGGGGTTTTAGTGCTATCACAGCTCCGATCTCTGATTAAAGGAGATTTTAAGTGGACCCCTGCAGCTGCTAAAGCTTTTGCTGAGATCAAGCAAAAGTTGACTGAGGCTTTTGCTTCTGTTCAATATATAATTACTGAAGCATCCTGATTTCAATAAGGTTTTTTAGGTTGCTTGTGATGCTTCTGGTATGGGCATAGGAGCAGTTTTGAGCTTTCGAGCCAGGAGAGACATCCCATAGCATTCTTTAGTGAGAAACTTTCTGAGGCTAATAAGAGGTACTCTATCGGGGCGTCGGTTTCTATCTGTCTTCTGTCTTTTACTGGCTGTCATGGATCGGTCACCCCGTCCTACATCTGTTCAAGGTCAATATGCGTCATTGTAGGCATAATGAGGCAGCATGAAATTCCACATTCAGACAGACAGCCAGAGGAAAGGAGCTGAGAAGCATATCAACCAAATCTTCACATCTGTACCATGGTAAAGGACACCTGCAGTATGAGACTGCATAGCTATCATAAGCTGGTAGCTCCTCCCCCTTCCCGATGCATTAGACATCGAGGCGCCACCATACGAAGAGCGAAGAGAGAGATCAAATGATGCATTTAGAAACAAGTTCCGCAGCACAGATCTCTCATCTGCATGACAAAAAATGCTTCCCAAGAGCGGACCCGTTCTAAGATGGAATAAATGCTCTGAGAGCTCTTTGGGGAATCGATCAGGCTTAGATTTTGGTACTTGAGAACCAAACTTCAAAGCAATGTCTTTCATCTATAGTTGCTCGCATGTCAATTGCATCAGAAGAGTTTTTGGCTCGCAAAAGAGATTTTAAAGGCAATAACTTCAAAAAGAATGTATATGCTGAAACAGTAGGCAATCTGATCGTAATCACTATAGAAAGAGAAGCTTGGTAGACGTTTGAATATTGTATCACGAACTGGAAAAATACATAATCGCTTTTTATGTCTATTTTTGTTTCAATGAAAATTGAGAAGCTCTGTGTTTCTTCAACACTAAGCGTCGCATTTAAACAGAATATTAAGCATCTTTCTTCAAACTTGAACTTTCATTAGTAATGAAAATATCATCAGAACAGCGTATCTCCATCAAACCATGGGAACCTGCTGGATGCCCTTTGCAAGTTAACACCAAAGGCCTCTCCAAAGTCATCATGAAGAAAAAAGACACCCCCAGAAGCGAAAGCAAGAGGCTGCAGAAAAATAACTATGAAAGGGCATGTCCCAGCACATAGAATATCAACCACTTTATGCTGTCGGTGAGCCTCTTTACCTAAATGCTCCATCCACTTGGTGGCTGTTTTTTTTTCCAGATAAGGATAGTTTGGGTGACTCAAAGAATGGGGAACTGCCCTAGGATCATGTGTGTTGAGTCCAGCAGCACATACAAGTCTTCTGCTATGACCTCCATACCTTTGAACTACCCCTCGGGGCATTTCTGCAGATGGCCTTTGAATTATAGCAAGAGCAACCTATAGGCACCGGTCTCTTGAAGCCTCAGGCAAGTCTTTCAAGGCTTGGTGCGGCCTGATATGGTGTGAGCTGAAGCATGAAATTGGCGACAAGTATACACCTGTCCCATAAATCAATGCTTTAATAGTGTCCTGGCTTGGTTACTTGTCACCAGGAAGCACATCAGCAGATGCAGTTGATTCCTCTGATCTGAAAAGTCGTATACTTAGACTGTTCGTCCATATGAAATGATTCAAATTCTTTTTGTTGGCAGAAGCGAATCCACAAAGACAAATGCATGCAGAGAACTCTGCAAATGCTGGAGGTGTGGCTCACCTAAACGTTCAGAAATGACAAGAACAATAGGAACAGACACAGAAACTGGAACAAAAGCAGGTCTTCTTTTCCCTGTTTTGACATAATCAACTGATGGATTTCGATTTTGAACAGAACATCAAGGCGCTAAGCTGGCAAAAGGGCTTTGAGACGGAGTCCTTCCCGCCCGAAATGAATGCGCCTAGGAACTTAAGAGGCTACGTTCCCGGCCTCCCCTCTTTCGTGTGCTTCCGGTTCATGGAAGATTGGTTCAGGCGAAGGCAAGGTCTCTTTTATCAAGTATTTGATCCCGAATACAACATAAATGATATACTACCTCAACCAAAGTGCTCCTCTTATGGTCTTCGTGACATAGCATATTGTCTGATCTTCAGCAGGGGGAGGATAAAATCCGCTACACCCACCGTCCTTGGCGTTATTTTGACTGAGCTCTTGCTAGAGCTCTAGGGCTAGGACTTTTTTATAGCTCTTGCTCACGCATTTTTGCTCTACTTCATTCTTGTTCAAATAACTCCTCCCCCTGTCCCCTACTCGAATTCATTCCTCTCGGTAAGTGAAGCTCCTCCACCCGCCGCCTTCGGTCAACTCAAAGAAGAGGCCAGGAAGGACATTTTTGAAGGCTCACTGAGTCTCTCTAGGTTAAAGGGAAGCACTAGACTCACTCCACGGGAACTTCAGATTTTGCATTCCCCTCCCAACCTCTTTACCTCTCTAACCAAGTCTTTCGCTCTTTTTGTTTTGCTTATTATTCTCGCTCGAGCTCCTCTCACGTTGTTCGCTTCAATCGCTCCTCTCCCGGTGGTCGAGCTGCTACGCTCCTCTCCTTATCTTTTGGCTTTCGCTCCTGACTATGAATATTCACGGCTTATTCATAATCAAGGCTGTAACCTTTGTCTCAAGGAGTGGAATTCTCTGCTCCCCTCGGAAAACTCCATTGCTTTGACCATCCTCAATGACCTTTTGATGCTTCTAGCCCTCAAAGAAGAGCAATTGACCACTACGTATATAATGGGGAAAGGACAATCTGCCTTCTAACCCGAGGTCCAGGTATTCCGGCCCCAGAGAGAGAGCGTGCCAAAGCCCGATGAATAGACAGGGGATGGACAGTCCTCCCGGAGGTCTAGCCGGTGAAGGCCAAAAAAAGTACTGACCTGGCTTACTTAACTTAATAGGCTTGCAGAGGAAAGGCCTAGCCCTTGGAGCCGTACCACCAATAAGAAGATAAGGGGAATCTCTACCTGATGGCTTCGAATCTGAGGTTGAGGTGACGCCTCTCTTTTCAGTGGAAGTTGAGCTCGTCGGATCTGCTGCCCGTGACGTGAGTGATCGTTGACCCTGCCCCTTGAAATTGCTAAAAGTGACGTCGAGTGCTTAAGTGAGATCCGCGGTCTGGCAGGTCCTTGGACGCTGGCCCTTATAGGGACGTCTACTCGGACCTGACGACGGGCGTCAGCTAGCCTAACAAAGAAAAGACTTAGCCAAAAAGAAGTACATAATAAGAAAATGCTCCACGCTCTACCTGGAGTCCTCCTTAAACGCAGCTTTGAAGCATAGTAGCCTACTACTATCTATATGGAACTGGGAATCAAAGAGTCTCAGGTTCGCTACTTGCTAGCCGTCAGCTGACCCTTATAGTGATCTTCAAGTCTGCAGCTAATTGACTAATAGGGGTCGCCAAAGCATTGAGAGATGGAAGGAATGCTCTGTCTAACCGCAATGCTTGTCTGGCCATAGACTTGACTTTGTCTTTCAGGCGGGGTTCCGCACGGTCCTCGAGTACAAACAAGGGGTGTCTATTATAACTGATCTACGACAACCCTGTCACTCTTAAAGACAGCCCTTTTGAAGCTTCATAGCTCCTGTAAAAAAGGCTTCGAGCTTCTATAAAGCTCGCTTCGCTCTCTCCGGCTGTGCCGTACCGGTGAACTGAACTCTTTTTCGTTCTATTCGTTCTAACAGAATGCTAACCTAAGATCGCCCTTGGTGATTGGCCAATTCCAAGGTCTTTCTCAATAGAGCTCTACTAATAGGGGTGGCGAAAGCAAGGCTTTCAGTCCCTCTCAATGGGTAAATCGGGGTAGACCAGCACTGTTCAAGGCTACTCCCAGCCATGTTCCAGCTCGGTTTCAAGTCTACTCCGTAGCGACTTCCCCAGGTCCTTGACCCGACCAACTCACGACAGTTGGTACATTAGTGAAAGATGCAGTTCCCTTACCTATTATGAGATATTTTAGCTTTAGCTAGAATCAGCTGGAATTCAACATTTTCTTTGTTGTTTCACATGTTCTCACTCTTTTACAAACTAACCTCTGGAGTGCCTGAAGTACGAGAAGTCCCTTCCAACGACAGTTAGACTATAAGTACATCCACCAGCACCATTCGATTTCCTGCCCGGCGTACACTTAAAGGGAAAGAAAGCAAGGGCTATGCTATAAGAACGGCTTGGTTTAGGGAACCCGCCCCCCAGTCGCTTTAGAGAAGACTCCACCAGAAGCTGTGAACTTGACTTCGCTTCGGTTGGATTATCGTATTTAGATCTGTGTACGGAAGCCGAATAAAAGTAACCTGTGAAGCTAATCTTCCTATAGGGCTCCAAAGTAGCCAAGCTAATCTCTATTTTTTTCTGTCACCCCCCTCATAATCGAGTATTAGGCCATTGGCCGGTCTCAGTTGCTAATCGCTGATCCTATGACTAAGCATTTGATCTTTATTAGGTAGCCTTTTTTGACAATCCACCTATCTATTTTCTTTATGGGCTTTTTATATTAAAATAAGGCATGCGGGGTAAGGTTGAGCAGTTTAATGACCTTACATATGTGTACCTCTACATATCCAACGTTCGCAGTTCGATTTCCTCTTCTTTCTTTTTTAGTTTAGTGACAGTTCATCTTTACTCTTTTCCAAGATTGCGTTATCGAGCACACGACGCGCATAGTCAAAAGTTAAAGAGCGGGTTGTCTCCTCTTCAACATTTCTATTACTTCCTTGCCTCCCCTTTTCAGAGATCTCTTTGTTCTCTTCCCATATTTCCCTCTATACTTTCGCCGCCTTCTTCATCATGTTGTTCCATCCTTCAGGGATGTTCGGTAGGTGTCCGGGCCTCCTAAAAAATCCTTCCGGCAAGAATGCTGCTTGAACATTGTAAGACATTGAACCGTCTCGCTCTTGTGAACACTGATCATAAGTGGCAAAAGCCGCCGGAATCCTCATCTTTTGTCCATAAGCTCTCCGCGCTACTGTAAAAAAGGAAAATGTCTTTTTATACACTGGCGCAGATGATTGCCCCTAAGGCACCAAAGGACCCCTCGATTTCCCGATGCGGGAAATCCGGTTTGATTAGGTAAGGAAGTGCTCTTTTTTCAATTGAATAAGTCGAAATAGCTCTAAGACGAGTACGGTCCCTCATTCCATGGTGAGTTTAGCTACCGGAGAGAAAAAGTCTCTTTGACCTGAGATTGGCCCTTTGAAGTCATTCAATCTTTTCAGCCAGAGGTTCCGAGTAGCGATTAAAGGCGAACCAAACCACTAGGGTAGGTAGTGGTGTTTCATTTCTTTCTATTCCAATGTAAGCGAGCTGATAATTAAAGACAAAGGAAAGTCGCTGAAAGCGAAGAGAGGAAGCCCTCGATTAGCGTAGGAGAACCTGATTCCAGCCGTACTATTAGAAAGTCACTTCTATCTTTAGACTTGTTAGGAGTATTCTCTTATCTAAGCTTTCTTGAGGCATAGGCGAAAGGAAAGTCGCTTTGGAGCTCAAAAAGCCGCTACTCCCCTTTCCTCTTTTTAACTCGAACTGTGGTACACGACCTCCTTTTACTGGAAAGACCTCTATTGGACTGGGAAGTTGCGCTATCAAGTATGAAATGCTCATTTGCTAGTTAAGTAGATCCTTTGTAAAGTGTATTCCTTCCTTGGCTGTACGTAAAGTCTGTATATAGCTGGAAGTCTCGGGGCTCCCAAGTACACGATTGTTTAGGTGTGTGCTGAAAGCGCTTGCTTCCTTTAATGCCAGCCTGTATCTGAACCCCCTTTCCATATCTCGGAGAAGGTATGCAAGCAAGTCATCTGTGCTAAAAAGACCGGAGACAGACTTTCCTGAATGCAAGCTTCAAGCAAGGCTTTCTCATCCATTCTTCGAGGGAGATCCCTGGAAAGCAGTAGCTTTGGGGAAGTACAAAGACTCGGTCTTCGCTTCTCTCCTTGTCTTATTAAAAAAATGCGAGCTGCTACGCTCCTCAACCTAATCTATTTATATAAAAGTCACGCTTCGCTCCTCTTCCCAGGAATTGACTCTTTGATTAGAGACCGTTCACTCACTTCGCTCCCTCTAAATTACTATTAATGTTTGTCTTCCTTCTTGTTTTACTCGCTAAGACCCCCTCCCCTATGTTGATCGAGTGGAGTGACGGAAGAGAGTATGGGCTCATGGCCGAAAGGAGTTTGATTTCGCCTAAAGATCAAAGTAAGAATCTATGAGTGACAGCTCGAAGAAAGGGCCCAACGTCTGGAAAGTGAATCAAACCGGATGGTCCGGACTTAGAAGCAAGGAGAGGGACCAGAGAGAAGCGGTTCTCAGTTGTAGACTATGGGAGCAGCAGTCACAGTGACGTCTTATACAGCCGAACTCACACACCTTAGTCTTTTTTCCACCATCCTCTGCCGTAGCAGAAGCAGCAGCGGTCGGAGACCTAAGAAATGGGCTTTGGGAGGTGGGAAACAAAGATTCTCTTTAGTCAAATAGGCCCTGTAACGAAGTCAAATAGGTAGGCAGTTTTCGAGCGAGGGATGAAATTCTCGACTGACAAGGGCCCTATCCAACGTTCGTCGATGGAAATAAATCAAACTCAAAGTCTGACCTAGGGGACTGCTACCTACTAAGCCGAGCCTGCAGTTGCACAAACTTCAGCTTACCATACTTCTGCAACTGAAATGAATTACAAATGCTGTGGAACCTGTCGAGGCTGGTCAAGATCAATAGGCCAATATTCCTTCTGTTTGTGTAAATTGACTCAATCTATGGAGTTCTTTTTCCCTCCGGCCAGCGGGGCAGTTAGAGTCCGTCCCTGATCTCAACTAGCACTAGCCTTCGTGTTAATAAGTGTAACTGAACGTCAGCTAAAGGCACGTAGTTACTCGAGCTAAGCTATAGGGTCTATGTTAATAGAGCTCGACTGTAAGTAAAGGAGAGGAAGAAACTTTATCTCCAGCTCAATCACCAGCACGTAAATAGAATATATTCCACTTCTATGCTCTATTTCGATTTCTTGTTTACTCCGTTCCACTCGCTTGTGAGCTCGTTTGGGAAGCGTTATCATTCAACATGCTTTCTTAGCTGGAAATAGAATGATACTGATTCTCTTCTTATTACAGCTTAAGTGCATTTTCTATATAAGATAGAATCTCATGCATGCTTGGAAGTTAGGTTACTCTAAAGGATTTTCTTAGGTGCGTCAAGCTTATGAGGACTCGCTAACCTTACTCTTCCTTATCCAGTGAAAGATTCTTAAATTGAGTTACGACCTTTTTTTTTTTCACAGATAAGCCTGAGATTCCTAAGAAGTCAGAAGCCGGATAAGCTACTCTTTCTATTAGAATACTAGCCGTCCCAGCTTCATCTTCAAAGGTGGGTTTTGAAGGATAAGCAAGACGGGGATTAGTAGAAATACTATATATATATTTCTCTTTAAGTGCATTACAGTCCGATTGAGATCTCAGGGGCAAAAGAGCCCTACAGCAGGATTGAATTAGCTTCCTCTTAAGATTGAGCCGAGCGGAGAAGTCTAAACCAAGGAAAGGAGCGGAGTAGCACTCTTTATGGCTTAAGTTCGAGCCCGTCAGCCTACTAAGAGAACAGGAAGTCCGGAAGTTAGAAAGAGGTTCTTTTCCTTATCCCTTCTATTCACTTACTACACCCTGATCCGGGGACTCTAAATGAAGATGAGACCTTAGAAGCGTCACTAAAAGCCTTAGATGCGTAGTGCCAGTATTTCATTCTTTTTCGTCTTTCTGTAACTTATTTTGAAATCAAGTCATGAGATTGAGCTGCCTGCAAGCCTTTCTCTTTAGTAGTTACCCAGCCGCCTAAAAGTAAGTATAGCCTTTGATTCAATGCCAGTAGGTAAGTCAGGTGGTCTTCTTTCTAGGCTTATCAAGTAGTAGGCTAGAGCAATTAATCAGTCCGAAGCAGGAGCCGGAGCTTCCTCTTTGCTGTCTTTCGGAAGATGGACTTAATAGACGAAATTACTACAGTTGGGATCTCCCCATCCTTTAGTAGCGTCAGTCAAGTTTAAGCCTAAACCAGTCTAATCTCTCGGACAACTGGGACTCCCAAAACATCATAAAATAACCCGCCCTAAGCCTTAAGAGAAGAGAAGCCAAATTCTATAACTCCAAAATCCCTTCTCATCCTAGTCCCTGTGATTCACTTCCCACGCCATGTGAATCTATTCACTGATCAGGGAACAGACGGAGTAAGTTGATCTCTTAGTCTTGACTTCTAAGCATGTCCCAGTTCTCAGAGAAGCCGGAGATTCTTCTGTCTCTTTGATTGCAATCCGAGGAAAAGGTAACCCGGGTAAGAAACTAATAAGGCTTAGACCGAAGGGACTAAATGACATAGATGAGAAAGTCAATCCTTCACAAGGCTACTAATCTTTAGAGTGTAATTTGTGTTACTAATCTTGACAGTAGCATTTTTCCCCAGCAAGCATCAATTGTTCACGTCTGTGATTGAGTTGAGAAGTAAGAAAGATTGAGTTGGGGCCGAAAGGCCCTTATCCTATTGAATCAGCTACTTTATCCGGATCCGGGAATTGACTGAGGAAAGATAAGCCGTACTTCTGTCTGACGATTGAGGTTTGAAGCCTATTTCCCGTACTTTAGACAGAGCGGGGGAAGTTGAAGATTATGAGTTCGCATGTCTTAGGAAAAGCACACTCTCTTCTTTCGTTCGTGCCTTATCCCATTGATTCCATTCTTAAGCCCGGATCCGGGGAACAGACTGAGGATGCTTGCTGGTCTTTATTAACTTCCTCAATGTCCAGTCTTTCCTTCAGCTGATAGTAAGCTAAGCCTTTGAAGTCTGACAGGGGAGAGCCTGAGATTAATCGATCTATGGAGCTCGTGTAAGTAATTGATTTAGTAGTTACGAAAGCACGACCTTATACAGATAAGGCGAAGGACCTAGCTTCCCCTTTATCAGTCTTTTGCTGTAGGCTCTTCCCGCCGTCTTATCAATATGAAGAAAGAGAAAGAGTCAATAGCAGCAGAGGCAGAGCTTGCTCTTCGGGCTAAGATGCTGACTTTGCCGTGGAAAGCCTTGACCTTCCCTTGTTCTACCTTTCAACTTGGAGATGGAAAGGTGATTGAAGAAGATCACTCTATGCAAAAAACAGGAAAACGTGCAACCTCCTTCCCGCTTCTTCCTTGAAAAGAGAAGGTAGGGGCTCTGTTTCCGCATCCGTTCCATGTCTGTATTCATCGTTAAGATCTCCCGGTAGAATCGACTGGTAACTGAATCATTCCAATAGTTCCGAACAACATGGGCTCTTTGTCGAATGAGTTTGCATTCCTCAATCCAATCTTTCCATTTCCGACATCTAGAATAACTCGCTGGAGCACCCCTCCATTCACCTTTCGTTCCCATATGCATCGGCTTTTTCTAAATCGACATATGACGGCCCAACAGGTTCCCTTTCTTTCCGCCTTGTATTATAGGGCGAGCTTTGTTCGGTATAAGCTAGCGATACGCTTCGACAGTACTTCGCCCGATTCCTTTCAAGCCATTCCTGGTATAGCCCGGAAGCAATGCAGGTAGTTCGAAGCGGCTCGTCTTCGGCTTCCTTCCCGGATCTCGGAAATCAGGGCGAAAGGAAGTCTGGTACTAAGGTACTAAAAGGCCAGTATAGCTATGGAAGAAGATGCCATTTAGGACACCTTTCTGATGCTTAGTATAGTAGAGTAGTAAGTCAATGAGGAAGAAAAGGAAGCTGACCTTGTATGTGCATTTATTCTCTGATACTGTCTTCTTATTGCTGTATGGAATGCGATAAATCTTGAAAATCTTAAGGCGATTCCCTATTTCTATAAGCCGAAAGCCTGTAAGTAAGGGCCTATTCTGCAACCTCGTATCAGAGACCTGGCAGGAATACAAATAAGAACCCTAACTTCGTCCAGTCGTCACTTTAAAGTGGATATCAATGTAATGTCATGGCAGACCTCACTTTGAATGCTTACACAAAGTGGAAAAGGCAGGGAAAGGGACTCATTTCATTAGGCGTATATAATAAAACAATAGAAGTAGGCTGCACACGCATGACTGTGAGGATGGCCGCCCTTTGGTCCTCATAGAGGCGGTCAGCGGTTGCCTAAGATCAAGTCCGTCGTAGTCGAAGGGGAAAGGAAAGGGAAGTCCGTTTCAACATAGTCATAAGCCTAAAAAAGGTAGATTGGCTTAGTGTTCAGTCTATCATTGGTCTCCGGAATGGGTTATCACTGTCCAAATCCGCCACTTTGCTTGGTCTTCTATTCTCTTCCCTAGGTGAGCTCGCGTAATCGTCATTCTTGAAGGCCAATATTTGATCTTTTTTTTCGAAATCCATCATTGGCTAAACAATCATATGGTTCAAAACAAGAAACAGATAGTTCACATTCTAAAAGAAGGGGGAAACAATGAAGAATTGTTTCAATAAGTCAAGGCAATTTTTTTAAATTGATTTATTGAGAAAGCCCTTGACGTCTAATTCCTTGCCATCCGAAACAAGCAGGTTAGCAGTCCCTCTCTCCTTGATAACAATCCATTTCTTTTTTCAATCTCCGTCACTGACGCTAGCCAGCGGATCCAATTGCTGCAGTTCCAAGCCCTGCTGCCGAAGTCCTAAAGGCATCTCGTTCACCCCTAAAGTCCCCCGTAGACGGCGCTTAGATATCCATTTCTTTCCTTTGCCGTATCAAAAGCAAAAGATTTCATCTTACCTTGGCCAGGTATAAAACTTGAAAAGAGAGCAGGTGCGAAAGCCACTATACTTCGTCGTTCGTCGTTCAGAAAGAAGCCGAAGAGCGAAGCGAGCAGGAAAAAGAAATAGTTGGAAGTTTTTTGCGAGTCCTAATAGACCCTGCCAACTAACAAATCATTTTGATCCGTGATCTTTTGTTCTTCTCTGTTAGAGTTTTATTATCTATATAATATCCATTAAGATTCTTTCTCAGAGGGCGTCGTGCACTTTATGAGATCCGAATGCCATAGATATCCGGAAATGTTAATCGATTTAAGTTACGTAAGACCTGACGCCCTTTGATTTGAAAGGGCTTTCCACGAATATTAATGATTTCACTTCCGAAACCCTGGAAAAAGAAGGTTTGAGGGCTAAGAGTATCGCCGGTAGCAAAGCAAGGCAATTCAATTGCTATAAGATCCTCAGCTTTGAACTTCCTCTATTCCATCTAGTTCATTGGAATTAGTTATTTCGACTCTTTCTGTAGTTCGGAAACTCCCCAGCTCATTATTCTTTGCTTGCTGAAAGGAAAACCCTAGTTGTTAAGATGAGGGCGCTTTTATTCGCTCTATTCCCATCCCAAGTCCTGGGCTAAGCTGAGTAGAGAAGAATTGCCTAACATCCGAGCAAGAGAAGAAAGGAGTGAAAGCTACAGGAAGCAGCTCAGCTAACGAGATAGACTCATATAGACTGTTGAATTACCGGAGTCTTCTAGTAAGACATCCGAGGCTCGATGCAGCTCTTCAAGAATCTTCTTTTTGAAACTTGCCTGAGGAAGTAGGCTGGGACCGCTTTCCTTGGTTGTAATGGCGAAAGGAGCTTGACTTAGGCTTCCAACCACTTCTTTCTTCTTTCTTAAGAGAAGTAAGTAGCCAGGCTACCATGGCAGGAGGCTTTGAAAGAATAGGAAGAAGTAAGCTCTTTGGAATATCGAGGTTTTTAGTGCTCGGATCTTCCTGTAGCTTCTTGTCTTACGAGTCCTCAGAGGAGCGTAGCAGCTCGAGTGACAACGAGAGGAGCAATGAAAGCGTTATGGAATAGGAATGATGATTAGGAGGTCAAGCCAATTCGTAATACAGGCTTGGTGGCTCTGGCTCCTAGTGTAAGCTTCACAGGCGAGGAAAGTAGCTATAGTGACTGGAAGCTGCTTGAGTTCCAAAACGACTACAAGGACTAATAGATAGGAGTTAAAGGAGAGAGTGAATCCAGAAAGAAGCTAAGGAAGGTGATTGGAATTATCCAGTACTCGTCAACAATCTTATTCTTATAGTAAACATATACTATAATTGGCTTACAGTTGTTTAGAGTTCCGATAGTACAATTTAGACGTGACGTCTAATAAATCCTACTGATAGAATGAGTTAGCCTACTGGATTCCAAGGGAATAAAAGAAAAATGAAGTGAATTGGAATTCCAGAGGAAGTAGATATCATAGCTCGGAATAGAACTCAAGAGTTCCTCGGAAACCAGTCGACTAAGTCTAACTACCTGACTTTACTTAGGACTTAAGAAAGAAGCTGACTGGATGCAGGAGGAAAAGAGTAGCAGGAGCTGGAGTTCTCTTCTTTTCCCTTCGGTCTCAAAACCATCTTCCTTTGTTCTAAAGAATCTACTGATCATAGGAGGAAATCTACTTAGATATGTCAAATTGGATTGGCTCAACCAATTTCTTTGCTATCTTCTAATGGGCAAGTGAATTCATTCGAATAAGATTAAAGTAATTCTGTAAATCGTAACCAGAAAGAAAGAATGAAGGTTTGCCTACGGCCCTAGCTAATCCGAGTAACGAGCTCAGAGTAATTCTTGGATACGGGCTAAGCATAAGGAAGACGTGATATTCGTCGCTTTCAAGGAAGCAACAAATGTTAGTGCGAGCTTTCACGGAAGACTACTCGGTCTAAAATCCTTCGCTACCGGCTTATCTTTCTTGGATAGTGAAATCTATAGCTGAACGTGGCACGCATGGACTAATAGAAATCAATATCTTCTATTGATATTGCCCCCCTTTCTTCCCACGATGTAAGCTACAACTCGAACGAAACTTTTGTGTTAAGAATATAGCCATCGAGAAATCCTAAAATCTCGAATGCCATCACTTACGGAAAGAGAGAAGGACCACTTAGCAAGCTACGCACCTTCTGTGACTTAAAGTCACTTTCAGAATGATAGACTGAACACAAAGGCAATGACGACAAGAGGCAGAAGCTCGTGCCGGAAGTGCCCCCAATTCCAGGCTTAGATGCCAGAATAGGCACTATGAAATCTATACCTTTCTCTTCTATGAGATCATAGAGTTTCCACAGCATTCCAAAACGGACTAGCTGAAGTGACTCGCCAATCGCGATTCACGACTGGAGCATCGAAGAAGTCTTGGATGGTTAGTCAGATCCATGCAATCACGTAGTACCATCGACAGAGCCATTGTCTTGTTTGACCTAGGATCGAAGAAGAGTTCTTTAACGAACATCTTCAGTGCTTCTAGATCTCATGAAATAAGGCAGAATTTATAACATTTTATTCTATCTCTTGCTTTCCCTTTATGATAAAGAAAGATCAAGAAGACTTTCTAGTCTGAAATTCATTTTGAAATAATCTATCAGTTCAGTTACTTAGCATGACTATGCTTACATCTTTTTGTATGTGATGTGTACAGGACTCTAAAAAAAATTGCTTTATCCGTACCAGAATAGGCGTTATGGCAAAGAACATGAAGAAAACAAAAGAATAAATTTGTCCAATAGTAATTGAGATAACATTTGATAGTGCAGTAATGCTCCCAGTTCCAAGAAAATGGTTTTGATCCCAAAAATATTTCAAAGCATCGGTGGCATATATAAGGAGTACTTAGTTGTTACCTCTTTATTCTTAGCTTATGCCTATCGGATGTGGACTCAGTCACTTTTTTCTTCACTTGCACCGAAAAGTCAGGCTTCCCTCAAGGCTAGCAGAGGGGGGAAATACAGTTGAGGCCTGGATCACCTAGAATATATAAGAATTAGATAATTTGCTATCTTTTCAATGCGTCAGGGAACAAAGGCATTCCTATTGACTACCCGTACACTGGTCTTGTCAGCCTCTCCTTTACACAAGGAAGGTCACTACTGCGAGCAAGTCTTTCTCGGATTTACTGTGTAATCTAACAAGGCAAGGGGAAAGGGTATTCTTGAAACTAAACCAATACTCCCCAGGTAAAGAAAGAGTAGCAGCTTGACCATTTGTGTACGATACAGCTTCTGTGGTTCCGCTTGCTGAAGAAGAACTTCCATCCCAGTTAATGTTTTGCCGGTAAGAAATGAGTTCAAGGTACCACTAGTAAAAAAAAGGAATCTCTTTCCTGATCTAGAAAATCTGTTTGCATTAGCTCTACTTAAGGTCCCGGCCTATAGTAGTTGTTAGCGTTCATCACTCTATTCTCCTCCTTCTGCCTCTGTTCTAGTTAGTGAGTACTCTTTTAGGATCGCGTCACGAGTCGGAGAGTTCAAGCGCTTAGACCTGAAACAAAAGAAACTCGATCTGATTCATGCCCTTAGGATGAATATCAACGAATTCTCTTCATACGAGAATAAGCTTACGGTGTCGGACAATAGGCTTCCTCGAGTATTAACCATGCCACTAGGGGGCAAGACCATCAGAATTTAAAGCATTACGTGGATTCTACTTTATTTCCGACAAGTCTAATAAATAGTAAGGAATATGCCCGGAATCCGTTCTTTTCGTAGCCGCGTTTGCCTACTGAGCTAGACCTGGTGAGATCACCCGAGGCTTTTCCAGACGAAATAAAGTAAGTACTCTGAGACATTTTAGAACAGTCACTTTGGTCGTTACACTCTATCGGTACCATAATAATTTCCCTCTAGGCCACTTCAGTCATTGCTAGTATTAGATCAGCTGCGGGCAATGCTTGCATCTCCCCAGCTTCTTTGAACAGATGGAATTTTTTGTTGATTTCGTCGTAGCAAGAACAGTAGCCTGCCCGGCTCTACTAGTCAAGTCGTCATTCTTTTGGATCAGGAAATTGGTTGGTTAGTTATCCTGGCTTGGGGCAAAGGCTCTCGTCCATTTCAAAAGTGGAAATGAAAAAGAAAACAGACTTTTTTATATTACCCGATCGGAGAATAGATATGAAGTTAGTTAGAAACCTCTCCTGTTAGCTTCAGGCCTTTTTCCCGTGTCCGGTTGTTTTTTTTTGCCGAAAAGAAAGCTTGGAACCTTTCCTCCTTCAAGCCGTGCCCCTATTGAGTAAAGGCTTGACGTAACGTAAGAGGACATGAAATACGAATCATGTTTGTGAGAACCCTATCTATAAAGTTCAATCCCAGAGCCTATGTAAAGAGACTAGACAATCATCTCTGTCGTGGGTCCTCGGAAGATTCTATATATAGAAAATAGAAAGATTTTCAGGAGGTGACACAGATAATGATCTTTCTTTGTTTGCAGCAGACTGACCTGCCCACAGAGCGGTAAAGAGCCAGCCTAAGCCAAAGAGTCAGTGCAACTTTCCGTATTTCTTCTCAGAATATGTAGTGTGGTTGAAGAGAGGGCTGCTTCCCCATAACTAGTTGATAGTTGAGTGAGGCCAACAAAGAGCAAGGCCCGGCCGTCATAAGAAAGACTCTTTTTTCTAATTTTCAGTGGGTTTGCCCACTTTCTTCCGTTCATAATTCTTCAACAAAATTTCGGGTTATTTGCCAATGAATTACAAGAAGAATGGGGTTCGGGTCAAATCAAATCTCCTTACTAAACGGCTGATCCGGCGACATTGAAAAACTCTACAAAGTTAAATTCAAGCCCACAGAAATGAAAAAACTAACTCTTTCTTTTTCGAAACCCCTTAAGATTAAAAGAGGAAAGATACTTAACTCAACTAAAAGGAGGAAGGGACCATGCGGAGTAATACGGAAGGGGAGGCTTCTTCAGAGGTAGTGATACCCTTTATTTCAGCAAGGCAAGAGAGGAAATGAGAATTGTTTTAGGACCACATACCCTAAAAGATTGAGACCCCGAGCTAGTAGTAAGATTTAGTTTCCAAAGGAAGAGTTGGAGTAACTAAATAAATCAGTCTCTTCAATTCCCAAACCCTTAGATTCAATTACCATTCTATTGTTGCCCATTCCCTCAGATCTGGGAGGAATTTCAAGTAAGAAATGCAACTGGCTAAGGATAGCTGCAAGCGTCAGATGCTAAAGTCGTTTATTTAGTTCCAGGGGACGTAGTATTAAGATCAGTCGGAGATTTCTATTGATATTGTTCTTGTTCAAGTTTTTTTTTTCGGCCGTCGATTCAGTCTAATGCCATGTAAGGAAATTTCACTAGGTCAGGTTAGAAAGTCTATTAGGCTTAAGTTAGCCCGGCTATAGTTAGGAAAGCAAGAAAGAAGTCATATTTAGTGTTACTGCGAAATCCAGTAGAGGCAAAGCCTTAAAATATTTGATTTTCTTTATTAGGAAGTTGCAGCCATAGAATAGAATCTTCACCCGGCTGAGGTAGCAGCAGTTTCAGAGTTCGTTACACGTCCGGATTTCAGTCTTTATATTATGATAAAGTTACGGGGGAAATTAAGCCGTAGAAGAGAATCTCAATCTGAGGCAATGCCTTAAAATAGAATGGAATCTTCCACTTTAGCTGCGAACTTATTTTTCTAGGGGAAAGCATCATCTCTTAATGCCTTAGTGCCCGCTCAGTGAACTACTATAGCAGCAAGAGCTGCAGCCTCTGATTCAGTTTCAAGCTCGGGATTCTCTTATTCTTCAACAGCCCTGGGAAAGTCGTGACGTAAGTTGCAGTAGAAGAGGAAGTAGCTACTTTAGCTGCTAACAGACCAAGATAAGCCTCCAAAAGGAGAAGATGAAAGAAAAAGGGCATTTATTCGCATCCATCATTTTGAGGTAGAATCACTCACTTTACATTCGAAACGGCTGTTTTCGACTAAAAGACAGAGAGGTGGGCATTTGAAGCACTTTTGTAAAGATAAGGAAAATGGCATCTCATTCTTCTTATTGACTTTACTACCAGAAAAATAGAGGAGTGAAGTGGGTCATGAACGAAATAAGATTAGTTGCTTGCTTGCTTTCAACTCATTCTAAGGTCAGGCTTTCCAGAACTAGGAATCGTAAACTAAATAGAAAGAGGAGGTTTTCAACTAATGAGATCGCAGTTTCAACCTTTCAGTAGAGCTCAAACCTCTCCTTGGCAGTTGCTTCGTTCCTCTCCCGTTGGTCGAGATCTTTGAACCTGACTCTTCCCACTGAGCCAGATACGGAAGTTGGATGATCTGAAAGCCTGCTTCTCTTCCTAAACCCTTGGGAACTTCAAAAGGAAAGTCCATGGTAACATACTATAGAATCCGCTACGAAGGACGAAATGAAGTGGGCTCTGAAAGCCTATTCTCTTACCCAAAAGCCAACGATGAAATGAACTACGAAAGCTACTTCTCTGACTTCGTTGATAAGACAGAAAAGACACTTATAGCTTGGGAAGAGGACTTCAGTCTAACTATTTAGTTACAGGTAGAGAGCTGGTTGAAAGGCCTTCTGCCAATTGAGATGTTCACGTCAGGCTGTTTTCTTGTCTATGGGATTTCGAGAGTTATAGAATGCGTTCCAATTACTGTAGTCGGAGCATAATGTAGGTTAAAAGCGAAAGAATGAGTTGCAGCTTCCGGCAGCCTAACATTCACATTCACTTTAGACCGGGGTATTGAAGACAAAAGAGTAAGAGCTCTAAGGTCAGCTGGAAATAGCATATTCAAAGAAAGGTTTCTTTCCTCTTCCCCTCCGGGCTCTTCTATTGCTTATTGCTTATGGCTCATAAATCCCTTCCGAAGCTAGCAAGAAATCTCTTATTTCAAGCGGTAATAGAAAGAGAAATTCCTATCCGAGAGAACTCATTCTATTTTGAGACAGGCCGTGACTTCATCAAAGAAGGCAGCTCCCCGGGAAGTCTTTGAGGATGCGCAGGTCTTTACTTCTAAAGGTCCCGGATTGAATGAATTTCTTTCTGAAGTCGGAAAGAAGTTATTCCGTTATCTATCTGATCTATGCCTTAAGAGTTGATAGGAAGAAGTCTTGACGCCATCCTGTCTTCCCCGCTGGGGTCTTACAGCCTATTCTATTCAAAAAGCCATAAGGGATCCAACCGTAACTCAGTCTAACTAACTGACGCGTCAGCCCTGAGACCGGAGGGTCAGAGAAGAAGAAAGCAAGAGGCTAAGGATCGAAACTATCTGTCTGAGGTGAGACGGAAATGAGATATTTAGAAAGTGTGCAAGGATTTCCTTTCTATTGTTCTTGCGTGAAATCCCGCCTCAGATCTAGTATTCGAGGAAGAAGAACACCAATATAAGGAGATATATTGAGCTATTCCTGCTCTTGAGCTATTCACTGATCTTACCCGGTAACATACGTCAGAATAAGATCCGCGTCAGGAAATTCTGTATAATCTTCTCTTCTACTTTATCCGGGAGCAGCTATCAGAGTCTGATTAGAAATGACTATCCCCAGCTGATCAGTTAGAAACATAGTATGGAGGTCCCTTGCTTTGTGGTCTACTAAGACTTTCTTATTCATTCATCACTGACAGGAATTGCTACTTTTGAGCCTGCTGGAAGTAAACCAAGGGGAGACAACTCAATAGGTAGAGTCAGTGTCCTATTGGCGGAACGGTAATAAGGCTGACGTTCGACTAGCAGCTTTCACGTGACGAGATTGGAACTAAACTTATACGTCATTGGGATCTACTGTGTAGGAGATCCCCCTTCATTCCATGTTAGCCTATTTGATTAGTCATTCTTCTATGATCCTAGTCTTCAACGCCTTGAGAGGCGGTAAGTTCATTGGCCCTAAAGGCTTCTTTGTCCTTTCTCTTAGCTACCTACTTGCTTTATGCTAGCGCCACTTCTGTCTACCGGTTCTGGGATCCCCTATAATGAATTAAATGAATGTGGCGAATAAGCCCCGCCGGTAGGTCAGGCAGCCTCTGTTTGGTTCGTGTTTCAGCGATGGTGAAGCTGACTTCAACTGGCATTTCCTATCTATTGTATTTTTTATCCGCGATGTCATTCAGAGTTTAATAGCAATAAAGATCATAGCTTTCGAATAATCAGCCCGTCAGCCTTATCTGTGCTAGCATTCCGAATGAAAATATGTAGGGCTATCTGTAGCCAGTGTGGAAGTCTCATAGCTCTCCGAATTATTAATAGATAGGTCTCTCTATAGGCTCTTTAACAACACCGGCGTAACGAGTTGCGAACCTTCGATTGCTAGATGAAGAGCCCCGCCAAAGCCTGCAAACTTTGCATTTCACCCGTGAGCTTAATGATCCTGATGAGATTTGCTCATCCTAGAGCTGTAGCAATGAGTAAAGACATAGCGGCTATGTGCCTTCTTCTAAATGAATGATCACTTTGCCACTAGTCTTGGTTCGATCCGGACTTTGACTTAGGTCCCTTAATCATAAATCATATGAGCTACATCGAAAGTGGGAGGTAGATATTCTACGAATGGGCTTATTCCCTGCTCCATACCCGGCGGGAAGTCCAGTATGCCTTCCTTTGAGCTACTAGCGACCAAAGCTCTGTACGTATTAAAAGAAATGAGTGAAATTCCCTTTTTCTACCGAAGGTGAGCAGCGTGTATGTCTTACTGTCCTTACGTCAACACCTGCTGAGTGAGAGATTGATGGTTGAGCTCTGTCTGTTCGAACGGAACCAATAGGTTCAAGCTCTTCTTCCTTCTCCCCTTCTTGATATCCTATTTCCCCCGTCTTTTTGGCGTAATCGACAGATTGAATCGTATATGGACTAGTTGCACCCATCACCTGCCCCAATGCCTGTATCAACTGTTGTTTGAATCGGACACCCGTAACGAAGAAAAAAGTGTCTACTTTTTAAAAACCCGACCTGTGCTTGAGAAGCCTAAAAAGGCACATTCTCTTTCTAATACAAGTCCTGTGATTGAGAAAGAAGTCAATAAGAAATTCCTTACGCCTAAAAGTAAGTTTGAAAGCAGAAGTTAGAAAGTCAGGTTATGCCGTCTTTACTCGATCTAAAGCCAAAGGCCTATTCCCTGCTCCTCTATCTATAGTTTAGTGCAGTCTTTCAATTCCGGAGGAAAGGACGTATAAAGCCAAGCCGCCTAGTTATGACTTAGACGTAAAGAGATTGATTGATTTAGTTACTCCTGCTTCTGAGAAGTCAAGTATTGAAGTAGACCCGTCAGTCTTATATGAAGTCAAGTAGTTCCTTTCAGTCAGCAGTCGGAAAGAACTCTAACACCTAGCCCGAGCCCGTAGTATGATTTAGTAGTTTTCCCGGGGAATTAGAAGACTTAGTTTGACTTTCGGAGAAGCTGCAATGAACTCTAACTCATAAGCATGATACGTCAGCACTACGTAAGCAGAAGGTGCAATTCGAATTCTAGCGCAGTCTTGACATTTCTGGAAAATGTTCAAGGCTTTCTCCTTAGTCTCTTACTATTCCCTGATCTGCCCGTGGGAAGTCAAGTAGTTAGGAAAGCCTTAACTCCCAAAACTACTAAGAACCCTGGGCCATATCCCTGTGAATCTATTCAATTGCCCGTTGAATCAGTTATTAGTCCCATAGATTGAGGAAAGGTTGATTATGCTGCTTTCTCTTCTGACTTAGATGCAAGGCCGGACTTACAGCTTGAGAATCAAGCAAGGACTTTCTTTAGTTTAGCAGTTAGACTTAAAGAATTCCCATTGGCAGTTCGAATAAATGCCTAATTTACCCTCCGCAGGATCCTGACTGAGTTTAGTTTCTAACTTCAAGGCTATGTAGAATCCTAGGTTTATCTTTCTAATACCAGTCATTAGTTCCGGCTATCGCTCGTCAGTGATAGCGCCATCGAAAGAGAGAGTGTCAAACAGTCAAACTTCGATACCTAAATTCATTCATCCAAAGACTATCAGAATAGTGGCTGTCTTTCGAGTTGGAAAGATAAGAAGAGCTTGACCGATCCATTCTGAAGGGAAGAAGGGCTTGCCTAGATCTCGTATTCCATCTGCCATAGACGCTTTCTTTTTACTGCGCAAGCAAGCCGGGGATTTACGACAGACTTTGAAGTCGGAGAATCCGCTGCTCCTGCTACCGCCCCTAAATTACCGAATAAGGAAATACGGCCTTTACCTTATCCTTATTAGCGGTACCCTTGGCTTAACAACATCAAAGAGGAATGGGAAGACAAGAGAAGAGAATGCCCGGGGAACCGAGTCTTCTTTAATAAAAAAATAAAGACATAGGGTTGCCCAGAACAGTTCTCCCAGCAAGGGGAAGACTAGAGGAGGAAGAGGGGACAGCACAGCGCAAGTTTTTACATTCTTTCTTTTCAGATCTTTCCTCCGGTCTTTCTCTAAATAGCTTAGCTTCCACTTTTTTGCTTTCTTTTTAATGGATAACCAATTCATCTTACCCGTTTAGTTAGATTGAAGGCCCACTCTTGGCGTCGCTCTATTGGGCGGAGCTTTATAGCTCGACTAAAGGACGATAGAACAAACCCATCAAAGACGAAAGAAACGATAGGCAAGGACTCGAACCCTGCGCATGTGAGACCTATCTCTCTATCTCCATCTATCTCTTCCGCAGACAGGAGTTCCACTACTAGATTAGGTGCATCTTCGTATATATTCATTGATAAATCATGATATCACTTTCACTCCGCGGTTCTTCCTTTTCTTGAATGATTGAACGTAGGACTGGAACTCCCCTGCCAGAAACTGCCATACTGAACACTTATTGAATGATTGAACTCTTGCCTTCGTCTTTCCAGTTTAAATCTCAGAAGTCTCGGTTGATTCCTACGTATACTATTGATCATAGCGGGATTATCAGACTACTATCAGGTATCGGACTAGCTTGAAGCTATATTCCTACTTGATGCTCTCTTCCCCTACCCTACCTTGGTCTATTCCCTTTAGCTCGAATCCCAACTCCTAACAGAGTAGCTCTTTTCCCACTTCAAGCATAATTTCAGGCGTCAGTGAAAGCTAGAACTCTAAAGCGAGAGACTATAAGAGTAAAAAAAAAGGCCTTCGACTCAAATCTTTCTAGTCATAAAGCTCGTTCTTTCACTCATAAAAGATGATGGATAAGCAGTCGTCCCTTATGTTAAGTAGACAAAACAGGCATTTCCAGAGGTCTTTGAAAACATGTTCTTATTTTTTCGTATGCGCAGATTAAGGCCCACGTAGAGTAGTTGTATGATCGCACGGCGTCCCGGTAGACGCTTTCTTACTCACCTTTGATGTAAGGGGAGGAAGGAGAATCTCAGTTCGTTTACCTGCGTCTGCATCTTATTTCTTAACCAAGAGCTAGCTTATGGATCAGATATCGATATTGGAAGATCAGGCCCATCACTTCTTCTTGACTTCGATGATTTGCCTGCTTTAGTCTGGATCATCGACAATTGGAGAAAGAGATCGAACTGGGTGGAAGGTCGGCAAATGGGGGAGAGATCTAATTGCCTGAAGAATCTTCAAAGTCAAGGTGTTGTTTGTTGTTCGCGTAGCAAGGCAAGCGTCATTGGATTTTGATGTGGATGGGTTCAGGCTTGCTTGTCTCGCTCTCATACATATCATATATTCCCTTTCGTCTTCAAAAGGTAATTGCTAGCTTCTTTGGTTTCAACCAAGTGGGCCTAAACCAATGCTCGCTGTGCTTTCCCTGTCACCTTTCGAATAGTAACTTCCTCCCTTACTTAACTTAACATAGGCCGATTCAAATCAAAATAAAGAATTTAGAGGCAGTGGATCAAGATGACAAGTACCGGGGACTTCCCACTTTGTTTTATAGGGAGATCAAAGAAGCTGGTATTAAGTATTGTTAAAGATCGGGTATGTAAGAAGCTTAAAGGGTGGAAGGAGCGTAGCCTCTGTCAAAGGCTGGCAGGGAGGTTCTGATCAAAGCTGTGGTAAGGCTATCCCTACCCAGATTATGAGTGTATATCAAATTCCTCAAACTTAAACGATATGTGAGCAGATAGAGTCATTGATTAGCCAGTTTTGGAAAAAAAAAACTCGGCTTCATATCTATTCTCCGATCGGGTAATATAAAAAAGTCTGTTTTCTTGTTTCATTTCAATCCTGGGCTGGAGATTAAGTTCATAATCCTGAGTCTAAAGTACTTTTAATGTTCAAAGCTCGGTATTTCCCCAGAGGTCATTGTCTAAATGTTCTGTCCGAGTTACACGCGGAGGAGCCGAAGGGAGGCAAGATGGATTATTGAGAAAGGGTCGAGAAAAAGCATTGCCTCTTTCTAAATTAAGAAAGGTTACTACAGAACAGAGGTCCTCAAACTTTACTGCTTATTTTTCTTATTTCTAATAAGTCCGTGAGAGAGAAATGCAACTGTTCATGCAGCCTGCACATGATTCGCCAAAAGAAAGAGGAGGTTTATCTTAACATCAGAAGGTACGGAGGAGAATGAGAGAATAAGCAAGAACCTCGCATAAATCAAATCTTTGAGAGAAGGGCTGCGACTGGCAAGAGACTGAAAGATTTTCAAACCTTGTCTATTGATATAAAAGTATGCCTGCCACATTGGAATTCACAATTTAATCTGTCTTTGTTCTCCTAAGCCCTATACAGAGGATAGGCCAGTTCGCTTGAACCGATTTTATGATCTGATCATAATCTTCTTGTACATCGGCAGGCTCCGTCGGATCTAGTCCAGTATAAATGAAAGCCTAGTCTCCATGTTTACTGGAAAGAAAGATAGGGGTAGGGAAAGAGATGGCGCAGTATAAAGGCCTCTCCGGAAACTTTGAATCTTCGTTTTTCGTTCGTCAGAATAGAATCGATGTCCAAAGCTTCATCGGCAGTAATCGGTGTAAGAATAAGAAAGCAAGGGACGAGGAGCATATAAGTCAGGCAAATCGAAAAGACTTAGATCAAGCTAGGGGAAGCGCTTTCAGGTTCGTTCGCTTAGCGAATCTCTAATTAGTCTTAATTCTTAAGTGATATAAATAATGTCTGTGTCTGAACTGGGGAGTGTCGGCCCACGGTAAAACATTGTCTTATTTCAGATGAAACCCGAAAGAAGATCGAAACATTCTGTTGTCGACAGATAACGCAAACAAAAAAGGGTGACCTGGCCCTGGGTCCCCAGGGTTAGAGTCTTCCCTACGTAAAAAAGAAAGTCGCCGCTCATCGGACGTTCGTTCTGTTGAGATCAACAGTATCAAAATGGGCCCTTTTAGGCCACCCGCGACCTTGGCTTTGTAGAAAATCAAAATCTCGCTCCTGTGTCGTGGGACTTGTAGCTCGGCAGTCCACCTGGTGGGTTATCTTTCCCTTCCCGTTTCGATTATCTTCTTGGATTTTTAGTCTTAAATCATCCTTAAATAATAATAAATAACCTTGACTTATCGCGTTTTATTTTCTTTTTTTTCTTTTTCGAAACTTATGAAAAAACTAACTCTTTGTTGACATCTTCTTATCCGATCGGAGTTTACGATGCTTTATTCTACTCGTCTTTGAAGTGAGTAATTTTTCCACCTCTAACAAGAGAATAAGCTTTTCATTTCAGTCCACGCCTTCTCTTCCGGTATCGAGAAAGAAAGTCGGCTTAGCGATCTTAATCTTCGTGCTTTGCTTTGAGTCGGCTTTGAAAGTGTAACCATAAACCGCCATTGGTTTTATAGCAACTAGCTTTTTTTCGGAATCTTCATCTTTCTTCTCCAGTTGATGATGCATATTCATATTGAACTGAAACCAATGTCACTTGCTCAACAACTAACTGCCTTCTTCCACAGTAGCTTCCTCTCCATCCTGAGGCGAGTCCACAAATAACCTAAAAGTCCATTTCTTCGATGATGCTGAAGCGGGTACTGGTAGATTTCCACTGGCACAGCGGCACTTCTGGCTTAAATTAAAGGCTTGCTTTTCGTTGATCTCTTACTGGTGAACCATCACTCGAACCTGGAACCGAAGGACTTGCCTTTTCGTTGAGCTAGGCCCGTAAACTCTTTTAGGAGTTCCAAAGACGAAATAGATGACCGAGGCCCTTCTAGATGGAGCCAGGTTAGGTCACTTCGATCGCTTAAGCCCTTACTGCGATAGAGTGGTTTAGTTGGCAAGGTTATATGGTAACGAATTCTGCCACCTGTGAAAGAAAGGTAGCGAAAGATGTTAAGAATGGCATTCCAGGAGAAAGAGCCAGCCGTAGTCCCACTAATGGTTTAAGGGTGGCAAGCTTTCGAGAGTCATCAAAATTGCGTTGGTTCTACTCCTTTTCATGGTCGAGCTTCTTTTATTTCCTCAGATAAGGGATCTCGCTAACCTCCCTTCTGTGAAACTGACTTTTAAGGAAGCAGATTCTCACCCATGCAAGCATCAGAACATGCATTCTCGCGATCTACAGAGCTCTGTTAATCCATTGGAGAAAGGCTTGCTCTTGAAAAAGAATAATCAAATCAAGCGAACAGACATTCCATTCTTTGCTTTCCCAGCTACATGATGGAACTCTCTGGTCGGATGTTACAGTCGGCTCTACTTCTTAGTCAACTAGTAGTCTTTCAGTCGGAAATCGCTTTCACATCTCATATGACATCTGTACCAACAGACTGATTCGGACACCCGTAAGGTAAGTAGCTACTCCAGCGGATCTAACTCCAGATGATCCAGCTTCTTTTAAGAATAGATTAGCCTCCTCTCCTTCAGGGGATGCAGCAAGACTACGTTCTCATCGGAGTTCCACTTCTTCCTCAATCCACTAAACGAAAAAGTAAAGTACAGCTACTCTACTTTAGAGTCGATCCAGCTTTCAAACAAACTTCCTTGCGCTTGACCTAGCCACTTTATCCTGCTCTGCTTGAACAACTCCTGCTTTTCCTGCTCCATTTGCACTAGTGGGAATGGAATTATAAACTCATTCTAGACAGGCTGTCAGGAAACTGTCTGGAGGATAACTCGCTGGCTGGGAAAAAAGGAGTATATTATGACTCGCCTGGCACTAGCTGGAAAAAAAGTAACTTGAAATGTCTGGCAGGTAATCGGCTATGAAAAAAGAATTTGCTTGATCACTTCCCCTTGGATTGAAAGGAACCTACTATAGATTGAAGTAACAGATTAAGCTTTCTCATTTTACTTCACTTATTCTTCCTAAGCACTTAGGGAGGTTCCTACTATAATAGAGCCTCTTGTAGTTCTGTTGTCTTGATTTCGAGTTTCATTGCAGCCTTGGGAGTGTGCCTCTACATTCGATCCAACCCCTCCAATTGCAGGCTAGTTTCCTTCTGATGATGGCGTGCCTGACAAGCTAATAGTTTTTTCCTAGTAGGTATTTCCCATGGAGGTCTGGGCTAACGATAAAATGACATTGTAGAGCTAAGATAGATAGATTTATTTCCCTCTAACATATGGTTTCCCCCTCTATCTCAAATAGGCTTGCTTTCCCTTTTCTCTGCTTTATTTATTACCCTTTCTGTTTTTCTTTATTTCCAGCGAGTAAGACAGTTCAATCAGTAAAGCCGTCCATTGTGAGGGTCCCGCCAGCCTATCACATATCCTCTTTTTTTGCCTTCCCCTAAGTTTAGGCATTCCCCTTCTATTCTCTCTGTCAGTCCATTGTCTAATTCCTTCTCCATGTCTGCCAAGCTAGAAGAGTTTCCTTACATGTATTTACTTTCTTTCCTTCTCTCGGCCAGCCAAGAAAGTGGTAGTTTGAGTTGCTCTTCCTGCCGAACCTCTTGTTCTTTCTTTCGATGTCGGTTCAGTTTTTTTTTCCAGTAGGAGGTTACATTTTTCTTGCAGAGCTAGTTGGAGAAAGCTTATTGGTCTAGTCTTAATCTCTTTCAGCCATTTCCAGCCCAGCCTATCTCCCCTTAGTATATCTAGTATATCGAGCTATCGAACAGTTCTCTTCCAGCCGAGCCAATAGTTTTTCAGTGATCTAGTTAGAAAACTTGTTTGAGGGGGAGTTGCCAGCTATCCATATGGGTCAAGCGCTAAGCGATATGCGTAGGTATACGGCGCTAATCTATACATTGATTTTCCATGAGAGGGAAATGGAAATAGCACAAAGAAGGCTATTAATAGGGATAGGTAGGACGACTATAGGTTAACGCTAAGAGATATCTTTTCCTGGTATATCTAACTATATTGTAGGTAATCTAAGGAAGAATAATAGATGTACCTTGGGGCTAGAGATTCTATCTTACATGGTAGGGCTATAGCTAATAGTAATAGAGCTTTCCCTATTAGACAGTCATCTACTAGTAGGCCTAGGCCAGCAAGCTATCAGGGATCGGAACTGTGCTGTGATTCTAACAGATGAAGAAGTGGTCGGAACACCCCAGCCCCCGTTGTCGATCCGCCAGCTGGTGATACGCGAACGAGACTGTCAGTGAACCAACCAAGTCAATCCCTTTCCGCTTTGAACTCTGGTTATTTATTTCTTTTTAGTCCTTTCCATCCTCTATTTGATGTCTAATGCATTCATGAGCCGGCTCTCTAACTGATAGGAGACTTTTCTAAACCCAAGAAGGGAAATTTGTGATAGCTGAACTCACTGAACCCTTAAGGAGATCCGTTTTCAAAATCGCTAAAAAGTCAAGGTTCACCATTCGGATATTTGGTTTTGCTGGCCGATCTTATCAACCAACCCCGTCATAGGTGAGCCTCTATCTATAAGGAGGTTCGGTTCCTTAGGTCTTTGTACAAGCCAATAGATGGAGTGCAGGTGGTCACGCTTCACTTACCTAGAAGAGCTTTTCAGCAAGACTTTTTCACCGCTTCCGCATTTCCTTTGAATACAGAGTGGCTGCGTTTAGTTCACTGGTATGCTAAGGTTGCTCTGTCGCCTGGAGTCACTATACAGGAAGTCGAGGAATGCGGGGAACTGATACCAACCACTAGTCGAAGGAAAGCCGGTAATGCTGTCAAGGAGTTCCTGTATAGGAACGTAGCTACCTCCCACCAATGGAGATGCCCTAACCAACTAAGGTCAACTTTTAATGTATTATATAGCTGTTGTCAGGCCTCAAACAGGCTCACTACCGAGTTCTAGCTCGATGCGAAGAATAGTAAGGAAGCCGACAGGATGATTGACCTAATATGCACTTAACTTTCTTGCTACGCACCTCTATCAATTCGTAAGAAAGCTGCAAATCGAAAGAATATATAAACAAGGTAAGATTACATTGAAATATTTGTGCTGCCAACGGATAAACCCAGAAAGAGCTTCCCATCGTACATTTAGCACTTCATTGAGAATAGCATGTGAGAGGCGCTCCATACAAAGGACGAAGATATATGTATGTCTTAGTATCTTTTGAGAGGTCAATTCTTCAGAAGAGGTGAATGGTACTAAGACATTCTGCATATACCTAAAATTGTTTAAGTGTGGAAATAAACGATGAAATTCTTGATCTAGATCCATTAAACAATAATTAAGTAGTACATAACTTAAAAATCCTACAGGTGCACGAAACCTATCTGTTACGGGGCGTAGCTCTAAACCATCCTTTTGGATAGGTAAATAAAGGAATTGTCTCACATATTTTATAATCTCATTATCCGAAACTATATGTTCAAGCTTAGATAAAAGTAACTCACGATCTATATTAAAAAAGTCATTAGTAAGGTTTAGTTTATAAAGATGCGTTACATTATCTATCGTACAGACCAAATCATAGAATTTCTTTTTCTGAAATAGATTACCATAAGAATGACCCTTGAGTAATACCACTAATTCTGTGTTTAAAACAATTCCCAAAGCGTTTTGCACAATAGAGTCTTCATCTGTTGGATAGAATAAAAATTGAAAAAAATCCTCAAATATTAAAGAATAAAAAAACATCCCACGGGGACCCGTATGTAAGTTCTTTTTGATATCGGACAAAAACCTTAGATTTAGGAGCGACATTTGGATTCACCAAGCACTCCCTTTATATGCTCTTTTTTGCGCCATACAGTAGCTAGTCTAGTACAGCATTAGATGGTTCTCCGCGGGGAAAGTATGGAAAGATAGAAAGAAAATGACAACAATTTTAGGTATTCACTCAATCCGTTTCTTTTTATGTTGAGCGATATTTCAACCATTTCCCCAGCTTCCACTCTATTGTCCACTTCTAATAAACGTGATTGATTCTGCGAGATGCGATTCTATTGTAATAGGCTCTATCTATTCTATTATGGCCGCCTTGGAGACATCAGAGGAAGACCATCATCTCTATCCGGGTACGATTTTCCAAACCCTGGGATTTTTCTCTCTTTACCGGTTATTACTCTTCCTCATCGACATATCTGTTCCCCGATCCTCCCGTGCTCTAGCAATTGCGTGATACTAAACCGGATCGAGCTCTTCGCACCTGGATAGTACTCCTTTCACCGTGCTTTCGATTGTCTCACTTCAGCGCCATGCGCTTTGCTTCGCTTTATAGAAGAGAAAGACCGTTGTCTTGAGAGTGAAAAGCAAGCGCAAGCGATAGAAAGGATAGTCCCTCGCGCGTTCGCGCGAACTACTATAAAATGGTGAGATCATTAGTGAAAGAAGGACCAACGACGATCCTATCCTAAAGGAGAAGGAGGAGTAGGAGGAGTCAGTCTTCTTTGAAGATCGAGGAAAGAGTTATCTCCATCGTAACTAAATCGTTACCCTCGAATTCTTCTTTCTTCTTGACTTTATCAGGAGTGATGAAAGAATGCTTTAGACTATTTCCGATTTCCAAGTCACATTAGATAAGGGAAGGAAGGGGAGTGAAAACTCTCACTACTGTAAGAGAAGCTATCTATAAAGACTCCAGGAAATCCACCAATCTCTTGGTTTTTCATTTCGAATCTGAGCCAAAGGAACTGCCCCTCTCGAAGAACTCTATTACTTCGAAACATTCAGTTAATGAGATAGACCCAGAATACACCTTTATGGGCAGGCACAAGGATCCTCTCATTTCTATTTCTAGTAGCAGCCTTCCCATCTCTTTCGACTCCTCATCGTGGGCATCGAACTCTCTGGAGCCGCCTACTTCTTCCCCACTTGAAAGGAGCTATTCTAGTAGTCTTCCTATCATAGCCTAAGCATCACTAGCGACTGCTACATCCTGCATTCCAGAGGAGAACTCCTAACTTTCTCAAGTTTATGAAATAGCTTGGCTCATCTATTATGAATTCATTAGCTATTTTTCGGCCTACCACTTTCTGGATCACTTAGAATCTGACAGCTTCGCTACATACGGCTGCTCATACGAGCTCATACATCCATGTACTATACTTAAGGAGAATCATAAAGCTATGGAAAAAAGTGAACTTATTCTTTCCGGCAAAGCTTACGCCACAGGGAAAAAAGATTCAAAGTAAACTCCTTAAATATATGCTTTCCCATGAGAGAGAGCCGTAGTTTCACATGAAGAGGATAAAAACTTGCTTACTTTCTTGTATTCTAGGAAAGTATGGCCAAAGAAGTTGAAATTGATTTTGTCTAATGAAAACCTTCGACTCATATAGGGCTGTAAGAGTACTGGTACTGGATCTATTTTGACCTAAAAAAGTCCTAGGATTCAACTTCAACGGATTCTTATGCAAATTAATACATCAAAAATGCGCTATACGAGTGGATGGTTTCATTCTTTCTTGCACTTGAGCACTCCGGGTGCTAAATACAATTTACAATTAGGAGATGGTACAGACTCATTCGCGATATACTCTCGAAAGAGTCTCGAATAAGTTTGTGACTATTGGAATATTCTTTTTGTGATATTTGTCTATGATCAGCTTCGCCTTAAATCATAGTGTTTCGGCTTGCTAGACAGAATAGCACGATTCATTAAGTGATATCTCTCCGGAGCTTTATACGTGGAAAGAGTATTACTATAAGTTATAAAGAAAGAAAAAGAAGTTTTTTTTTTTTTAGGTACCTAATCCTCTTATCTTTGCTTCCTACTTCTTAGGTGGAGAGATAGAAACCTGCCTTCGCAGAACCGGCACACATAGCAGCTGGTCTCGACCGGTTCACTAGAATGGTTGGAAAACCTACTATCCCTAGAAGCTGATGTTGGCTAGGCTCGACTTGAACCACCGGGCTTACCTATTTTTTTAGTAGATCATGCCTCCGTAGTTAAAGGTATTTAAGCCTTCCATTTATCTGCGACTTCTGATCGACCTGAGACAGCATTAAGAGCAGCTCTTTATTCTAGATCCACGGAAACTCACTAAAGAATCCGCTACGAAGGAGGGTAAGCCCGTACGTAAGCTATATAAAGATAAAGAGACTGAACTCCTCGATAAGACTTATTGCGTAGTTACCGGTAACTAAAAACAAGAATGAGGAGGGGGCACAGATCTACATTGCCCGTAATCACTATCTTTTGTCAGGGAATCCAACATTGCCGATGTTAATTATGTAATTTCCCGTGCTAAGTCATAAATTCCTTATTAAAGGGCATACAAAAGCAAGGTTCGCTTAGCGCGACGCTTCAAGCTATAGATGGGTAAAGTTTCGTGGGCTTCTTGCGTAGTTAGTAGGGGTAACGAAGAAAACTACAAATGGTGGAAAACCTCATCCCTTCGAAGCCTGTAGCGCCCCTTCCCTAATGTTTCTATTCGGTAAACTATCCCCGAAAAAGATCTTACCTTCGATAGATTCGAAGAAGCGGAACTCCTAACAACGTTTGGCGCTTAGGAAGTATGATATGCCTACCTGGCATACTAGTTAGCAAGGCCCTAACTGCACAGCAGGATTATCAAGGTCCGATTCACTTCCAAATTCTCTTCCCAATCCCCTCGCGCCTCACCGTAACTAAGAATGCCAGTCTCGAATACTGGCCCGAACTCTGACAGAGCTAGCATACTGAGCAGCTGCAAAGAAGTCAGAAGCTGGAGAATCTATTTACTTTACCCTCCCAGATCATATGATCTGGTATGAAACCTCGAAATGATGTAAGTGAGAGGTTTGAAGATTGAGACTTCAAGGATCAGACTTTCGTCTTTAGATCTTAGCGCAACAGCCTTGAATGCTGTATTCGAGGACTCAAGATCTTCCTTTTCTTACTAGCGAGGAGGTTTGTTGTTGCAAGCCTTTCTTGAGCCAGAGAGCCGCATCTGGAATATTATTTTTCCATCTCATCCTGAGAATGAGTTGAAAGAAAGGATGATTAGTGGAATACAAGCACTACTTGATACATAGAAGGCGAAGGACCTCCTTCCTATTGAGATTTTGTTGCGTGAAAGCCCGACGGCCGGAAGTATGAAAGAAGAATAAAAGGCGGACTTAAGTCATTCTCTTGGTGTTGATACAATATTTTTTTTCCGGTGAGAAATTACGTAAGGAAGAAGAGTGTAAAGCAATCTTTCTTTTGGTAGAAGCCCATACTTGGAAAGAGAAAGACGAGCTGCTTTCGATTTTTCTTGTGTTACGCAGTTTCCGATTCCTATTTGTGTGAAGCCAGTCCTGAGAAGTCTAATGCCAGGGGATCTAGGTAAGAAAGGAAGTAGGCTCTGAAAGCCTATTTCCCTTTTATAGCTCCGTAGGAAGAGTTAGGGAAGCGCAAAGCCATAGAGAATTGAATCTGATCTTTCTGACTAAATGCCATAGTTGATCATCAACTACTTTACCCGCTAGGGAAGTGAGCCTACAGATCCTATATTCCCCTCTTGGCTATTCCAACACCAAGATCAGGCAATTCCTAAACACCCCGGGATTCTATTTAGACATACATCCATATTGGATCAAACCGTAAGGAATAAGAGCCACACACTGGCAAAGGCAGGATCTAGTGCACGCCCTTCAACAGATATGGTATAGGCTGCAAGGAAGTCTTAAGTTGGAGATTTCGAGTAAAAGAATGGAAGTCTAAAGCAAGGAAAGTATGGTAGTTAGTAGGTATATTGATTTGTATAGTTACCGGTAACGAATAAAAAGACAAGAACCCTTGGCCAAAAGCCATTGAATCTGATCCCGCCGGCAGCTCTTTATCTTCCCCTCTCTTGCTTCTGAAAGAGGTAGGCCAGGGAAGTCGAAAGTATGGAAGTTGCAGTTGAATTGACTTCACTCGACCTCTGCCTTAAGAGCTACCGGAGAACTAGAGCCTAGCATCCTGAGCAGCCGGAAAGAAGAGAAGTACTGAGATTGAGAAGCCGGAGATTAGTCTTTATCCTTAGTTAGAGGGAACCCAGGAATCTAACCACCAAGGTTAGCAGATCCCAGAGTTCGTTCCGGAGGGGGGTTAGGAAAGAACAACGACCGAAGAAGCCAGACTTTCCGATTTCCTTCTCTTTGAAAGGGAAAAGCAGTAGCATTTCATCAGCTACTTAGCTAAGAGATCAATCAATAGGATGCTTGCAGGAGGAGAGAAGTAAGTAGTTCAGTTGGAAAGAAATAACATAGAATAGAATCCGATCAGCTAGAGTCAATCTTTAAGGCGGAAGATGAGACTTTGCTAACTGATCAATAGAATCTTCCCTAGTCTGCTTCTCTGCCAACACCAGGTTAATCCCTTACTTATACAGATAAGCGGGAGTTAAGCCTAAGAGAACAGCAACTAAGTATGAAAGCCACTCGACAGGGGCTAAGGCTGGCGTTACTTAGATCCGAAACTAAGTATATAAATAACATAAAAGAGAGCAGCTAGAATCTTGACATACCATGGGAAGAAGGGCTAGGAAGTTCGAATAAATGCCTATGCCCTGCCACCTCTTCTCCCGCCAATCCCATAGAATCTTTTCCTATGATCTGCCTAGTCCTGCCTATGATCTGACGTACCTGATCCGGGAACATACTATGACGTAGTTAGAATCCCGACCTGAGAATGATAAGCTAGCTTCCTATGGCTTAAGCAGGCCTATAAGTCTTTTAGCTCGACCTATGCCTTACTTAAAGCCCTTACAGGGATTGATAAGTTCGATTCTATTCCATATCCCATTTAATCACGTCCAACTCCCCAATGGGATCAAAACAACCGGTAAAAAAGAATGAAATTACTTCTTAAAGTAGAGATTCCAATCATGAAATCATTAATTAGGTGTTAAGCAAGAGGAAAAGATCCAATGGAACTCTATGTCTTAGGTGAGACGAAAAGATAGATATTTCTTTTGTGTTATTCCAGGAGCTAATGAATTGATTTATTTCAAGCAGTGGGATTCAATGCAACTAGAAAAGCAATCGAAGGCCAAATCCCTCTGTGGGAAGTTAGGGAGGCTCCGCCATTGCAGGTAATCCGCTACTTCTGAGGCACAGCGAGAAGAAGGTACTTATAAGTAAGGGCCTAAGAATTGAGTCTTATCCCAGAGATTCCTGTTACTATTCCCATTTCATGAATTCCTTATCCCTCCCGGGAAGTCTTTGAGTAAGTCGGAGTGGAGCGCTAGTCATTCTATTTACTAATTCACACTGCGGAAATAGCAGTGGAATGGATTCTTATAGCTGCGTCAGTCAATGCCTTAGATTCTGTCCTGGACTCCATAGTTGAAAGCCCTGACTTTGACGATCGGGTAGTAAAGAGAAAGCGACTTTTAAGGCTTACGCAGCCTTCTCGGAAGAAGTAGACTTAGAAGTAATTAACGTGGGGGGAAATAGTATGAAATTTCTTTAGCAGTTTCATCAAGGCTTTTTCTAAGCGTCAGCAGAACTGTAAGGAAGAAGAAATCCAATTCCCCGCACTTCTCTGTGAGGAAGAAAGAGTGCAACAAGTAAGGTAGTTAGTAAAGCAATTAATCATTTGTCGTTTGTGAACTTCCCAAAAAAAAGGTCACTCACGCGTCTATAGGACAGTTAAGACTGACTGCTTTAGGACTTAGTTAGTAGTGTTTTGTTCTCTACTGCAATCCTGCCCTTAGTGTACTGATCAGGCTTAGAATAGAAAGTCAGGTTAGAAGTTCCCGGGGATATATTATTCTATCAACTGCGCTTTGTTAGAGGTTAACCCCCCTCCCTGTAAGAAGAAGCATGGCCTGCAAGCAACCTGACGGAAGACAGTATCAATCTATCATTTCAGTCTCAGTCTTCGATTCCTTGGTGAACTAGGCTTACCTACGACCTCGCGTCAGACTTAGCCCTTAAGAATTGATCTTCTGGGGATTGATCACTTCACTCGTCTAAAGTAGTGAGAAGACGGACGGCTTTCGGTTATTAGTTGTTTAGTTAGAATACACATAGCCTGGTAGACGTACAAGCAGGTCTACAGGCCGGCCTACACTAACTGCAGGAAGAAAAGCTACAAACTAGTCATTGCTTAATACTTTCTAGAATACGGAAAACCAGTCTTTTTGCCTTCGTGCAATAAATTCCTGCTTCAGATCCGGTAGGAAGGGAAGTAACTGAAACCCTGGGGAGATATCGAAAGGAAAACTATCTATCTTATTCCGTTTGTGCCCAATAGGGATTGGTCACTTCACTACACTTGAGGATATAGGCATTCTATTGGTGTTGCCCTTCAATTGATAAGTTCGAAAGATGGAGTAGGGGGAAATCTACCAAAGTTAGGCATATAGATAGACTCCTCTCTTACTATTCCCTTAGATTCACCCGTGGGAACATACTGAGTAAATTCAGTAGGCGTCAGTCTTGAATCAGTTTGAAGCTGCAAAGAAGTCCGAAGCCGGATTGAAGTCATGAGATTAAGTTATTACCACGGGATCTAGTGTTAAAGGCAAGAATCTACTAGTCTCAGTGGGAAAGCATCCTATCTTCTATTCAGACTTCCGGTGACATAGGACGTAAGGAAGAAGCCGGAGCATCAAACTAAGACTAAGTCTTTGCAATCCCGGAAGCCAGGAAAGAAGAAAACCAAGAGAAGCCTATTCCGAAACCCTTATCTTTACAAGCGTAACTCCAAAAAAACAAATAGTTGCGGAGTCGTGTTGAAGCTTCTTGATTGAGTAGGAGAAGCCAGCCTCAGAGAAGGTAGGCCAGGAAGTTCGATTTCTAGGATTAGCAGTTTTTTTTCTAGTAGTTAGATTGTGAGTTACTGCTTTAGGAAATTTGTAAAATAGGAGGGAACGCAAGGACCAAGTCCCAGTGATTCTATGAAGCTAGGCAGCTATCGAAGAGCGTAGGAGAGAGAGCAAATAATCTTTCTTTTCTCTTTTTTCCTCATCTAGTGAGGATTGTAATAGGTAGGTATCATCACTCTTACCGTCCTGCCTTCGCACTGCTTTCTTCTATTGATTGATAGCGAGGAAGCCAACCCCCAAGCAAAGATAGATAGATAAACCTGGTTTATTAGCGGGTTTTTATTACTTTCCTTCTTTTGCTGTGAGTGCTATAAGTACTAACCAACAAGCAACGGATTGAGCTTAGGCGCGCGAAAGAAAACTCTTGCGTTAGCGCATCCGTTTTCTTGCTCCTGCTGATCCCTTTATGCGTACCTGAAGCCTGATCGTTTTTCTCGTAGACCGCTCCTGATGTGACCCGTTAGCCCATATCTAATACTTAGTAAAGCCCTTCCCCAGTCTTGCATGTAAAAGGGCCTGTGGTGGTGGTTATCTATCAGGCGGGAAGCGCCAAGCCTATCACGCGGGAAAGACCCCTAACCAACCACCAACTTACCTTCCAACCAAGCCCTTCGATTCCGCGCAGCTGCTGGGTATATAATCTCGGTCCTCCCCTTACCTTTATGCCTACAGCTCAATTTGTTTTCCAGTGATGGCAAGAATCCGCGAAATACTGCGTTTTTTTTCTTCTTCTTGTGTTGTTTCTGAATGGCATCATAGCTACACGAGGGAAAGCGATGCTGCCCACTCTGCCGCAAAAGGGGGCCGCTTTCTTCCCCCCAAAAATGCCAGGAAAAGGTTTCGGAAAATCCAGTAACAAATGCTCTCCCTTCTCCCACGGCTCGACATGAGCACTGTCTCTGACTCTGAAACTTACAGGGAGGAAGTAGAATTCTACATGAAACTGAAAGGCCAGTCGTACTGGAACTGTCAATGGAAACCATATGCTTAACTCCAAACTTGAAGTCAGTCTCTGTCACTCAAGGATAACGATACTGCTCAGCACCAGTACCTCCCAACTGCTTTGTTTTATTCTTCATGCCGACAGGCTTAAGGCTAAGTGTTGCCTCATATACTTACCACTGAATCCAAGCAAGTTCATGAAATAAGGAAATGCTACTCCAAAAAGCATGTTACGTTACCATTCTAGTACATGGCCTGAGCTGACTGGAACAGGATGCCGGTACTGCAACCGAACATTTTACCGAAAACTTCCAAAGTATTTGTTGACTCTGAACTTTTGAATATCTTTATTGAAAATGGCAGCTTGCTCATATTATTTTTGTTTGTTTCTATTTATGATAATACTCGAACCAAGCCGAGGCGCGGAGCGGTTTATTTCTTAGGTCTAGTCAAAGTTCAAACTAGCCAACAAGTAAGTCGACTGAGAAGTAGGTGGCAAGGCCCGAAGCGGTTGTTGTTGTCACGGGATAGGGAAGATAGAGCTAGCTTTGGATTGATTATTGAATTATGTAAAAATCAATAAAAAAGCAAAAATCAACTAAAAAAGATCAAATGAAAAAATACACGTAACTCTTGATGATATTATGAAATAGAAAAGAGCGGAAGGAAACGGAGATTCAGTCCCAGCTACTGAAACTATGAAGTGGTACTAGCGTAAATTCACTCATTTTAGCTCGTAAGTGAGCATCGACGTTCTTCCATAACAATCCTGGGAATAGTTCAATCAAAGCATTCCAAGATCACAAACATTGCTATAGAAGCATCGATTTGATGAATGAAATTGGCAAAGGGTGCTCTCAAGGACTTAGCCCTATCTCTATTTTTTGATGGTACTGAGAGAGTTAATCTTTTGCGCTTTTTATGTTTTCTATCAAATACGATAACTGGAATAGATTCCTTAGACAGATAGTCTGGGATTGTGAACCACCAATCATTTCGATACTGAACAGGCTTATTCAAGTAGGATGCAACCCGTTTCCTAAATTCATTAAATTTATGATAGAAAAAAAAACCCATAAATCGTCAAATGCATCTGCAATATACTCCCCGTAAGTTTATGTTATTAAGTTCTCAAAACTCCTATGTATATCAGTAGCAGAGGTATGCCCCGGGTTTCCATAGACAAGAGTCATTTATACCTGTTTTATTAGCTTACGAGTAAGGTTTTCACATACAATCTTACCGAGATTGCTTCCTTCAAAATTTATCATGATGTGTTCTTTTATAGCTTTCGTAGTTCATATTCATATTAAATATCAGGTGCCATATTCTCTTATGATATAGTTTTCTTTCTTCCAGTCATTGAGTAGATTGAGTAAGCATTGCATTTCTCACTAGCGCTGGCAGTAACACGCTTATAAGCAGACAAGTGGACAGCTCACAGGCTTTTTTACGGCGCTTTTTCTTTCTTTTCTACGTGACCCTGGCTAGACCAAATCCATCCATCCGGGTGAAACTCGCTTTCAAGCGGTGAGTCCTAACCAAGGCGGAGTTGCTCTGCCCCCGCACCTACATCCATGCACTCTGACTGAGACTGTCAGGCGCTCTATTCTCCCCTCACGAAACAGATGCCTTTCCTTAGATTCTTTCCTTTTGTGTCAAAACTTAGCAAGAGAATACATTCTTTCAGTGATTTACTTTAGGTCTCTCTCCACTATCGGTCGGATGGGCTCCTTCCTTTGCTTTTGAAGAGGTTCCATTCGGTATATACGGACCCTCTCAAACCCTAAAGGTAGTCTTTCTCTCCCGCACTTACTGAAAGTACCTTTGGTGAGTCTCGATTTTCTCTCTCATTTTTGTTTCGAAAATGATGCTAGGAAGAGTTTGAGCAAGTAAGTTCAGTTTGTTTGAAGTGCTTCTAAAAACCAAAGAAAGATTCCTTTTTTTTGTCGGCGAATCAAACGATTTATTAGAGAAAGCCACCTTTTTCTATAGTAGCAGCCCGCTAGACCACCCCGAAAGCTGTGCATTGTTTATGCCCCAAACACTCACTCCCCAATCCACAACTGAGAGCTGATCTTCCACACACTGCCCCCAAACATTAATTGCTATACCCACCTTGCCTGAGCTTATAGTTGCTAAAAATCTGCAACCCCAAAAGGTTCAATAGAACCAGGAAGGGCTCTTGTGCTCCACTGAATAGGCATTAGCCAACACTCTCCTCTTCTTCTTTCTTTTCTCTTTCATTCTCTCTAATCACAGAGATGGTGGAAAAAAGGGAATTACGGATGAACAAAATAAAGAGGGCGACGGTGCTCCTTCTGGAGGAAAGACCGGGGAGAAGACTGCAACGACTGGGTTAAATAAGCTAGTTTTTTTCGATTCTAATAAAGAGAGAACATATACTTTGATTTTTCATTGTGTGTGTATACTTGGTTGGTACTGTTTGCTGGTTGTGCATTGTGTTCGTACAGTGGGTTCTGCGTGGTATTGGAATAATTTGCTTGCAGTTTTAATATGTTGCTTATATAAATATGTGTTGTGGCTGTTGTGCATGTGCTTCTCTTTGGTTTTGTTATTGTGAGAAGGTGAACCAACTATCTGGAAATATATAGGTCTGTATAGTCAGTACAGATCCGATGACGACGATGACTTTGCAGATCGTGGCACCGTTCGTGCGAGTGGTGCGGCTTACCACTTCGAAAAAAGGTTAGCCGATTTTCAGAAGCGTCATACCGTACACCTAGCCCATCAGTCCAGCGGAAGGGCGCAGCTTGAATGGTAATGGAGTTCCAATGCAACGCAAGGCTCCGACTCGTTGCTACACTCGAAGGCAAACCAAAAGCAATCCTGAAATTAATCCTTAGAACAAAGCCCAGGCCAATAGCCAGTAGAAATGCTCCAAACCAACCTATAATCCTGCAAAATAGACTTAAAGTGATCGACACTCACATCTCTCTCATTTACAGTGATTTCGCTACAGTCTACTAGCGCATTCCTAGACTAAGACTAGGGGGGCATTTAAGAAGCAAGCTCACTCTCATTCCAGGGCGAAGCTGAAGTAAGAAAGCAAGCGATCTAGCAAGAAGAACTGTGATGTGAGAAAGGAGGAAAGCAAGTAGGTATCTTTGTATTTGATTTCCGCCAGTGGAAAAACGAGGAACCTATTTACGTTGTTACAGTTCCTTAAGCATAACCAGTGGAGACCACTGATCTATACCCATCCGATACGAGGGTGACTTTCTGACTACCTACAGTAGCATATCCCAGTAGAGATCCCTCTAGAAGAGAAGCAAAGGTATAAGCCAAGACCAGTAAAGCCACACACACCAGCAGTCGATCCAGCTTTTGATATAGGCTATGCAATGTTGGATGTTAGTGAACCACCACTAGTTGACCACCAATAGCAGTTGTTAAACCAGTAGCTCTAGATTGATAGAGCCCTACAGGACTTGCTTCATTAGTGACATATCCTTTTCCTGAAAGAACTCCAGAAGGTGAAGATCCAGCAGGAGGTGGTAGCCTTTCTTATGAAAAAGATAAAGCAAGCTGTGTTCCAGGCAAGGTTCTTCTTTAGAAGAAACATTTCCTGGGCTACGATCTTGATTGACCGGAAAAGAAGCAAGTCTATGTCACAAGCAGGGTTTGATGTCACCCGCTACTCTTCCAAATCTGATGAATAATGTGTTAAATTCGTTGTGGGGGTACTTGTCTTTTTTTATGATATCTTGATTTATAGCAAGGAAATGGATGAGCACATCAAGACGCTAGAGGAAGTGCTGCAGATTTTGAGAGAGCACAAACTGTTTGCTAAGAAGACCAAATGTGCCTTTGGTGTCACACAGATTGAATATTTGGGTGGGGCATCTCATTACTCAAGAAAGGGTAACAACAGACCCGAACAAGATAGAAGCAATGGCTTAATTTGGGGGATCTCAATACCAAGTTTTTTTTCCACACGTTAGGAGCGTTGAAGTTTCCTAGGCGGAAAAGGCTACGTCAGGGGATTTCTAAAAAAAACTAGGCATTCAGTCTCCAGTGCTTGAATAATCTACTATAAAGTCAGCTTTTTACTCTGCTGAGCGAATGCAGTCTTTGTCTTTTCGTGACAGACACCGCGGGCGTAGCTTTTTTCGCACTTCTTCCCCGATTTGAGTTAACGCTTTTTATCTTCTTTCTGCTTGCCATCTAGAAAGAACCTTCCTGAAAAGCTTTTACTATCTCCATTTCATCAGACCCGACCAAGCTACTAAAGAGTAGATCTTCGGCATCACAAGGGCGAGTTCTTGCCGGAGCGCTTAATCAGTGAAAATCTCATTGTTCTTCCCCAGAAAAGCGCTGACCGGAACCCCACTAGATCTTCACCCGAACCTTATCCGTCCGACACACCATTCCAACCTGCTGTACCCGACTTTTGACCTTTTGTCTGACCCGATCGAAAAAAGCTCAATCACTACTCACCAATCCATTGTTGGGCTTTCAAGCGAAACCGAGAATCTAATAAGAAAGACTTGAACTTTCCTTTCTTTCTGTTTTTTTCCACTTTTGAGTCAATTTCTTGGGGCTTTGAAGCGACTTTCATATTTTTTTTCCATAGCTTATGCCGTGTTCAAAGTCTTCCCATTGTCATTGGCAAGCTTTCAAACGTCTTCTTCGCTATCTATCAACGTAGATAATTCGCGGGAGTTTTTTTTCTTTCTTTTCTTTAGAAACCGGCGACAGTTTGACAATAGTGGAGGATCCGCTCTTTGCCATCCAAGGGCCTGGGATCGACTTAGTTGAAAAGCTGGAATGGCAGACATGAATTAAGCATGGGAACTTACTGTATGTCTGACACAAGGTTTGTACTAGGATCGCACTCTCGGCTTTGGGGCATTTTTTCTACCTTGGGTGACCTAAGGAGAGAGAGGGATCATCAGTCTGAGCTATGGTTCCATTCCTTGTTTAAGTAAGCCTTGCTTTAAAAGGCATAAGTGGTAAATATTCTATTTCAAATCCGGGATTCGAATTTTCAATATTCGCGTGATTTTGAAAGAGACCCTTCTGGAATTTCTTTTTTGAGTCTAATTGATTGCGCGTATATACATAAGTAAGCACATTCTCTTCGTTTGACCCACTGAAATCCCTTTCCTCCCGGCCCGGGATCATATTATGCTTTCTCTGCCCCTTTCCCTTATTCTATTCAGAAAGTGGATTTGAACCACTAAAGTACTTAAAAAATCCTCATGACATAGCGTGTCACGCTGGAAAACTTATAGAATATATATTTGCAACATGTCTTTGTTAAAGTTCTATTATCTTTACAGGGCGAAGCATAGCATTTCAAAAAGAGCAGCCAGAACCCACTACCAGTTGGCCAGCATCAAAGCAGAAGGAGCTTTACCCCGAAGAAAAAGTTTGGAATTCAAGAAAGAGGAGGGTGGGTGTGCACTTTAAGAGCGCCAGGTGTGGAGAAAACTTCACAAGAGTTTCTCACTAAAGAAGATCTGGAGAAGGTCTTCCAATCACTAGAACCCAAAGAAAAAGGGTTCAACGCGTCGCAAAGAAAGATATGGGAAACTCATACCAAAGCAGTCATAGATGGGTACATGGGCTTTGTGGAAAGTGTTGTATCCAAAGATGGAGTTATTAGTTCGAGCCATTATCATGAACGAATAGTTGAGTTTGTTAACCTATTGGACAGGAGCTTTGAGCGCGGAAGTTATGCCGAAAACCCGTAAGTCAAAGTCTTAGCCAAAGTTCAGATAATTGACTGAGTGAGTGTACCTATTGTTAGAATTTGAAATAGAAGAGTTATGAAGTGGGGAAAGGCTTATTACATAGGCCCAAAAGGTCTTATTGGGTGGTGAGTGCCCCTCAATAGGTTTGAGTGGATAGGCTAGTTTTCGGGTGGTGTCAAGCATGAATGGAAAGGTGTGAAGGGGCAACCTGCCGGTCCATGTTTCTGAGGCTCCTTCATACAGCTATGGGAAGAGCATAAGCCAGCGTTGCTATTTGGGCGGAGAGGCTCCAGGGAGGAAGGGGATATTCAGATTCCCAAGGCGCCTTCTTGGCTGTGAAAGCAAGAAGCAGGATCCGTTTAAGAAGGCGGATAAGCATGACCTAAAAGCCTAATCACTTACCTTAGGTTGCAACCCTGCCAGACCCAATCCCTTCGGTATCCCTATGACACGCATTATAAAGTGTGATATCCATCCATTGATTTCCTTCTATTATAGACCAAAGCCAAGCTGACCACACTCGAAGTAAGCACCACCTTACCCGCACGCACTTCTCTTCTTTCTTTTTGACATATATCAATCCGTGTTAAATAATTGACCTGTTCTTTGAAAAACACACCTTGTATATAGCACGATGCCCGCCCTCTGCTTGCATTTCCGTTGAATCAAATGTTGCTGCCTCAGAGCATATCTTTGGAAATTTTGACTGCCCTCCCTGGGCTAATAGAATGGTGCCAAACACAGACAGTCATAAAAAACCATGCAGGTACGCCTAATTTCTCTAAGCTTCAACAAATCTTCATAACAACTCAACTCTTTGAATCGCTTCGCTCCTCCTCTCCGCGGTTCCATATGATCTTGCTCCTAGATTTATCAGAGTATGCTCCAGACAATGAAAAAGCTCTGCCCCTGCAACTGTACCCGGAGGAGCATCAGTCATCTCACTCACTGATCATAGGAAGCAACCGTCAATTCGCTAGCTAGTGAATTTTTTGGTGAAAAAGCCGACTCTTTATAAAGAGCTTTCTACACCCAAGCTTAGTAATTACCACTTAAAGGACCCAGAATACATTTCCTAAAAAAGTACGTTCTTCTGCTCTACACGTGCCGTAGTTACTCACTGGTGTATCGCTTGGTTCAAAGCTGGTTACGATTCAACCAAAATTGGTTTGCATGCAGTTGGGACACACCGATCCATGTTGACGGGGCTAACTAATTCCCTTAGCGCGTAGGGGACTCGCTTAATTTACTTGGCCCATTTTTCTCCTTATTTTAGCTTTGGCCTGCGGGTTGCGAATTATCAAGTTCGGTGGGGGTCTTGTGAGCGAATCGGCAACTGAACGCCTACTCATCCCCTTAGACTTGATAAGCTTTGATGACGCGGGATATGTGGCACTTTACAATAAGTGTCCATGCGCATAAAAGTTTGAAGGCGGATAGTGGAAAGCTGCCATTGCTGGAGTTTTGTGGCAGAGAGACCTGTAAGCTTGTGATGCTTAGCTCTTTTCCGCTCCTGCGAACCTATCCTTTCTTTTATGCGTTGGTGTGCTTACTGAGGAGTTAATATGGGTCTGACTTATTGGTCGAGCTACTTTTATTTAGTTACTCTCCTTTCCATGGGAAGACGGAGCTCATATGAATCTATATAATGTATGCGTTCCGGAAAGACGTCTGCCTGTTTTTCACTGTACCCGGTTTTTCTATTCATTCCTAGCTTTTATATCGTCAATCTCGTTCCTTCCTTTCTTTCGGCAGGAAGATTCGCTTTTTTCAAGTGAGAGCCTAAGCCAGTGTCCGTGGAGAATACTTCCTTCTATGTTCCGGCACTTCTTGACCAGTCCCCGCGAAAGAAAAATGCCCCAACATCTCACTTTGTTTGGGGTGGAGGAAGGTCGGTTCAACGGAGCATCAGAAGCCATAGGCTTGGCCCGCAGAGTGAAGAACTCACTATGGTAAATGCCCCGGGAATGTTGAGAATATGCTATCTATATAGTACTTGAAATGTATAGGAGAAGATCAAACTGCTCTTTCCGGGGTGGGGGGTTGAACTTGAAGGAGGGTCAGAAGTGATTGAATGAGCGTGTGGTAGTATGAATTCATTCCCGGTCGAGATTCCGGTGAAAGATAGATAGTAAGATCGACTCCTGTGGAAAGGTTCGCACTCCAGACAAAGAAATAGAACGAGTGATCTCCATCTTCCTCGAGTTCTCTTTTTCATGGATGTTTCGTCATGGTGTTTTCAACAAACTCAACGTAGGAAGTCTTTCACCCAAAATCATTCTACTCAACTCTTCTAGGAACAAAAACCACTATCTATGAGGAAAAAGACGAGAGAATCCATTCTGCTTTAATTTATAACAAGGAAAAGAAAGGATGCTACTTTCCGTGTCGTGATTACCCACCACTTGTCCTTGTACGCGGTAAAAGATTACGTATGCTTTCTATGAAAGCTCGTAAGATCTGCTGACAAAACGGAAAACCAATTCACTCGCTCAGTCTCTTTGACTAAACGGTTAAAGCACTTAACCGGCTTACCTTTTTCAGCTGCATCGTACCGTGGGTCAAACTCTGTATGTAGATAGAGCCCCTATGCTCCTAATGTAGAGCTGGAACTACAACAGTTACCGTGGAATCCGCGATCACACATGAGTTACAGTTGTTTTTCCGGTGAAGCTAGTACTTTACTTGAGTATACCATACTTAAAGTGTTGGAAACACCATTGTCACACGGGTCTAATAAGAATATTGACTGGCAGGTGAGCTAAAAGCCAACACCTGAGTCAGTCAGTCTTCCACTTCAGTTGCTGGTTGGGTAGGTCAAACCGCGAGTACGAGATAACTCAGAGGCACTTACATACCAATCGATGTTGGTTGTCAGTCTTCGGCATTGATTTTCCTTGTTTTCTATCCACTAAATTGATGTGAGCTTACCTGCTATCGAGCAGAATCTCGGAAAAACCAGCTTTTTTTGCATTTGCAAGAAAACGACTTTTTTCCCTAAATATAAGGAATAGAAAGACTTGACGCGCAACGGCTTTCTAAAGCTCAATCCCTTGCTTGTTGGGATGACAGCCCCATTTTAAGGAAAATTGATAGAGCCTTGGTTAACACTGAGTGGGAGGCTCGCTTCCCAGGATCTGAAGCTCTTTTTTTACCTGCGGGAGTGTCTGACCATTCCCCTATGGTCATTAAGCTCGCTGATTTGCCTAAAGTCAAAAAGCCATTCAAGTTTTTTTATTTTAGGGCGGATCACCCGGAGTTCCTGAATATTGTAGCAAGGGTGTGGAATGAGGAAATGGAGGGTTCTCCTATGTACCGTCTATGCTCCTCCTTGAGTCTCCTCAATTTGGAGCTTAGGAGGTTGAATAAGAAAAGAACCTTAAATCGGATATTTCCTCCTTAGTGGTGCAAGCTAGGGCGGAATTGAATAGAATCCAGGGCGCTGTACAGCAACAACCCTTGGATTCTACCTTATGCCGTGAAGAGGCGAGACTCGTTAAGGTATATGCTGATCTCAGTAGGGCTGAGGAGAGTTTTTTGAAACAGAAATCAAGGGTGCAATGGCTTAATTTGGGGGATCTCAATACCAAGTTTTTCTTTCAAGCAGTTAAGAGCCATCATGCAAGAAGTAAGATCGTATCGATTACAAGAGAGGATGGCTCTAGAATAGAGGACCCTAATGCTATTAAGGAGGAAGCTATTAAATATTTTCAAAGGCTGTTAAGTGAGAACCAGCCACGACCCACTCTTGATTATGACCTGCTTGGAAGGGCCTTACCTCGAAGACTCGATAATTCTCAGTGTGGGGAGCTGGCTAGGGAAGTTACCAATGAGGAAATTCAAGATGCAATCTTCTCAATGAAAGATAGTAAGGCCCCGGGGCCGGATGGGTTCAATGCTCTTTTAAAGAAAAGAGCTTGGAACATTGTGGGAAGCTTAGTATGTGCAGCAGTTAAATCCTTTTTCAGATCAGGAAGAATCAAAAGGGAAATGAATGTAACAGCCATTTCACTAATCCCTAAGGTCCCAAACCCTACAATGTTAAAGGATTTTAGGCCTATTTCGTGTTGCAATACAATATACAAGTGTATTGCTAAGATCTTGGCCAATCGATTGAAAGTTGTCATCCCTCATCTTGTGGGCAAGCAACAAACGGCCTTTGTTAAAGGAAGAAGGATAGGGGACAACATCCTGTTAGCTCAGGAGTTATTGCGCAATTTTCATCGGGATAGAGGCTCGCCAAGGTGTGCCATCAAGGTGGACCTGATGAAGGCGTATGATACAGTGAAGTGGGAGTTCCTCATTGCGGTTTTAAGAACCGTAGGTTTCCCGGAAATTGTTATCCAGTGGATTAGTGCATATCCACAGTTAAGTTCTCTATTAATATCAATGGGGAGCTGTGTGGTTTCTTTGCTGGGGAGAAAGGCCTGAGGCAGGGTGACCCGATGTCCCCCTATTTGTTTGTCCTAGCGATGGAAGTGTTTTCGGGACTTATGAATAAAATGTCCACTAACAAACGCTTCAAGTTTCATTGGGGATTCTCTTGAGCTCTTTATGGCTGCTAGTCTAGATCGATTCCCAAAAGTAAAGAGGATTGGCAAATCTTTCTTAGTTAAGCAAACAATATAGGGGAGAGCTAACTCTTACTCAAAGATCGGAGAGCTAACTCTTACTCTTACTCTTTTGCAATACATGGCAAAGGGTGAATCTCCTTACTAAGCTTTCAGGAAAGTAAGATTCTCAGATACAACGAGCTTGACGCACCTAAACTAAGTCTTTCTGCCTGCTATCCTTCCCCGGCTTACAAACTTAATGAGTAAAGTATAAGCCTAAGGATCACGACTAAATGCAGAGATAGATAAAAAACCTCCCTTGAGCTTGGTCATCCCAGATGAGCTGAGCTACGAAGTTTGGCATTCGTGAGGACGCAGCATTGATCTCTTATATAAGCAGAAAGGGCATTCTCGCTTATCTGTGTATATGAGAATTTGATAATTGGGTTACCGCGGCAGAGCTTCAATCGAAATAGTGATTCTTTGGCCAGGTTTGCTTATCCAACCCTCGAGTTTAAGGCATCTCATTAGGTCCCCCCATTATAGGCAGTTTCAAAGGCCCTAAAACGCCTAAACCCGGCCTTGCAACAAGGAACCGTCACAGAAGAACGGAATCGTAGCCTTCAAGCTGACGTCTGAATATCTCATTCATAATCCGACGAGTTAAATGAGAAAGGGGCGGTTTCATAGCTGACGCTTGCTGCGTCAACTGGCCCTTCGTCATCCTTTCTGTGAGGTAGCTTGTCCCCCTGCGATTCCTAGTGCTATTTTTTGGCTTGCTATGAATTCTCTTTGTTTCCTTTCTATCTTTTCTGGCTAAATAGGGTTTGCCGCCGGCACTCCCTACTAGAGCTAAGGGAGTGTCGGAGAATCGTCCGCATGTCTTTTTTTTTTAATATCGATGGCTTTTTTAGACACTAGGACCCTCGCTTTCCTTATCCTTCCTTACCTCTACTAAGCTTAACCTTCAATTAAATTGTTAGGCACTAATATTCGTCGTAAGCCTGCCGCTACCAACGCTCCCGCGATCATCGCTAGTATGTACATCCTTCCTTAGCACAAGCGCTCTCCTTCGGACCCTTCTTCCCTTCCTTCCGTCTGATTGTGTAGTAGGCGAGCGAAGCGATCAATGAATCTTTCCCCGGCCGGCTTACCCTCATTACTACCTTACATGTGTCAACGATGAATTCATGGATGATGTTTCGTTGAAGTATGTAATAGATGAATGAGCTAACCTAACAGTCTTCTCATCGACTAATCCCTCCCGAAAAAATAGACTTCGATCTTTCTTTGATGCCCTTCTTTTAAGGATGTCGACAAGCCGTAAGTGGTCCCCTCCACTTCCCCCCTATTCTTTGAATTCGACCAGGCCAGCTGCTCAGTCTAGCTCTGAAGTGACTAATCAGAATGGATGAGAAGATCGATGACCTGAAAAAAGGGGATGAGGACGGCCCTTAGATTGGAGAAGGCATTCTATAGTTATTTCAATGTCAGGGTCGAAGTCAACCGCGACAATCTCAGTGAGACGAAAGATTCGACGCCTCCTATCAAATGAGTACAAGAAATAAATAACCCCGAGCTCAAACTTGAATCAGAACAGAAAAGGCCAACCAATACAACTTTCCGTGTTGGCACGAGCTATTCTTCCTTCTTTTCTCATGGAGAGAATCCTACTTTCCATTCCCTCTCATGCCGAGGTATTTCATCTTGAATGGAATCTGTGACAAAGGCAAAAAGGCTCTTACCGTACTTTACCACAATTCCGTGGAATCCCACCCTCACCCTTTGTTTGTATCAGCTATATCCCCAGTCCCCAGAATCGATTTAGGATAAAGATAAACCCCATCACCATCTTTCCATCCAACTCTCTTACTGAAGAGTACCAGGCATCTATCCTATAATCATCATCTACAGAAAAGCAATCAAGAAAAATGAAAAGAGATAGTGAAGTGAAAGAGACCTTGCTTAAGGCTTTGAAAAAGACTAAGTTGACCAAGGTAAGAAGAGTTCCAGAATGATGCCTCGGGTAGAGAGAAGAAGCGAGATAGACTTTCTTTCTGGAATGAAGTTGATACTTTAAGTCGGATACTGGCGAAAAGACCTTCTACCTAGGTTTTTGACTTACCTTGAGCCTTACTAATTACATGATTCATATGGGAATCTAAAGAGTTATCTTTATGTCTATCTGGATTTTGTTTTAGGAAAGAGAATTCTTAGGTATTCTCGTATTGGAAGAGCTCACTTCCTATGAAAAATCACTAAGGGAGTCCGCTGAAGACGGAGTCAAAGACTCTAGGGTTCTGTTTCGTGCTAGAGCGCAGGCGTGAATAAAGTTTTTGTTCTTAGCTTTCTTCGTCAGTGACATTCTCTGAGATCTGATAATTCCAAATTGGATAAAGTATTCTCGGAAGACTGAACTTGTGGAAGGAGAACGGACGGCTTTAGGGACCATGGACTCGAAGCATCTATTCGAATTTCACTCCACTATTAAAGTAAAGAATAGCTATTCTTATTTCTTAATATTTCTTCAAAATGGATTCAGTCTCTTTACCTTATTCCTGCATTAGGGCCTAGGACAATAAGAAAGAAAGTCATAGACTACAAGAGAACACTTTCTCTCCTTGGTCTTACTTAGGTCTCAGCTCATTTAGAGTCAACTTACTTAAGCAACTACTTTGTTGGCGGTCTTTTAAGACCTACTCTTCTCAACATCATAGGAACTTCGGTTCAAGACAGAGCCCGCCCTTCCTTTCCCGGCTCTTACTTATCTCATCCTTAGCTCTTTTTCTCAATGAGATGAATGCCAGGAACCCTGGCTCACAAGCGTTAGGCCTTTTTGACTACTGGACTCTCTCCCCGAATCGAAATTCTTAGCAAATAAGCCTACATAACGCAAGAGATCTTAAGTTTCTTTCGTGAAATGATGAGAGAATAAGGATTTAGGACTCATTGATAGTATATCTATGGCATTTTCTCTCCTTTTCCTATCCAATTCTAGAAGAAGTGAAGCAACTTTCTCACTAAGAGTTCGATTTTCCTTTCAAACCCTTGGCTAAGATTTCCTCGTCCACTTTTGTACTGTGAGGATCTTCTTTCAACTTTATATCGGTCTCCCTTATGTTCGAAAAGTTAGACTTCCATTCTGAACGATTCTCTCTTTCGTGGATCAAGGTAAAGACTGAATTCTTCATAGATCCGTGGAGACCTGTAAGACATAAGGAAGACTTCTACATGAGATAAGATTCATATACCTCTTCCATCCGTAAGTGTAAGTAAACACAAATGTTGAAGGGGATCTATAGTGTAAATAGAACTACTCCTTACAAGACGGCAGGGAAAGATTAATGACCTTAATTGCCATTTCTTCTCACGGTTCTAAGTTAGATAGAATTCTAGGGGTCTCCCACATCTTATTTATTGGAAACTCAGTTGTAAAGCCCCGAAATAAACTAAAGACTTTCCCCTCTCTTTATTATCTCTCTCTTTATTATCTCTAGGTTGAGCCAGGAGTTTAGATTGAAGCATAGACATATACAAGCACAAGCGGGCTCAGAAGTTATTAAGTAATGTTCAACCAAGATAAATAAAAAGCCAGAATTGTAGAGCCTAGCCAGGGCATACATTACATTAGCAAATAGCAGATTAGAGTCTAACTCACTAGATCGAGCAAGAGGCTACGAAGTACTAGTAAATTCCTGAACCCGGAAAGTGTTGAAAGGAAAAAACCATATACAATCCTTTTTCTGCAAATCCGTAGAAGCTGTAGTACACCATGGGAAACACACTTATGGTCGAAAAAGACCTTTCATTGCCTTCATCTACGGAATATCCATAAGGGGTGAACCATAACCTTACCCTCACTATATACATATATCGAACTTAAAGCATAGAAATAATTCTTGTAATTTGCTAAGAATTTCGATTCGAGGAGTGGAATAGAATCTTGCATTAGAATAGGAAGGCTAGCTAATATAGCATATAGCACTAGGCATTTTTCTCTTGTCAACTTTGACTATGTCAAATAACTATAGAAAGTTGGGGTATGAATGGATCCGCTATGCCTATATGAGTCTCCCTGGTATGTCTCTCTTTACATCGAGTAGGAAATGAAAGAGCTTTGCTTCCTTAGAGTATAAAAAAGGTCTGACAGGAAGAATATTGAGTCCTTCACGAGCCTAGGAGTGACGTTATCAATCAAATAAATAGGAGACTCGGTCCAATGATAGATGGCTTCGAGCTAAGTTCCTTTCTAAGAAAAGAAATTATAAATTCCATTTTCTATCTCTTTTCCTTTCCTTCGGTTAGCGAAGTTCCCCAGAAAGGGTTCTGTTCTGGTTCTACCATGACAAAGAAATGCATTCTAAAAGAAATAGGAGCTGATCGTCTCACTTAACCCCTGAGCCAAGCCAAGACTGTGGTTTGGTTTGTTAGCTCAAGTAAAGAGAAGATTCTTCCCTGCTCTCAGTCAGTCTAGGTAAAAGGGCACGAGCCAAGCTAAAGTCAGTAGCAATCCGGTTCAAAGCCAGTAGCACGATAGTACTTCAAAGTTCTCAGTCTCCATTCCATCCTTTCAGTAAAGCCAGATGCGAATGAAATGGAATAGTTGCTCCCATATCTTTTACTCACTTAAAAAGTTTGAGAAAAAAAAGAAAGAGATTTTTGACTTACAATGAAACTGGATCAAATACTTTTAGGGGAATCAATGCCACATCTGATTCCAAAAAGCAAAAAGGCTCGTCGAACAACCTTTTCAATTAAACAGTAAACCGATGATATGCCTTATTCAATCCACTGCTTTGAAAGACCTTACGCCCCTACCCCTCTTGCCGGGGTACTTAGAGAGGGATTCAAAGTGAAAGGCAAAGCTAGTGTGCAATCCGACATGAAACTTCACAGCAAACGATCTGCCGACAAGGAGGAAGCGTAGCGGGAAGGGAGGAGTTCATACCCGGTTAGCCCGTCGCTTTATGGCTTACAGGAGTCGCTGGCATTGGCTGTTTGAAGGAAAGAGACAGGACAAAGAGGTTGGGACATGGATGCCCAGAAGAGGTCTAATAGTCTCCTGGTTACGGGACTAGAGCGAGTCTCTTTTTCTTTGATAGAATAGGCTCTTTGCAGGCTAAGGATTCGCAGCTTCCAGATAGAAGCACATCAGTTACAAGAGGGCAGACCAGGAATTGAATCAGAAATTGACTTAGATAGAGTCCGAGAATCAGCTGCTATAGAATCGGCATCTGGCACTGCTTTTTTTGGTTTCAAAGGCTTGGCTAGACTTAAGATGAATACAGATTTGCAAAAGGATGGATTGGTATGGGTATGAGATTTTCAGTCAGCCAGCCAGCAAGGGAAGAGAAAGGGCAAGGAAGCCAGCAAGTCATTCTCCTCTACCCTGTCTTTAGTCAGCCAATGATTAGCGAGCAAGGATAGAGTCAGACCAGAAAACCAGCTATCCCTAAATCCCTCTTTGCAGTCCCTGAGGATAGAGTATAGGATAGTAAGCGAACAAGCTCAGCCTTTTGCCCTAGATCTAGAGCTAGAGTTGAAAGGGCTATCAGTAAGGTTGGTTCTAGAGTACGGAATAAGAAGAAGATCTTTGAAGTCACTAGGGATAAAGAAAGGATAGAGTAAGCGTGCAAGAGCTAGTCACTAAATGAAATCAGTCTATTCCACCTATAGGTGATAGAGACTCTTCCTAGTGCAAAGAGAAAGGATAAGAGCGCAATCTTTAGCTGGTCATGGCAATAATAAAGGCAAGGCAAGGCTTTCTCCCGCCTATGAGTAGGAGGTTTGAGAGATCTTCTTTATGATTCACTTGATAGCTAACTTACTCAACTATCTTAGTTGTTAAGGCTTCCTTATATAGTCTAGATAAAGACTAGAAGAGAAGAGTGAGGGAAGCTTGAATAAGAAGAGAGATCGGCCTGATTACGGGATTGGAGCACTTCCCTATTGAGTTAATAAGGCAAAGGCATACAACTGATATGCGATGTAAATCAGATATTAATGTGAACAGCAGATATGCGACATAATTACAGAGTAGCTAAGGAGATTCGACTAGCTTGAACGTCTTTCAGCTCTTGTGAAAATGGTTTTTGTGGTTCGGTTTCCCTTACTTAGGTAGGTAGCATGGGTTTCCCCCTAGGCAGGTGGAGGAATAAGCCTTGTTCTCTTTTTCTTTGACCTCTTAGAGATCTTCTCTTTGCTTTTTTTGGATTGCTTACCTACCTACCTTCTGACTTTCTTACTGTCTTTCCGCTCCGCGCCTTATCCTTAGCAGTACGAAGAGTCTCCAGGGTCCTTTCCTTTAGTAGTTTGGCCTGGTGTGGTATTCATTATACCAGAGAATAGGATATGGAATTGAATAAGAAATGCACTTCTATGAAATAGAAAAAAAGGCATTACGAGGGGGCGGGCAACTCAATACAATAGAGGTAGGCGAGCAGGCTTTAAGGCTAAGGAAGCGGGTTTAGTCTTCCAAGTAAAGGAATGCAGAATGGAATGGACTTATTTTGATGGACTTGCTTTTCTCGCCTTTCCGCAGTAACCTCTGTCTCACTTATTGACCTATAATCTGAGGTTTGCCCAGTCAGCTTACTCGCACCTTATTCCACTACGTATCCGTCTGTCTGTTTAAAGAAAGAAATTGGTTAGTTAGATCACGCAAGAACTGAAGGCTTCGCTTTCCGGGCTACTGCTAGCCGAGCTTGGAACAATAAGGTTACTCACCAACTTATTAGATTAGAAGAAAGATCTCCATCTTTAGAAGTCTCCATCTGATCTGACAAAGAAAAAAGGCTTGATGGGGTACTTTCACTCTTCAATCGGTACGTCTTTTCTCACCTCAATCAGTCTTTAAGGAAGGGGAGTACTGAGCTGCTTGAGACACTTCAGTAGCATAACGAACATCCGCAATTGAACCAGCAGCCCCTTTCGCAACTCGAGGAGATGCTATTTAAAGCGAGTTCAAGAGTTTGAGTAGCCGACTGACTTTAGTCTGACTGAAACGACTTCCTTTCCTGAAGGTCAAGAAAGCTGGGAAGCGAAAGCGGTCCATCTTAGTAGTAAATTACCTGAGCAAGAACTTTCAGGTGAAAGCCCCGAACTCCGGAATCTGTCTTTCGGGCTCTGTAGAGCGTTAGAATGCGTCTTCTGGTCCTCATGTGGGTGATTCCCCATCTGATTCGTTAAACTTTAAGCGGGAAAAAGGGATTTTTTGAATTACGATGTTGACTGCCGAAGGGAATGGACTAGCTTGGTTGACTAGCTTCAGTTCTTATTATTAACTTCCTCGAGTGGCGATTACTGTCTGACTGTACTCTGAAAGCTAGTCTGAAGAAATTACAGAAAAACCATAAGTAATATAAATGAATTACCATACGTTGAATGAAAGTGATGTAACTAAATATTGGGATAGAGCAAGCAGAGGAATTATTACAACTACTATATGGTTTTAGCTCTTTGTCGCATATACAGGCTAAGACCCTCTCATAGCTATCTCTTTTAGATCCTAGCCTATCTGTCACGGAATCCTGAAAGAGGAGCAATTTGATCTTATCTTGTTCACCGAAGCTAATGATTTGATTTGATATCTTCTACCTTAACCACTCAATAGCATGAATATGAGATGAGTGCCCTAGCATTAGTGCAATCAGTATACGAATACCGTCCTTTCTACGGCGACCAGTAAGGGTGATGCGCTAAGGAATTGAATCAAGAAAGGTAGTTTACTTGCTTAAAAGCTAAAATAAGGAAGAAAATGTGATAACCGTTCCCGTAGCGAGCAAAAGAAGCTGTTTTTTTCCAAGCCCAAGTAGGGGCGAATGAACCATGTAGTTCGCTCGTGAAATGCTTATTTTCGATTCCCTCGACCATTGGAAAGGTCTAAGATTCCTCCATATAACGCGTTAGTAGCTTAATTTTACATCTTTCTTTTTAGCTAGGATACACGTATTTATACAAGATTTTTATAGTTCTTGCCGGGAACACTTAACGTGGGAGAAGGAAAAGCTTTTCACTCTCTTTCTAGCTTGCTAGAAGAGATAGATACGGTACAGAGAGGAGAGTTCAGGTCAAATCCTGTCGATAAAGAATTCTTGCTTATAGATCGTGGAGGAAGGGGGAATTGGAGAGCAGGCCTTTAGTGCTTTTTTTTTTCAGTCTTGTCTAAGCCCCAGTCCTTTCTCCTTATTTTAGCTTTTAAGCAAGTAAACTACCTTTTCATAATAATAAGGTAAGCGAACTATCTTACGACAAGAAGTAGTCATGGGAAGGGTTATCCGTCGTCTTTCATTTCAAATCGGTAGTAGCCCGGGTTCGGGCATTACAAAGGACTGCCAGTAAAGGGCCAAAAGCAGGGGCTTCATTTAGTATCCCAAAAAGCAGGGAAGAAGTTGATTCGTGAAAAGATGGGACGGGAGTTGACCTTTTTTTCAAATATGAAACAACATAAAAGGAGATTATTAGCGCTTTGAAACTGAACTTCTACGCAGGGATCCGATTTGACCGGTCTAGAAAAGGTCAGTGCTGAACAAAGCTCCTAAGGTCCCCATTCAGGGATTTCCCCGTAAAAGCTAAGTCCTTACTTTACACAGAGTGAAGCTTCCGGCCACTGCTTCCACAGCAAGACAGGAGTAGAAGTGAGTGCTTCAGGTGGATAAGCTTCGACGCTCTCAACCAGGTTTGGATCGTTTGACTATGGCTTCGTGTTCTTTACAATCATAAGCTCGATCACGAGGGTCCAAATCTTGGTCTCCATCTCGCCTTATTAAAGAAGTTCGGGCAAATCTCAATTTTAATAAGTGTTAGGTATAGCTTAGGAGATGGGATTGGATTCGGAATTCGAATTGGCTCTGCATCATCTGGAACTAAATAAGTTTCGCGGTCTTGATTTCATATTAAATCTGCATATGGAATTAGAACCGGGCTACCCTATGATCGTGATTTGATCATCATTAGGTGGTGAGAAAGCACGCCTTATGACGAAAGAAAGGGTGCCCCAAGGGAGATCAAGACAGCAGTCTGCCCTCTAATAGAGGGTGCTACGGAAGAAATTAGGCACTGAACTGAGGTTTAGCAGTGCTTATCACTCAGGACGGCCAGACTCCAGTCGTCGGGTTTACTTGAAGACTTGCTGAGGAGCTTAGTGCAAGGGAGACCGAGCAAGTGGGAATAAGTTCTTCCAACTTCAGACTTTGCCTATAAAAACGATGTGAATCGGCCGTAAGGAGGGAAGTCACTATTCGAAGTGGTGTATGCTAAGAGGACTAACAAGAAGGGGGAAGCGCAGCGATCAAAGCTTTGGTTTAGGGCCCACTTGGTTTGGTTGAAACGAAAGAAGAGATCTTTAACGCGATTCAGTTCCTAGGGGGTTCCAAACCTAGCCTTCCAATATGAGAGCGAGACAAGCAAGCCTGAACCCATCCAATGAAGGCAATCAATGGATTGCTACGATCAATATCCGAACAACACCTTGACTTTGAATCGTCATGAGGGGGTCAGCTCTTTATGAATTTAGAAAGAGGCTTTGTCTCCCAAATGGAATCTACTAATTAGACTCATTTTTCCATCAACCGTTTCCTCTTTAGACTACTTTCTTCTTCTCTTAGAAAAACCATAAAATCTTGCCTTATCCCCATTCCATGATTTACTGCCATTTCCCTTTCCTCACTCAATGAAAGACCTTAGGTCCACTATGGGAATCGGATTCACATTCTTCTTTCCCAGAAAGTCGACGGCCCTTAAGAATAGAAAGAGAGAACAAGGCAATGAACATTGTTGTTTTTGATTTTTCCATTTCTGCTAATGCCTTTTCTTTTGTTGTGCCAATGTGTGGAAAGAGTTAGCTCATCTCATATTTGAGAAGGTAAGCAAGTCCAGTGCTACAGGCTTCCTGAAAGCATTGATTGAATGTCTTTCGCTTTAACATCCGTTGAAGCGTCAAGGAGACTCCTTTTTTTTGTGCGGGAGAGAAGCACTAATTTCATTCTAGTGGGACCTAGAGGCGATCTATATAGAGATCGTGAAGATAGCACATTAGCTAACTATTCAAAATTCTATGCAATCAATAAATAAGAATAAAGTAAGGAGCGAGAGACCTTCTGGCGCCCCGGTTCCTTCTTTCCCCAACTCCTTCTTCTCGGAAGAAAAAGAGTTGATTAGCAGACGATTCGGGGAGAGAAAATAGGGGGCCCTATACCATACATCCTGCTGCCTCGGGACGACTGCACGTTACATCATAGCAGCACGACCAAATGAAGGCGGAAACCCCTTGTATAGGTTGGGCGTTCCTGCGCACCCGGCATCCTGCAAGAAAAGGCCCCTTACTATAGAACAAAGCAAGGGATTGAGCTGCGTGTTAGCGCATCCGTTTTCTTGCTCGTTAGCGCTTTAGTTATTGAAAACTCAAGGAATTACTCTAACAAGTAAGCAAGTAAACTACCTTTTGATATATGTATTCTATTAATGCGCGAAAGCATGCGAAGAAAGCAACAAGCGAGAAAAGCCCTTTACTAATAACATAGAAAGGGGCAAGCCAAAACCTACTCCTAACAAGTTGCTGAGTTCGGCTTTCGGGGCTACTTAGGGCTTATGTAATATATAAAGAAGAGCCCTCTTAGGCCTTTTTGTTTAAGGACTGCTCGCCTTTTTGAATAGAAGGAAGTGGGATAGCGGAGGTGATTTCGGTAAACCGATGCATGAGCTGAGGCTCCCATGTCCCGCCGACCCTCCGAAAAAGTAAGGTCGTAAAACGGCTCATAGGGAGTCAGAAGCAAGCAGAGTCAAAGGCGGGTCAAACTCACATAAGCAGAGGGGGAGACACATTCATGAAAAGCGAGAAGCCGTGCCGTGGGGGACTGACCAACTATGAATAGATCTGACTTTCGGGTAAGAGTAGGCTGAGTATTTAGGCTCCACATCTAGTGGACAGCTCTCGGGAAAGTCTTTTGCTTTCATTATTTGGCAAATGAAGTCGCGGAGCTTATTTATGAAGCGCACCCCTAAACTACTGAGAAGTCTCCAGAGCAATTTAGCTTGGAAGGCCGAGTTTTTGAGTGCAAGAGAACGAATGGCAAGGCCTCCCTCCTGCCAGGGTTGGCAGACGGACCACCAATTCACCGCATGGATTTTTTAACGGGACCAAAGGAAGTCACGTTGCAGGACTTCAATCTGATTGATTGTGTAGATAGGATGAAGTTGCTCAACATGTGATTGGGTATCCCTGCGGTTACTGATTTTGTCGGGGTTTTGCGCCCTGCAAAGGTCAGTAGCTGACTTTTCCAACCTTGCAGTCTAGCACCCGGTTGACTATATCTCTCATTTGTGCTTTTGTGGGCCTTCCAGTGAGAGGGAGAATGCCCTGCTAGTCTTTACTTACACAGAAGAATAAGATGGATAGAATGGGATTTCAAGGCAAAATAGCCTATATAAGAGAAAGAGTTCCTCACTTGACTTAAAGCTGGGGAAGGCAAGTAACTTCTTCCACTAGTGGGACATGCCCAGAAGGAGCTGCTAGAGTAGGTTGCTCGAGAAGGCTGTTAGGGTAATAAAACAAACCTGCAATCGAATCCCCAGCGACTGTTCTCGCTGTTGTCGGAATAAGCGCTGTTAGGAGTAGCACTAGCATTAGCAGGAGCAGGAAGAGTAAGTAGCACTATGACTTTCATTTTGGAAGAATGGGTTGTTTGCAGGACAAATAGCTTATATAAGATCGGATGCAGACGCTTTTGGGACATGAAACGGCCATTTCGCCTAGCTAGTACAATCTTGATGCCGAGACTAGATTCTAAACTAGGGTTTGGAACTGGTAGTGTCAAAGAGGCGATTCTCAACGCATCTGAGAAGGCAAGTCTTTGACTTGTTTACTGTTTCGAGGTTTAGCAAGAGGACAGGATAGGCTAAAGAGAGGATGAGGTATGCTTCACCGACCCTTGCTTTGAATAGCAGGAATTCTTAAGTGGAAAGACCTTGCACTTGACACTAGACATAGGCTGCTAGGAAGGAAGACTCTGAAGCCGATTATCCCATTGTAGCAGGAAAACAATAAGGTAATCAGGAAAGGCAGAAAGAAAAGCTAACAGCCGACAGAGCAGAGAGAGCTTCCAACAGCCTATGATTGCAAAGGCAAAGCCCTTATTAAATTAAAGGCATCAATGCACTAAGCGACGATCCCATAGTGATTCAGTAATCGGATGCTCTTTCCATGCTTCCTTTTATACAGTAATAGTCATATGCCGAAAATCCTATAAAGGCAGGATGGAGGGGCAAGAAGTTTCAAGCTTGACGGCAAGTTTCGTACGCCAGCCAAATTATTTGATTTCGTTCCCCTAGAACGCCCGGTGACATCTTTCCTCCTTAAGTCCCACAACTAGAGAAGGAGAAAAGCAAAAGACTAGTCCACGAAGAATAGCCCTAGTTAGGATCTCTGTCCCCTTCTTAAACTATGGCATGCCTCCTCTTCTACTGCAGGGGATTCTCGAAAAAAGGAAAGCCCGTCTTTTTTTCCTACTTTCTTCTTTCAAAAGGCAAGGAAAGCCTCAACCTTATCTTATCCTTATTGGAGCCTCTTCGTGCCTTACTTCTCTATTGATCTGACCCTCAAAAGAAAGGGCTCGATTGAGACAGAGAGTAAAGGTGCGAATCGGCAGTTTAAAAGGCTTATTCCGAGACTGGTAGAAGAACTAGCAATAAATGCAGACTTCGCTCCGCACCTTTAGCTACCCCTCCAATATGACTTTAATGGAGATATTCTTTTATATCACTTCTGGTAAGAAATAAAGGGGATAGATTCTCGAACAGAAGATGTGCGCCATGCCATTTCTTTTTGAATACTTTATTATGCTAGCTTTGATCTTTCTCATCAGTAGAACCACAGTAAGGGCTATTCCCATTTCAAGGGGGGCAGCAAATCCCGTAGATCTGATCTCGACCCTCACTTATTGCAATTCCCTTTTCTGTTGAAAATCGTCTTAAATCGGAGTTCTTCCTCACACCCTGAGGTAACCCATGGCATGAAGGAGCCTAGCCGCCTATTTGACTCCGGAATTCCCTACGCTTCGAACCTCCTCTCTGTCCTTTTCCTTTTCGTCGCAAAGAACCCCTTCTGATTCACTTTTCTTCTTCGAGGATCGGATGCTCTAGAGGTCTCAACGAGCAAGAGGCATGATACGAGAGTCAAATGCCACATGCACAAATGCGAAATGGCTAGCTGCCCATTCCTAAGCGAGGGCCTTCTCTATGCTCGGGGATGCTTCCTGCTTTCAAGATTTGAGGCTCTTAACTTAGGGTGCTAGCTTCCCCCACGATGTCAAACAGCTATCTCTGTCAAACCAAGCCCTTCGTCGCTAACAGTGTATTCTGTTTCACTTGCAAAACCTATTCTTGCGGCTCCTTCTGGTTTTGGAAATGGGCAATCAGTCCTAGATTCAATAGCAGGGAATTCTCCAACAGCAACAGTAATAGCCTATGCTCGTGTCTATCTTTACTATAATGTGCAGTTCAGTTCCGAAGCAGGGGATTCTTTTGCTCTATGTCTCTTCTTCTTTTGATTCACTTGTTGCTTTCACTCCCGTGTCAATCTTTGCTTGAAGCTCCGCTTATTCTTTCTGATTGAAACCTATTCTTCCAAGCAAGCCCTTTTTTTCTTCCTGAATAAAAGAAGGTGCAAACGATTCGGCGCAAACAAGCCCTTCTTTCACCCCCTTTCAGCCTATTGGACCTAGCAAGGAAAGCAGGAAAGTAAGAAAGAAAGACATAAAGCAAGGGAATCAGGTAATCCTACTGCTACTAAGCTGTTACTAAGACTACTCTGTCTTAAGGCTAGGAGTTAAAGCGCGGCGTAACGGGGGTTGTCAGCGTAACAGCTGGTGCTCTAATCTGAGCTGAGAGATAGGAACTGCGCTTCTACTTGATTTATTCTATGCTATTCCCCCCTCTCTCACCCAAGTCCTAGAAGTGAATGAGGAATGATTGAACTTCTGCTTCCGCAATGAGACGCTAAAGTCCTTAAATCTTTGAAATCACAATGCTTCTCTTATTCTTCTCCTGTAAAGGGAATAAGTTTAGTCAGAGCAGAACCTTATCAGTCGAGTTCATTCCGACCTCTCCTTCCACCCGTAGAGTGAATTCTTCCCCCGGCGTCGAAAAGACTTCTTATTATAGTAAGGAAACGGGCTTAGCAGTGTAGGCCAAGTCCAATATTGACTGAGTGAGGCAAGGTGCTAACATTCCAGCACCAGGTCCGCCCTCTGATAAATAGTCATCGAAAGGTACTTCTTTTTCAATTGACGCAGGCTGGGATTGGCCTTCCATAGTTGTCGTGCCGCTGCGCTCCACTCCTTTCTTATTAGCATTCGATCGAGTTCTTTCAGATCACTCCTATTTATTCTCCCGCTGGTCGAGTACTTCGAACACCTTCTTAGTCTCACTCCTCCGCTCCCTGCCAATTAACTACTTCTGCCTCCTCACCAGCCACAGGCGAGTGACTTCTTTCAGCCCTACCTGGCTCGTATAGTTGATTTTGCCAACCTTATCTTGAAGTCTCTAAAGAAGAGTTGCCTGGGTTGAGAAAGGGGTATCGACCAAGAACATGACATTTACAGCGATCGCAGGTATTAATATTCATCAAGTAATAAGGCTAGCCTTTCACTAACGTGCTTTTTCTTTCAGACCTTGGAAAGAATGCGCCTTGTAATCCTTTTAGGTTCACTTGCCTATTGATTTCACAGATCTATGCTTCAGCTCTCCGTCTGCTTCGTCCGATTCTGATGCTACAACCTACCTCTATCTGTTTGCGATTGGTTTAGTTACAACCTTTTAGCTCCCTTTTTATCATTCTCATTAGCGAAACTAAGAAAAGTTGATGAGGAAAAAATAAGTGGAGTGGATCCTCTCCCGTTGGTCGAGTTCATGCTGACCTGACCTTGCTTCGATCGAGACTTTGAATGGACAAAATAGCCCCTCCTGGAACTAACTGGGTGAGAGAAAGACCGAGGGGGCAAAGCAAACCTTGGCGTCGAGTGCTATCGGAGAGAGTAACCAGATAACCTCGGAATGAAGAGGGACCCGCTTTGGCCAGTTGAGACTTTAAGGTCGGTGCAAGCACTCTGTTTCAATTGAGTGACTTCTTTCATGCTTGGCTCTTTGAGCGTAGGGCGAAAACCGCTTTCTATATTGATTGGGGACTTATTCAGTAGGTCCTTAGTAAGAATAACTTGACCAACCAGACAGGGATTCAGCTAATTCATAGGATCACGGGCCCTATTCGTATGTCACCTGTAGCCCATGCCTACCCGGCTTACTTAAATAGAACCAATAAAACGGGAACTGCTCTCCCCTCTTCTCGATCAAGCTATCTGCCTATTCTTAAGACTCATCTTTCTCAGGAGAAAAGATCCCACTTTTGGATAAACAGGGTACTTATAGTAGACTATAGGATCTGCGATTGTTAGGCAGACTGGACGTCACTGGTTGAGAGCCGAAGTCAAACGACTTAAAGGGAGTGGTCGGAGTGGACTATAAGAGCGCTTTACCTTGGTCAGAGCCGGTACTTGATCATCCGTCAGTTTTCTCCAAATCAACTGACTAAAATCACACTCAAAGAACAAATGGTGCACACTTTCATCTGCCTTATTACACAAAACACAAGTAACATTGTTGCAAAGCCCCATGATCTTCAGTCTAACCTTTGTCATGAGACGATCTCTCATAGCCAGCCAAGTAATTTTTTCAAACCCTGTAAAATCAAATTTACCCCACACAATCTTGTGCCACAGAACTGCAGGTTTTCTATCTCTCAATAAGTTCCAAGCTGATTGAATACTGAATCTGCCATTGCTGTCTAAATTCCAGATAAGCTTATCATTTCCATGCCCCAACTTAAGCTTTCTTTCTCACTTCTAGCCCATCCATGCAAACATGAAACCCGAGAGTCCGTCCCCCCGTCCTCTTATTTTTTTCTGGACAGCCTTTCCCCTCAGCCGAGAAAGATGGGACCGCTAAACCCGGTTTAGGTTGGTCGGTACATCCTTTCCCTTCGCTCTATACGTCAAGACTTTTATAGGTATATTTAGACCTTCTCAGGTGAATCAACCTTTGATTTCTACTTTGCATCTAGCCCCTATTCTCGTAAGCATCTTGGCGTCAAGCCTTTTCCTGGTCAGGTGTCAGGATCGGGGGTGAAGAGCGGGAGTCATCTGCAGTTCTAGGTTGGTTATTTTCCGTATGCCCACGAGCGGGAGGGATCAGCTCAGCCCTTGCGCAGGGCTTGTTGTACTCTCAGCATCTAATGAGCCAACCAAGGCAGGATCGCTCCGCTTTGGTTTGGGAGGTATCTCCATTCATTTAGCAGTTCATCCGAAGTGCGCTCAACCTCTACGACTCTCCCTTTGTCTTCAACTTTCTCTCCCGAAAGGACTCATGGTTCACGGGTTTTCCCACCCACGGCGTCGAATCTAATCGCTAATCGATTAGCACCCCATTCCTTTACCGCTCATCCTCAGTCTCATCCCTTGGGAAAGCGCTTTTCTACTCAAAGTGGGACAGTGGAGTAGGTTCAGTCTCATCGTGCGCACCGAGGTCTCTTTCATATCCCCTATCATAGCTTTCCTGGCTCCATTCGTGGGTTTGTTCGGTCTCATTTTCCTGTTGGAAGTCTCTTTCTTCGCGTATATCATAGCTTTGGTGCGCATCTAAGTCTCTATTCTCGTTCCTTGGGTTTGGTCTTTTATAGCTTTCGGTGGTTAATCCATCCGTACCCGTCTAATGGATTCGTTCTCTTTCAACCCATCCTGCAACCTATTCTCCCCTGGGCTTTGGGCAAAGCAAGCTTGACTCCCGATCTCGCACAAGGTGAATAAAGGTCAAGAGGATAAGTACCCGGTTGACCGATACGAAACCGGACAAAGAACAGGGAACCGGAGGTTGGAATTTGACTGGTAGTTGGCTTCTTTCGTCACACAAGCAAGAGTTGTCCCACGGGACGCCACACCATTATTTTTGACCTTGGTTGGACTTCCCAGAGCCTCCTGACTCTTCTCTTGGAACTTGATACCTTGCTTTCAAAAAGAATTAATTACTGTTCAATCACTCTTTTGCCCTCTGCACATCAACCCTGTTACGGCTCAGACTTCGGACTCTGCGCCTACTAACAAAAATAGATCGTTGATCCTCCACTCTTCGATAGCATCCATCACTACACGGGAGGACGGTCAGACTCATGATAGCTACCTAACCTATTTAAAGCATGACTACATGAGGTTGGTCGTAGATCAAAGGCAAAAGGATAACTACTATCCTGACTAAACTAACTCAGGCATTTAACTACCCATCGTCATAGATGGAAGGAAGAACTCTATTAGTATCTTTCTTAGTTAGTTATTGGGGTTAGGCAATCACAAAGAAGAAAGCGATTAGTACTTATAGCACTCACAGCAAAAGAAGGAAAGTAATGAAAACCTAAAGGCAGGTTTCTCTATCTATCTTTGGGTTGGCTTCAAAGCTCTAAATCAATAGAAGAAAGAAGTGCGAAGGCAGGTTTCTCTATCTATCTTTAAGAGGAGTTCAGAGTTTCACTAGTTTTTTTTCGGATTGGGAAAGAGTTTTTTCATCGTACTTAGGCCTGGAAGGGGGAGGTATTAATTCCTTTTATCCAGAGAGGTTGAAGTCAAGGTTGTCCCCGCAGTTCTGGCTAGCCAACATTGGATTGGCATCGAGGCCCTTCTTAAAGGAAGTCGAGACTGAAGAGGTAAGAAAGACGAGGCGCGAAGCAGGATAGGAGCGAAATAGCTAACGGTTTGAGAATATGTATGAGCCGGGACGGGAGTCGTTGTAGCCTTTGGTTGGCGTGCTTCTATCGCTGATGTTTGATTGTTTTCGGGGCGCTTTCAAATAGTGGCATTTCTCCCTTGGTCTTGTCTCTCTCGGAATACCCCTATTTCGTACCTTTTTTTCCTTTTCTTACTGTAACTGTAAAAGGACCAAGTGGCATAGTCAGGCCAAGGGTCTGTTGAGGTTGAATCCTAGCAATGTCTCATAACCAACCCATAACCATAATAAGAAAATTACTATACTGTTTTGAAAGAGTACCTTCAAACCTACTCTTATTCCTAGCTTTCCAGACTTCCAAGCAAATAAGAGAAGGCAAGAGATGATAAAAAATTCCAATCCCATACGCCTTGCATGCAAGGTAGGTGCAAACCAGTGTAGTGAGACTGGAATCCCAAAAGCCTGGGTCCAAATCTGTGAAGCAAAGAAAGACTCGCCTTAAAGCTTTCCACAAACGAAATCTGTAATTTCATATAGGAAGTAGCTAGCTGGGTCTTTATCGCCTTTCGTCGTTTTGTTACCTTCTCCCAGCAAGAAAACGGATGTGCGTCTAACGCGCAACGGCTTTCGCGCTAGCTCAGTCCGTTGCTTTTTTGGTCAACAACCACTTCTCTATTTACTTCTTCACTACTCCGGCAGGAGGGAATCATTTATTTCAAAGTTAACCAAGCCTAATTACTATCGACGCTTTGCTGGGGGAGATCTTATTTGGTAAAGGAAGGCTCCGTTTAGCAACGATGGCACTACAGGCGTATCATTCCTGCTCTTTCGGATTCCCATGACCGAGCTAGCCACATTCAAGGCGTCGAAGGCCTCCAAAGACGGAAAGACAGAAAGGGAATTCATAAGTAGTCAAGGGTAAAAAGCCCAGTTTTCGCACGTTTCGAGCCGTCATGGTCAATTCCCTATTTAGGGAATTCCCTCTTTCGTTCGTTTTTCCTATTTTTTCTGTCGTTTGCATTTGGGGCTTTCGTAGAGCGCTTAGCTGCTAGAAGGCACAGCTCGCAAGCCTTGTGATAAGGTCAGAATGAACACGACTGGTTTAAGGTCCAAAGGTCCGAGAGGTCCAATGGAACGGAGTTCACTAACGCGTAAACTACTTTGAGCGAGTGGGATTTCTTACCAGACTAGTTGAAGGAAAGGTAGATCCAACCAGGATGGCCACAACTTCCTCTCACTGCGGGTCGAGTAAGAAAGACTTCCCCCTCTATTTTAAGCAACAACAGCAATATCATTAAAGTCACCAGCTACAAGCCACGCCTAGTCATGCTCCGAGTTCATCTTCGATAGGTCCTCCTAACATTCCCATGACCTGATACCACTTCATTCACTACCTCGTAAGACCTAATAGAGTGAACCATGTGCTCTTAGGAGCCAACTCTCACTCTTATCCTGGACTCTTTTTCCGTGCTATGGAAAGATGGGGATGATTAAGACGAGGCAAACAAGAAGAAAGATTCTCTCCCATAGGGTACTAGATGGACTAAGGCGGAGCTTCATCTTATTAATAGAAACTCTTTCTGATTGACAAGACCAGTACAACGAATTCGTCGAAGCTTATCATTCTGCTAGTAAGAGTCTCAGATTGTATTATCGAAGCTAGCAAAGTATAACAACTATCTCCCGGAAATCCTGCTTTAGGAGAGAGAATTCATCGATTTTAGGTCCATGTGACCACGCTTCTTGTTGTTAGACTCTCGACTTTTATGTTAAGAAATAGCATAAAACCAACCCGAAAGGACACTGGAAGATGAACTTCTTTGTCAACGATCTTTCCGGAAAGGAAAGATGCTTACGTAATGGGTTCTCTTGTTTAGACTTTGATGGCTCGGCGCGGGCATTACTTCAAATTGGGAGTGCACAGGCCTCTTTAGCTTAACAGTGACGTAGTGGGGCAAGCAATCACTCAACCAACAGATAGATATAGTTTCAGTGCCGTAGGGTTAGAATCCAATTACGAATTAAATCCTGCTTGAGAGTTAGATAATGAAGAATGCAATCAAACCTTTTGCTAATCTAATATAATATAGTGCGATTGGAGAGATCCCGGCGATAAACTAAAGATTTTGACAATTTGGGTAGAGTCCATCCAACAGACTAGCGCAGGACCGTCGCTTCGTCGCTCAGTCCGTTGCTTCTTTCCTCCTCCAAGGCCGAGGTCGATGCGCCTGAAGGAACGTTGGAGGGTTGCTCCGCTGCAGGATTGGCAGCAGGTTGACCTCCTGCTGGATCCTGCATGTGCAAGCTGGAACCTACTACCGAACCTACGATAGAAACAAGAATGAAAATGGGAATCTCCAAACCAAAGAGCCGAAAAATAGCACGTAACCCTTTTAGGATAAAAGAACCAAGGAGTTTAAGAAGAATTTGGTCGGGATTCAACCCAATCAAATCAAAAAAGAGATAGGCAGAGAACGGGGTGACAGTATAATAAAAGAAATGATTAAGTGGCGCAATGAAGATTTAAGATTTTGAGATAACGGGCGAAGCATATTCATTTTTTATTTTGTTTGTAGGATCGCAATTTCCTGCGAAGTCGGTGCCAGTAGTGATATCCTAATTCGGCTACCTCTCCCACTCATCAAGGCAGACTAAACTATTGCCAAGGGGGACCGGAGTTCTATATGCCCCTTCACCTACTAAAGGATCAGTTACTGGACGGCTACGCTTCTCAGGGCCCTCTGCGTCAGAGTGACCCCGCCGGGGCGATCCAGCCACCCGGATAAGAGTTTGCACTTTTTCAGTCAGCCTCAACTTTTTTGAAGTAAAAAAGCTGCTATAACAGCGTGTTTTTCGATGAAATGAAAGAGATAGAAGAGCGGTATGACAGAGCTCAACAAAGGTTATTTATATCTTTACTTAACTTTTATTGGAAGGACCAGTCAAGTTTGAATATTGAACACTATGAAGGAGTGAGTCAAGCGACGAAGCAGTGAGTCAATCCATTCATGGACGAATGCGAGTAGAGTGAATCTGGAAAGTTTGCTTTTTTAGTGGCTTGCCAATCCCCCACTAGTGAACAATTTGAACGAAAAGGACACGTTCTAAGCGAATCAAGTCATTGAATTTTCTTCCTATTGCCTGAAGTGAGCTACAAGACGGCTGAATATATCATGGGATGCCCGATTTGCGATTGAGCTAGCCGATAAGACGCTTCTAAGTAGGATGATCTCTCAGGTCTGGCATGAGCCACTCCATTCCTACTTCCACTCAACAAAAAATATAGGATTCTTGGGCCCTCCCTCCAGAGTGGGATATGGAGGAGTGCGTACGGCTATTTCGGACCAAAGGGGGCCGGGCCAATAAATAATAAGTAAGAGAAGTAATAAAGGGGAGCCACACCCGGGCTATGAGCTATTGGGTCCTTTTCTTGCCGCAAGGGTTGAGTTCGCTAGCCATTCAATCCGATCTTCCCTTCGCATGGCAGAAGAGCGCGGCTCGAGACTACTCTAACAATTGAAAATGAAAGGCAAGCAGTTAAAGTTCCCGGCCAGCGCTGATGAGTAGTGATCCGATGTTTGATCTTGTCAATGGGTTGATGGCAAACTTCTCTTTTTTCCCACCCGGAATAAGATAGAATTAGGGTGGATGTTGACTGCTTTATCTTAGGGGTTATCTACCCTTCGTCTTTCATTCTCACCCTACCCGTATTGAATGAAGGTTGGTATGAGCATGAAAACTGCGATTCAAGGTTGTCCTTACCATACCTAGCTGAGGGAAGGATAGAGGGATGGAGCCCCATCAATGAAAGAAGTAAGGCTAGTCGATTTCCAAGATTTTAGTAGCTCAGGTAAGGTTCCCGGGATTGGAGTGGCTCGGGTCGGGGCTGGACGGAGGATATCCCGATTATGATCCCTATGGGGCTTGTATCGAATCTATATCTCCGACTGACTTCAGTGTCTGAGGATGGCGCTAGTATTCGCTAAGGAAGTCTTATGGTGCTATCTAATCGTCTGACGTTTATGGCCCTATCATGCCATGATGGGATTGGTCTTTACACTTGCAATGGTATCAAGATAAGGTTATTCGTATGCCACCACGATTCCCTTTAAGAGTTTAGTATCGGATTCTAACCTAGCATTGGTACCCGTTGCGTATGTTGAGCTAGTAACCCGAGCTCATGGACTCTGTTCATGGAGGTACTGAGCGAATCGACTACACGGAACAATCAAGCCCGAATTCCCCTGGATGGAAGGGAAGAATGTGGGCAGATGGAACCAAAGAGGAGCTCTCCCTGCTTAGCGCAGGCTACATTTGACCCCTAGATCATGAAGAAGGTGTCCCCTACACCGGACCGGAATCTCCATCCCAATTGGGAACCACAAAAGTGATTATCAATGGCTGGTTGAGCTCAAGCTCCTGCTTCTTGGTCACCACAGAAGCCCTGCTGAACCAGAAGGAGCCCAAGAACGGCAAAGAACTAGATGGAGGGAAGGCCGAACTGATGCCTCACAAACAACTGCGGAATAGAGCCAAGCCAATCTCTGGAACTGCAACTGAAGCTGATAATGCTGGAACCAACACTGGCCAGAACATGTAGGGAGCTACCTGAAGGGGGAACCCAACTGGGGACTCCAAAAAATAGCTGGAAAGATTCATGCATGTCCGGGGTCTTCGACAAGAACTGGAGCACTGGGACCATCAATGTGTACGAATCTCAACGGTGCAATAAGGTTAATCTCTAAATTCTAAGTAGTTTCTCACGTGCTTGACTCCAGCTCCTGCTATCCCTGCTTCTGTCCTCGCGGAATCTCGATATCGATCTCAATCAACAGGCTCTGGTTCAACTGTCTCCACCTCCGCTACCTAAACTCAATCAAATACAATTGTGGGTGATACTTCAACCGGAACTGGGCCTTACGTGCCACACCAACCCTCCACCTTTACCTATGCCTTCGCATCTAATGCTTTTTTACGATCAACCACCCCCCTTTCCTTTCAAAAGAGTACTTAGACCCCGGTCCACTGGATTGTACTGGGAAAGATATCCAACGGGCTATGGATTTGGATCCGAACGACTTCCCCAGAATTTCTTTCTCAAAAGCCATAGCCTCTTATCCTTCACCCTTACCCTCGCCCCTAACTTCAATAAAAAAGAGCTAGGCGTCGAGTTTCATGTAACTTTCGATTTCGCTTCAAACAGGGCTGCATAGTTAGTTGGAAGTAGACGGGAACAAAAAGCAACCATCTGATTTATGCACGGAATCAAGAAATGAATAGGATAGCACAGTAAATACCTACCGGACCACATGGGCGGCTCTAGGGCACTCCGACCAAACTAGATCCAAGCCCTACTTTCTTCTTGTCCATCTGAACCCACTTTAGTATCCACTCGGGCATGAACACCACCTACCTTGCCTTCTTTCTCTCACTAGTGTTTCCGCCGTTACACCTACTTCAACGTGCGTAGGCCTCTTCTCCTATGCCGTAGCGGAGTAGCTTTGTCCGTCATTTAGCATCAGTGCGTTCTGAAGCGGCTGCAGCATCTGTTGTCACTTTCACCACCTATACCACTGTCCAAACCTTTGCTTCTTAAGCTGCTAGCTCGATATTATGGTCTGGCTTTCGAACCGGAAGGGGTTAGATTTGATTTTCAATCTATAGGGGATGTGGGCTCTAAGACCCTTATATCGAAAGATTTTATTTGCTATTTGAGTGTTCTAATTTCGGACCTTGATTCAACCAAGACTTTGACTATATTACTAGATCGATAGCCAAAACTACTCGAAAAAAGGATAGGAGATTATCCTCTTCATTCGTGGAGTGTTCCCCTCGTTGGTTAAAAGAATGTTAGGATGGGCCACCTGGGATAGAAGGAGTTGTTAGGGAAGCAGGGCCGGTGAGAGAGGCATATAATTACGCTTCGCCGAGCAGAAGCAGGAATCTTGTCCTTTCTGCTTTAGACATTAGGTGCAAACCTACAAGTGTTCTTGCCTTTCCCTTTACGTACCCTATATTAGTCAAAGAGAGTTTATTCCCGAAGGGGGATGGAAAAATATAGCAACTCGTACTACCTAATATTCCGCTGACGGCCTAGTGCTACTCGCAGTAGATTCAACCATCCGCCGTCATCGGAAAGAGTACGCTCGTCGAGCAGCTTTCCCCGTTCTGACCGGTGCATCCAGAGCAGAGCAACCTCCCCTCTAAGATTTTTTGAGTTAGCCATAGGTAGGAAAGATGCCCACTCTTTTGACCTGCCTTACCCTTCAGGGCAGTTCTTCTTTATGAAGGTGGGACTGTAAAAGAACCGGTTGAAGTACCAACTCCAACTACTGCTTTTTCTACTGCAGCTACGGCTGCTGATCGATCTAGTCCTTTGATCTAGTCTAATCTTTTTCCCGGTAGCCGGTAGAAGTCTAATGTACTATAGCCGAAAGGCATTAAGCTAATCATGGTTCCCGCTCTTAGCCGTTGGGAGTCCGATGCGATGGGCAGCGCAGCCAAGCTTGATATCTTCGGTTCTCCTTCTTCTCTCTATTGAATTATTCCTGGGATGGGAGAGAGTAGGTCTCTCGTCATTCTCGGTGAACTGCAGCGTCTTCCCACGATTGGAGAGTTGCCCTAGACATTGCTCGAAATAACAATAAGCCGGATCTAATAATCCAATTCCACAACTTCTATAGTAAAGCCACTTGGATTTCTTCTTGCTTCCCCGCCAACTGCCCTTGCTCATGAAAGAGATAAGTGGCTTTACTGTTATCTTGTTCTTTGCCATATCTTTCCTTGCTGGGCTAATAAGATTAGGGAAAAAGAAGATATAGACTATGTATATCCATTTCTTCCTCTCTTTCTTACTTCGATTCTGGTCGTAGCCCTTATGAGACGGGTAGGATAGGATTAATATCCGTAGTAGAAATCGAGGTTTCAGTGATCTCGTGCTAGTGCCCTTATCATTTCACTAATCAAGAGAAGCGCTGGCTTCTTGAAGTTCAAAAGTGCAGAAAGTGCTCTTCACCCGCTCCGCTCTCTTCACTTGCTTCCCCTCACTTCGTTTGAGGACTTGTTCTGTAGCTTTATCACCTAAAAGATTAGCTCCTTTATCGCCGAAAAGATGCTTTCGAAATGCATTCCCTATGGACTGCCAAAATATTGACACTCGGGCACCACCATCTTCCAATTTGATGACTGGCATAAGATTCACGTCAAGTTCAGAAAGGTATTATTATCGCTTAGCGCTTGTGCTAAGGTGTTATTCAGCTTGACCATAGGGATAAGGACGAATGCAAGGTTTTTTCCCTACCTATCCTATCCCCTATCAAGGAAGGACATGAACAAGATGGGATAAGCGCATCGGAGAAGGAATAGGTTGCAGCTTTTGTTGGTCCTACCTAGTAGCGTCATGCTTTAGTAGCTAGCTGGTTTGGGAAGGAAGGACAGGTAAGAATGGTATTATATCCCTCATTTCTTGTTTTTCCGGTGATGAGAGTTTGACCTGACGGAATAAGACTTTCTCCCTTAATGTGCTGGTAGTTCCATAAGGCTTCCTAACTGCTTTTCTTATTTGTAATTTCTAGTAGTTTGAGTTCCTCTCCTAGCAGCTAGCCGTAGTTGGAATAGCTAGTGGACTAGCAGACGCAGCAGACGAGAAGCAGCAACCATTGATCTTCCGTCTTCTCCTCTTCTACGGTCTTATAGGCCTAGTCGTCAACCTGGCAAGGAGCTACCTCACCAGGCCCTTTAGAATCATTTTGTGACATTCCTCCCTCACACAAACAAGGGAGCCAATATTAATGGCTTTACCTTGAGTTCTTGAGACGCCCAATCATAGCACTTCCAAAGTAAGCCGAAGCGGACCAATGTAGGGTCCGTATTCCGGCGATACCTGGAGGTTTATACAGGTAATCTAAGAGCGTGAGGAGCCGAGTATATGGATTCTCAGCTACAGTAGTGTACCACTTCAACCATTGAAGCCATTGTTGCATCCAATTACGGAGAACAGTGCGCTCCAAGATCTCCATTTCCGGTTCAGAGAGCAATCCCCATCTGCTGCATCTAAATATGCTGAATAATCCGCTGAGACAAATATGAATCAACTCTTTCAAATGAAGAAGATGCCACCACTAAAAAAGAAAAGACGTCCATTTGGGAGGGCGGTGAATAAGGCTTTTAAGCCTGAAGAATAAGATTCTTTCAAATATACAGAAGTAGTCGATGACTAAAAGGCAAGTCCGACGGCAAGGGGTGTTGTCTGGTATAGAACCAGAACTTGGGCGGAGGGAGTTGTTTTCCAGTAGCAGCTTTTTTTCCTGGCTGAGTAGTTTCTCAAATCCCGAGAAGGGTGGTGGATGGGAATAGATAAGTAAGCATGCGAGCTCTAAAATCAAAGTTTCAGACGCCGAATACGTTAAATCACCCACCGAAGACGCATAAGAATAATCCGATGATTCATCCCTATGCTATGTATGATTCATTCCGTCGAACCAGAGTGACGGGCTGCTCTTTCCCAATCCGAACCAGATTTTTGGAAAAAGAAGAGTCTAGTTCGACCCCTGAAGAAAAAGACACTCCGGCCTAACAGCACTTTCCTTACCCGTTGTGCTCTGTCTGAGATAAGGAGCAAGAGGCTAGACGGAAGACCTCTAATCTACCAATCAATGACGCTAGCATCCTATGACTTTTGTTCCAGAGGCCAATAACCCGAAACTTAATAGGAAGCTCTTCCTGTCTATAGGTTTATACCACTAAATGATGGCATTAGACCCTAACTACCTTGTTCCTGATTGGATTGCTTGTCTTGATTCTCCTAGTTACTTCTACACTTAACTCCGCTATCAAACTAGGGATATTTGAACTAAGCCGAATCTGTGGAGCGAGGACTGCTAACCCGACTCTGTTAATCTGTTACTAAGCCGAATCTGTGGACTGAGTCGCTAACTGCACTCTGTCTTGTCTTGAAAGAGGAACTCCCAATTACAAATCCACATATATACCTATTCTACTTTCCTGCAATAAAGACTCTATGAATCTGATAGCATATGGGGCTTTTACCATAGTAGCTACTCACTCATAACTCCCTCTAACGCAGGGAAGTAATCCAATCCCGAAAACGAAACTATAGTCGCTAACTTCACTTCACACTTGTTAGACGGTTTACAAAGCACCGTGCTTTCTCGAAAGATTAATTCATGCAGGCAAGTTCCTGAACCGAGCTCACTGCCTTCCTCGCTTAGGAGTGCCCTATTGCTCTTTAGTATCGAATCTGTTCCTTCCCTACCTCCCTTTGCTTGGCTATTCGTCTTTAGCGCGCGCTCTTGCTTACCTTGCCCTAGCTTAAGCGAAGCGATCAAAGAAATTCCAGAATTCATATTGAATTTTCATGTAAGAATGAAGCTATCATATATATTATTTCATTGACTCATGAATCATCGTAAAGCAGGAATGATCGTAAAGACCCTTGAAAGAATCTTTTAACAAGAGTTATGAAGTTATTCCTGTCTTGGTAGCTTGCTTGTGGTTCCAACCTTGAAAACCTTTAAAGAGTAGTTTTCCTGGAAGGTCAAAGTTAGCATTTTCCCGGTAATTTAGGTTGCAATTCTTAAGATCGCATAGCACTTTCAGTCAGAATTCATGAAAGGAGAGCAGAGGCTCAACTTCAAAGAGAGGTAACCAGCGATCAAACAGTTTTTTAGTAAGGGTCTTTCTCGTGATGAGATGGCTTTACCCGAGAAGGTAATTCCTGATGGGATGAGTGAAGGTTCAGACTTGAAGGATGAGTACTTCTCTATTGATCTTTGCCCGTGGGCTAATAATATACTGTTGTACCGGCGCCACCATGATGAAACCCAACACCCCTGAAGTCTGATGGTTTATCGGAAATTGGGAGGATTTATGCCGGAGAATGGGTGATGAGATGACAAGATTTGTCGGATTTATGCTGGAAATTGGCAGCTTTGCGGTGAGAGATTGTCCAGATTGGTTGGGGATTTTTCTGCCGGAAATCTCGAAGAAAATGATACAAAGTTATTTTTTGGGGTAAGATAGAAAAGAAAGAGAACAGAATTAGTGTTGTCATTTTGAATATTTAGGGGCAAAGAGGGCCTGAAATGATGCCCTGACTGGGAGTGGACGACGGCCCTCAAACGGGTGGTAGCTTTTCGAAACCGGTCTTGAAACTGCCCGGACCGACCGAAACACCGACGAGAAGGTAATTTCTGATGGGGTTGTTCCTTGAGATGAGGTAAGGTTATGAGTTGATGGGTGAGGAGTAGTCTATCCCTGTAAAAGAGGGTATTCCTTTTCTTTCAAGCGGTTGAAGCGATGGATGAAGGACTTTCATGACTTCTGAACTATCGTTTCAAGATCCTTTACGAGCATGATTTCAAGCATGGTGGGATAGCTCTCTTTCAATCGCTAATCGATACCCGACTTCAAGGGGATAGCTTGCGTCAGATCGACCGACAGGAGAGGGAACAAAGACAAGGAACTCTCCCATTGGACCTTGAAAGTCCGCTCAACTATTCTTGAAAAGGAACTAGACGCATTCCTGATTTCAAGCGAGGTTACGAAGGTTATTTAGATCTTTACTGAACTTTTATTGGAAAAACCTTTTCTTCTCGATGCTTTCAAAGATTAAGTCGAGCCAACCTTTCGCTTTCCTTTGTTGCATCTGACGCAAGCATTTAAACGAGAGACATAGTCAATGAATCTCCTACTTGACAGGAGGTTGAAAGAGCTACTTTCGATAAAGAAACGTCGTACTCAGGGAACCACGTTAGGGCGTCACGATAACCGAATATCATAGAATGACTTTTCCACGCTGAACGTCATTCCCTGCTAGCGAGAGCGGCTTAGAAAGATAAAGGAGCACAAACAAGGGTTGTTTGAAAATGAACAGATAAGCTAACGCACTACTGATTTTCTGCCTACTAGCAATGCCTGAGAAATACTCAAACTGAACTAGTTTATCTATCTTCCTTGCTTGTCAAAAGTAAAAAAAGAGATTAATCGCCGTTTGATTTAAGAAAACAATAATTGCGTAGGATTCCCAATTCATGGTTACTTTGGGCGTTTTGTGAAAGTCAAGATCGAGGTTGAAGCCAATTCTTCTATGAGTCTTAAGACTTATTCATTTAGTCTTCCTTGAGACAGACTTCATGATTAGCTTTTTTCTTCCATACTTTCTATTTAGAGCTCAATTACATCGAGCCTCGCATCGGGTCTAATGCTAGCATAAATAGCAGAAAATAACCAAAAGAGGAAATCCCCTTCATTCTCGCATGGATCTCCTTCTCCGTCTTTCGTATTCGTAGTAAGGGCATCGGATGTAGTTCATGCTTTCCCTGCTTTCCAGTCTCAAAGCTCTTTGCTAGCCTTCTAATCGCATCAGCCCTTACAGCAGCCTAATTCTTCTCCCCCTAAACTTCAAAGGAAGAAGAAGAGAATGAAAGGGAAAGTATTGATTTTCATTTCTTTCTCAGTCTTTTTTGTGAAGCTTTCCGTGAGTCTTTCATTCCTTCCTATTATGAAGTTGGTATAATAGAGTCAGCCCCTGGAGGGCGCAATGCCTATGTCCGGAAATGGTCCATCCCGCATTCTTAGTTAGCCCATTCCCGAGTGGCTTTCTTATTCGGATGAGTGTCCATTTATTTTGTCTTGAGACTCTTTCACTCCTCCAGTGAGGTAAGGGTTGAATTCCCCGGAGGTCAAGCATTTTCCTTTCCCACCCCTTCAATTAGTGATCGTCCCGACCGGAGCTAGGTTTACCGATGACGGCCGGGGCAACTCTTATTCTTATATAGTATAGAAAGGATATAAAGGTCTATTTCGCTCTATAGGGATCGGGGGCTTCGTCGTAGGAATATTTCTGGTTCCCTCCTTCCCGGAAATATTCCTATTGCTTACTATGAGTTCGCTTCCTACGAGCCCATGCGCGATCGTGCAAATAGATAGGTATTACGAATCCAGATACTATGGGATTTGACACTCCCGGAACGCATATACCAAAAACGTCAGTAGCGAGGGGATTTCTATCTATAAAGTGAGGCTCTCCTCTCCCTTATTTAGTAGCAATCTTGGAACTACTATAAATCATGAATACGAAGAGTGGGCTGGATAATTTACCACAAGGGCTCAGGCTAATTGGGCAGTTTAGTATTCAGTCACAAAGCAAGCTCTTCCAGAAAGCAGTAAGAAAACAAGCTTTTTATTAAATGAATCCGAATGACGCAAGCTTATTAGTAAAGTAGCTTTCTAGTTTGACCGGGATTTATCACAAAAAAAAAAAACCAATCAAAGAGTTTTGTTTTGCAGAGCCCCAAGCTATATAGATATAGTGGTTAGTGGTGGAGTATACTCCACAAGCCAACCGAATCCTAGGGCGGCTAGTAGCTTCGCTCGGCTGCGAGCTTTGTCTACGGAGCAAGCCATCTTCACCTTTCCTTTTATTTTAATAAAAAAATCGTTCAAGTTTCAAGTCGGAGAGCTACACATTAATATTATAATACACTTTATCGGTGTGAGAGCCAAAAAGAAATTTATCAAATACAATCACAGGAAAGGGTACGAGCAGAGCGAAACATAGAAGAAAGCAAGCCTACGAGTGGAATACTAAGAGAGAACGAGCTTCTCTTTTCATTTGAAATTCAAGGGAAAGGGTTAAAGAAGGAGAGAAGCATATAAGCAGTCACGCTAGCACGCAAGAGGCATAGGCAACTAGTATGCTTTCAGCTAGGTACACACGGAACCACATGAGGCAATAGATCAATCTTTTTGAATTCCTCACCACAGCAAACGTCAACCATTTTCTTTTTCAATGCCTTCCCGTCCCAACTTATCCACCCCTATCTTCATCACCAGCAGCAGAGATGGGGCAAGTCCTGGAGCTAATAATAATAAAGAGCTAATATAGTTAGTCCAATAAGTCCATAGCGTATGTATATTATGCAAGTGGTAAGGTATGGCGCTATTCGATGCGGGGCAACAATGAAAATGGAAAATTCATATCGTCAGGTAACTGGGACTGATTGCCTTAGTAGGTCCTTTTACTTGTAAGGTCCCTTGTCCTAAGTTACGTGAAAGGCGAAGCGCCCAAGCAGAAAGAAGACAAATAAAAGAGATGAGTTGACTAGCCTTACTTGCCTATCAGGAGAAGAAGTATACCCCAGAACTACTCTTTGAATCTGGTATTCTCGGAATCACCACGGGGGCATCAAATAGTTTGGTTACCCACCAATCCATTGCTGTACTCCAGTACCTGTGGACAGACCGAAGCCAATCCTGCGTCCACTTCCTGAGAATTTACCACTCAAGGAAAACCCTTCAGAAAGATGTAAATCCTCTTGAGGTTACCTCATTCATCGAGTTGCACTCCATTAGAAAGAAGTACTCCCACAAGTTCGACGGAAGTCACATCGTCTACACAAACGTAGTACTCGTGGACACTTCAGCCCTAGCATGCGCCAGATCCGGAATCAAACCGCCAAAGCCTACCCTTTCCTTTATCCAGTCGAGCTTACTTCGATGGCAGGCCAGTAGCTGAGCGAGCAAATAAGGTTCTTCAGGTGAGTTGCTTTCCTTTTCATATATGAAAAGACCAAGCATTTAGTTTACAAGCCTTGATCACCCGGTTAAGAAGCGGGATGCATTGCTGACACCTTCCTGTTCCTGATCAAGCTTATGAAAGCAGACAATAATAGGCTAGTGAAAACTATAGAAGCGCTAGTTGGGTGGCCAGACCAGAGGAGTTCCGATTCAAAAGATTGTGATGCCAATAGATGATGTCTAGCCAACTGACTTATAAGCTTTTGCTTATGTTTAATATTCTACTTATGTCAATCTTTAGACAACATAACAATTCACTTTTCCTCCAGTCATGATCTGTTCGATGATATCTTCATGGAGGATTCCACGTTGCAATCTCTGCCAACTTATCCTCTGCACTTAGTGACGCCAAGTCCACGAGAAAGGGATTCACTGATTATAGACACTTTCGTCTTTCAAATGGAGAGATCAAGCCTAATCTGTTTTCCCCTTCTTTCCTTTCCCGATCTAGTCTTAGCTAAATGGGCTCAAAGAGGTAATATACAGTGGCAGAGCAGATGAGAGAGCCCTTTCGCACTGATTGCCTGCTAAAGTAAGAATTCAGTACTCTATTCGGGGAAAGACGTCATATGTCCCATACGAGACGCTATAAACTTTTTTAGTCTAGTAGCTTAGCTCCTGAAGGGGGAAGCACATAATGGAATAGTTTATAGAGTTATCTATTCTATTTTTTCAAAACCTTGCCTTCCACTTGAAGAGAGTTCTAAGGAGTTGTAAACCCCAAGATCCCAATTTTTTTTTCACCGTATAGTGATCACAGAAAGTTCGAGAGCTTCTGCAACTCCTGTAGCTGGTCGATCATCTTGCTTTCCCTCTCCCACTCTGAAAGCCTAAGCTCTCGGAATTCAGCACCTTTCCAATGCCTAATGCCGCTCTAGCTGATGCGATAGTTGCAGCTCAAAAATGCACTAACCCTGACTTGACACTTGACTTAACTTGCCTTCAAGACAGACCTGATCTACGACCACCCTCCCCCTCAAAAACAGCCAGCTCGCCCCTATGCGCCACCCTTACCTGCCTTGAACTACAGGAGCGGAAAGCAGCTCGACTGATAAGGAGAGGTACGTAGTGAAAAGACTGAAAGGAGAGGAGCGGAAAGCCCAAAGAGTGATGAAGCTTTTTTATATAAATAGATTAGGTTGAGGAGCGGAAAGCCCCAAGACTGAAAGTCGAGTCACTGAGATGTCTCTGATTTTAGAGCTTATGGGTATGGTCTATAGTGAGATTTTATTTCAGTTTTGAAAAAGGAAGATAAAGATGTTTCACTAAACAAAATATCCATGGGTAGATATGAATTATCGCCTATTAAGGTAGTAGCAATACCCCGGGCAGATTACTTCTGTGAGATCACGAAGGTTCGTCCAGATGCAATGTTAACTTGGATTTTTCAATTAAATGAAAAACCTCTTCTTTTTCTTCATCATCAAGATGATATCATATTGATTGTGGCTCTATCCAATACTATCTTATGTCTTATATATGGAGCCCTACCAGATGATGAATTCCCAGCCAAGCGTTATCATTTTATGCGCGTCTCGCGTCATTTAGAGATGTCTCTATACTTTAGAAGGTCTACTTAAAACCGTCTATCTTCACTATACCTAATACTCGTATCATTGATAAGGTTAAGGAATTAGCGGTTTATGGTTAGGAAAGAAAGATCCCAAGCTTTTTTAAGATTTTATGAAGTTGACAATATACTCTTCAGGTGAGGAAATTGTGTATCCCACAGGGAGATTATCACTCGCGGGGAAATTAACAATGGCATTATTCGATATGGTACTGATGGATTTTGACCATGAATTTCTATATAGATTTCCAGGAATTGAATGTAACAGGTTTATCGATGAGGTTGATATCGCAATTAAATGTGGAGATAGGCATATGAATGAGGATGAGTTTAAGAAAGATATATTGAAATTCTTGAATGAAATGGACATCGAAGGTAAAATAGAATCCACTAGAGCTGGCCTTTTCTTGCTTTCACGACCGCTCATTGACAAGGATACAAGTAAGGTAACACTTTGCTGTGCTGAGGAGTGCGATGTCCCTCAAGCGTCAGACGATTATTAAATAATGCTTATTAGTTCTTTTCTGTTTCCTAGTCGTCTTCTTTTTGGACTTAGGTGTTGAGATTAGTCTATATATGTCAGGGAATACATATGCTATTGGATAGTTCAGACTAGTAGATTGAGATGGGGGTCTTTCTGTTGGCTTGTTTTCTAATTGAATCAAAATTCGAATGTAAGCTAAGACTCATTTATTATGGTATCCATCAATAGGTCATCTCCGCCCAGAGATCCTATACCCTGAATACCATTTAGGAAGATGAAGAGTCTTTAGAATCCGACCGAAGGTAGGCATATTGTACCTAAAAAATGGATGGGAAGCCGCAATCTTCCCACCGGATCTATAACTTCACTCTTTTCGTTTCTCTTTTCCTTGGAAAAAAGGTTGATAGATGCTGGGTTGGATATACATAAGATGTTATCAGCCAGTCTTTCTTGGTCTTGTGTCAGAACCCTTTGAAGCTGGTGTGCCCACAGTTTCAGTGCTACTAGAAAAGCTATAGTTTGAGCTTCCTTCACTATCAATGGCCTTGTGATCTGAAGGATTCTGCTAGTCTCTGAATTGAATTTCAGATATGCTTAGCAGAAAGAAGTAGGAAGATCAGTAAGCCTACTACGTTCAGCAGAAGCCAAACTTCTTTTTAATCAGATAGGAGATGCCTTTCTCATCAAAGCTTGTCCACGGGCGATAGGCATGTCAGGTATATTCATCTACCCTTGAGGAAGAAGTAGGCATCGAGACTGGATTGATATAGAAAGTCTCCCGTTCTCTACTTGGTATCCCAACTGTTTCAGTCCAGCTTGGTTCTGAAAGTCCATTAGCGCGCCAAGGGTTGTAATCCATTCTTTCCCGGCGCTGATGCATCTTCCCTGTCTTCGTTGATCGGTCCTATCACCAAGGTTGAGGATAGAGCTTGGATCTCAATCTGACTTCTTTGATGCTTCTTGCTCGTGGGCGTTCTTCTTTGTTTTGAGATAACTTTTGCCCGAATTACTAGCAGTTATGATTTATTGGAAAAAGAACCGGTTGTATTCAAGTGGGAGTCTCAGTCGCAAGCTACGGCTCGAAAGCCTCCACGCGCTAGTGCGCTCTCCGTTTTCTCGCTTGAAAGGAGAATTGTCTTACTATACGTAATTTCACCAATGCGAGTACCGCTCAAGCTTTTCAGGTCTGATATGTAGTCCAATTATCCGGTAGAAATGATGGGATGAGTAGGTAAAGAAAAGGAGAGTGCAGTTGACAAAAGAGCGATAGCAAGAGATAGATAGCATATTGACTTATGGATGTCTATTGACTTCTGCTGCTGCCAGTTACTAAGGAATGGAAGATATTGGATTAAGTCAGGATACGCTCGATTGATCCTCTGCTTCAGGCTTCAAAGCTTAGTTGGTTGACTGTCCCTATCGCTAATACGATGGGTATGATTCAATTCCTAGTGTGACTCCTTATGTAAGTAGAAGGCAATCATTCCATATACGGGAAGCCAAAAGTCTGTGTGCAAAGCTAACTCCCTTATAGCTCTTCTCCATTCAGTATAAGCAGAAGAACTTGATGAGCCCTAATAAATAGGGAGAGAGAAGGAGAATGATGCCAATTTCACCAATTGATAAGAACTTTACCAGGCAAGGAAGGTAAAAGATTTGTAAGGCAGTTTTGGAAAGCCAGCGAGCTTTAGGGCTTAAAGCCTTCACTCAGCATCAATCCCAAGCCTGTCCATTGAGTAACCGGAAAAAGCCCAGAGAACTTTTCTGGCTTGTTATCCTCTATTATCCCCTACCATAACAGGTTAGCTCTCCGGTCCGCTCAGGTCTATCATCTGCTCCGATCACGGCTATCTTTTGGTAACGAAAAAGCTGAACCAATTCGTTTACTCCGCTGGCCCATCGTCGTAGATTTGACATACCCTTTCGAACGGTGGTTTCTGAACGATTGATGAACTCCCCCACTTTCAAGCTTCATCTTTATGCCATACCAGCATCCCTTACCGCCTTCCTTAACAAGCAAGCCCAGCTCCTGCTCTTTTTAGTCGTTTTAAGAAGAAAGAGAATTGATTGACGAATTGGAGGGTTAACCCCCCACTAACGGACTTTACTGGCTTGAAACTTTCAGTTCTCTTACTCGACTAGAGGGCTTTCCCTCACATCCTACTCTTCCTTATAGAAGGTTCTTTCTGTCCAATACGGGGATTCTGCTTCATTCAATGCCTGCATCTCTCTCAGCTGCTTAAAGATCAACTGCATTGCCAAGCTCCAACTCTCAACGCTTTAGTCGGCTGAGCAACTCTCCTCCTGGAGTTCGGAATCGGCAAGAGAGAAAGAGGGTTAACAGCAAAAAAGTGGAATCAATCCCGTTTGCTACAGGATTCTTTCGATCTGGTCAAGCCCTTTTTACTTGAAAGTCAAATCTCAGTTTGTAAGCCCAATACTTGCTACTTCAGCAGAGGCATCTTCCTGGCTTAGAAAAGATCCGCTATAGATTCCCTATGACTCCTAGTCGAGATCTTCTCTTTCTCCTATCCCGGTAGACTGGTGAGCATAACAGAAGTGAGTTTGAAAGAGAAGGAGTACCGCTCAAGCTTAAACTCCTTTCCTCAGTTCGTCTTAGCACCCTTTGGGAAGAGGAAGTGGGAAGACCTCCCTACCCAACCTTACCTAAGTAAGGTCAAGCTGTTTGCAACTCCGATCCCAAAAGGTCAGTTTGAAACTCCTGGTCTAAAAGCGTATTGTCCCATCTCCTAGCTCAAACTAAGATTGGAATGAACCCGGGTCGAGTGAGCTCTTGCTTCTCAGCTTCGAGTAGCGGACTCGACCTTTCTTACCATATATTGGATTACCTTTCAAAAGATGCTGAGCCAAGATCAGGTGATTTTATCCCTGACGTTAGGCATAGTCCGAATTAGCTCGTCAGTGGTAGAAGCCGGTTCATCGGCTCAAGCCAGTCAATCTATCCAAAGAGCCTACCCTACGCCTCCTATAATAGATTCCGCTCCAGCTGCTGTGTAAAAGCATCAAGCAAAAGGAAATAACCGGAACTTTTCTTAGGAAGTTGCTCGACTTAGTAGTAGCATTCCCGAGGAAAAGAAAAGGGCCTAAGCCTGTTTAGTTCCATCTCCTTCTTATCCGTTACAGTCGAGTAATCTTTGTCTACTTGAAGGGGAGTTTGAATTTGCTTTCTTTGTAGGCTAGGGGCTGGAGTCCTAGGTTAAGTTCTTCCCCTCTCGGTTTTCCTAAGAAAAGTTTCAGTGGGTACCGCGCTTGCTACCAGACTAAGAAAGTGGAGCAATAGACATTCCACTTGTCCTCTTCCTTGCCCTTATTCGTCGCAACAGCAGACCATTCCCTCACTGCTGAGTGAAAAGCAGCCTACTCTGTAATGTAAGAAGAACCCTGGCATTCGCATCCTAAAAAAAGCAACTGCTTGGCTGAAAGCGGTGAAAGCCTTTATTATTTATGCCCCATGCCTATAAGTCTAAGATAAGTCAGAAAGCCCGGATCCGGAGAAGCAGCTATTTCATCAGCATCCCGGCACAGCTTGATTTGAACCTAGGCCTTCCTTCAAAGGCTTAGCCGACTAGTGGGTCTGATGCTTAAAGCGCTTATTCCGACTTCACGGCTTGGGCACCACGGTTCTACCGGCCCTCTCTTTTCACTTACTTCTGCGCTCCTTCTCTTCCTCTCCTTCCCCTGCCTTATGCGGAACTCTACCAACAAGCCAGCCTACTTCTTGGCATCAACCGGTGCGCCTTCTTCGGTAAAGGACTGTCTTCTTCTTCGAGTGCTTTAGTAGGGGCAGATGGAAAGGGCCTAATGTCTTAGCTGTTTTAGTGCACTTGTGTCCATCTGCTTTCTGCTTCACTTCAAAAGAGTAGGTAGACATGACTATAAAGAAGAGTTTCAGGCTCAAGGCATACTACTCTTTCTATTGAAAGCAGAGAATAAGCTTACCACTCTAAGTCGACTATGCCTTTTTGACTACTACTCTAAGAGGACTTGCCCTCTATGATCTAGCTCTAGGGCTAAGCCTAAAAAGTCTTGATCTTCTTTTTCTTTGCCTTCAAAAGTCTCACTCTCAGAGAAGTGCTTTCGTACCTTTAATGCGGGAGGAATTTGAACATAAGTATGAGAAGAGCTTTTGTTTGATTACAAGAATCAGAGGGAATCTCGCCTAAAGCAGACTGAGGAGCGAAGCTGAGGTACACCAAGAAAATACAGGAGCGCGCCCTCACCAATCTAAAAATAGAGAAGCAGAGGTTGGCTTTTAGGGTTTCACTAACTAGCGCCATTGTTAAGGATAGTCCGAAGCTTTTAGCGCCTTAAGAAAGCTTGGTGCCAGCGGCGTGGGTCGCAACGGTTTCATATGCATGAATGTGAATCAAGAGAAGAGAGTGACTTTACCGGTTTCCTAAACTAGCCATTGGTCTACGATGAGCTCTTTACTTGAACTACTTAGGAAAGACTACCCTTTAATGTAACAGGGTTGTAGACCAGGGGACGGAATCCAATCTTCGCAGAGTTAACACTCCTCCATCGAATGAGATAAAGCTCAATGGCAATCACAACTAGATCTGGGACCCCCTCGGGCTAAAGCCCTAATATATATCCGATCTTATGGTGTGCTAAAGAGTGGGCCTAGTATCCCAGGGATTGATAAAACAGGTAAAGGTAAACGCTTACGCCCCTCGACTTGTGCTGGTATTAGGCTACTGAAGTTTGTATGATTGATGGAAGACCTTCTTATCATTTCTGTTATGGCTTTCTTGTTGATCATACTCATACACATACAATAAGAGAGAATCCACTCCTTCCCTTCCTCTTTGACTTACTGAATAGCTTCTCTCGATGTTCATTGGCCTGTTGCGCCTGTAGCTGTGAACTCAACTGTCTGGTTGGTCTGTCTTTTGCCAAGTGAATTAGAGAGGCGGATCTTCTTTGTACGCTATTTGCCGATCTTTCTTTTCGTGCGGGTGCCACGGTCCATCGGGCTTGACCCAACTAGCGCTGTTCTGATTGGATTTCATTTCTTTCCAAAAATGGAAAACAAAAAGTGGATGAAGACGCGTTGGGATAGTTGAAGTTGCGGAGAAAGAATCTTGAACTCATTCTGAAACCCAGTTCTGAAAGAGTAGAGTCGTGAGTGCGCTTTACTAATAGAATCCAAATTCAGAAGGAAGAGAAAGAATAATGAATATCTCTCGCCGTGCTAATCCTGAAATCTTTCTTGGAAGTATATGAAATTTCCACGCTCGCTACCCGACTTCCTCCATAAATTCTCCGATCCAAATGGCAGAGAAGTTTTCATCAATCAATCAGATCCACCGGAAAAGAAACTCAATTCCGCTTTAGGAATGGGAATAGTCAGCATTCTCACTTCTGATATCTCCAGGAGTCTGGTTTGCTTTAGGAAGAGTCGTTTTGAATTATTTTCTTTATTAAAGGCTTTGGTTTTTTGGAAATGACTAGTTCGGTGAATCGAAGAGAGGATTGGCTATTTCTTCCCGGTCGGCGGGCATTGCAGCTTTCGACGACCTTTGGTTGAATCATAGCTAGGTAGGATTTTTGTGGCCCATAATTTATGGACTTCATTGTATTGGCAGTACCGGAACATGCCGCGTTGAGCTTGGTTCCGAGATTCGTTTCTACTGGAGTACATCAGTGATTTCGAGCCTGAAAAACTTTTCTTATAGGCTATATATTGCCTCGTTTCCGCCGCTTAATGTGACGGTAGCTCACCCGGGGGCGTGGGACAGCCCCGCAGGGAACTCAAAAAGAATATCCCTAGCTAGCGCGAGGTGCCATAATGAAGGGAAGCGAATCTTCGTTGGGCTGATTCTAAACTAAGGGCATATCATCTTATGAAGGAAGGGAAGGTGAAATGGGGGTAAGGGCAAAAAAGCTAACAAAAGAAGAAAGAGCATCAGTCATGTCAGATAAAGGAAGTCTGTAATTACATAAGCAAGAAAACGAGAAAGTTTTTGCCTTTCATCGAGCCAAGAAATACTCAGTCCTCTCCTTCTCTTAGCCCAATCCGTTCAAACAAAGGTATGGGATTGAAGATTGTTCCCCTAAGGACCGAAAAGACATGCGGGTTAGATCAGAGCAAGTTCCTCCCGGTGTCTTTATTAGCTAGTAGGCTTATTAGACAGGATCTAACAGCAGGAACGAGCAAAGCGAGAGGCTGACTAAGGTCAGGGATCTATTCCAGATATTCCTGTTAGCCTTCAAGGCAATCCGTAAAGTCAAAACCATCCCGAGGGGAACTAAGAAAATAAGGAGCTTTCTTGAGTCAAGTCAGTCCATCTTCACTATCTTCCGAAGAATGCCTCACTTTCGATCCGCACATTCTATAAAGCATCAAGCTAGGCATTCAATAGTAGCTAAGGATTCCTTCTCCTATTCAGATTCATTCCCTTTCAAAGATTCGAGGAGGTTATCTTGACGTATAATAAGGGGACAGGTGCTATCATATAGAATAGAAGTCCGCCCCAGTCACTAAACCTAGCTCACCAAGCCTTAGGAGTGCCTGTGGATCTTGGCATCGTTGGCTTTAGCAGATTTTGCTTTAATAAGTGATTCCCCCTCGGGCCGGGGACCCCGGTATACTGTACTAATATGTGTAGGTTCCCGTAATTTGAGTGAGATTGTCATGGCGCAAAAGCAGATATGGTCCGGTATTCCCTTGTTCCCTGTATTGGTTATGTTCTTTATTTCTTGTTTAGCAGAAACTAATCGAGCTCCGTTTGATCTCCCAGAAGCGGAAGCTGAATCAGTTGCGGGCTATAATGTAGAATATGCGCGGGATGCGATCCTTAATAGTCCACTGTTGGCGGAAGCCAATGTCCCGGGGTCCCGGGGACTCATTCTGACTGAAACAAGGGGTGGGTCTTTACCAACTGAAAAATATTCGATTTTAGGCTGAAAAACGGATGCGCGCTAGTAGAAAAAAAATCGCTTCGCTTTTGTTGCGGAGCTCGCTCCTTGTGCAGAGTAGGTGCTTGCCCTTAGTTGGTTGGGCACTCTTCATTCGAAACTAATGAATGTCGGGTCGTGGCTTTCTTGTGGTTTTTTTCAACAGCCGCCGCTTATGAAAAATACGAAGAAAATTGTGGTCTTCGTCGATGGGGGCAAGCAACAGAGAGAGTAGGGGCGATAGCGGCTCTTATCTGTGAGTGATGCGTGGCGTGCTCTCGCTCTTGTATTGGTGAATCTATCTTTGCTTGTTGCCTTCCCTCCCTGTGGTCGGTCGGTCTATCTTTCTTGTCGGCTCTATCTCGATCCGGCACCCGATCCGTTTATGCTTCAGCCCCTGCGGAAACTGGTTTCGGGTCAAATACCAGTCGGGCAACTGACCGATCTCCGTCTTTATCTCCAACGAATGGTTCTGCTCCAGTATTTCCCAAAGCTATCTCAGCTATTTGTGCTTGGACTCGGGAAACTCGATCCACCGGGTATGGATCCGAATCATAAACTCGCCATGGGATTGCCACAAAAACCGGCACTGAATCTAGTTAAGTTGCACTTGCCTATGACTCCACCTTAGCTGAGGCATACGGAACTACGGGTGAACCAGAGCTCCTATAAAGACTAGCTGTTGAGACGGATGAAAGCTAGAAACTTAGAACTTTATTCTACTTATTTTGTTGCCTTGTAGAGATTCTGTTGATGTTCAGTGACGCCTTTTGAATGTTGAATTTCCTCGTTTCAAGATAAAGTGCAATGTACTGTTCTATTTTATCATAAGTTAGTTCCTTGCTGAGCTCTGATTTGATCTCGATGGCCAGTGGCAAAGGGAGCGAAGCGACAACCACGACTATGTTCTGCGTGTGGAAGAAAGAAAATATCGTAAGAGAAGAAGGATAGGAGCAGATCTTGGATCGAGGAAGCAAGGCCCAAAGTGCGCCCCACTATAGGTCTCGAAATGAACCTGGGGAAGCCGGTCAACCTTGCCGGCTATTCTATCGCTTGGATTCAAGAACGATAGCGTTATGCTTAACACATGCGTGTCGAAAGTGAGAGTGAAGCCGCGTTTGGGTTAAGTGTTAGATGAACGAAGCACTCTGTCGGCGGATCTGTCGGCGGAGACGTTTTTTTTCATAAGAGAAGAAAGGTCCACAGAAGGTTGTCCAGTAGTACGCCTGGAAAAATTACATCTGAGATATAAGAATCTAAGGAATAACGCAGATTCTTATATTTTACGGAATCTTTAATCAGCAGCGGCATTCTCCCCTTTCTGTCTATACCTATTTTTGAATCATGGAATTCTCTCCCAGAGCTGCGGAACTAACGACTCCATTAGAAAGTCGAATTGGCGTGAGGGTACCCGTCATTCATACACGAAGATTAGATGTATCGGCCTATATTCCCACCAATGTAATCTACATTACTGATGGACAAATCTGTTCGGAATCTTTTTTATTTTGATAGGAAGCTTCCTCTCAGCTCCCATGGACGTCACCTCTCCATCAAGTTGGATCTATGCCTAGTATGTGCTTGAGTTTCTTGGGTCTAATGGCATGTGTGTGAGCCTCTCATTGGCTAACGGTTGCCACGTTAGCAGCCTATCAAGCCGTCAGTCGATATTACTATAGACCAATAAGCGACTTCCTGGATCCACCAGCTGTGTGCTTTTACCCTGAGCGAAAAGACCAGCTAAAAAAATAGAAAAAATATGGTTTGATCTTCAGGTGCTATGATATCATACGTCAGATTGCTCCACCAGAACCTCTGGTTTCTCTTAAAATGAGGAGGGAGTTGGTTTACGTTTACACTCTACTATGGTCTAAGCCTTACCAGTGGTTAGATAAGGTATGACAGCCGAAGTTAGCCCACGGCAGGTATCGCATACATATGTGCTTGAGTTTCTTGTTACTTCATCCCTGCGCTCTGCTCCCGCTTGCTTTCATGTACACGTGTTACCTCTTCCCTACAACCCATGACATGCCCTGCTTTCTATGCCATGCTTCCTCTAATACTGGAACTGGGCTTTTACGGTCTTAGGCTGACCAGCTTCCGTGGCTGTCCTTACTTTCCTCATTTCCACTGGACTCGCCCTTATGGGGCAAAAAACCCTATTTCCGAACCACCCCTGCTAGCATAAAAAGCAGTAACTGAAGCAAGCACTTGGCTTTAGAGCCCTATCACGTAAGGGAGAAGACAGACTTCCTGTGTGATCTAGGTCTCCCTACGATTCTAACGAATCTCGACTTGGAAAGCGATTGATGACTTTTCGATCTAAGTCATCTAAATAGAAATTAAGTAAAACACTGGCGAGAAGGCCCACATCAGGCACGCCATGCTTTTCTGACCAATCTCTTTTGTCCTCATCCAGAATAGCGTCGTTCAGGAATGAAGAAACTCTATTCAAAATCGATGAACCCTTCTTAAGCACAGGTTCCAGTTTTGACAAGAGACGGGAACGACAAAGAAAAAATCAAGAAGGAGTCAAATCCAAAAATAAAAGCATGTCGACCTGACCCACGCCCTTAGGGTAGACCACTCAAGGAAGTCCTTCATTGGACCAACCTCAAACAGTTGATCCGGAATGAGGGACAACTCTCGCGGCCTCATCTCCTTCCTAAGGAAGTCGATAATGACACCAAAGATTTAGGGATTCAAAGGTCGAAGGGAAGACGTTGTTTAGTAAATATAGCTGGGACTCTCTCAAAGTGAGAGTTTCAAATATGGTCCAAACGTGCTAATTGGCGGAAACGGGCACCACCTATCCTCGCTAAGGTCGAAAACCTTTGGCAAGGATATGTCATTTGGATTGACATCAATCCGGGTGATGATAATTTAACAAATTCTTTATTGAGATAGGACTCAAATCCTTGCTCAATCCCCGGACCCTAAACCGCTTAGCAAATGAAGCTGATCCTTTAGTTGAGATAAGGGATTTTTGAGAACTTTTTATACTCAAAAATTATTCAACGCTTTCTCATATACACTGGCTACTTCCCGATCAGTGATGAGTACATCATCACCGAGTACTTCATACCTTTGAAAGGTCTGACCAGGGTATACCTGTTCTGCACACCACCATATTAAAACATGGTGAGATTGTGCAAACAGAGGCCAAGATGCGTGATACCCGAGCGGTTGTCCTCTTTGACTTCAGCATTCGTTGCCATTCGTGGAGCTCAACGTTCTTCGAATGATCTTATTTCTTTCTCTTTCTTTTCTCCCAAATCAACAAAAAAGGAAATCTACTACAAAGGTACCCAGGGGCGGTGACAACGCACCTTTCCTTTCGTCTTTATCCTTCCTTTCGGGAAAGCCGCTGTGAAAAGGGGTGAAAGCCCCTATGACAACATGACCCATAAGAATCACATGAATACCCCAGGAAAGATGATCGTCAGCGAGTCTTCGAAGTCTCGTATCGTCTTTATTATTCATCCCAGCTGACTTAGCTAAGAGGAAGGTCTTTTTGAATAAAGGTACTAAATAAAGGGGCGAAGTACTTTATGTTTGCTTCCTTATCAGAGAGGGGTAGTTTGTGTTAGGGAAAGCGAGAGCGGGGCTTATTTGAATACTGGGAAAGAAGGGTATTTACAACTCCATCCAGCATAAGGAGATCGCCTTGCTGGGAATATAGACAGGGCTCCAGCTTGTGTTTCAATGACGGGTAAGGCGGAAAAAGAAGGGCAAAATGGTCCCCGAAATAGATTCCGACATCCCTCTTGCTCAGTTGTTTGAAACTGAATCTCGGCGAACGCGAGCAAGGGCGAGGTTGGAAAGAAAAAGCCAAGGATTTTCAGTGTCACGAGCAACATCGGTTGTCATATATGAAAATCCCGGAGGCCAAACAGAACCCGGTGATGACCCGTCTTCCGATGAGTCCGAAGACTTGGCACGTACCGTCTCATCAGAAGTGTCAAGAACAGAACACGTCTTTGTAACCAACGAAGACGAAATATCCCCCAAAGAAGCCATAGCCAAACTCAACAAAAGTATCGAGGAAAGGCGTCATAAGATGATGAAGATTAAAGAAGCTATGCGAGCTATTATTTGCTCAAAAGACAAGGCAGAACAAGGAGATACGCCAATCTGAAGATGAATCAAGATGAACCAGAGGGTATTGAAAATAGGCGAAGAAAGATAGCGAGTCCCAACCTCTCTGTTCTGTAAAGATCTTTTCCTGTGTTTAGGTTAGCTCTCTAATTTCATCTCTGCTTGCCTATCCTCCTCGTTTATTTGTCTCTATAGGTTGTGATCGTCTTAAGGCCTAATCTATCTTCAGGAATGAGAGCAGAGCAAACTAGGTATCTCACACTCCCAAAGTGATCGAAAAGAATGCATTCGAAAGATGCGTCTGCGCTTAACGGTAACAGGCAGTTTTTCGTTAGCGCAGTGCGTCGCGGAAACCCAGTCTTCCTGGTTTCGTCACAATTAAATCACAGTTGGGATGAATTCCCACTCCCTTTTTTTCTTTCTTGAAACAGTTATTGGTTAGGGGGCTGGGTTGTTATCACAATGATGGATTACAACATGGTAACTAATGTCGCGGACTGGATGGGTATCCAGAAAGATTATTGACTATGCTAGGTGGGTTTTTCCGCAGTCAACGAATTACAGTTACGAACGATAGGGAAGGGAGAGACTTTGGGAGGGTATGCACCGATGGTCTCTATAATTGACGACTCTGTCTTGCTTTATATCTTTGTTTGCAGCGATGGCCTTTCACACCAACGGTAGATAGGAACCGAACTGTTTCACTATTCCCGTGCCCACTTCTGATGATGCTCAAAGATCCCACCGTGTCCTTCAAAAAAGGGCAGCCCCCCACAAGCGCGATAGATTTTCCCGTTCGCCTGCCCGCCCCTCCTTCCCCAAGAAGCAGGGATGGCATTCTTTCCTTTTTGGTTCTCACTTAAAGGATGCTTTTTGTCACCGGGCGGATCTATGAACCAAGAACTGCCAATCTTGAAAAGGAATTGCTCCCTGAAAAAAGCTTTTGTGAATGCGCTAGAATAACACTTTAATCTCGTCTTTTGGGGAATTTTATTAGTGACTTCACTGCGATCGGGATGCTGCGCGAGTCAGGATCGCAAAGAACTTATTTTATTCTATTTTGACTGAAACTACAACAAAGGCTTGCTGACCCACGCATCTGAAAAGGAAGATCTAGTAATTGCTGCAAAGGAAGAACTTCGAACAAAAGATGCGAAGGTTCGCTTATCATGTAAAAATCCAAGTGCCAGCTTTCGCGTATAAACCACATTCGCGGAGTACGGTTTCCACCAAAAAAAGGATAAAGAGCTTTCATGATAGATTGAATAAGACTAGGAAAAGATGCGCGGAGTCGAGCAGTTAGGTCAGCTCGCAAGGCTCATAACCTGTGAGTGCTGACCCCTTGTTAAGGGAAACCGACCAGACTATCTTCCTTCCTTTCTTCATGCGAACGAAGCGTAGCACTATGAAATGAAATAGATCCGTTAACGCTATCTCTGAGAAGTAGTGCTATGAGGAGACTCTTTGCTTCTTTCCAGCCCTTGTCTCTTCTTTCGAGACGTTGAGGGGTGAGAATGCCTTGTCTCAAACAGTAGTTCTGATTGATGTGACATCTCTAAATGAAAGAATGCTCAACCTTTTCGATAAAGTACGCTATACGGCAAAAGATTGAGGTTAGGAAGATGGGGTCAAATTCCTCGTAGTGAATGAGGGTCCGAAGGAGAAAGAGCTTTATATACGAAAAAACATTCAATTACGACCCGGACGAAAGAAGGTTAGCGACTTTACCTCATCTTTGGATTCTATCGTCGAGCCAGGGCTCGCAGATCGAGATCTTCCAATCCTTGATCTAGTACCAAATTGAGGGGTTGATGAGATGGACTCGTAATGTACAACCGAGACTGGAGAATGAAGTTCGTAACGGAATCAAAGCAAAAGTGGTACAACTCGATTCGATGACCCCCTAACCGTTTCAAGTGGGACTCTTACTACTCTAGTATACCTTAAAGCTAGCTCGGGCATTCGTTCGAATCCGTAACTGGACTTATTCCGTGGGCGGGGTCGTAGTTTCTTCCTATAGGCTAGCCCGTGACTCCCTTTGTTCCGTCATTTCGGGCAGGAGATTGTGACCCAGGGACCTAAGCCGAAGAAGTCAGCCCAACCAGATCAAGTGGTAGAGGCGGGATATTCAAAAGAAAGGGTTTGGTATTACGGCCCTACTTCCTTAGAAAGCCGGTCAGCTTGCTTCTTTTTTACCCGTATTTGAGTGACGTTTAACCCGGCCGATTGGCCATCTCCGGTAGTTTATGTTCCTGCGCTTCGGAAAGAGCTTCTGGGCCAGAAGAAGACCCCGAATCAGGGCTAGCAGCTTCCCTTTCCCCGCTTTCCGGTGATCCTGTCCCGCTAAACACAAATATCTCTACCCTTCTTCTGGCATCTCGCATTCTGAGTAGTCAATTTGAATATCCTGGGTAAAATCCTGCGTAAGCCTGAATAGCTCTCCTATGTACACATCCCCAGTGACATCCTCAAGTCAACGAGTTAGGAGCTCGGGTAGGAAGGGAATAGAAGAAGCTGCAATTGCTCCTGTTGAATGAGTTTCAGTTGGAAGAGGGGGCATTAGCAGTTTAGGAATCGATGACGCTGCTTCTCCTAGAGATGGAGATGCGGCATAACCGTATGAACCGTACTCGTCTGCTTCTTCTTCCTCGAGTGCTTTAGTAGGGACATATGGAAAGGGCCTAACTGCTGTTTTAGTGAAAAAGTGTCCATCTGCTTTCTGCTTCACTTCAAAAGAATGACGTAGGTAGACTAACTAGAAGTAGTAGGAGTTCCCGTCGAGAGGAAAATTATTCATTTAGGAAAGATCCGATACCAAGCAAGCTAGCTGTTGGTGCTATAGTCAGTCCGTGGTCAGCATACTGAGAGTCGTCTTCTTGCTGTTGTTGAATGTGAAGTTGTGATCAGCTTAGCAGTAAAGAGCTTAAGTTTAGCGAAAGTCGTATTCGGATTCTGCTTGAGCGGCCTTCTCTCTCTGAGTTAGGGCAAAGGTAGTTCTTCACTCTGAATAATGTCCTTTTATGTTCCTATTCAATTCTTCCTATCCTAACTTTGGCAAGGAAAGAAAGCTCTTAGCGCACGAAGCAAGCAGCGAAGGAACGGCTTCTTTTCTTTCAATACTAGCTACTAGTGAACACTCTTCTTGTTCACCTTTCAGGCATAGTTTCAATCATGTAAGTTAGTTAGCCTTAGCCTCTCTGTTCTCCTTTCTTTACAGAAGCGGATTAGAAAGCGCATTAAAAGCTTCTTAAACAAAGCGTAAACGCACAATCAAAGGAAGGCTTCAAAGAAAGCACCTTTCCTTCGTTCACTCCTGACCTGACAGAAGCTATGAAACCATCCATAAGGTAGGGGTGACTAAGCCCGCGAATCGAATGGTTAAAAAGCCGAAGAAGTCTAAAGTTTAGAGTTCTGCATTGCTCCCTCTTGAAAGCTTGCTTATGTTAGAGCTATTGTGTCACTGTCCTTCTCTACTTTCTCTGGCGATACCGAACACGGTAACTAACCTCTTGACTAACGGCCTGTTTTGTTTACAGAGTGGCTCCGAGTGAATACAAAACTTGTCAACTAGTAACGGAAAGAAGCTCTTAAACTATAGGGGAAAGCTATTCTCCCTAAGTCGAATCGGTGGAATGCCCTGCTTCCGGCTAAGTATACAGAGTTGGGCCTACCGTTCGTTCAACCGTTACCTCTATTCTGATTTCTCTTTTCTCCTTTTTTTGCTTTGAGGCTGATTTAAAGCACTCGTCTGTCCTTCTTGCCCTCAGCCTGTCTTTGAGCTCTATCTCGCCCCAAGCTACCTAAGGCTTGCTAGCTAGAAGGCGAAGAGCGCACAGCGCAATAAGGTAAGGTATAGGAACGGTTGACGCCGAGAAAGACTAAAGACGAGAGAGCAGGCACAGACATCCTCGGGAAAGCACTAATGAACTACGCCATCCCTGACACTTATGCGGTGAGATACCATCCGATATCGCCCACAAAGCGTCGAAGCCACTGGAACCGAATAATACCCATAATTTTCGCTAATTTTTTCCGGAATCTGATGCCATCCGATAAGGGAGAACTCTTTCGGCAAAGAATTTGACCAAAAAGCCCGATTCGAAAAAGCTCATTATGCTCGATAAAAGGAAAAAGGGAAGCTCAAATAAAAAACAGCACTACTGCTAGTATGATAGCGATCCAGGCAAGCGCCAAAGAAAGAAGGGGGCACAAGCAAGCGCAAGAATCAAAGTGAGGCAGGATCGAAGAGCTTAGATAGAAAGAAAGCGAGAAGGACAAAGGCACTGAGGCAAGGTCTTTCACGCATGTCGCTTCGATGCGCGCTAAGACAACCACTCATGTCTACTTCTAATGCGCACGAACCAGAGCTATCTCCCGGGAACCCCTTCCCTAGTAAAGTAAAGAGGTACTGACCATCGGTTCTATCGTGCCCCAGTTAACGATAGCCTCGGATAGACTAAGGATCTTAGGTGAGACCTAGAATGCAGCCAACTAAAGGCCAAATAAATCGGAATAAAACTTCCACATCTGAGAGTTTATCTGCGGGTGTTTCTAACTCAATTGAGAAATGCCCCTCTTGTACGCTAACGTTCTAGGATGGCAGGGTTGGTAAAACTCTCAAAGATTTATGGTAGCATTGCGTCTTGCTTTAAGCTTTTTCTACTGTACGCATATTCCCCGTCTAGTGAGTCGATAAAAAAGGGCTTACTGAAAGCTCAACCTGTGATTCAACCTTTTATTTATTCCCCAGGATCGGTCTTTGAATCATTGCAGAACTGAGGATATTTTTAGGATGTGCTCCATTATTATACATCTGGATGGAGAGCCATCTCTTTTGTATCAAAGACAGATTCACTTTACTCTACTTCACAGAAAATCGAATTCCACTCTTTTCAGTGGCCGGGACCTTACATACTTTTTCCTGGGGTGGATTGAAATGCTCAGCCATATGGACGATCAGAGTGAAGTGTGGAGAGCACCCTGGATGACTCCATGCGATGTGATATACAGATGTGGCAAAACCTAAATGTGGGGAGCCATTAGCTATGCACCTGCAATGGTTAGGAGGCAGATTGGATCAAAGCAATTCATCACTTCTGGTGGAGGCCTGCAAGCAACTATCTCTTCCTGCCTACCTGTACACAAGGCCTTTACGCAAGATTCCACCCTTGATCTTGAATTCCGGGATTTCAGCTTAAATTCAAGCATAGAGGACAAAGATGAAGACTATGGAGTATGCTGAATTCAGGCGACAAGTAGATGAGTTGCTAAAGAATGGTTTCATAAAAATAAGTCTAAGTCCATGTGTTGTGCCAGCCCTTAAACCACAAACAAAAGATAGAAGTTGGAGAATCGGGTAGCTTTTATCCAAGCAGAATGGAAATAAAAAACTACTAAATGAGCTCTCTTAGTCTTGGCTTCTATTTAGAAAGGGAAGAGGTAGCCTTTAATAATGCCATCACTTCTCTCACTCCTAGCCAGGCATGACGGAAGAAAGGACCGAGAACACCATCCGAAAGACACGGACGATCGAGTGGAGAGTTCCCTCTTTTGATTTCGCACTTTGCATCTCTTTCCTTACCTTAGCTAGTAAAGCTCCTTGATCCAAGCGTGAAGAGAATCAATCGCGCTTAGCTAAGCATCCTGATGCCACTGAAAGGAACCCTCTTACTGAACCCCAAACGGTATTAAAGACTCCACAACTGATACTTCACTTTTACCCTCCCAAACGGAAGAAAAAGGTAAGAAATGCTTAAGACTAGCGCCTCCCACCCTCCTATAGGAGGGAATAGGCCTATTCCTTAAACTAAAAAAAGGATTACCTCTTCAGTTATCGTTCAATTTCTCTCTGAAGAATGCCTCCTCGCTCTTCGTCCATTACCGTTCGATGGATAAAGAACTTCTTTTCGGTCTGGCTTGTGCTTAGGGCGAGTAAGCAACTGAAGAAATTTCGTATACAATACAGGATTGAAGTATTAGAAAGGTTTGGGTGATCGCAGTATATTAGGACCTGTTCTGTTGTTGGCTCGGCGTGGGCTGCACCCCATTGTGAGGTACCATCAACAGCTAGACCATACAGATGGCATCGCGAATGCCCTATTCTTTTTTTTTTTTCCGTTCTTTCGGAACACTTACTTGAGGAGAAATCCTTTCCTGAGTGCTATTTGATCATAGGAAAGCCGCTAGGCTTACTGCTTTCTTTCTATGAAATCCTGTTGCAGCGCCTAGGTCGGGACTGACGGGGCTCGAACCCGCAGCTTCCGCCTTGACAGGGCGGTGCTCTGACCTATTTGAACTACAATCCCAGGAAAATGAGGTCTATAGCTTATTTCAATTTCATTATTTCTATTTAATTAAAGATAGGGAAAGATCTTTCCTAAAAGAAAGGCGTCTTCTTATATACGATACGACCAGACGCGCCAAGGGTGATTGACTTAAGAAAGTACTTCAAGTAAACCGTGCCCTATCCTAAGCCTCGCTATGAGAACTGAGGCTCTATGAAGAGCTCCGCCCCGAAAGCTCGCGACTACTCATTCTTAAGCAGCTCATCCCTTGCTTCTTGACTTAGGGTCTATTCCAGTAGTTCCAAATCCAACTTATGAAGCCCAGAGGTTCACTAATAATTTTTTTACTACGCAAAAAGCCCTATTCTAGCAAACTATCAACTCGACTTTATACAGACAGAGACAGAAAGGAAATGGGCTAGCCAAAGCATTGCTGGTGTCTGATTATTTAGGGGATTGAATCAATAATCGACAGCACACCCACGCCAGAAGGGCACGCCCGCTAGCCAATAAAGAGGAGTCGCTAGTAGTTGTTCCATGAGCAAGCAGAGAAAAGGAGAGATATATGTTACGAAAGAAGGAATCATCAACCAGAAAGAAATGTCGCTGACGGCACGGCTGAGCTAGTCAAAGGCAACTCACCAGAAGAGCGCTTCGCTACTCCTTTAGGGCATCTCTAACAAGCAGCATCTGTATCATTCTTCCTCGGTAGACTGGGTACACTCACTGCTCCGACTAAGGAAAGGAAGATACTCTATAAACAGAAATAGGTAGTAGCGCGAGACAGCTCATATACGAAAGAGAGGAATGGTTTCGCTTTAACGGCCCTTCTTAGTAGTGCTTCTCTCGAAAGAAGCAGCGAGGTTTTGTCCGGAACAGAGCATCCATGCGCTGTTTTCAAAGATATTCTACTAAAAGCCAAGACCCAAGAAGAGTATTCAAGACTTTAGATTCCTTTTGATCAGAAAAAGAACTTTATAAGGCTTTCCAAAAGGGAAAGATAAATGAAGACAAAAGCATTCCTCTATACAAAAAGCAAGAGCAATTCGTACTCTTACAGTTCTGCTACCTCTTTTCAATAAATAAGGGATTCAAGCTTTTAGAAGGCTTCTAGGCCCCACACTCGAGATAGGACTTCTCCGACCTCCATGGTTACCGGCTTCGGGGAAGACAAGTCAACTCAAGAATACACTGCTTTGACATCACAAAGAAGGGGGGGGGAACTTGACTGCCCCGATAGAAAGAGTTTCCAGAAGCAAGAGAAAGAAAGGATGAAAGAAAGACAGTAATAGCCTACAAGGGTTTCCACAGTCTCAAACTAAAAGGGGTTCACCACTATGCTGGAAATGAACCCTCCGGAAGGAGCTCTTATAGCGACACGATCGACCTTGGGCTTTCGTAGACCGGGATAGGTAAAGTAGGGCAGGGAATCCGCGATTTCCTTCCCCCGCGGCTTCACCCGCTTGGCTGCTTTCCATAAGAGGTTAGAAAATGAGAGGAAACTAAGATTTGCATGAGACAAAGCAAAATCCGGGATTCAAAGCTAATTGCTGTCAGCAGTTAAGGGACAAAGGGAAGGTGACGAAGGAAGGTAATGCAGTCAAGCTGGCAGTGAGAGGGAACGAAGTTTAGCTCGACCGACGGGAGAGGGTTCCGAGAGATTCGCTTCGTCGCAGCTTCTTCTATATCTAGTTGAAGGCATTCTTGCCAAGACCGGTTATACAGATATTAAACGAAAGGTCTTGCAGAGCCTTGTCCAAGAGCTCATATGCAATTCTCGGAAAGCCTTGTCACGCCCATCCATTCTGAAAAGCCAAAAAAGACCTTTCCTAGTCTTCTAGCCAATCCCTGCCAACGCGGGACTGAAAGCCAATCCTCAGAGCTGGAACCTGAAATAGAAGAAAAGGAAGTGTCGCTTTTGAAGAAAGGGACCAAGAAAGCTTCAGAACGAGATATGACGTTTTCCTTTAAACTCTCGTTTTTGGTAAACGCTTCAGCTTGAAACTCTATTGATTAGTATAAATGCGAGAACATAAGAATAAAGAGGAACAAGCAATTTCAGGTTTTTGCCGCAGAGTGCCCTCTCCCTATGGTCGAGCTAAACTTCGTTCCCTATCCCAACCAGATAATCTTTGACCGGAACATACCTTGTTCTATTATACGCCTCCGCCTTGGTCGAGTCAAAACATCCTCCGATACTACTTCAACTAGAGTAATCTCCTTTGGTTGGTGGTTTCAGTGCTATCCTCGATCCTTCTTTCGCTACTGTGGGGCAAGGAAAGCTTCTTCTTTAGAGGCGGGGAGTGAAGCTAGGATACGTCACTACCTGGTATTGAGGGAAAGCAGCTAAAGACTGACTTCCCTTCATAGGAGAGGAGTTGAAGAAGCTACTAACCCGGCCCCTTTGATGCAGGAAAGTAGGTTCGAAGCTACTCGACCTACCAGGAGAGGAACGAGACTAACAACCAGATCGAAGGGATAAGGGGGGAGGAGCTTAGCTGCTCTTAGAAGGGATAGGGGATAAGATGCTCTACTATATAGAAACTAAAAAGTCTTGGAATGGAGTTGGCTTACAGCTTTCCTAAGACTGAAAGGTTAGTATACGCTCGACTGAAAGCAGGAAAGGGTTCTGATCCTGTGACTGATGCGAGACTGAAGCGTCGAAGTTTAGGAATTTACCACCTCAACCGGGGAATCACCTGAGATAGAATCAGCCAAAACCTGAGATTCCACTGGGAAAGTACCGCCGAAAGGGATTTTTTTTAGGTATCCCGTAGGAGCTAACTAAAGGCATAAGCCAAAGACAGATAAGGATAGGGCCGGGGGTATGGTGAAATTTGATTTGAGTAGGAGCGAAACGTTAGCTTAGGGGCGAAAGAGTAACCCGATGGAGCTAGGAGAGGGGAAAGGAGAACTGCTTGACTTCGGGAGTTGAGCTCTTGCCACCAGTTCTTCACAGGAGAGAGGGTAGCTCAGCATCTATTTCAGTTGATTCCCTTGGTTTAGTCCCTTGAAGAAGGTAGGGCAGAAGGTTTAGGATCACAAACTGAATCTGGATAAGAAGATTCGACTGAAAGGTCTGGGGTTAAAGCTTTCTTTCAAGAAATGCAGCTACTCGGCTAACTAGGATCGTAGTTTAACTTAATAGGGTTCGGCGGGGAAGACATAGATTCCGGGAACGAAGCGTCAGGCAGAGGGCTGGAAAGACATTCGCTCGTTAAGGAGTTTGGGCTACTCGACAAAAGGGGGATGCGGGGGTTCCCACCTCAACAGAATCAAGAAAGGGAGCAGGAACACGATCAGGTTTAGGCGAAGTAGTTAGGACAGGAAGCATAAGCTAACTCGACACTCGGCAGAGGGCCTCGAAAGAGAGGAGAGATAGGAATGCCCTTAGATTAGGGGTCAGTTTCCACACCTGAGGACTAATCCGGATATTAGCTAGTTCTTGGGAGATGGACTGATTCATCCCTTTCTTTGGTTCGGGAGTCTTTCTTTCTCTTGGGCTGTGAGGGACTCGACTAAGCCAAAACCAATAGAAAAAAGCGAAGAAAGAGGAGTTTCGCTCGAATATTGACATTAGTAGGGAACCGAAAATACGTCAAGGAGAGGGACGAGGCGTTAGGAGATAGTCATCAGTGGAGTCGGGAGAGGAAAGCTTTAAGTTGATGTTGCCTCAACAGAAAGAGAATCTGGAGTTCAGGACTTCTTTTCGTAGGTCTCTTTTCCTTCAACTGTCAGCCCTCCAAATAGGCAGGGGAGAGATCAAAACCAATACATTGACGATCCGGCTTCAAAGACAAAGCAAAAAGCATCTCGACGATTGAAACAAATACAGATATCGATTCAGTGAGCTAGCCCGCTACAGATGATTGCTGCCTTGCACTTCCAACCGGAAGATAAGATGCCAGGGACAAATGACTTAAAAAACCCGATTATTTTCACAGATCAGCTAAAAGAAAAAAGCCGATTTGAGATCGTTTATCCAGGAAAGGCAACATCTATCGCAAACCTTAAACTCGTGATTGAACTAAATCTAAATAAAGGAGGCCATGAAGAACTCACTACACGAGTAAGAAGTTAAACGCCACCTACTCTATATCTATAAAGAGAGACGGATTTCGCCTGCCACTCTACCGAGCTAACCAGAGCAGATGAGCATCTCTTTCTTAAAAGGATTGAACTTTTGATTAAACGGGGAATCGACCTACTTAAAGAAGATGAAAAGTGGACGGATGGCCAATAGCCAATGCCGTTACCAATTCAACCGATTGAGAGAGAGAGGCCCTCCTTAGTTTGGATTTCGAGAGGTTGGTTCGTTTACCTTGAAAGCGATACAATGGCAGGAAATACATTCTTTTGAAAGAGAAAAGCCTTCAAAGTCAAAGGCAGAAAAAGACTACAATGCCACAAGCCATGTAAAAGAGAGAAAAGAAAGTGCATCTCACTACCAGTGCCGTCAAGATCGGGTACAAGCACCTCTGAGCAAGTTCAACTTTTGGATGCTTAAACAACCACACCCTTTCCTGCGCCTCTGCACCCCCCATTCATCTTCGGTTAGCGAGAACACGGATCAAAATAACTAAAAAACAAAAAGGCAATGAAATCCTATTTAGACCACAACTCAAAAGACCAATTCATTAGCTAAACTCACCCCTATTCACTTACGAAGCAATCGGAAAAGCCTCTTTTTTTTGTTTATAGAAAGCGTGAAGATAGTTTAGTCAATTTTAGTACGAAATCACACTTCGCGGTGCTTTGCTTACATTACACCTCTGGTCTATCAAAGTTTTTTTCATCGTCCAAGCCTCTTCAAATCAAAAGAGAATCTCGAAGAACTAGACAATACTTAACTTACCAGCCTTACTAGGCAAGACAGAAACCAATCCTAGAACTACTTCGTTATACCTTAGAAGCGACGCGACTTCTCCTTACGACAAGTCAAGGCATACCCTCTAATAATTTCGAGCAGCTTTCCCTCTATTAGAAAAAAAGCCGCTCTCCTTTATTGGCTAATGGGCAGAGTAGCCAAATGCCAGATGCCCAGGGGCAGCCCTTTAAAACATGAATGGTAGATTCAGGCTCCATTCCACATCTGTCACAAAGCAGGTCAACCTCCACCTTGAAAATCCCATTTAACTCGTCTTGCATAAGAAAAAACTACCAAAATCCACATCTAAAAGGGAGCCCGCGATCAAAATGCCTCCTCTATGAGATCTCGGCGCTACTGCCCAGCCCCACCTTAATCTTTTTCGAATTACGACTACTCTACTTTTTTTCCTAAGCGTCGATCTAGGGGGGGGAGGAGCTCTTCTTTCGTAGTATACCCTTGACGAGAAATTCCAGGCTCGTATTAATAACCAGTCTAACCCCGGACCCTTTGAGCAAGCGCTATGTAGATAGCGAATGCTAGCGTTAGCCCAGCCATCCACATTGCGAGAGCTCTGGGTGTTCTTTCCATTGAAGCTTCACTGGCCAACCCCTGGCTTGCTCACTGAGGTGGTCTACTAGCTGCCTTACTTCTGCGGAATAACTTGCCGGTTCCCCGATTTGCGTTGCCTCCGCCAGCTGCTGTAACTCAGGGATGCTTGGGGTTGTCTGTGCGTCACAGTCCCACCATATCGCGCACCCAAGATATAGCGCTGGTAAGATTAAGCTGAGAACTTCCGTGACGTGCTGCCCTCGCCCCGACCCCGCCTGAGTGCTCTGTTGCCCCAGGTGTACCTGTAGCTCTCTGGTCTTGACCCACGGCCGTTGAGCTTTTTCTCTCGTAATGCCCCGTAGGCCTCTCTCGGGTGACCTAAGCATTTGGTACTTCGATCTTTTATTAGGTTGGCGCCAGGTAAATAAGGGGCTCCAGAATCCATGCCCGCCGGCATCTTAGTATATGCCATTCCTTCCGTTCCTAGGAAATTCGGCCTGAGGCCAAGAATCTGTATATGAAAAATCACTATCAGAAGCATCAGTCGAAGTCCCTCTTTCTTTATTCTCTAAGGCTTTTCGCCCTCAACTTTGTGCCTTGAGGCTGGCTTTGAGGAAGAAAAGCTGCTGTCAACTCCAAAACCTCTGGGTCGGATCCTGCCCCACGTGGTCCTCACTTCAGGTCCCACATTTCTCACACTTTGTTTGATTTCCCTCAAATCTGAAGCCCCTTTGCGGTCAGGAGAGACTGAAAGATTTTCAAACCTTCTTTCCAAATCAGTCCTTGTTCATTTCATTCGTGGTGCTCTTGGCACAATGGTCTAATCTGGAGGATGAGAGTTATTGCTTCATCCGTAGTTCTGCTGATTTAGGAGTAGGTCTTGGCTTTGAAGGCTTTTCTTCTCGATGCTTTGTCCTCTAGTCCCACTTATTCTAAGTCTATCTAAGTCTATGGTGGAGCGTCAGCCCGGGTCCATGACAGGCGAGAAAGGCTTTTTGGTCCCTTAGTAGTAATAGTAGTAACTCCCAGCCCCTTTCCTTTACAGAAGAACTCCTTTATTAGTAGCATCCGAGGTTCAAAGCCCTGCTCATAGAAGGGATGGAGACAGCTACTTTGAGAATGAGAGAGGCATGGACCAATAACTTCAGAATAGATTGGAAAGAACTCAAGATTGTCAAAAAGGCATTTATTTGCTTTGTCCAATCCAATCACAGTCCGCCTACACCTTCTTTGCCGAAAGCCCTTGTCTGTGGCTATCTTCTACATTCTCTGCCATCTTCCGTCATCCCCTTGATCGACTGTCCCTAAAGCAAAGAGCCAATGCCAGCAACTCTTCTAAGCCATAAAGCTATAGGCTAAGCGGGTGTCGAACTCATACCTTCTACGCTCCGTTCCTGGGATTGGCGTCTGCCTTTCTCTTTCCGTTAGGATATCCCGGTTCGTGCCACTTTCACGGTTCTTCGCATTCTATTTCGATAAAGGGCTAGGCTAAACAAACGGATTTCAAACCTTACCTTAGGCTTACGACTGCTTCGAGAGCATGACGAGCAGGCCATTCCCCAAAAAGTTAATTTATGATTCAACTCGGACTTCTTAGCTTACACCTGAGAAAAATCACACTATTGATAAAGAGTAAGTTAGCAACTCATGAATGGAATAAGAGAATAAAGACGAGCTGGATTTACTTAGATAATTACGGAAAAGCTTGGAAACGAAGTCACTTATCAATCGATAACTATATGATAGATATAGCCTTCATGCCAATTCTTCTGAGAAGGGCCTTTCTGATCTAACTTCTAGCATTAGATATCCCACACGGAGCTTCCAGAGGATTCCCATCATGGGTCCTGTGAGGGAAGGATTGCTGCGTCAGTCTAAACTAGGACTTATGCTGCTATTTCATTTTCAAAGTCAGAATGAGAAGTTATAAAGACAAGTAATTAAGTCTTGGGTATCCCACGTATGGGCTGCCGGTATCAGTCACTAGGCAAGGTTACGATAAACCTCGAAGGCTTATAGGGTGTGGGGGAATGCGATCTCATGCGTCATATCCTGAAGCTGCTACGACCTAATAGGGATGACGATCTAATCAACGAACTAACGACTGTGAGAAGGATTTGCTGCTTTCTTAAAAGAAAGAAAGCTAGTCCTTCCTATTGTTCTAGTAGCTAGGGAGGGGTAACTATCAAGCTTGAAAAGACTGCGCTTTAATGAATGCAACAATCCAGACTTCCAAAAGCATAAGTCCTTAACCCGGGTAGACCAAAGAGAGGGAAGTAAGAGCACTAGGAATAGCAAGCATGAAACTTATCCCACTAGTCAAGAGAACGTACTATTCAACTACTAGCTCTAAGAGCAAGAGTGAACGGGGATTTCATTTGTGGTTTATAAAAGCAGATCTGGGATTAAGAAAGTACTCAATCAGGATTGCCTGGTATGATGCGATCCGCGTTGAACCTTGAAACCTTATTCTGCAAGCCAGACTTCCTACATTAAACCTTATGTTCGGCTCTTTCAATGGCCTTTGAGATAGAGAAACTTAGTATTAAGGAAATGTTAGGAATACCCATATTTTTTTTCTGCCTAATGCATGAAAGCACATTCAACTGCTACAATGCCTACTTAGAAATCAATTACTCTTTGAACGACAACAAAAGGTTGGTCTCGAAAAAGAATGAATTTTGTGCACTCCGTTCGTAGACTCGATTGACCCTGGAATGGGAAGACGTACAAGCACCAGTCTGGTACTCTTCGCGTGGCTCGGTCAGCGAGAACTTCCGGAATTCAATGCAAGGAGTGTCTGAGATCAAAGTGTGACATAGATAAACACTCGCTAACTGCTAATCGCTAAACGAGTAGCCAGAATCAGAGACTCGCTGAACTCACCTAGCTGAGGAACTAGCTGGATTGGCATAGTGTTCATGAAGTCGATCTTGCTAATAGGCTTGCTGGATAAGTCAATGAGCTGCTAGGAAACTAGCATTAAAAAGCATCATTCTACTTCTCTTCTAGCTAAGAGGCTCTCAAGTCGGGCATGAATCACTGGCCAGTCCAACAAACAATCCTTTACTATTCTTGTTACGAATATCCGTATCCTCATTCAATAGATTAGCAGGCTAGGTAACTAAATCTAAATAGCGTTGGAGTGTTTACCGCTGCCAAGAAAGAGGAAAACGAAAGCGTCATACAATATAGGCAGTTGGGTGGGACTTACAAGCAAGGCTTGAATTCAAGAAAGAAGGCCCACTATTTCAAGAGATTCGTGGGAATAGCAGGGCGAAAGTTACAAGGACAGGTTATCAACAGGAAAGGAATCAGTGCCACAGCTTCTTCTCTTCGTCTACTCTCACACCGGATGAAATAGCAGTTTTCCCTTATCCTAATCGGTTCTAGCACAAGAAAAGACTGATTCAATTCCTTCAAACAAGCCCCTCTCTCGTTTCAAAATGACTCATCTATCCCCTTAACCTATTCTTGCCAACAGCAGTGAGTCCGTTCACAGCTCCTTCAGATTCAATTGCAAGTGGTGGTTAACTATTGATTCAATTCCCGAAAACCTGACAAAGAAATCTCAGTTTATTCTGGGCATGTCCCTGAGACTGAGATGACTGACTTACTTTAAGGCCTAGATTCAAGCTAAAAAAGACGCGTTCTAGTGGCCTAAGCTCCAATACCACACAGGGTAGAAGTGAAGTGTCTATTTAATTGAGTCAGATTTTTTTTTCAAAATATGCCCATGAGAAAGAAATTGAGAAAGGCCAGCTGGATTCCCTCATCCGAAGCGACCCAAGCGTCTATACCAGCAGATGAAAGATGAGCTTCTACGTGAACAATTTATCGCAGCGGTTCCTCCTACAACGGTCAAGTCACTAGCACTGGTTATTCCAGCAAAAAGTTAACTTAACTAGGACCCTCCGTCAAGTCTTTCGCAGCGGGAATGCCTTCACCACCGGATATTGCATCAAGAGCGGCAACTTCTATTGCATCAACGGTGGTTTATTGAACACTATCCCAATCTCTCTCGAAAAAAGTCTGACTCTATCACTTGCTTGACTCCGGATGTGGGACTTGCAGCGGCAAGGAGAACTGACGATCTGATCCCAGCTCCTTCTCCAACAGCGGCAAGAGATCGTCCGCAATTCGATAGCATAGGGAAGACTCGGACGCTAGCTTCTCTCTGTTCTGAAGTGCGCGGTGCTTGACACATGCAGATCGGACCCCTTCCTTTATGGGATTGCCGCCTCTCCTTTCCCTTCTCGTCGACGGGATTGAGTGGGCCTAGGGCGAGGGAAGAAGTGAGGAGGTCTTTCGAGATTGAATATGACTGAGAATGTTGTATCTTTTTCTTTATATAAGATAATTTTGAGTTCTGTCTTTCGAAGACTGGCAAGGAAGCAAAGAATCCGCTCTTGCTTTTGGGGACTAAGCGCATCTACCTTGTCTTCTTTCATTGAACAGGTACGGTGACGAATGAACGGATCAAGCAGTGCAGAATGACCAAGATCTTTGATGATCAGGGGAGCGGGGTAGAGTAATCGGTCAACTCATCAGGCTCATGACCTGAAGACTGCAGGTTCGAATCCTGCCCCCGCCTAATCGCTTTAGATGCTGGGGGTGCCCTAACTCAGTCATTTGATAAACGTACTCCTTTCTCTTTCACAGCCTGGGAACAAAGATTGAAAGCATCGGCGACAAGCCTTTGAACATTACTCCAAAACGGATGCTTCATAATAGGAGGAATTATCCGCAGAGGAAGACGCTGAATCGAATGCTCCCCTTATGAATGGTTAGGATATAACGCTTGGCTGCCGTCACATTGTATAGTCGCAAGATTAGCGCTGTCTTGGTCTTGCGTAGCTAGATCACGTCTAGTCAACGACGGCGTGAGACACGATGAGCAGCGACGTCGCAAAAAAGACAGAGTGAGCACAGTAGAAGGCGAAGGCAGCAATGGTAGCTTGCAGGCGTTATCGTCAGACAATGTAGTGGGTGACGGAAGGCTACGGTAAGCTAGCAATCCGATAGGTAGCTTGCGCTAGGACTCTATCGCTCTTGTCCTTGTCTATTATGAGTTCCAGTCTGTCTATCGTTGTCGCACCCGTCTCTGTCTTTGTTTGCGGTAGCCTGTCGCTAGCTCGGATTTATCGATTGATAGGCGAGCGAATGAGGGGCAAGCAAATGATGGGCGCATCCGGATAAGCTAGGTCATGCCAAGTCAAGAATCACTCTTTCGCACGATATTCAGAGAGCCTAGTTCCACAAGAGCGTTATCACGAGCCTTTACTTGATGAAAGGCGCCCTGTAAGATGCGCTATATTGACAAGGCGAGGATAATGCAGCCGGGAGTGAATAGCTCCAAACCAAAGCTGCCCTCCATCTCGCATATAGAAACGGTTGACAGGCAGACCAATTCATGATATCGAATAGGAATGATCATTATCAGGGGATACAGATATGCCATGCGTTGATGGATGAGCTAGGCTTTCAACAGCGGAAGCCACCTTCCAAGCAGCTTCCCTCCAGTTTACTATTGCTACGGTCATCAACCGCAGCATTGAATTTAGACTTTCCACCTTGCTTTGGACTTGAATGGATCGACTTCTCCTCTTCCAGATCGATCTTCTTTAAGAGGGTCAACCCGCTCCACCTCCTCTCCGTCAGTTATGGTGTAATTGAAATCCATAGTAGTATACCAAGAGCTACTGTTGGGAAATTCGGTTCTAGGTCAGATACATAGGGCAATCCACTCGAGTATGCGACTGCCTAAAGATGATAGACCAGCATGCGATTGATAGAAGGCTTCGACCTACGGCACGCATCTCTTTCTTCCCACGCATCATATGAGTAAGCCACATCGTCGGAGCTCTAAAGTTAACCCAAGCTAAGTCAACGACGCTTAGCTCGAATTTGATTTCTTACTCCAGAAAAGACTTACTAATCAGAAATCATGCGCACACGTGAAAAAGGCTTACCCCGCAGGCTGACTCTTCCAATCCAACTCAATCGAAGGAGAAAAAAAGCTGGGACTACGACTTGCTTAGTGCAGGGCAGCTTGTCGTGATTGGTTGGATTGGACACTCTCTTCGTCTAAGGTCGACGCTTGGTCACTCTATTAAGCTTTCCCAGCAAGTCTGGGGTACGAAAGATTGCTATTCAAAGCATCGTTAAGAGTTCTGTTTTCTAGGGAGTAGTCAAGATAAGATGAGTCTGATCTTACCTTCTATCTATGGAGCCGGATGTGAGCTTCTCGCCTACTGATCTGACTCAAAAGAGTCCATGGGAGCGGACACATCAATAGCAGCAGACGCAGAGGCAAGATCTCTATATGCTGATAGATACCCGAGAGACTGAGTCCTTTCCTTAAGGCATGCCCCTACTCAACTTCCTATTGCAAATGCCAAAGCAACAAGAGCGGCTACTCCAAGGTATTTCACACCCTCAGCTCAGGGAAAAGAGCTCAATTCAAAGGAAGAAAGGGCCGCCATCTGCTAGCATTGTGCTTTGGAATCGATTGAGTATCAACGGCCGATTGATAATGAGAATGTGATTAGCCTTTTCTTAACTGATTGACTGATCGAGGTGTGCAGCGGAAGCCACTCTTTATGCAAGACTTTGATCTCCCCTCTCTTTCAAAGTAAGAGGATAGCTTGACCTCCTGCGCAATCTATGGCAGGACCGCCCGTCTCTACTTCTATGATTCTATATAAGATATCCGGTTCTGTCATTAGCTCTGTGATTTGTTGAATAGTGCACTTCTCCTCTTTAGTCTTCTTATTATACCGGCTGGGACAAAGCCTCTCTTTTTCATTCCCGTCTTATTCTACGTATGCCTATGCCCCTGATTCCTTAGTTCTCTTCAGGTTATGTAAAGGACTTCGGTCCGGTTACTCTTTCTTTTTCTATCGGTGGTTACTTCCTTGACCGATCCGCTGCGCACCTTTTCGTTGCTCTGTGCGCAGGGCGCCCCTCAATGCTCAATGTCACAAGCAATTGAGCTAGCACCTTCTTCCGATGTTCGATTGAAAGCTTATTTCGGCTCGTCAACGCTTAACGCCCTTCGGTCAATCTGTCCCTGCCTTCTATTCAACATAGAAAGTATGCTGGTTAGCTTATCTATGTTCGTTTACACCTTGGCCTACCAAAGTGAAGACAAGAAGTGGATTGGCTAACTCGTTAGAACGGGCGCTAAGAAAAAGCATTGCTTTTCCCTTTCCTTGGTGAATCTATTGATTCTTACTACGCCGGGGCGGGAAAACAACTTCCCTACTAAATTAAATGGATTTCGTTCAGTGAGCTACCGTTCTATTATAACTTGGAACTTCGACTGCACTTTCTTGGGCTGTGCCCTCCGGTGTGGGAAAAAGCCCAATCCCTTAATTTGTCATTCCTTCTATGCATGTGCCGGAACAGAAAAACTTGTAGAATGAAACCCGTGATCGAGATGGTTTAGTACCACAGCTACCCGGTCCAATGACAATGGGGATTGTGACCCAGGTGTTGATGATGCCTTTTCTAAAGTTTTCAGGAGGGTTTTCCTCGCTTACACCTTGGCCTTCTAGGAAGAATTTCCAGTACTGTGGATTTCCGACTTTGAAATGTTGTTACTTTTAATTGTGTATATAAAGAAGAGTTCTTTCTTCCTTCAATCAACACTTTCTTCAAACTAAAGTTTGAAACCTTGCGGAAGTGAGCTCTTTACAAGGCATTCTCGTTCTCAAATCATGTTGTTAAAACGCCTATCATTCTCTCAGATCTGTGCTTGAAGAATTGTGCCTAGCGCCATGCGAGACAAAAAAAATGCTAGTAGGCGCTGCTGATTATTCTGAATGTTATTTTTCAAATCAGTTTGACCTATCCTGCTATGGCTTTGCTTTTGACAGCGCGGCTAGTCCAGATGGGCGGTTGGTGGAGGGGGGACCTTTTCTCGAAAAAACGGATATAGCCAGATCAAAATGAAAAAAAGACGACTGATGCCTCTTTCTTGAAGGGCGTTTCAAGAGCGTAACTCTTCTTTATATACACAATTGTCAGTCTAGTTCGCCACAAGGCATGCAAGCGAGGAGGGCTGGCCTATGTGGAAGAAAGAAGTAAAGCTGCAGGCACTCGACAACAGCAAGAGAAAGGCCAGTCACTGAACATCAACCCAATCTTAATGAATAAGGGGGGATAAACAACGACACCGGATAGCCTTGTAGCAGACCGAACTAGGCGACTTTCTTTCTTATATTAAGAAATTGATCGTTTTACGATAGCACGTAAGTTTAGGGCGGCTATGCTCGCCCGAAAAGGATTCGAAGAAGAAGACTCCCTTGTATTATTATTCTTAGTCGAAGCTATGCATGAGTGGATCTCTTCTCTTGATGAGGAAGGATCCCAAGGGGCTCTTAATGCCACACGCCCGGTGAAAGGAAACTAATTGTTACTCATATCAAATGGTTCTCTCCGTATCATGAGATGGGCTACTGCGCGCTAACAGCTAACAAAAATAGGGCTTTCTTTTATAAAGAAATATGCCCCGCCGGAATTCCATATTCAAAAAGAGAAGGGCAGCTCGAAGCCAATTAAGTATTTCCCTCCCTACTGGCATGGATATATCAAGCAATCAAGTATGAGTAATCGAGTATATATCATACCAACCCGCGGGGGTGCAGCAACTCAAGTGTCTAAAGACCCTACTGCACAAAAGGCAAAGAAAAAGATGCGTACGAACTATTTAAGTTAAGGCAGAAGGGATTCGAACCGGACCAATAAAGTCTTGTAGCTGTGAGTGAAGCATTACAATAATTGGCTCGACCCTGATCGAGTTGCATTTCTCGATCACTAGATAAATGATATATCAAAGGAAAGTTATTAAATTAAGGCGAGACCGCAGGCTTTTCAAAACAAATACTTCAAGAGATATCGGCTAAACGAAAAGGGGATTTGTGCTTTCCTCTTAAAGTAGGGGTTGGACCCATAAGATAGGTCACAAGTGGCCTTACTCTCTTTGTTTCGGAATGAGGATGGGAAGCTTTCCTTCCATTCAGCTCTCTAACTAAAGGAATTAATATCCTTCTAGTCCTTAAGCAGAGGAAAAAGGCATAGCTTCATTGAATCCTGTGGGACTACGATTTCCTCCTTCACTAGTATAGTACTGGTACTCTATTGGAATTTGATTAATAGGCCCTATCCCTAGTTCAAGGACTAAGTGATTTACATATCTACCTTTCTACCTTTAGCACCTAAGCGAGTGTTAATGCTAATACCAACCTTTTTGAAACAAAGCTCCGGCTCTCCAACCTTTAAGAACGTCGTGATTAAGATAGCTGCCTTTTGAAAGTCAGTCTTTGGGTACTACCTGCCTTTATCAACTAAGTTGATATAGGACCGCCCTTTCTAAGCCCGCTTCTGCAGAACTCTTGGGACTAAGATTCCGTACCTAGTACAGTAAATCAGAGGATTAGACTATGTATGGATGTAGCTTACCCGAGATAGGTAGAGGAAGAGGAGGCAAGAACTTGCTCGGCATGTGACTTCTACGGCAATCCCATGTCTTCAGGCAAGGTAGCGTTAGCTATCCTAGGTTGTGAATTGAAGCTTTTTCTTCGCCGGGTATGAACGAGATGGAAGAACCGATGTAAGATAGACAGACCGGATTCCAGTGTTAAGTATTTCCCCTACGAGCGAAGGAAAAGAAATGCTTTTTTTCAAGCAAGTCAGGGAAGGAAGAAACTTCACTGCAGGGTAAGGCTAGCAGGACAGTTCACTGCTAAGTAATGTGCTCACGAATTGGATTCGAACCAATATCAATCTCCGATACCTGACGTAGATCGTGAGTGGGTCTGTCGTCCTCCTCATTATAGTCCTTCTAGAATCAATAGCATTTCGTCGGAATACATCCTGTCTTTTCACCTTAGTAGTCCTATGCATAGTCAGTACTATAGCCCCAATCATGGCTACTAATAAAATAAGACTAGAAACCAAAAACCAGACAAAATAGTAAGTATAAAGTAAATTGCCCAATGTTTCCAAATTAGTCCAACTTCGTACCTTGGAGGCATAAACCGTATATCTCAGAGAGGTCGTATTTCTTTGGGTTGGTAGTAATGGAATGGTTTCATTATCTAAAATGAAGAACATTTCCCACCAAAAGATCAGTCCAATAATACCACTCACTGGTAAATAGCGCAATACTTCTTCGTGAATCTCCGCTAAAAGAATATGGAACATCATAACAACGAATAGGAATGAAACGGCTATAGCTCCTATATAAACTACTGGGAAGATCATAGCGGAAAAGTCGAGACCTAACAAAAGAAGTAAACCTGAAGTGTTGCAAAAGACTGGGATGGGAAACAAAACGGAATGTACCGGATTTTTAGCACGTACAACCATCAAACCAGAGACCAAAGCCGGGCTCGACAAAACAGAAAGTATCATGGTACGTCGTCCTTCACTGAAATGGAACTTTCATGCTAGTTCTTGCTCCAAACCAGCATGAAAGTCGATCTATTACGTACGACCAGCGCGGTTGTTCCTATTTCATTTTCTTCTTCCAAACCAAGCCCTTAGACGAGAGCATTCACTAAGTTACTTACGATCTCTCGATTTCTTATGTGCCCAGGTCGATCAGAGGTTCGGCTTGCTTCTTCCCCACCTATTAGCGTTCTGGGCAATAAAGAAACCCGAAATCAAAAAGAAAGAAGAGAAATTGGGCCATGTTTCCCGAGGGAGGCCACCTTCTCTCAAGCCAGCAGTCTTCTACTTCTAGTCGACTGCTCTATGAGGGCTTCCCTATTTTGATCTCTATCCATGGGGATACCTATCTATCACGAAAGAGATCTATCTATGAATCGATCTCGACTATTCTCTATCCGGATAGATATGTCCCTATGAGCGACTACGCCGATCTTTAGATGTTTTGGCCACGTCCGTTTCCGCTCCGAAGAGGAAGGTTTGGATCTTTCAATCTTATGTCGTGAGGGATGTGATCTATGTTAGGTCCATAAGATACCACAGCTTTTAGTGTTCTATGATTGACCTCCGAATAATGAGTAGGTAGTTCGATCCTTTTGATTCTTCTCTTCCTTCTCTTCATAGTAAACTGATGGGAGTATGCAGAGCAATAGATCTTTTTACTATATAAAGAATAGTTGTAAACTATAGAACTTCTTGGATCTATAATAGGAAGATATCGGTTTTGATCGTTCCTTCTCTTCTTCCATAAGAATAAGGATTTGAAATGATACTGATACAAATTCCTCTTCATTCTACTGTGCTCCGCGAAGGAACTGCCTAAGCAGACTTTTTCGGATCCAAACTTCTTTGTCCTTTCTAAGTCTTCTTTAAGCATAGAAGAACGTAACTTTTGCAAAAACCGGGATTTGAGTAGTAGGCGGCATCCCTTCGACGTTTTGAGTAGTAGGTGGCATTCCTTCGACGTTTTGAGTAGTAGGGACCATTCTGTTTTGGCTCTTCCCCGCATTCTTACCCGGTGACCCAGGTATTTTCCTATTATTTTTTCAACTGAGATTTTGATATAGAAAGATCTCCTTATTTCTTCACCGCGGGTTCTCGCGTAATTTTCTTGAAAAGATATTATATCACCGTGGGAAACTTGAAAATGAGTAATGTTTTTTATTATATTATTCACACACACTTTTCGATGACTTATCGGCTGCCTTGCTTGAGGAATAGTTGAACAAAAATGGAGACGAACCGGAATAACGTCCAATCTTGTTTCTGGATTGAGTAGAAAAGGGATATATGAAGTTCGTTTTGTTCCTCTGTGCATCTTTGTGATGGGTAAATTCCCATGAAAAAGGGGCAACTTTCGTGTAGTTTGTAATTGGATGTAACTGTTACGATTTTTTCTCGGATAAATCTTTTTCTTAATATATCTTTTCTTCTTTCTCAATTTTCGGAGAATGCGGCGTTGTATAAAAGTAAGTTCTCTCTTCCGAACATTTCCTGAAAGTAGACGACAAGTTTGAAATCTTAATGCAGGCAAGGCATATCTCGTTGAATCAGTCTTTTTCGACACATCGGGGCTATGGGAATTGAACCCAAATTTGCCACGACCCTTTCCGTCTCGCCCACTCGTCTATCGGCCTTTCGATTAGACAACAAAGAAAGGTCGACAAAAGTTTACTTTAGTCGATTTTCCCCGAAAACTACGTTCGACTCGCATGTATTAAGCATGATGGGAGCTTCGACGCGCTTAGTCCACCTCCCGGAGATGGTAAACTTCACTTTCTATGCTACGATCTTTCTTTATATTCTGATTATATATTCAATTCACCGATCCATTCATGTAAAAAGAATAATAAAAGAGGGAAAATAAACAGAGAAGAGATCAAGATGACGAACAAATTCATACCCTAATTTTGGATTGTACAAGCTTAGTTCTCCCGGGCGCGAAACCTAATCGAAAGAAAAACCCCAACAAACCAATCGAAGTTATGCCGTATGGAGTTTCTGTTCACGCATTCCCCGTTTCTTACTCTGAATGTGGAGAACACAGCCACACATGGATTGTACCCACCGGTCAAAAAAGTACATACAGGGAGCTCTCTACAGTATCTATGCTACCTGCTAGTTCCTGTGGCCCATAGCTCACCGATTTCATCATCCTCTTTACCGTTTGTTTTGGGAAGTAAGAAGTTAGTCTGCGGTAAAGTAGACTTTGTCAGAGCGATAGCCGCGCTTAATTTAATTCATCATGGAAAAAGAGCAAAAGAATAGCGTAAGGTGAACGTCAGTGGAATTGAAAGACTAGAAGAAGATGATTTAATCAGTTTATTTTCGAGTCTCATAAGAAAAAGAAATGTGAAACTGGCTCCTTCATAGTGCGTTGTTGCCACGGATCATAGTGCATTGGCCTTACCGTAATAAGGCCGGTAAGTATGAGCCTTCGATTAGAACGCCCCATATCTCGTGACACGCGGAGCGTGGCATTTCCTTTTATCCGTCTAACTTGACAGCAAAAGATTCAATTCATTCTTGATAAAGTACCATTCTTCGGTTGCATTATCTCTTTGAGTGAAGAAGAGAAGGGCTTTGTATAGACACTGAAGAGCCATGTTCGTTGCCCTAGGCTCACGTAACTATTCTTTCATTTCATTCTATTGATAGATTGCCGCTCCAAAGAACGTATACATGGAGCTATGTCGACTTACGTACGTCAGTCTCGTTGACCAAACTTGTTAGTATACTAGGCCACATATCATCCCCTCTTTCCATACAAGAGAGAAAAAGAAAAGATAGTTTGATCGGTGCCTCTGGCCCCCTTGTTCCTTTCTCCTTGACGTTATTTTCCTCGGTTTTCTTACGCTTGCTTACTTAGCGCTTGCGCGGCTGATCTAATCAGAGTCAAACTTGGATTGAAAAAAAAACCTTTTCCTTATTAGCCAGAGTTAACCTCTATAAAAAAAAGCCCTTCGTACTCTTTGATCTTTAGTAAAGGTGGACCAATTTTTTCGAACAGTCTCAACGTCCTCGTTGAGAGTCGCTCTGCGAGACGTCCAGTAGTCTCTGACTTGGTCTTCGGAATCGTCAGTCTCAGCCCGTTCCCAGCTTGACTTGCTCTCAGGTTGGCCCTTCTACTTGACTAAGTAGTATTCCATTCGTGCAGTCGGTGTATGGGCTAGCCCATGGTGCGGTCAGCTATGATATACTCAACTTCTTGAAGTCGTCGTTAGGTTCATCTACAACATCTGGGGGTGCCCTCGTGGGCACGTTCCTCTCTGGGTCGGTCTGGTCTAATCGAAGTCAACTGACTTACATGGAATACAGGGTGAGTTTTCACTTTTATGGTCGCTTGAGTCTATAGGCTCTATCTGCTTCTCTACAGGGTCTACTTCCTTCTTTCTTCAGACCGGGCTAAGCCTGACGGTTGTTTAAGTAGGTTGGGTAGCTTCTGCTATCCTCCTGCCACCTCTTGGCAAAGTAGGCTGATGGGCAAGCTCCCTCCTGTCGCAATGGTGTGGGGCGTCAGAGGCTGTTGCCCCGTGGCCAACTCGAAGGGGCTGAAGTTCGACGCAGAGCTTTTTGGTTGTTAAGTTCTAGTAGTAATGAGAAATATCCAACAGCTCCAGTCCTTCTGGTTTGTATTAAAGTTCCTTAAGTAGCCTTCGAGGAGTCCATTTATTCTCTCCGTCTGAGCTTTCAAAGATATACCGACCGTGTAGGTATCTGACCATCAGATACCGACAGTCGTCTTCTAACATTACCGACTTTGAAATATCGGGTTTGAAAAAATTTCACATAACTTCATCATCAGAAACAAAAAGATTTCCGGCCTCTTGCATTGCATTACTGCTTCGCCCTTTATAAGTTTCAATTCATTCAAAATCAAATCTTTCTCTTGTGACTTGGAATGACGGTGGAGGAAAGGAATAGCGATGGATTTTTATGGAGCATCCAGGAACTGAACGATTCAATCGGACGACGAATTCTTACGTGGTCCAAGGAAAGAAAAGGTCCGCTTCCACGATTTCATCTATATTGAATCTTAATATCAGAATAGCGTTTATAGTCATGATTCAATTCAGGTTGACTTTTTTTTGATTTCTTTCGCCTTTTTCGGATCTTATTGGAACAATGGAGAAGGAGGAAGACTGACGCGATTCATAATAGGATATCAAGAATATCTATGTCCCAGAACATAAAATATGAAAAATGAAAAAGAATTTTTAGGCTGCTATAGACCTAATTTTCCTGGGATTGTAGTTCAATCGGTCAGAGCACCGCCCTGTCAAGGCGGAAGCTGCGGGTTCGAGCCCCGTCAGTCCCGACCTAGGCGCTGCAAGCGATCAATTCATCTCTCCGTCTTCTGTGAAGAGGGGAGAAAAAGAGTAGGATATAATTCCCAAATCAAACTTTTCTTTCGCATTTTTCGGATCTTATTGGAACAGAAAAAAATGAAAATACGATTGATCAGGAAGAAAGACATATGTAGGTTGGTACAATCGGAGGTCTCACCATATTCAGGATTCAAAGGGATACCGTTCGTTTCTGGCTTTTTTCGATTGTTCCTGATCTTTAGTTTAGTTTAGAATAGAGATTTCTTTTTTACGAAACGCAATTAACTTAACATGAAAGATAGTCAAATTCCAAATTCAATGAGTGGACTGGATTGAATCAGCGGTATATAGATCCAATACAATAGGTAAGAAGCACAACACCATGTTCCCTCTTTCCTGTCGAAACTAGTCCCCTTCTTCTGTGAGCTAGGTCTATGGTTGCTACTTTTCTCGTCTCTGAAAAAGGGAAAAAACGTCACTATATGGTCAGTCACTTCGGGCTACTTTTTTGGGATCGTGATACTCGGGCTTATGAATATCAGGCAACGAAAGTTCTTGTCCTTTCACTTAAATCAAAATAGTTTCTTTTAGAAGAAAAAAGTGGCGATGGCTTAGTCAGTCCGTTTGGAACTCTCACCTATGTACTAAAACAATCGTAGCTGGAGCAAGAAGACGAGTAGAAAGAATAATGGGAATGCCAACCAGGCTTATCGAGGAAGATCGGAACAGGCTAAACAGGAGCATTGGATAGGGTTCTTATATACTTTCTATATATAATGGAAAAACGTCAGTTTATGTTCAAAATGAAGCAGTTACGAGTGCTTATGCCGGTTGGGGTATAGGGACCAGTGAATAGGAAGTTTGACGCTTAACCACAGGAGAACTGCTTTCCGGTGGGGTGATTCATGTTCTTCCGGTTACGGATGTTGTGCCAAAAGATGTTTTGGGGAGAAGGCCGGACGGAAAACAACAACCGAATCCTGCCGACGCACTGTTCTCTTCAATAGTTCAACACTTTTTTGGAGCCGGATTAATCAGATTGAAGATGACAAGTGGTATAAAATTTAGACGCCAGAGAAAAAACAGGATCTCAGATACCTGCTGGCTTGCCGAGAGGCCGACCTAGTTCGCGAGAAACTCCCGCACGTGTCGACCACGGAACTCACCTACGGGGTGCTACGGAGTCTCTCGATCGAGAATCGATTCGGTTCAAGATAGAGAACTGAGACAGGGAAGGGGTAGTATTTGCTACCAGTATGGAATTTGACTATAACAAGCATTACCTCGACACGAAGGAAATCGAAAGCGCATCACGTGCTACATAGCAAATCGAGGCACAAGCACAGGAGTCATAGGTACCAACGAAAACGGAAACAAAGTTTGAGAATGAACGCACACTAACTACTCCCTATAGTTATCTATCTATCCATATATAACAGAAATATCCTACCTATCAGTCACCGACTTGATACATACGGGAACAACCCAGCAACACAAAAAAGAGTTGTAATATATGCTCAAAACGCATGGCACCGGTAGCCAATGAATCCGAGAGGACCCATAGCTCCATTTCAAAGTCCTATCATCCATGCTTTATTTCCAACACACCGGACCGACGCAGTTCTCAGTTGGGAAAATAGCAAGCACCTGAAGAGTCATGCATGAAATCATGGAGTTGCCTTCTTCGTTACCTCGAGTTGAGATCTTTCCCCGGGGCTCCCTCTCACCAATTTCAGCCCCAAAAAAGAAATATCCTATAGATCTCCGAAAACTCCGCTTCCAAAGGGAGCCAATTTCGCTGTAGCCCTAGACGAGATCACTATTACTCAAATAAGCAGAAGATCTAACCAAGCGAATGAACGAAGGTTAGAAAACAAAAAGAAGCTAAGACAAGGTTAAAAGGGGCTACAGTTCGAGTCCTCGCACCTTTAGGTTAACATGAGAGAGATGAATGCTCATGCCCAAACTAAAAAAGTTAGAAAAGTTCCATGTGGATAAGGAACCAAAAAGGGTCAGATCCCCGACTTCTAATCAGAGCGTCAATAAACACACCATGGGGAGCGTCACCTTCGCTTAGGAGAAGAATCCTGTCTGACTGACCCTATCATGATTGAATGACTGAGCTATGCCATGGAGGAAGTCTTTCTCTGAGCATGCCGTGGAAGAACTACAATGCAAAAGCCTTGGCGTCACTGCTTGCCCGAAGCTCTGTTCCTATCACGCAAGAAAGAGGCATCTTTAACTGACATGGATATCTTTCGGTCTCCATTCTCGTATTTCAATAATCACTCAAAGGCAGTTTCGGAAATTCCATATCTTTTGACATGTCACTGAGCGACGTATGGAAATGCCAAAGCTTTCGAGTAGAGCAGCGTCTCACTCCAAAGAATTGACCAGATTTATTGAATTGCACAATGCCGAGTTCTCCCCTTGTCCACTACTTCCGATGAACGAAAGCGATCGGACAAAGGCTTCATATCCGAGTATATAAGGAGAAGACCGACCGACGCGAGGTAAGATCTCAGCCGAACAAAAAAGACCACGTACTCAAGCTTTGGATCGATACCCCGCCCACCCCCCTTCTCGTGTTAACACATGAACGAATGAAAGATCAAATCTGTATACTGACTCGTTACTACTACTTGAACCTTACCTACCCGAGGTCTAATACAACCAGATAGCCGCAGACCATCAATCGATCGGCTAATCCGCTCAAGCAAGAGAATAATAGGACTCAATTTTCACTACGTAATTAGACGTGCCTTATCATCCCTAAAGAAGACTCCTTCCCCTTGTGACGGAAGACATGGAAATTTATATCATTATACGTGGGCTTTCCGAGCTTGAAGCAGCAGGCATCACGAGAACTCTACTTGAAATGTTTGGCGTGGTATTTGACCCTTTTTTCACTTGTCTTTTTTCTTTATCTTCATACATCGACCATACAATTGATGATCGAAGAGATGCGACAAGAAGAAAAGATGCGGAATTCGGGCCGCATGCGTGAAAGAAATTTCAGGGCTTTTGAAGCGTTATCAGTAGTCTAATTACCCGACCCATACTCTGTCTACTTAATCTTTCCCAGCCTGGGTCCCCCTATGTAACCCCCTTTAGGAAGCCTCAAAAAGAGTTGTGAAGTAGTGCAATCTAACTTTTTAGGTAAAAATCATCACCTCAGCGGGGATCGCTATGCCACTTCTCTACCCACGCCTAGAAAGAAATAAAAAGCTTTGTTTAAGAAGTTCAAAGTCAAAGCCCAAGAGCTTGCATCAGAAGATATGCTCGAGAAATCCGCTACAACGGAAAACAAGAGCTGACAGCCCGTCTCCCAAGGGGCGAAAACTCGTTCAAGAAGGACCATACGGCTATAGCTTCAAAGTTTTTCACGTTCATAACTCATTAGAAATAGAAAAACTTATATATTTTAGTTTTGGAATTTTTTTGCGTGACGTAAAAGCTCTTTCAACAAGTGAGAAACTTTGAAGAAATCTTCAGCCTGTGCTTGAGACAGAAAGTCCCGATTCTTCTGTTGAGAATTCTTCTTCCAAGTCGAGTGACTGGGACCCTACCTGCCCTTGAAATTGGATTTTGGAAAGGGCTTTGCCATATCAGATCTGACGTCTCAACCGAAAGCCCTCTTTGACCATGTCCAGGAGTGGAAAAATGAGAATCTATTATCCCTTGGAGTTCGCGAAGTGAACATGTGCACTACTGCTTGGAGCTCTTTGCAAGTGCAAGAAAGGGAGAATCAAATTCCTTCTTCGACGGTGCTAACGCCAATAAAATTAGCTTGAATCATCTTTCTTTTTTTAGTGCTTTGTGCATTACTGGATTTCCTGTTGCTGCAAGGCCTTCAAGACATTTTTGCTTTGTTTCAATCATGCTATTGCCATTGCCCTTGACCCACATAAAAAGATCTGGTTTCAGTCCATTTTTGACTCGCTAGGGGAGCTATGACGAAGATTGTTTAAGAAAAACAAAAAGAAGGCAATTCTAAAAGATATTCAAAAAGATATTCAAAGAATCTTAATTAAAAACACCAGGCAATGAAATTGTTCTTCAAAGTCCATTACTGAGAGAAGTGGTGATCTCGTCTTGCTTGCTGGGGCTTCCGGACCACCTTTTTCAGCCAGATAGCGAGCAATCACTTAGCAATGAACACTAACTGAAAGCGGCCGAGAATAAGTACCTATCCCTTACGGGAATCGAACCCGTGTCTTCGACATGAAAAGACGATGTCCTAACCACTGAACGAAAGGGACCAAAAAGCCATTCTTCATATACTGATGCTCCGAGAATAGAAGTGGTTCGTTTTGTTTCTATACGCAATTCTTCATTTCGTTTGTGTTCTTTAAAGCTCTTTCTGATGTGAATTCGGCCTCACGTAGCTCGCCTTCCTACGGGTTCCCTTACCGACCTAGTGACACACCAACCACGCCCCTTCCCTTTCTCCGATCATCAAGCGATCTCTTTATTTGTATTTCATCTTCCCTGAATAAAAAAACAAGACCGGAGAATCAAAAAGATAGGTCTTAATCTTCTCGAAAGCACTCTGCATAGTCAGTGACGGGCATCGTTCTACTCCTTGTCTTCTTCCTCTTCTGAAAATGGGCTCGCGGAGTGAGCTGTGCGATGAACCTGCTGATATACTACCCTTCAATCCTCTTCTTTCTTTCCTTTCTCGGGGAATGAGCACACCTTCAACTAGTCACCAGTGCCCAGATTTTCTGTCTCTGCCAGCTCGTCTCTGCCTTGAGGCCAATAACCAGTGACTCTTTTGTTAACCACATGTAGAATATGAAGTGTAGTCGGGTAGGCTAACGTCAATCTATCCTTCCTTTAGTGTGTAACCGATTTCTATATGTTAAGCTCCCCTTTTTACTGCGCATAATAACTAAATAACTAACAGGCGTCAAAGACTAGCAGTTCGTATAATAGGGGGATAAGAGTGAGTTGTCAAAGAAGGCTACTCAAAGCTTCACAGATGACCAGTCCAACGGAAAAGATCATTCCCTTGAAAGAAAGGGCTACTAGCCTAACTCTGACGAAGTGGTCTTCCACGACCAACGTCCCCGAACTTTACTTTATTAGATTTATAGGTAGCTTCAAGTTTTTTTTTTCCAAGGCTGGGGCCTAAGGACTCTCTTCTCTGGATGTCAAATCAGTTGCGAAGGACTGCTGTCGGATTGAAAAGAACAAACTGAGAACTTCTTCCCCAGCTACAGATTTTGAAAAGGAAGGTGCTTCGACAGAAAGTGTATTGCCAGGCTTTGAATGAGAAGGCCCCAGCAAGGAGAGTCTGTTGATCCTGAGCTTTTTTAGTTTAGATGAAGCAAGGAATAATAAAGAATATTATTTCACCAAGTGGGATGAAAGTAAAGAAGAAGGTAAGCTTCTTCTATCGGTTTTTTTCGGACAGCAACTTTGACGCTTCCTCCGCACCACTAAGAGTCTTATTCTTATTCCAGTTCAGAAGACCGGGAAAACCTCTCTGCGAATGTGACGCCTTCTCGCTCCCTATAACTAGAAAAATCAGAAAGGAAAGTCGAATCCAAGGGGCATATCTTTACTAGGTTATGATTCGCATCTCATTGATCCTTGATCTCACCTTACTCGTTAAAGTTAGCAAGTAAACCCTCAAAGTGCACAAGAGCTAAGCCTACTTCCCTAGCTACTTTCCTTCCTTATTCTTACTACTGTCTTGCTCGGACTGACTGGAATGAAGATCTCCTTCGTTTTCTAGAGAAGGCAGAAAAAACGTTATGCCTTTATCACTATAAATGCAGGGGCTTGCCTTAGGACAGAAACTGCTGATATCCGAATGGCGTACGGAGCTGCTTACCCTAAGACTTCAACTCCATCTTACATCGAAGTAAGTTCGGCTGGATCGACAGCGGGGGGGGACTCCAATATCCACTGCAACTCCAAGATAGTTGGAAAGAACTGGCTCTGGCTTTGTTGTAAGGAGCACGTCATTTCCTTTTTTCTACAATTGCCTCTACGGAAGAAGGTTCTCCTGCAGGATGACCTGCACCTTAGAAAGAATACTAGGCAAGGAAGAAGGCTATCTCTGGTACGGAGTTGTTTTCTGGTCTTGGGACAGCGAGAAGGAATAAAAAACAAATACAACAGGGAGTGACCTCGGGTAAGAAGGGGAATCCCACTAATTCTACTGGGGAATTACACTGGCACGGGAAAGAAATGAATTGGGCTTAGACACGTTGCATATACATATACAGAATCACATGCGGAGACGAGATGGAGGATAACATAAGCGAGAAGATACATCTTGTTTCGGCTACCCTAAAACCAGCTACCTTACGGTTACGGACAGGGGGAATTCCTAGCCCATGATCAAAGAGATAGGTATTCTAAATTAAAATGAGAAAACACATTCTTGTTTTTGGCTCGCAATAAAAGCGCTGGTCCTGATCGAGCAAGACGTAGTCCTATCTATCCACCTCTCCAGACACAATATCTTGAGTACCTATGATGGTGACCACATCTGCTGGCATGTGATGTTTGGACATAGAATCGAGTCCTTGTGAATGGGCAGAGCCAGGTGCTCTTATTTTACGACGGTAAGGAGAATTGCTTCCATTACACGCGAAACCCACTTCTCTTTTATTCTCTTCTTTTTTGTCACAAAATAAAGAAAAAGAAAAAGTAGGACCAAAAGCAGCAGACAAAAAAATAGTGAGAAAGAAAAGTCTACTAGTGCGGGGTTCATGTAGAATTCCTCCGCCGGGGACGAATTTGTGAGACCACACGTCAACCATTCACTTCTTTCTTTCATTCTTTGCAAATCATAGATCCGATGCTTCCCCGTGCACCCACTGGCCCAAAACATGTGGCGCCTCATCGCCCAAATCGAACCCATTCTCCCTTGCTATGCTAGAAACTTAATCTTCGATCCAGTAACCTTTCGCAAAATCAGATGCTTCACATACTTTTCTTTCCGTGGAAGGAGAAAGAATGGAATGAATATTAGACATTTCCGATGATGAGGATGAAGACGCGGGAACAATAGTATCTCCACAGTATTGGGCGGGGATGGGGACAACGGAGGGCACTCTATATCCTTAAGCAAAGGGGTTAGGCTTTCTTCCTCAAAGTCCACGGTGGTAATGGGGCGGGTTATCCTGTGACTTCAATTTAGTTTTCATAGCATATAGATATATCTATTACGAATCTTATTATAAGTAAGCGGTTGTTCATATTTCCTTTTCGTTTTACAAGGCAAACTGCACTGAGTTACTTACGAAAGTTGTAACGAGTAAGACAACGGGGGTGTGCAACGTCCTTCCCCATATTCTATTTAAAGAAACCCGATCATCAACAGAGGCCCTTTCCCCCCAGATCACGTCTAGGTAACCCCATTTCCTTAGATATTCTAGTTAGACCGCCTGAAATTGGGAAAAAATTAGTGAAAGGAGCCACTCCCCTTTCCCCCATCTCTTGGCATCTTGATCTTTTGTTGTAACGAAGAAGGAACAGCACCCAAAGGCATGGTTACATGGCCTACCCAGTAACAGATTCAAAGAAGCAGGGATATGGAATTCAATATTCGCAACCACTGGCCCTCACTCAACCCTCGACCGCTTCGTAGCCTCTTTCTAGGCTGCGTTTGACTTCTTCAAAGACGAAAGACAACCGGAGTCTTTGCTCCCTGGATAAGTCTCAAAACTCTTCTTTCGCAACCGATGCTTAAAACATCTTCTTCTATCTTCTCAGTCTTCGATCGATCATTCTCTGCTTCATAGAGGAGGGGGTTCCCAGCTAACAAGGAAGCGGGATTTGAAATAGAGGTAAATTCTAAACTGGACCGAACACCAATTGACCGACACCATTCCTGAAGAAACGAAGATCGTTGCAAGAAGACCCCCCACCAAGACGTGTAAATGGCAGAAATTCTACAGCAGTAGAACGAACCTTGGGCTTGAGATATCAATACGTGATTCGTTTCACTCATTCCGTTCGTTTCTTCTAGTCTAACGAGTAAGACAACGAGTGTACAAAGTGAGAGGCCTATGCAAACTTTACCGAGATCTAAGTTAGTTAGTTTTCTTTTCTCCGTCCGGTAATATAAGGAGGAAGAGCTTACTATCATAGCAGCAGTTCCGTTGGGTTCCCATAGCAGAGAAAAAGAGCTATTCCAAATCGAATGAATAAGAGGTCAGGAAGCCCAACCAGACTACGGCTACGGCTCCAAGTGAGGAGGGCGTCTTTTTTCTTCTGATTAGCAGTGTTCGGTCTCAAGCTATCGGCTCAGTACCCATCCCCTTTCCGGCATTAGAGCTCAAAAAACTTAGATTCCAAGCACAAAAGTGACGAAGAAAGGATCCGTTCCTCCAGCCAGTTTCGGGTTTGAATATTTTTTTTTTAAGAGATCTTTTTTCTCTTTGGCTCGCTCTTGTTCTATCGTTGAATTTCCTCGTTTAACGCAATGACGGTTTGATCTCGATGCCCGGTGGCAAAGGGAGCGAAGCGACTATACCACAATTGTCGTCGCTTACGTTATCGGATTCGTAGATCTTATGACGGATGTTGCCGTCATTGGGTTCGAATCCACGGCTGGGTACGTGCCTCTTGAAATCATTTCGGGAGACCTTGTTACAACTAACTGCTGTTATTGAAATATGATAGGGGAAACAAAACTTTTATGTTCGGGTAGGGAAAGGTTAGTCAAGGTTTCGTTCCTTCCCGAATGAGATCTTGGGCAAAAATACAAAAGAGAGTGCTTCCCTCCCACACTTAAGGCATTGTGTTCAACCTTCTATGTTATGTCTGAATTGTGCGTTAAAGAAAGGTATGGATATTCTGCGTGAGGGCACGTGCCTTCTTAACTCCAAGCAGGGAAAATCGGCTTACCTATCTTGTCTTTCGCGGATTCACCAGACTGCCGCGACAGTGGTGCTACGAGTCGGCCTCAGGAGACAAACCTCTTGCTCGCGCTCCTTGGCCGGGTGAGAAGCGAGAGTCGATTTCATCACAAAGAGAGATTAGCATATAGAAAAATAGAAACTACTATAACTACTATTGAATCTGCGTAAGGAGAGTCAGCCTTTGCCATTTTGGGTAGACGGACACGGACTCATTTCATTCTATGCGTTAAAGACTAAGCATAGCAGTCCTTAGGCCAGGCCCCGATTAAGCTCGGTTTAGCGTGGGTAAGAATCCCAGTCATTCAGTCCAAAAGAACAGGGTGGTGTGATGCTACGCTTCTTAGTACAAGTTCCGACTTCTAGGCTAGCTTCCTTTGTTTGGCCGCCCTTTCTTAAGGCAGTTCAGTTGCTTGTCCGATTCCATGCTTATGATTCAATTCTTCTTGGAAACCAAGTCATTAGACAAGACCTGTCTGCGGATTCGATTCCTACGCCGGCTTCGGCTTAGTTCAAATAGTAGCCCCAACGTCATTCTCAAATGGATTCTTTCTCCCGGAGAAAAAGGCAGCCTTTATTCCGGTAGTCTGTCTGTCCCGTAGTTCAAGCGAGAGAAATGAAACTTTCAGTCGAGGTATGAAGTGAAAAGACTGATAAGGAGAGGAATGAGTTTACCGGTTGGCAAGCTAACACTTCAAAGGCGTGAACCTCACAAGCTGCTAACATCCTTCGTAGCTAGGAAAGGAGTTATCTGAAATGGTCATAACTTTTCCTTTATTAATTCAATCTCCTGAGGTAAGAAACTACTAGTCCGTTGACCGATTGAGTCTGCTTCTGCTTGAGCTACCTGAGTTGATGGTTTTAGGGAAGTAGTCTCCCTGTTAGTGGTAGATGCTGATTGGCAGGATTCCGTTCCTGTCATCAATGCGAGTGGATTCTTCTGCCTACCCGAGAAGACTTATTTCATTCCTTTCTTGGGAAGAAGAAGCCAAAACAAAGAGCTTTCTGTCAGCTTCTATTCTCTATTCCTATCCGAGTCCCTCTCCCTTTGGGAAAGTCTGAGGCTTACCCTTTCAGTGTAATTACCATTTATCAAGTACTCAACGTTTTTTTTTAAAGAAAGCTTCTCTCAAACTTGCATTAAGGGAAGAGAAGTTCGGTTTCCAAGCAGCTAAGGCAAGCAGGGCTTTAACCGTTGCAGCTAGGGCTGGTAAACTTGAAAACTCTTCCGAAGAATATGGGAAATCCAATTTCTTTAACCAATCCGTCTGCTTCTTTACGCAGAGAAATTCGATACAATAACTCTTCTTCCCTAGGAACGAACTCATAACAAAGGTCAATCCAATCACAATCGACAAGGAAAGAAGAAAAGTCTTGACCTGAAGGCGTCAGCCCTGTTAGCAGCTGACGCATCATGACCCTACGCAGCCTTAGCTGAATCTGTAGCTAACTTCCTTGGTTGCTAAGGAAAGGAGCTGATAAACTTCAATTCCTTCCCTAACGCGGAACTAAAGCAAACAAGCGAGCCAGCCCAGTTTCTGATGGTAGCGTTTCAGAAGTAGGAGTTCGTTTCACTACGTTACACTCCTACGTTCCATGTTCATTTCACTCCCACGATTTTCAGCGTTTGCCGGCGTTAAGGCGGATAACCAAGACTAGCTTCCCTCAGCCGTTACTGAGCTCAGCGTTGAAGGAGAATCAGAATAGCTGAAGTCTAGGGGCAGCTGGCTGCTCGTGCAGGAGGCGGTCGAAGAACTGATAACTGCAGGAGCGGATAAACAAACTAACTTCCGAAGTAGCTAGGAAAGGAGTGTAACGTAGTGAAACGAACTCAGCAGTTGCCTGTCCCTGCATCAGTAACAGTGAAAGAATCGGTTTAGAACGTATCCGCTCTTTTAGGGCTGGTTTGCTCGTTTAATGAGCTCGTTCCCCACTCCTATGATAAGAAAGTATCCTCGTCCTAGGGAAGATAGCGAAAGAAGATCTTCACTTCACTTCAGGTTTCTCATCTCTTATTACAACCATAAAATCCTTTGCTGCCATCAACTATTAGATGCATACCTATAATGAACACCCTCCCTTGAGCAACCCTTGAGCCTGCCGAACCAGTCACTGAGGGATTAGCCCAAAGCAATCAAGCAAGAACTGCAGCTAAAGCAGGTTCACAAGATAAGTAAGCATGAACTAAGCATGAACGGAGAATCTGCCTTATAGTATGGGTAGCAGGTGTTGAATCAGTTGCCTTTGGCCTAATAACAAATCCCCATCCAAGAAGTTGAACTGCGAAGTAAGTTTCCAAGTACGAGGGAAGTTATTCAGGAAGCGAAATACCGATTAAAAGAGAATCTATAGGTTGACAAAGTTATGAAATGTCACTCTTTTCTAGGGGTGAAACTGGTCTGTTTTTAGCCCCTTTTCGTCACCTATCTTTAGTGGAGTACTTTTTATTACTAAGAACAGAGAAGAGAACTAAAGAATTACTTTCAAGTAAACTATTTCAAAATATCTCGTCACTCTTCTTTCGCAACCGGAAGATCTTCTCTAACAAGCCTTGCTCTTTAAGTTCAAAGAATAGGATTTCGCCCTTTGAAAGAATAAAAGAAAGAATTGGATTTATAGCAACCTTCTTCTCTTAAAGTCAGCTATGCCCTTTAGAAAGCATTTCTTGCATGCACATTTGGTTCAATGGTAGTGATTTACTTAGGGGAATTAAGAAGTTAACTATTAATTATGTGTTAGGAAAGAAGTCCTTTTGATCGTGTCTGCTAGTTAAGGGACAAATGGATTAAATAATCAGACTTTCTTCTTCCCTTATCTCTATAAGAACCTTTCTTTGTTGTCGTTTCACTCCTTTAGTCGATGGTGGTCGTTCACTCCTTCTTTGAATAGGGTGTGGGCTTTTCACATCTCTTTCCCTGCCTGCTTCTTGGCCACAACCACAGCTACAGCTTCTTCTTTCACAAGCGATTGTGGGCATGAATAGAATTAGTGTATTGACAACGGTTTGTTATAGTCGTAAGAAAGATTTTCCGGTCTCTGAGGTAATTAAAGACTCGAGTCTTTAATTACATTAAAAAACTTCTTTTTTGGCTTGTTCACATGCTTTTCGCTTTCAAGGTTTATGCGGGACATACGGGATATCGAAGAACAACCTTTTCTAATCTATCATCTCGATCTGGATTTAAGTTACGGTTTTGTCAATAGGGAAAGGTTGAAAAAGAAAGAAACGGATCCCTTTTTTTAATGAAAATCAAGGTATGCTCAATCTTTTTGATTCTTTTTTTTAAGAAAAACCGCATTAGCAAAACATTCTTATCTGACTCTGGATTCAGACCTTCGAACCCTGGAACGATGGGAGCTATCGACTAACTTCACTCCATCTTACCACCTATTCTGTTGATCCAGTGGTTATAATGACCCAATCCTGGAATGAATTAGATGCATAAAGTGGGATCGAAGAAGAAATTCCATCAGCTGACAACTCATCCTTTCTATCTCGATCTCTGAGACCGAGACCAACCAGACGAGAGGGACCAATAAAATAGCAGCATTTCCAGAAAAGTAGCGCTTAGTCTTGATTTTTGCTAATATAGCGCACTCTTGAACGTGACGAAACTATAAGGAAGACGAATACGTGGTATAAGCTTGAGAACTTCCTTTGCTAGGAAAGATTAAAGACTTGGGTTAGATAGGGTGCATCACTCCCATTCGTTGGAGCTGCCCCTAACCTACGTAGCTGATCCCTTGTCGCATATTTCATTTGTTTAGAATCTTCTCCTGCCTTCACTGCCACTGATTGTTATCTCGTAGCCATGGAAGGAACGAAAGGAAAATAGCTATTGGGGCGTTATCAGATGATTCCACTTATGGGGGGGTAAGCAAAGCCGCGTCGATGGAGCTTTTGATATAGGCATCAAAGCAACAACCAATCAGTAAAGATTGTAATAAGTATCAGAGAAATCGTTGTTTCAAGCTCTTCGTGTATTTTTACGAAGGTGTCTAACTAAGGTCACCGTAGAATCGACATACGAACTATAATATGCGCATAAATACCTTCTGCGGGAGTTGAGTTGGGAACCTATTAGTTAGAAACGCCCATGAACAGGTCTAGTATTACTAAGTGCTAATGATCAATGTCCGACGTGCGGATCCTCAATGTCCGACGTGCGGATAATAATTATTTATGCCACCTTCAAGTATGAGAGGAAGAAGTCGTGGAAACAACCAAGCCTTTTTCCCAGCGGGGCTGGTCAAGCAATGATAGAAGCTCCGGCCGATACACTATATTTCTACATACAAGTGAGGCGATTAATGAATGATAAAAAAAGTCATTTCAGTAAATTGGAAGAGTTGAAGAGCAGCTTGATAATTGAAAATGAATAATACCAGAAAACTTTCGCCGAAAGCTTGAAAGTTAAAAGATTAGTAATATGAAAATAACCCGAACGATACGAGTGAAACGAAGCCTAAGACGAAAAATCTTACAATATTGCTCCTAGGTATGTTCTTCTATTCGTTAAGGATGATGTTTTTGTCTTTGTTCGCTTACCTCATATTTGAAACTCCTACTAGGGCTTTCTGTGATGCTATTTCGACCTCGTAAAGATATTAGTCTATAAAGCGAGCTAATGCAGTCGATAGGAAGAAACCTAAAAGAAGATTAAGTTCAAGGAAGAAAGCTAGGGATGACCCTAAGGAGAAAAGGGTCGAGTTTTCTTAACGTTTAAGGTTAGAGAGAAAAGCAGTGCAGTTACCCGCTCCTATCCTTTCCTTACTGTTTTTTAAGTAACTTACTTCCTAAACGCTTCGACGATAAATAGTTTCAAATAGTTAATCCAATACCTGCCAAGGGATCAAGGATTACCCGTGGAATAAAGCTTTTATTCTCTCTCGTTTTATATATGGGAAAGAAAGCCTGTTGAAGTTACCACCAAGGGCTCTTTTTCTACTTGGTGTGGCTAACGATCTAATCTCATAGGAGGTATAAGGTGCTAATTTCTATCTTTTTTTTTATATAGTTTAATCTTTTCCATCAATATATTCTCTACTGCCTAGTCGTATATTTAGCTGTGTCCTTAGACTTATTCGCTTCAGTCATGTATTCGTGAACTTTTTCTAGGTCAGGTAGGTAGAATAACCTTTGCAGATAAACTTCCCGATTAACAGGTCAATTTGGTGATCAAAGAAGAGAATCAAGGCTACTCGCCCCCTATTACTAATAGATTATGGGTCCTCTTACTATTAGAAAGAAGGATTACTTTGAATGTATGTCCCAACACTAAAGAATGTCTGACTTCAGGACAGCCGCCTCATAACTTACTTTGACTTTTTTACTTTTGGTGCACATTAATATTGTAATACACTTGTTGTTTCCGATCGCGGGGTCAAAGCTGGCATCGAATAAAAGCAGTTGGAGGTGCGAACTCGTAGCTGACGTTGGTTGTCTAAATCTGCCTCTTCCGCTTCTGTCTTTCTTTCGCCGAAAGCTTTACTTGACTAAATAAATAGATTCAAAACTAGGGAGAACAGACTGAATGGACAAGTAATCAGACTCCCTATGTACAAGACAGTAGTACTAATAGCAGCAAAAATAACCCAAAGCAGATCATTACAATTGCACTTGATAGGATACCAGTCCTAAGGTAGCTATCAGCTATCACCAAAAGATATCTGATCTCAGATGCACATAGAAAACATGTAATAGCATAATAAGCTAAAATGAATCATCAAGAAAATCTCTGGCTATCTCATGAATCAGACCAAAACACCCAAAATCATTTACAACCTATACTACCCTTAGCATAGTGATGCCCTACAAGTCCCATGGGGGAACTCTCGATCACTCAAGAGGATATCTCTCACCAACCCAATCAACTCAGTGAGGTGGAACCCGCAAGTTGGAAAGGTAAGAGAAGAAGGGAAAGATCATACCGGATCTTCCATAATAACATCCTGCTGAAGCATATACACGTAGCTCTCATTATCACTCACTTTCAGTGGTTTGAATACCCGCAAAGCCGGGCTTATAGGCGTCTAAGTCTGCTTGCGAGACAGGAACCTTCAGATGAGAGACATAAGTCTCTCAGAGCTTGCTTCGCCTCCGCGGAGTTAGGCATGGGAGGGATCTCAATATAAAGTCGTCATGCTATCCGGCTATCAACGGTTAGCTCTTATGACCATTAGTCGTTAAGGCGTAATCCTTTCAGATGAGCTACTACGACAGAAGTCGTCATGCTAGCTCCTTCCTTTGCTATCATTTTACTATCATCGTTCTCGGAGAGGGCTTCGTTCACGTTCACTCCCTCCTTTCAGTCGCTTTAGTAGTTTATCTCTTTGAAGGGAGTTAGAATCGGTTGAAATTGTTCTTGGAAAGGGAGTTTTCACTGTTAAGAGGTGCGTAACGCTCTTTCGAGATGCTTTCATTGAATTGATTGGGGGATTTTGACACTTATGGCATTTTCTAACATATTAGGCTTTCGTAGTACACCAATCCGTATGGCATTCCTAACTAACTGTTACCTACTATGGTTCGTGAATGGACTTTGTCTTTCTATCCGAGACAGAGTCAATCTCTGTAACCCTTTCTGGAGCAAGTGGTGGCGCAAGCGACGAGCCGTCAAAGAAAGGTTAACAGCCCCTATCGAATGAATAAGGGGAGAAGGAGGCGTTCGATGTTTCAAATCTCCTTGATGACGTGCTCGTCGAAACTTTGCCAATCGTGAGAAAGCGGCGTCTTACTTCTCGGAGTGGAGATAGTGCGGAAGCGGAGCGTCGCGTTGTGGATCTACTGACTTTTGAACGTATGGCAACTACGCTCAATTGAAAGCAGGAAAAAAGCACTTCACAACCAACTTCAACGGATGTTCAAGTGTGATAGACATTCAATCAACGGATTCAAAGGCATCGGAGTCGAAAGCGAAAGCTCTTTTTTTTTATAGAAGAATGAGAAGCCCTCGACGGACTCTTTTCACTCTTCTCTGAGTGCCTTCAACAGTGCTTAGGTAGCGCTCACTGCGGGATAGTCAGCTTACTTTATTATTCGAGAGCGGCCTTCAATAAGCTTGTTAATGCATATCTGCCCGCATATGGAAGTAATTCCATTCTTCTAACTTAACTAATCACTGGATCAGACGATAAAGGAATGGATGGGATCAAAAGAGCTCTCAATACGATAGAGTTATTGATGATGAAACTTGCTGTCTTTGTGAGTTGCATCCAGAATCAGTGTATCACCTCTTCTGGGATTCTTCCTACAGTAAAGTCGTTTGGTCTATGAAGCTTGAAAATGGGTTGATTTAGACTCCCACTCGAAACTGGCAGAAAAGAATTCATTGCACAAATCCCTTCAAACTATAGTAGCGGCTAGCTCACTAAGAGATAGAGACGCAGCTTCTATAATAATTATATATCTATATAGATAGCATAGCCCTTTTTCTGATATTGAGATTACTTATATCCTATTCTTTCAGTTCCGAAGAAAGCTAAGCGATTCCTTCTCAACCTGGGCGATGCTACCCCGAGAAGTGCTCCTCGACAGATTCCATCTCCGCTCCTGGGATCGAGCTAATCTTTCTTTCGCTTGGAATAAGCATTATGCTTTGTCTACCAATTCCTGTCAGAGTTCTTAGAGGAGAGCCTTAACTCCAGCTGAAAGATGAGACGAGACTAGAATTCTCCTCCCGCCCATATACCAGACCAAAATGTTCGAATTAGAAAAGAGCTTTCTCACGTCCATCTATCAGTCTTATTTCCTCCAGCTCCCGCTTTTGCTATTGTAGCAGCTCCGGCCTTTGCCTCTGGGTCGGGGGGTTTAGAAAGAGTCAAGTTACGTTTTATGCCTTTTAGGCAGTGAAAAAGCAATCGATCGTAGGACCCCTTCAAAGATCTATCTATCTCTATTTTCTAAAGTAGAAGAAAGAAAACTGTCAAGCAAGGAAGGCGCAGTAAAGAAAGCCTTATGCTGGGCTTAAGCAAGCGTCTACGCCTAGTAGCATACAGAGCGATGTGTCTCGAAGGAGGCAAAGCCCCACTCTACCACACAATCTATATGCTTTCTAATCCCACGCGGCTTTCGTTTTCTCTTTTTTTTCCGGCTGGCTTTGTTTTTCGATCAATGCCGAATTACCCTTATCTATTAGCTGTCTTTCCCAGTAACCTTCTTCACCGTTGTTTCCTCAAAATCCAATCTATTGCAGACTCGTCGGTCGCTTTTAGGACGCCTCACCACTAAAGACCAGCTTCACAGGTGAGTTTCCCACGCCCCACATAGGGAGTCAAAAGCCCCTTTTTCGAGGCTCTGGTTTCTGGTTCTTTCTTATGCCGAAAAGAGCTCTTTCATTGGAAAAAACCTGGAGCTGAAAGAATTTCTTTAGTTGACCCCGCAGCTAAGAGCTAAGGCAGTCGCAGAAGAACTTCTTTCATAATCAGATCAAGGAATTGGGACAACCCAAGCCAAGGATGATGCAAAACCCTTGGCACCAGCTAAGGCGACCTCCTGCGCAGGGTAGATGACAGGTATGCCCATTGTACCCGTGGTTGGTGCATTCATTGATGCAAGTCCCGGATCGATCTATTTATTCTTTCGGCTAGCCGTACTCATTCCTGAAGTTCATCTTCTTTCTTCCTTCCTTCGTAGGGAGCCCTCTTTCGTCTTTCTATTTTCGTATAGAAAGAAGTATGGGCGCTTTTACTCAGCTTCCGGAACTCCTCAACAAGAGCCTAAGCCCCTGCTTGGTCCTTTGCCTGGCACTTGAAATGAAAGACGAATTCTTTCTTTTATATAGGAGTTTGACTTTATCGGGAGTGGATCTCTTGAACTAGAAAAAAGTGACGAAAAACGGGGTCAGCGAAGGTCTAAAAAACAAGATTTCCATAATCTTGAAAAAAGCTTTCTCTCGGTGCGAGCACCTATTCCCCCACTACAGTGAGCGTGGTATGTCGCTAGCATTTAATCAATTGAGAGTTGAATTCTGATAACTTTTTCCTAAAAAAAAACTTAGCAAGATAAAGAAATAACAAAATCTTTGTTTTAATCGGGGAATCCGTGGTTTAGTGGCTAGGGTGTCTACCTGTGCATCTTGGGGAGGTTGCTGCTGGGAAAGAGAGTTTCATTCCACTCGATAAATCATCAAAAAAGACAGATGAGAAAGCAGCGCAAGCAAGAAAAGAAAACAGAATAGCATAATAGCGCGCTACTTTTCAATTCGGACTAGAAAGAGAAAGATTAGAATGCGAGAAAGAGCAAGCAAGAAAACAGAAGAAAGAAAGGAAGTAAAATGGAGCTGAGCCTATGCCCTTCTATTTAAGGCTAGCCTGTCAAAGCAAGCTTCAAAAGTCATGTTTGAAGGCGTCATAGTGGCCTGTTGAACCTAAAAGGATTGTGGTACCAATGAAGCTTTCACTCGTTTAGCTTAGACCATAGTGGAGCCTCCTACTCCTTCCCGTCAAAGGGAAGTAAAAAGCCGGTGCTTTGGTTAACGGCTTCCGAAGTGACTAATCGTAGCCAACTTATTCAAGATGTATGCTTTCTCTTATTATATCGTCTATGTATGTGATTGCTTTATATAGGAGATGAAAGAAGTCAACTTTCAAGTAGAGATGAGAGAAGCGAGCCTTTATAGTCAAGAGAGCAAAGGAGAGTCCGTTTTTTCGAGTGAGTGGCTTATGCTCCTTCGATTGACAATGGTTGGTCTGAGTTGCCATCCGATCCAAAGAAGGAAGCGAGCAGCCAGGATAGAAGAACCAAGGGATTCAAGCCAAGCGAGCAACCCGTGTGAATAGAACGAGCAAAGGAAGTGCATTAAGCAAGCTACAGCTCGAAAGAATTCTAATTAATTAAGGCTTTGCGCGCTAGCGCGCAAGCGTTTCGTCCTCTTTTTCTTTAAGAATAAGCTTTTTCTCGCTTCCCCACCCTCTGCTTTGAGTCTTATTCTCTTACGAGATTGATAGTTTGAGCCCTCCATCAGACCAGGTAAGGGTTGGACTACCGATGGTCAAATTCTTTCTCGCTTCTCTGCATAAGAAAGAAAAGCTTGTTGAGAATGAGAAGGTTGAGCCCGCAAGCATTTGCTTATAGAATGGTGGAGGCGTGGACTGAGATTGTAACTAAACCGACTCAAATAACACTATGACTTTGAAGTGAACTTTACTGCTAAACCGAAGATGTTGACTGTGGTGAAAGCAAGGACTAGGTCATTGCATATACTTTTTTCTTATTGGTTTGAAAACTACTCTGCTATCAGAATAGGGAGATTGGTATGAAACCGAAAGCCTAACCTGGACTGCTAACAGCTTCTTCTACCTGGAAAAAGTCGTTAGATTTAGATAAGCGTTGGCGAGTTCCTGTTCCTGGTCTCCTTATCCTGTAAGAAAATCAGTATTGGGGCTTTGGTCTCTTTGAAATATAGAATTCTTCCACGCAGGTGCAAATAGAACAATTAGAGCGGGCTATTCTAATCTTTATAGTTAACGAGATTTTGCATGAATTAGGGATTCCGAGAGTTGGAGGCTGCTTTGAACGCATATAGCATCGTCATTGAATTTTGAAGAGGCTTCGCCCCCTTTCCAAAGGACGCTCATTGATGCCGAAGTGATGCAGTCCATGGTGAGGGTGATCAAGGAATTTGGAAATTGCGCAAGCTGCTTTGTTTCCAATATAAAACAACCTAACATACGCCTTCTCTAAATCAACTTTGATTGCCATCCATACCTGAATAGACGATTTCCCGTGCATCGAATGTATGATCTCCTGTGCAATAAAAATCTTGGTTGTAATATGCCTGCCCGAAAACTACATTGTTCATAACAAATGAGGGCTGCCAAACATGTTTTGAACTCGTTGAACCACAACTTCAAGAGGTCGTAGAAAAGATAAGTGGTAAAAAGGCAGCTTCTTTTATTATGAGATTACGCCGGTAATTCTAATTAAAACGTCTTATAGCGCCTAATAATGGATATATCATGCAAGTTCAAGCTTCTATTCTTGTGATAGGTGATTGCATCAGTAGCAAACCGGGGCTAAAAGATCCTCTGACAGACAGAGGCAAGTCAAGCGGTAAGAAAACTGAAAGATGATATCCTTATCTAAGATAGGGCAGGTCAGAGGTTCGATATGCGATATCCGATACTCTTTCTCAAGCTTTTAGGTATACGATGCCTTTCCGAAGAGGCTAAAAAAGTTATATCTATGTCCTCCCGGCTAGGAGAATCAATCTATCCTTCTTTCCAAGCAGGCGATTGTTTTATTCAGGTTTATAGTCTATGACTTTGAACTCCCTAAAATACTTCACATGCACACTCTATCTCCTTTTTGAAATAGCTTTGTTGATAGCTTTGATGAGGCGAAGACGAAAAAGGCTACCCTAAGGTCTCGAGCTTCCTACCTCAAGCCAAAACTACCTTAGTGCAAGAGAATCAACGAGTAGACAGGAATGATAAGAGATTGTTGCATTTTCATGCTAACTGAAAGTTGAATCTTTTATATCCTACTGAGCTCAAGAGATGAAGGGTAATTCTTTCTTTTTTTAGGATGGATTCGATCCCACCTTTCCAGTCTAGGCTTCCTTCGCACAGGCTAAACATGGTTCCAGGCTTCATAAAAGCGAAAAAGAAAGCTTTCCTTCTCAAACTTTTTAAGTGAGTAAAAGATATGGGAGCAGCAATTTCACTCGCATCTGCTTGGACTGCTGGCTCGAGAGACCTCGCCTATAAGAGTTGGAAGAAGTCGTAACTAAGTAAGTATGCACGTTAATATGGCTGTTATTTTCTTTGAAGTCACTTTCGACAATCATTCTCAAAGAGTTGATGGATCTTTAAAGAAAACCAATAGCGATGACCAAGTCCACTCTTTTTTCTTTTGCCTAGAAGTTAGTCATTGATACCGAGAAAAAGCTCTTCCTTCTGTGGTTCGGGTTCGCCTTTCCCTGTCGAAGGTGGTATTGCATTGGTCTTCCCCCACCCTTACTCGCGCCTTGTATATGAAATTCAGCCGCCTGTCAGCCTTACCTGAAAGAGTGAATATCTTACCTTGATATGGTTCAGGAAGGAATGACTTGGGAGGGATTTACGTGAAAGAATATGACGAAGATTGGTAATAGGCTTTCTCTGGAAAGTGTCTCAGCTTTGGGGGCTTTGGACGCAAGGAGCGACTAAGGGGCTGGAGGATATGGGGCATGCAAGGAGGTCATCAATCCCAGGAAGAAATCTTGCTTATACCACTGACCCTCTTAGACCACTCTTAAGGTAGTTAGTTTACAGACTAACTCATCCTACTGGCATAAGCCCAACTCTGTTAAAGAGGATGGACCAAACGAAAGCTATTTCAATCACTTAGTTGGAAAAGGTAGACTATGGTATGAAAGAATCACTTCTTCCTTCCTCTTCAAGACCAATAACTAGGTAGCCTGAGAGCAAGGAGGAAAAGTAAAGTTGTAGCGACTAGGCAAGGCTGTCGCCTTCTTCAAAGTTAGACTTATCCTTAATCATATCCACTGCAAGCTTAGAATCGGATTAGGCGGCTGCAGGTGGGTATAGACCAAACGAAGATCGGAAGCTTATGTCAATTACTTAGCTGACAAGGCAAGGTCTGACTATAAGTTTTAAGGAAATGCAAGCAATAGGCGGTATACTTAGATGAGAAGCTAAGGAAATGCAATAGTCCGGAGTATGAGGTGAATCTTACTGATCGAAGAGAGAGCATTGAGCCAGGCAATAGCATAAGAAGTCAGACTGCTCACCTCGACAAGCTTTTGGCAGATTGGAATCAGTCTCTCTTTTTCAATCTCTTTCAACGAAAAAAGACGTTTGATCCTACTAGCAGACTTCTTTCTAAAAGACAGCCAACAACTTCTCTCTTGCTCTAGGTCTCGTGCTCTTTGTCTCGCTTCATAGACTTATTCTGTGCTTGCTGAAGAGTGCTAAGCCGAGCTCAATTACATCGACCGTTGCGGAGACTTTACTCGTTTATGTTGTAATTCTTTCTTTCTTCAGAAGATAAGGAAAAGAAAGACCTCCCCGCTTCTCTCTGCTTTCAGTCTCCTTCCTTCGTTCCTTCCTTTCTCCCCCGCGTCCGACTGCCCAATGAGAGGTAGCTGGAGATGCGTCCTTCCCTGATATCGATTTCCCAACAGCTGTTACATTATAGACTGCCCGACCTGTGTGTGTTCCTCCCCGCTGAGATGGCAACATAGGAAAAGATGGATTCAAAACTTGTACATTCAGGGTCCCCAAGAGCCAACGCTTAGTCACTCTTCTCTATCCGCATGTCGTCCAGTGGGAGCATGTCTTCCCGCGGGAAATGCCTTACTCCCTACCCCTGCCTCTGAGGCTAATGCCATAAGAGTTGAATTGCTTAAAAGACCGCCAAGAGCAGGTTCTTCCCATCGTCAAGTCTTTTTGGAAAGGACTTGCTTATTTGCTTTGCTCTCCGGCCAAGGGAAAGACTAGTTCAGGTCCGGCGTATGCTTCTGCCTTTCTTCCCGACCGCTTAGATGCCGAAAAAGAAAAGTTTGACTGCAAAAGAATACCTTCACTTATTCTTCTGCTAATCTCGGAGTCGAATGCCGAATAAAAGGAGTGTTTGCCTTACTTTCTGTCTTCTGCTCTTCGACCTGGTCCTCAACAAAGGGATGTCTCATATGCAAATTCCATTTAGAATGGACCTTTTTCTGCTTATTGCAGAGGAGCCAAAGGGCTTAGGCTGGCTACTGCTTCAGATTGTCCCTCTACTTGTTTGTCATTGGTATGGATGTGCGTCATTCTCTTTTCCAAAATTGGGTCAACCATTTTCATTACCATTGGGGATGTGGTAAGAATAAGATCATTCAGCTATGTTTTGCTGATGACTTATTGATGTTCTCTAAGGGGACAGTCAGTCTGCTAGGGTACTGAAAAAAAAATCAAAGAATTTTCAAAGATGAACAACCCCCGGAAACGACAGCGGAAAACGATCCTCGTTATCATGTCTCCTTGTCTTTCTGTTCCTGACGCTAGGCGTCAGCAATATAGACGATTCTTTATTGAAAGAATTACATAAATATATTCGTTTTTCTTCGCGTATTAGGCGGTGTTTAGCTATGTATAGGACTTTTCTTGGGATGACTGATTAACTGTAATGGGAATGAGTAGCCCCTTCTTACCCTAAACAAGCGAGCACAATAGAGCGACGAGTTGTCGTCTATCTTTGCTCGATCACTAAACCGAAAAAAAAAAACTTAACTCCCTGTGCTAATTCATTTTCAGTCATAAAATTTTTTGAAGTCCATCAATCTGTAGTGGAATAGTCTCACCAGCCCGTAGAATAGTCCAGGAGTGGGTGAGTAGAGTCTGTGCTTTCTTTGGTGGGCACCGGGCACACAGCAAGAAGTTGCTCCGTCAACACAGCTCTAGGCGCACGCAATCAGCTCAGGAAGAGAAGAGCAAAAAACTAACTCTAACTAGCGAAGCGAGGCGATCAGCTCAACTGAAAGAGAGGGGGCAACAAATTCTATTTCATTTCTTGCCGCGTGAAAACAAATGGATCGGATTCGATCATAAAGTCAGGGCATTAGAGGAAAGGCGATTGCTTGGTAATGGTTGGTAATCAAAAGATCTTTTCATTCGTTTTCGTGGATAACATTGATCTACAATCTTTTCTCTGGTTAACCAATTAGGAATAACCAGCCTCTACCCGCTCAAGTGAGGCGAGAATCGCCCCCCGTCCACCTTGGCTAAATTCCGGTATTCCTTCCCTTCAACCTTGGCTTGATAGGCTCAGCACGGTACGGCTGTTCTTCAGGCCCGACTCGGCATGGTTCACCACGCTCCTATGCTCTTTTGGCTTGTTATAGTTAAACTATGGTCTATGATTGCTCTCCTTAAGACCCGACCGGTAGGTTCGTTCGAGAGGCCCGGCACGTTTCCGCGTGGGGCGCTTCTGTAATAAATAGCGTATGTATATTATAGATAGTTCTCTGTCGGGCGTCTTGGTATTGGATCCATTTCTCTGGACTTTGACAAATTCCAATGTAGTTTTCTTCGTGCCAGTTCGTTAGCCCAATGGCTCTATTCCAGCAAGGAAAGTCAATCCACTGAAAGGGCTTCCGTTTGATCTTAAGACCACACGTCATGTAACAATTGCTTTAGAGGGTGCCTCAACACGCCTTAGTGGACCCTTAGAAGCCCGATGCGTCGAATGTTGAGGTAGTTCACAAACATCGCTAAAAGGGCCCTATCAGTAAAGTCTCACTCCTAGTTCCCTGCTTAGGGCACTAAGGTACTTCCCTATCTATAAGGGAAGGGAACAAGGCCCAAACTCCTCAACACTTTAGTTCTTTAGATCCCTTTCTTTACCCGGAACTCAGACTGACGGGCTTGCTCTCGCGCACCAACCCTTCTTCTTTAGGCCCTTTTATCCTTACCTTACTTCCTATTCTTAAGAGAATCGATCTATCCACTGCTTTAGTACACAGAGGCAAAGGTCCTTTCAAGTCCAAAGACGACTTCTGGATTACGCCTACCATCACGCCTCTCCTCTGATCCTGGACCACTCTTTCTTTCCAACAAAGAGAAAGATTCTTTTATTTTGCTTTTCTAAGTTAATAGGTTAGCTTTTCTTCTCTATTCTTGAAAATGCACAAAGCTTCATCCCGTCTTCACTGTCGTATAGGAGGAGAACGCTTTAACGCTATAGAGCAGTTATATGACTTTCATAGCGTTTAGTAGTGCTTGAATGGGAAGACTCTTTTTAGTTGTATTATTTCTTCAGGGAGTGCTTTAAGAGAAAGCTACCCAAAGGGGAAGCAGTATACGCAAGGTCAAAGCCTTACATAGTTGTCTTTGTCTCCTTTTACCCCTCCCTCTTCTTCTTCCTCTGTAATAGCTTCCTCGCTAGCGAAGAGTCTTCCAAGCCCTGAGCGCGCTGATATAGCAAATAAATAGCATCACTTCTACCACTTGCATAGCATATCGGTAGTAGCTACAAGACAAAAAACTAACTCCAGAACGCTGAAGAAGTGCTTTTTCAATGGTAGAGCTACAAGAAAGCATCTACTAAGCTAACCATCTAATCGTCGCAGTAGTATCTCAACTCAAGGAAGAGCTTTCCCGCAAGAGTATCGAGCATCTATCTACACAGTTAGCTGCCCCTACTTTTGGATATTGCCTTAGCTAGGTTGGCTCCTAGGCTAAAGCAAGCCAGGAAAGGTAATTGCTTACTTAAAGACCAGATTTCTTAATAGCAGCTTACTCTAAAAGACCTCCGCCAAAACCATTTACTACGCAAACAAGACCAGTAATGAAAAAATAGGGATTTGAAACGCATAAGCCACAAAAACAAACAAATTCCTCTTCCTTTGAATCATCATGTCCACTTCCTCTTCTCTTCTATAGTATAGAGATCCTTCAGTTTTTGGGCTTCTTGATAAGACATAAACATATCTAGAAAATGAGTCCATAACTTGAACTGATATTATATCATTCTTTTTAATATATGAAAAGGGCCTTTCCTTTTTTCTATTTTCTATAGGAAATTTAGTGAACCAATGTCGTCCAACCCGACCTCAGACTCTTTCTTCCCGACCTAGAAGACTCTCTGGCCGCAGTTATTTAGGTGGTATCCCGAGATTGAAGAGATCGAATTCCTCCCGGGAACACACGAAACAAAGATATGAACTAGGTAAAGAAAAATGGAAAAGAGATGTTTCCAATTCATCAAAATCAGAAGCTTCATATACTAAAATATGATCTACTAAAGTAGATCGATATTGCCCATATAATGAAAGCTGATCTTGGTCCATGGAGTCCCAAGAAGGTAAGAACTCCAACCTGTCCGAAGTCTATGAATCTTCAAAACTACTAATTGAAAGGCTTCTGAGGATGACTCCAACTTCAATTAGAAAGCCGTGTCGTCCTTCTGTAAGGAGGAAGGACGGGAAAAGTCTTAGGTTAACGGCCCCGAAAGCCCCTTTCTTAGGGGCTTGATCTTAAGACCAGAGGGTCTTTCTAGTCTGACGGCATCAGCCAATAGAATCAATCAATAGGAAGTAACTATCTACTGAAAGAAGCAACGTTTATTATTTAGATTATTATATAATAAAGTAAGCTCCTTTTAGACTAATACCATAAGTCTAATTCGTTAATCATCGCTCTTGTGTTTAATCATCCTCGCTTTCACTTGAGTACAGTAGAAATAGAGAGGTATGATAATTATGTTATGACTGTCAAGAGCTCAATCGATTCTCAAAGAACTGGGCTTTGCCAAACTCCCATGGACTAGCTTCAACGGAGAAGGGATCACATTTTTGATTTCGAACCTTCTATTGATAGATGGAATACCAAAGTCAAACACATCCCAGCGTACAGAGAAGCAAGGGTCAGTCTACCAGGATCGGCAAAGAAAGGAGAAAGCTTAGTGTCCCAACCAGTATCCTCAGCCTCATTATTAGAGAATCAAGGGCCTTTACCTTTCGGTCAATCATTTGAAAAAAAGTAACATCGCCTTCTTCAACTCCTCCAAATCGTAATCTTAAATAAATGAATCTCCGTTCAGTCAGATCCTTTCCCAGAGGCAGAGGGTTGACGTAGGAAAGGTTAGAAGGTGTTTTTGGCCAACCAACGTACCGGAGCGGAGCCGGAGTACCGCTAACGCTTTGTTTTCTTCCAATCTTAGGTCTATGCTCAGACTTTGACGAACTTGTACCAACAATTGTACCAGTGTTTGGGCGTATATCGATATTGGACCTTTAGAAGAACTGTCTTATTGATTATGTCTCCTGTAAAATGTGCTAAACGGAGGTCTATTTATTGAGGAATGCTCGTTCTTAAAAACGTTTTTCCTGGTTCACTTGGAGTCAGTTTTCCTGCTTAGACATCGACCATACAGCATGTGACTTACCTCGTGGAAGTTGATTAAGAAGTTGGGATACAAATCTTTACTCTATCTGAGTGTGAGAACGTCATAAGAAGGAAGGTTTGAGTAAGAGCTCTATTCGGCAGTATCTTTGTATTAGTATGCCACACTGTCCTTCAAAATGAAGGTGGAAGCTATGAAAGCAATATGGAAAATGTCGACTTGAGAAGCACAGACATTTTTCAACTTTGAGTGAAGTTGGTAAGCAAAAAAAAAAGGTTGCTGGATCGTATGTAGCCGGTCGGCGGAGGCTAGGAATTTATTAGGTCAGGGGGTTGTCTTGAACGTACGTCACTATAGAGATAGATGAGACCGATAAAGGAAACCCTGCATGCGTAGGATGGAATCATCCGAAATACAGATCTTGCCCCCCAAACAAAAAGTTGACTCTCATGAGTCAAATCAAAGAGTTCTCAAAAGCAAAAACCATAGAGTCGAGATTCACCGATCTTAGCTGAGGATTCTGAAGTTCGATAGAAGGCTCGAAAAAAGAAAAATATTGATGTAGAAGTCAGATGATAAAGACGTATGGAACTGGTAGATAGCCTTTGAAGAGGAACTTTTCATAACCTTATTAATTATGATGATAGGTTTTCTCCATATCTAAAGTCAAGTACGGATTCGAATTCTCCAGCAAGGGCATATGACGGGGAGAGTTTGGATAGTGATTGTCGCTCCTCTTAACTCTTGCTTTACCTGAAATATCATCACAGTAGATATTGACTTTGGAAGAATAAATCGTAGAAAGACTTAAAGAAAAATCTTATCCAACGAAAGTAGAGCTAACTAGTAGTGACTAGGACCCGTCAAGCGAACAAGCCCAGTTGAACAAAGAAGCAGGCAGAAACTAAAACCAAGAAGCTATTATTCTCTGTTACCTGCCGTCAAGGAGAACCGCATTCAGGTATAACCAATCGGGATTGAATGTTCCAAATGCATCCAGCAGGAATGGGATTGATGCCAAAACACTGTAAGGGAGGGTTGTTCTTTTAAATCATAGTATGGTATCGGGGGGTTTGGATTCATAGATCCACAGATAGGACTGATCCCCAATCCCAGAAGGTAATGCAATTCTGGTCGTAGATAAGGTTTGCTTTCGAAGTTATGAGCTATATGGACTGAAAGTGGAAGCCCTTAGGCGATTTACTAATCCTCCAAGCTAGGATAAGAGAATTCCAGGTGGGAAGATCCTATATTGCATTGCTAGTCCAATCACATTACCTATTTCTAACTCGGCTCTTCTTTGTTTTCCGATAGGGCGTGTATGGCGATTAACGAGAGCATGGGATTGGGATAAGATCGGGCGCCTATCCGCTTCTATGAATGAGACAATTAGCAAATTGCATTTTTTTTTTTACAACGCCAGAAAATGCTAAAGAATAGAATAATACTAGCTTGACGGAGAAGGGAGAGATCCACAACAGCCTGTGTAAGAAAGCGGGCATAAGACCCCATAGAATGTCAGTTTCCAACTGATCGTCATATTCCACCGAGTGGAATTAGTTCAAATGGCCTATTCGATTTCAGATTCATAAGCACTTAATGATGATGAGTAGGTCGGCGCCAACTTGAGAGCTCTGTTCATTCTCGGATGCAACACTATGTTCTTAATGTTTGCCCCTTCACCTACTAAAGGATCTGCTCAACTGAAATTTTCCGGTGCGCTGGCGGAACGATAGTGGAATGTACACGGCAGTACGAAAACTAAAGTGAGCGAGTGAGAGTTCAAGTTCAGAGAGAAGTGAAATCAAATGCAGCTACTCTTTTTCCCGGCTTGGTAGCTTCACTGAAGGATCGGAAAGGTCGACCGTTTGTTATAGTAGAGGAGCGCAGCGTTAAGGCCATAGCGAAAGGACGGACTAGCCTATACTATAGGAAAGCGGGGACAAAAGCCTGAGTTCAATCAGTACCGTCGCTGTTCAGAAAGGTCCGACGAAAGAAGCTTTTTTTGATTGTCTTAGTTAGGTTCGTGGACGAGTTTGGAATGTGGAAAGAAAGGGAATTCTTTGAAATTCATTAGCGAAAACAGCCTTTCCTTAGCCTTCGATACGGTCTTGTCTGATAGGAGTGGGGAAGCACTGCTAACAAGCACGAAACCGGGGCAGGCCAACTAGCAGCCATTAGATCTCCCAGTCGATTCTTTCTTAGTCGGAACATTCGATTGAGACGAGCTGTATCTTAGAAACGCCATTTCTCGTTTAGGGCTATTCCTAGGCTAGGCCAGGAGCCGACTAATCGAGGATGAGATCTAGAAGCTGGTCTTCTTGATAACATTTTTCACCGTGACCTTTATTCCATGAAGAAAGCAATCCTGAACCTAAGGAGCTACCAACAGACGAACCGGTAATGTCAAGAACTCTGATTTGATTGAACTATGTGCTTAACACATGAAATTCTATTCAAGGTTATTGGAAGATAGGAAGTTGTCAAAGCAGCTTTCTCGGACTTTCTTCAATCAGTATCTGTTTGAGATGACAGCACTCGCAGGACAAGCAGAAGGAGTAGCTCCATTTCAAAGTGAGGAACGAAGCTGCTTTACCGAGTATGCCACTCGACTCTCGGGACAGGCTCTCAGAGCGGAGCTGCAAAGCTCAGATTTCGTCTCTCAGTTCCGAGCCGTCTTAGTTATAGTCCTGTCCTAGCCTAGGAGATGAAGAGTTAGAATCGGAAAAAGAGCGTCAGAAGACTGCACATCACTGAAGATATTGTCAGATCTTTCCGGTCGATTGAAGCCAAGAAATGGTATCAGGGGGCAGGGCAAGATGGAGAGGAGCGGTCTGATCCCTTAGTATTGACCTGAAGAAAAAATGCTTAGCACCAGTCGACTCCGGGAGATGAGCTAGCCCCTGAAGGGAAGATACGCATGACGCTATAGACTGGCATTCCATTCAAGCTCAAATCCTATTCTCTGGTACGACGCTTAGTTATTCGCGATCCCATTCTTTTCGATCCTATCTCTAATGGAGTCAAAAAGGATAAAGAAGAGAATCTCTTTGTTTCCCACGAGCGTAAAGGTAAGCAAAAGAAGAATAAAGGAGACTTTATGAGCATAAGACTACAAACCAAACTTTCAGCTAAGTGTGGCATGTGCGGAAGCGTGGCTAGTCTAAAGAGAAATGCCTACTTACTGTATTAGTAGTATTAGTCAAGATTGGCTAGGTGAGCACCTTAGTAAACAGGATCGATTGATCCAGTGGGCTTCAGTTTCCGTTGAAAGGGCTTAGACCTTTTTTAGATTCTCCGTGAATCCAGGCAATAGCCCCAGTTGGAATGCCAAGGAGGGAGATGGGGAATGGAGGAGGAGTCGTCGTAGCTTAGAACATCTAACTCCAGTATTAACAGACTGGATTTTTAGTTTCATCTGAGCCTTTTAAAGAGGAGTTTCACCCGAAAGCATGATTTACAGAACAGCTATCCAGTAGTTGAAGCGAAGGCATGTTGAATCTTTTTACAAAGAAAAGTCCTAGTCGAGTTAGCCTCTTGACTTTCCTTAACAAGGTTCAAAGAATTTCCATAAAGATGTTATACGCTTTATTTTGTCGTTCATAGGAGGCAGAAGGGGGAGTACTCTCTGGGCTTGGATACGGTTAGGTTCGGGAAGAAATGCTTGAAGCAAACAGGAGAGGTTTCTAAGAATGCCCCGGAAAAAAACGGGTTCCATCTGCATAGTAGATTAGATCCTATCCATACAAGGTCGCGCAAGTCTTCTTCCATGATTTGATTCACTAAATCTATAACGCTTCCCCTACTTGTCAGAGGGAATATTCCACTGACCATGTCACAGCTGAATTAACTCTGGAGGCGGAACCTCAAGCAAACATTGAAGCAATCCCGATATTTTAGAATATGACGTTTTAGTGCTTTTTCGCCGACTACTGGATACTGGCATTATCTGCGTTGGTTCAGTGCGTCAAAAGAGGGATCGGACATGAAGGCTATCAAAGAGTATGAGAATAGCTCTGCCTATTCTCAAACCCTTTGATAAAAGTGATGAAGGTTTGCCTCTTATCTTCTTTCTTTGTGGACTGACACTAAAACTTAAGGATGAACAGCCAATCGTTTCACTTTATATTAAGAGAAGAGGGCTCCAGCCAATAGAAAGACTAGCCCTGAAATTGAAATCTCTTTCTGTCTGGTCTGGTTAAGTAGAGAATGAATCTTGAATCCATTACGAGTTTACTACTTGACTACGTACGGCTTCTTAACAAGATTGGAATTATGACTTCCATTCTTTTTCTTCGTAAGCAAGTCTTTTTTTGGACCTGGGACCTGGATCCGATCCCTATCCAGCTAAGCAACTACGCTCGTAGCTCGCATTACCGCTACGGGACTTAATTATGCTATACGCTCCTTTTGACTGACGCATTCCCTTTTGCTCTACTTAGATTCCTACGCTGATACTCTTCTTCTTATATTCTAACTAAAGATTTTTTCTCCCTTTCTCTTTATCTCGGCACCCCACCCATGCTGACTCAGGTAATCCCAAAGAGTTTCTAAGTCATCTCCATACCATAAAAAGTAGAAAGAGTAGCAATAGCAGTAGCTGGTTTTATCTAAGGAGATAAAAGAAAAGAATAGAGAGATCACCGTGGACCTGACAACTGCGCTCATAGTCCCTGCTATAGGAGGAACTTTATCCCGGGGTCTTTATAATCATCAGCTAGGTTTTAGAACCAGTAACCGAACTAGGTATGGAGCGTAGAACAAGGCTGTTTAAGTTCGATTCCTTTGTATAGGACTGTTAGAGAATAAGCTTTGAAGCTAGGAATGCAGTAATAGCGGGGAAAACTGACCACGAATAGGCCAGAGGAAGAGCCAGATGCTATAGGTAAATATGAATAAACTACGGATGATGAAAAAATGGAGTCAAAAAGGAAATTCTTGAGTCATTCTTTTGCACAAAAATGCTTCAAGAGAAGCCCAAAGATTCAATACGATGAGACCCAATCCGTCTAATGGTACGTGTAGCCAGAGAACCACCAATTCCACTACCAAAAGAGCTGACAAGTCATGAAGCATACGTAAATCCGACGCAAAAATAACTTTCTTCCTTTTTCTTAGACCTTGGCAGTTCCAAGTAATGATATTAATCATAAGGGAAATATAGGATAGTAAGTATGGAACACACGACCTTAAAAAAGCGGCAGAGCTCAAGAGTTATGGGCAAGCTCCATGTCTAAATCTCCCACTGGAGTCTCCTGCAAAAAATCCACATAAAGTCAGGCATAGAAGCATCTGTTCTGTCATCTGGCGCTTTTCCTTTTTGGCCCTGCACTTGGTTTGAATGAGGATAAAGCATAGGAGTAGACTCGGTATGAAAAACGGATACTGTATGTTGGGGATATTGCGGGTGAAGATGAATTAGGAATGGTGAAGGCTCTGTACTCCCATCAAGTCCCACAGGCTGTGTAGTACTTTTAGTAGCATGTTCAGCTACCCGATAAAGAGGAGACCTACGAGCGAGGTAAATCCATTCTATGGACGTTTACGTGCGATATATCGATCGACCTAGAGAGAAAAAATCGAAAGAACGGCTTAAAACGATGATTTCAGGGCATGACGAACATTTATCTATTGTAAGATAGAGATCTCTCCCGCTGGTATTTTACCTTTTCTATTTCATAGGATTCCTTTCCGTCATACAAAAGGAGTTCTTATCGTTGGGCCCGGCTACTATGAAAAGTGACCGGGGCTTGCCTTGCTCGCGGAAAAAAGTGGTAGGCTTACCTGACCTAACTTTTAGTCGTTAACGGCCAAGCAAGTCAAAATTAGATTAACCCATGCTGGGACGCTTACCGATTTCACTTTGACGAATTTAGAAAAAGAGTGACGAACTAGGATTAAGGTTTTTTCCTCACTCGGAGCCGCTTTATTTTTTCTTTCATCCTGACGAAGCTTTAATTGTACATGTCCTTCTTTATTTTTTCTTTCTATTTTGAAGAGCTCTTGTCCGTCATCGAGGTATTCCTTTAGTCTTCCCATTCCTCCCGACCCGGCTGTCTTCGTTGAGGTAGTGTCCTCGTCACCCGAAGGATCACCCTCCAAGCAGCTAGCAGGCTCAGTAGAAAAAGGAAATGTGAAAAAAAAAAAAAGTCAATACTAAATATCTTTATTGGGGTGCTCCCGTGCGGTACTGCTCGATCGATTTAGTTATGAGCAAGAAAAAAAGTCCACATAAGAATCGGAAATATGGCGAGAAGCGCTGGGATGCGAGGCTAAAAAGAGGAAGATATTGAGATAGCTCAACTTGAAATACAGGTTTCAATCGATTAGGTAAGTTTAGGGTGTTAGGAAGGGTCTTCCATTTCATCTCTGTATGCTAAGCATATAAAGGAACCTGTGAAACGCCCTCTTAACTGAAAAAAATTCTCTATCACAGGAGCCACAACCTACTCTGTAGAAAGACCGTCCCAAGAAGACGAAGAAGGCATTAGACAGACGCCTCACTGGCAAGATCCATTTCCACTTTGATGGAAGCATACTGGGAATTAACGCAGTAGTGGTTTACGCGTGATCAATGGCCTTAACAAGCCCAACGTCCAATGAACTTTGAGGTATAGACAAATTAATTGAACGTCTAGCCCTGTGTCCACAGGCAGTCTTGGAGTCATTCTTACTTCGACGATATGATATTAGCTGTAATCAGCCAAATGGAAAATCTCTTTCAAAGCGAAGACAAGGACTAGTAGCCGGATTACTTACGAATACCAGCATCGTCTGTGAAAAGCATTAGCATTCTATTACTCTTATGTACCCTTGTCGCGAAGGGCTCACTGGTTGGGGTAGCCCCACTCTTGATACTCAATATAAGTCCCTACACCCTCCGAGCCTTCGATTGTCCCTGACTCGTGATTCGCTAATTCTTTTCGAACTCTTATTACGGACCGAGCTTCGACCGAGATTTTCAGTGATGAATCTGCGTATAGCCATTCTCAAGCAAGCCTTCTCTTTCTAATTGAGATACTTCCGGTGCTTGATTATACACATGACGTTCTCCTTTCGAATGCTCTAAACATCATCAAATCCGGAAACAACAAGGTGAGATGAAATAGGAGTTCACATCGGCCGTGTGAGTAGACCTGAAGTACTATTTATCTAAACACGACACGATTAAATAAAGCAATCGAAAGAGAGGAGAATCACTCTATGGGAGTCAAGCTAGGTCTAGCCTCCTACTAAAATAAAAACGCCGATAGAACAGCTCGAAACTGGTGCTTCTTTCTTTCCCGATAACTGGGAGTTTAGGGTTGGTTTGGCTCCTTTTATTCTCAGTACTACTTCAGTATTTGAAGAGGCAAGAAGCCTATCTCTTGCCGGCTCAAAAGATATCTCCCATTTATTCAAGGAATTACTATATCTTTTTTTCTTTTTCCTCAACTACTCCGAAACTGAAAAGACGGAATTGCCTTATATTCACCTTCTTAAGTACTAGTACAGATACTAAGTCCAATTAGAGTGGAAATCATTCAATCCGGTATCGAAGGAATCCATTTTTCCTTGGGTAAGGATAAGGAAAAGCACTTGGTCTTTCTCCAGTTCTCATCTGAAAGATATGCTCCTGAAGCTTCAGGGACATAGAAGAATGAGTCTGCGTGCGCGTGCCAAAGATCAATTTTTCGAGTAACTGCAGGAAGGGTAGGACAAAGTGCTTCGAGCAGGAAGCATACAAAGCAATCCAAGTGTAAGAAAGTATTAAGACCAAAAGAGACTTTTTACGCTTCGCTTCTTCTGAACTAGCGCTTTGAGGAAGCATCGCGGACTTTCTAATGCGACTGACCATGCTACAGGCGATGTGACAAACAGATAAGGAGTGGACCTAAAAACTACAGACTGCAAAGGTCAACCCTATCTGTAGGTCAAGCTTAACCTCTGTCTTTTTTCACCTTTCATACTTAACTGGGAATCAAAGGCATAATGAATTGAACACAGAGAGAATCAAACTGCAGAAAGAACTGACTCGGCTGAATCAATTGCAGTAAGGGAACTCCCATGAAAAACTCTCCTATCACCCGCACTGGCTTTCTCGCTAGCTTTAGCGAGAACCTTCTTTTATTGAAAAGGCTTAAAGTCTTCAAACTGCAGAAAAAAACTTGACGAACTGGCTGACAGCAAGGTACCTGATTCACTCGTAACGCTAACCCCTGAAGTGACTGCAGGCCCTTAAGAGTACCCTTCCTCCAACTGCGCTTAGTCCTTCAAACCTTCAAGCACCAGATTCGTTCACTTCCTCAACTTTTCTAATATTTAAAATCTAAGGCCAGGTATGGTATGAACTCGATTGAAAACGGGGATCAGAGCTGGTCTCAACGAGCCTTTTCTACTATGCTTTGAGCCGCTTCCAGTAATGGGAGGACTTGTCTTTTGCCCTTATACTCTATTAATAAGGAAATTTCCTGGTGTTCACTCAAGCTCCTAACTCATTTTCGCTGTAGGCATAGAGCTATGGGAATGCTGCTTTCATAGGCTAGGGGATAACTCTGTCTTTTTTCACTAAGCCCCAAGCAAGGCTAACGAAGGAAGTAACATTAGGTAGGGCAATCACTCCTGACTCGAGGGTGAGAATTGGAATCGATTGAAAACGGGATCAATCAACATAAAGTCTAATCCCCTCTTCCCATGCAGTTAGCTTGACTCCTGCTTCCACTTCGCTTTAAAGGATTGGGGTGGATATCTAAGCCATATTCAAAAGGGAGATAAGTGGATTGAGCGTACTTTAATGCAAATAAAGAACTAGAAAAAGTGAGTTTTCTTTGCTTGGTACGTTAATAGTTGACTAAAAGGATTACTACCTCTTCTCTGTCCTTAGGTTGTACTAAGAGGGATATGTGGTACCCTTCCTCTATGCTTATTCGATAGCAGCGGATTCGAATTCGTATATGCAGCTAAACTTCCTCATATGATTCAACCTGTGTATGTGGAATACGACAATCCGGGCATTCCTCTCGATATGGTTTTGCGGAATAGCCAACCTTAAGAAAGAAAGTGTCACATGCTTCGTCTCAGCTTCTGCAGAAATGTTGACTACTTAGGTAGATACGGGTATACATCTATGAAGATTTTACTTGCTGAGGCAGATACATCTCTTCCGATTCTGTTCTATGCCCGCCCCGGTCCCCGGGGTCTAGTTCTGCTTTCGAAGTACCCGCTATTGGCTTAGCTCCGCCAAACCGGGGAAAGAAATTCGTGCAGCAGGGTCTAAAAGTCTCGCTGTGGGAGCTTCTTTCGCAATTGCAAAACTCGTGTTCTCGCAGTCTTTTTGGGCCAAGGCAGCTCAGTTTCAACCGTTCTAGCTAATCAAACGATCCAATCACTCGGGAATTCCTACTCCTTCTGTGTAGCTTTCAAATCTTATGCAATTGTTGAGAGTTGACATTTGCTTTTTTAGTTACCGCACGCGTGGGCGGAATAACCACCAGAGGTCCTTTCCAGTCCTCTCGTAACATGTAGAATGGGGCTCTATCTTGACTCTCGTCCACTCCATCAAAGTGCTTATTCATTTAGACACCACTTGTGTGGAGCCTCAAAGAGGGCTAAGCGGATTCTCTGTCGTAACCGGGGACTCCTCTGAGTCCCATCCAAGCTGATCCAAAGGGTAGTTAACATTTCATATCCAAAAACGCCTCCTGCCAAATGCGAGAAATTGAGGACTAGGGCTTAGGGCTTCGAGTGAGCCTCGGGTAGGCAACTTCAATAGGTCGAGGGGAGAAAGAAGAATTGCAAAAGCCATTGCCGCTGACTAAGAGCGATAGGGCGAATGGTTTTCCAACCGGATCCCTCGCTTTGTAGAGCTAATGGAAAGCTTCTTAGGAATGATAGCAGCCTGGAAAGGGCAGACGTAATGGACTCATTTTTCTACTAAAATCTTCCAACTCGGCTTACTAAACGGATTGGAATCCTACCGAACAGAAGGAAGGAATCGAAGACTAGGATAGGATGAAGGGCAAGGCATTAGGCGCTGACAGACAGGCTGATGTGCTTTTACTCGAAGGATGATATTCTTTCATTCAAAGTAGAAGGCTCGAAAGGGGAATTCCGAACTTTTAGGATCTCTATTGAATGAATGAACGTATCTGGTTTAAAGTCAAGGTCCCTTCGGGAAGAGATGAAGAAAGGTTGCCTACCCTTGCCCGCCGACCGAGCCCATGGCTCAGCATCATCAAAACGGTCTGCTTCTTGATCTGAGTGAAAAGAGGAGTGGGGTTGCGAGATGCGTTGCCGAAGCGCTGAAGGGGTGGAATGAGAGTACCTTTGGTAATGTTTACCAAAAAGTATGAAAGCGAAAAGCGGCCATTCCCGGTTGGTTACGTAGTCTTGGGCACCGGAGTTTTTCTAAATTGATAACCGTCGGAGTGAAAGAAAGAGAGTGAGCGCCCCCTGACGGGTGAGGAGGAATTGAATCCGCAATGAACTTTGATGCTGTCAGACAACTGCTTTCACGCCGGGGGCCGTAGATGACTGTCTCTACAGTCCTGCATGAGCCGAAACCGATCTGACGCATTCTGTAAGAACCGATTGCAGGGGGCATAGCCCAAGAGAAAGAGATGAGTAAGAGCAGGTACTAAAATCTGAATCAATCTTTCCCCAGAGCTTTTTCTCTTGGGATGAAGTGAGAAAGGTGCGCAGCAGGTTCCGAAGTTGAAAAGGCTTTTCAAACCCCTCTCTTGCTTTGGCGACAAACCCCCATCTCTTTTTGGCGGGGGGCAGTTAGGCATTGGTCCACTAAACCCTGAAAAGCTTTCCCAAAACCCGCCCATACGGCACCGCGCCTACCCGGGCACAACCACTCTTTCTATTCCCAAAACCCGCCCAAACTCCCAGGTAGTTAACTCCCAGCTCTGAAAGAGCCTGGCATATCACATCTTCGCACCTCGGCTATCTTGTTAGTATTCCTAGCAGTTTCCGCTCCTCAACCTAATCTATTTATATAAAATCACGCTTCGCTCCTTCTCGGATAAAAAGCTTTTCCTTAACTCTTTCATAGGACCGACATAGTAGGCGTGCTAAGAGAGAGGATGAAATAGAAGTAGCAAGCTACAGCTAAGGTCTCGAATGTCTCCTTTCCTTAAATCTATATTATAGAGCGGAACAAATGAATGATCAGTCCCCTATAAGTTAAGTGAGCAATTGTCCCTTGCCTTGAGCCAGTTCCAGTCATGGGAGGACTCTATCCTCGTCAGCCGTTGCTTGTTTACTAAGTTGAACTTAACTCAATCTATAGAGGAAAGAAAGGTTACTTTTCGCGGGTACCCTGAAAAAAGCTCTGTCCCATACCTGAACTCCACTCCGAACTCAGACTCTGAATAAGAGTGAAATAAAATCTTTCTCAATCCTCGTAGGAAGAGGTAAACGAAGTTTCTTCAGCCCCTCTCGTTTTGTGGCTTGACGCTGCTTAATTTAACTTCATGCCTTTCTTTGCGCTTAGCACTGTGTTCTTTGGCATCTTGCCGATTATGAAAAAGTCTTTTTCTTTTCGTTCTTGTTCTGCTGCCCTCAGCTGGAAATCAAGGACTTTAAGAGGAAGCTATCATATCGTTCTCCCTTTTCAAAAGAAAGAAGAGGGTCGATGTAATTAAGGATAAAAAGAGCTCTGCTTCAACATACTCTTTCGAGAAAGCAGCTATAGAGCATAGTTCTGTCCGGGTAGAACGTAAGGTGCATCGAGTGCTGCTTCGGTCTAAAGAGAAAGAAGCAGTTATGGCATTCGCCACCTTCGCCGGTGGGTCCTCCCTTCTCTATATCGATCGTCTAAAGAAATCGGTGTCCTCCGACGCTATTCTCATTTATCTTCTTGAGCTCGAAGAGGTAAGAACGATGAAAAAAAACCCTCATCAAAGACTTTTTTATAGCTTTGCCACCATTTTTCTCGTAAGAAGAAGGTAGCGGAGTAAAGTCATCTCTTAGAAGAGTCCTTGAACGTCAGATCAATCATAAGGATATAGCACGTCCCCCCTTTCTCAGTCTCTGGGGCGGGAGGAAAAAGTACCGACGTAGGAAGCTCCCTGAACTAATAAAGCAGAAGCTAGCTCTTAAACAAGGGACCAGGCGTCGAAGCCGAAGGCCCCTTCATACTACTCCTTTGTTGTCTCCTTGAGAATAGGGAAAGGAGGAGAAAGCCACCGTAGGCAACTGAAACTGCAACTCCATCGAGGGCAGGCGGGAGCACTGAAACTAGGGTCGCGGGATTCGGATAGGGGAGCAGCCATCGCAATAGGTAGTATTCTTTTGCTGATTCAATAAATAGCAGTCATCTCCAATTAGAAAGAAGTCTTAGTGTGGTTAAGCCGGGGGCCAGGGTCAGAAGTTCTTCCATCTCCGGGGATAAGATCAGGCAGAGCATATACGCCTTCTTCCTTTGCTACAGCTACCAGGTATTCATTCAAAAGAATGCATTTACCTGGGACCGGGAGGAGAATTTGAATCCAGTTTGGGTGTCCTCGTAAAGTAAGGAAGTACAGTATCCGTAGACGAAGACCGAGTGCCAGAAGGCAGATGAGCTAACCGTAACCCTCGGCGAAGTCCATTCCATCTTCAGGAGAACAATTTTCAACTCTGAGGTACCACTATTTTACGGAAATTATTTTTAGGGGACCATGTTTTGAAAATGTATTTCCAGGTACCTATTATTTTAGATAAACTAATTTACAGGGGTCGATATTCTATGATAAACTATTTTTGTTGGGCTTTTTCTTTCAAATTCGACCCAATACTTTGACGACTTTCTATTTTTGACCCGGGGTCAAAAAAAAGTGCAAATACTAAATCTTAGGTGGGGGTTTTTAAGAAAATATGCTTTATATAATGTCGTCACTTCTTATAATGACTTTACTGGTACTAGTTATCACAATCGTATACTTATATCATAAATTTTCTATTTTTTCGTCTTTAAGTATAAGTACCCACCATGCTTAGAAAAAGAAAAAAGCTTAATTAGAGAGTTTTGACCATTACCTGAACTTAGTCGGCGTTGGACCCTGGCGTTCCTCTAGCTTCCAGTTTACAGAGATTGCTAATCTCAACCACACCTTCAAAAGATCAGGCACAGCACAGATCCGTTTCGTTTCCTACCTCGGTTATTATCTTTAGTCGCTAATCAAGTTTTTCTATTTTTCAGGATGGTGGAGCTTTAATCAAGAAAGACGAATATTTCAGACATAAGGTTCGATTGAATAACGTTCCCTACTGGGAAACTTCTTTTATTGAAAGCTTGAAAGTGGTTCGATTTGAAGAGAGACTTAAACAGCTAAGATCTTCAGAGATGCTTGCTCATAGAGAAATGGAGAAACCCGACTTCTCTTCTGCTCTTTTATGCTCAAATGACCGTGTCCCTTACAATACTCAGCTTCTCCTTTTATAGAGGAGATGAAATACATAGGATGCCCTAATGGCTACAGTACACACACTGTTACAGGATACTTTCACATGGCTACAGTAGACTGCATTATTTTACTATTCTGACAAGATAATACATAATGGTGCAACAACTTTTGTTGGGTACTGAATGCTGACAAGACTAGTCATCCATATTAAGATTCTGCATGCCCTCATCTCCAATAATGTCTTCAAGTCCATCATTATCCAGATAATCATCAAAATCTTCATCTTTTTCTTCATGCTCTGGATCCCATTTTTCAAATAAATCATGTAGATATCTCTTTCCTTTTTCTTAACAGAATTTTCCAGCTCCAACATCAAAAAGATAATCAAAAACATCTTCTGAAGTAGCTCCTTCCACCTTCATATACTTGCTAAATTCACTATGATAAACGAAAGTAGTGTTTCCACAATGCATTAGTATCTTTCCCCGGCCCGGGTCAATGTTGTCAAAACCAATGGCTCTCGCTAAAGCAGGATCACTAACTACTTGAAGTCGCTCTGGAAACCATTCTTGTCGTTGATCATCAGGGTCATTTAAATCGATTGATTAATTTTTCAAGATAATGAGCTGGTTTGGCCTTTCCATTTTCATACTCAATCAATGCGCAATGTACTGATATATGCAGACTTCCATTTTTTTGAGCTCTTGTTGGACCTTCAGGAGATGTGCAAATCCAGTGGATTCTTTTAAACATACACTAAAGAAACGACGTGAAAAAAGAAAAGAATGGATACCCTGGATCAGGGATTTCCATGAGGTAAGCTACCATCCCATATTCCCAGGCTTTCATGATGGGATCATCGAGAGGGATTGAATTTGCTGGGAATCTAACACCACCAACTCCAGATCTATCAGGGAAGAAGACCGTAGTACTCCATGATTCCCAAATATCATAGGAATAATGATTGTAGTAGTCGATGCAGGCTGCATACCAGTCGTTGAACCATTTTTCTTGAACATAGGCACTGATTTTTGCTTGAACATCATAAGGACACAAAAAGTAATTCATTTGTTATTCTAAAAGGTTGAATCTTTGCGCTATTAGATAGGCAGAAGACAACAACCCAAAGCGCGATCCACTTAAAGTATGAAACTCCAAAATATCCATAAGGATTCTACTAGAAGGAGAGACCCGTTCTAGTAGTAATGGCATTTCATTTTGGATTTCCTCCTTTTCCGGCAGGAGTTCTGCTCTGATGATCACCATTGGCAAGCTCACGAGTTAAACTATCTGCCAGAGAATTCTTCGATCCCTGTATATGTTCAATTGAGAAAGAAAACTGGTTAAGCCATAATTGCCAACGCAGGAGTCGCCCTTGCGCTTGCATATTTGAGAAATTCTTTTTCACAAAACCTTTTATTCCGTTGCAATCAGTTCGAATAAGAAAAGGTTTTGGGGCTAAAAAGATTAAGAACTTTTCAATTCCCCTTATGACTGCTATAATTTCTTTTTCCATCGTAGGATAGTTGCATTCTGCTTTATTAAAACTTCCACTGCAATATTTGTTTTCTTTTTCTCCTTCTTTGATTTTGAGTACTGCACTCCAGTGCTCATTGCTAGCATCTGTCTCAAGAATCAAATCATCTTCTTCATTAGGCAGGTTGAAAACAGGAAGATTTTTGCACATCTTTTTGAAGTTTTGAACAATATAAGAATCACTAGGGGAGGTTTTTATTCCAACTTACCTCTTTCTTGAGTTTCTGCTGCATTCTCAATGACGCTCAATTTTGAATGAAATCTGAAGCATAGGTAAGACATCCAAGAAACCTTTCGTTTTGCTTCCTATCTTCAATCTTCTCAGGAAAATTTTCTATTTTCTCTCAATCTGATAGTTGAATGATTTGTCCTTGATTTCGTTACCTAAAAACGTCATTTCTTGTTCAGCATAAATGCACTTGTTCTTACCAAGGATAATACCATGATCAATGCATCTTTGGGTGACAGCTAGAACTCTTTGTGCTGTTCTATGGTCTTAGAAAAGATAAGAATATCCTCGATGTAAACTAGACAACAGTGATTGAGATCTTTCAAGATGTTATCCATTCTTCTTTAGAATATTTGAGGCGCATTTTGAAGACCAAATGGCATCACTATCCACTCTGTCCTTGAGGGGCACTAAAAGCAGTTAAAGTTCTGCTTTCTTCATCCATTTTGATCTGCCAGTACCCGCTTTTGCAGTCCATTTTCTTTAACCTTCAGGCTCAAAGAATTCTATTGAAAAGAAGTGTTTTGTTAGGAATATAATAACCATCAAAGACAGTATTATCATTAAGCTTTTTGGTTTTAATTACCCCAAGTACGCTTTTCCCCTTTTTTCTTCAGCATGATTTCTCACCATGAATGCAGGACTGGTGTGAGGACTTTGACTATGGATGATTAACCCTTTATCCAAAAGCTCTTTGATTTTTTTATCAAATTCTTGGATATCCTGGTGTGTATACACCATTTGTTTAACTCGGATAATAGTGTTGGGATTTAACAAAGCAATCTTTGCGTCTTATCTTTGTCCCAAAATTCAAGCGGATTATCAGAGTAGAGTTCTTTGCATAACTCTTCTTGTTGTTCAACAATCTGCTCTTTTATGGATAACTCAAGTAGTTAGATTGTTAGTGCTACTTCACGTTGTGCAGGGATTACCTTCTCACCACGCTGGCTGCGTGTAAACTCAATCTTCTGATGAGTGTATGCCCTATTTAATTTATCAATGGGAACCGAGTGACCATTTATTGTGAAAATGATTTGGCAGGAGGTCTGTGTGCATGGAGAATATAGCCTTTGAAAAGAATTTCCAATAATCATATCATGAGATGGTTGATCAGTAGCCCAACAAACTGGTATAATGCATTGGACTCCTCCTATTTCAATGGATAGCCCTTCTATGGTTTCATTGTGGCTCATTATGCTATTATCAGCTATTCGACGAAGTAAAGGATTCTTTGCTTTTTTCCACTTCTAGTAGTAATGGGAATAGAGATCTTTTTCCAAAACAGACAGAACAGCCACTGTCGATGTAAGCACACAATTCTGTTAACGAAAATCCCTATAAGCATATATTTATTGGGATCTAAATGCTATTAGGATTAGTATTGGTGACTTCATAGCATATCTCCATAGTAAGATTTTTGACTAATTCATCCTCCGTCATTGGCTCACTAACGGTTGAAGTTTTGTACCCAATGATTTTTCTATCCAAACTCAGACTTCGATCTACACTATGTCTTGCAGGTTCAAAACTCATTCTACTCATTTCACTGGTCATACTAATTGTATCATCTTCTTGAACTTCTTCTTTAGCTGCTGAAGATCCTTCTCCCCATTCTGATCTTGCACTCATACTTCTTAATAGTTGGGGTTTAAAAAAAAAATAATTTTTCCATTCTCATCAATTTTGATTACATTTTTCTTATTGATTTTTGTAGGATTGGCAAAGCGTCATATCCAAGACCTATCAATTTTGATCTTAAGGGGATTGGATAAAGCGTAAACTCTGGAGGCGTAACATTAGAGGATTAGGTTCGTAGCAACTAAAGAGGTTTGCAAGGTACAAACAAAGGTCTGGTTTAGACTACAAAGAAAAGGCTTCGGGGGCATATACTGATTCTCATCATGGATGGATGAAAGACCTCTTCTCACTCCGATCCGCATCGACCCGAATCTCACCAAAACTCTTAATCTTATCCCCTGAAAATGCCCAAGCCTATTAGTACCTTAGCCAGTCGAACCTCACGACTCCTCCGCATCAGCTGTTCTCTGACCCTGACGTGATTCCTCAACCAAGGCCTGTACTAAGAAGACAGTGCAAAGTCCTCGGTCAACCTCAGTCGCTGCTGGTCTTCGTGGAAACGGGACTTCCACACCTCTTTCTATTGGGACGACCACAGGTGCCACCAATCCTGCTGTATCCAGTTTTAGGTCGTCTGAACCTGATCTTGGGATATCCGACCCTGCTCCAGATTACACTTCCACTGAATCTTCTGCTCCTATATTGAATCCTTCGTCCTCCTCTACTATGAACCATTCCACACATCCCATGCAAGCGAGTTCTGAGGTCAAAGTGAAGATTGATGGTTGGTGAAAGATGTCATTCAAAAAGCCAATCCGTCGCGCGAACTCTCTCCTCTGAAGCTTCCTTACCCATAGAAGTTTTTCCTCTGCCATCAAAGAGCCCATTTGGCGCGCTGCATGAAGAATAGAATTTTTTATCCAACCGTCTCTTTTACCCTTTTTATCCGGGTATGAATGTTATTGGGTGTAACTGGGTCTATCGTGTTAAGCATCAGGCTGATGATTCTCTTTTTCGGTGTCAAGCCCGTGAAGTCGCGTCGGGCTATAAGAAAGAGAAATTGATCGATTTTTCTGAAACCTTCAGATAGCTTCAAGGGGTTCGTCCTGCTACTTAAAGCTTAGTTCCTTCTTTTTCCAAAGATTGGGACATCAAAAAATTGGATGGATGTAATAGTAGGTCGGATAGTTCTATGTTTGTCTATCACAGAAATGGCCATCATCTTATTGTTCTTCTTTATGTTGATGATATCATCCTTACCTTCTGTTCTTTCATAATTTAGAAAAAAATGAAAAAAAAACTTCATTCTATTATTTTCTTGGTATTCATGCTACTCGTACTCCTCAGGGTCTTCATCTTTCTCAAAGCAAATATGCTCGTGATCTTTTGTCCAGAGCCCACATGCTTTAATGTAAACCTCTTACGTCACCTATAGCTGGTTTTATTTAAGCCTTCGGCTCATGAAGGGGATTTCTTTTCTTTCTGGATGCTACTGAATATAGCAGTCTTCTTGGATCTCTACAGTATATTACTTTGACACGACCTGCGATTTCATATGCAGTGAATACTGTGTGTCAATTTATGAGTTCACCACCGACCACCCGCTGTTAAGCGTATTTTACGGTAAGTTGCTGTCCCCCTTGTTATACCTAAAATCTAAGTGGAAATAGGGCAAAAGGATGACTTCCCTCATCGACCATCGACAGGCGACTTTTTCTCAATCCTTAACACCCCAAGATTACCGAAGTACCAGAGTGTGACATAAGCTTACATTATTCGTCTTATCTGAAGCTTGAGCAGGAAACGAAGGTAATACCAGGAAATAGTCCTTTCAAGTAGCTAAGGTAAGATCCCACTCTTATAGCCGAGGGTCAATCCTGTAGCTTCTGCTAGCCGTCGTTGCTCTTAGCCAGTGTTGTTCCCAGCATCGATGAACCCGCCCACGATCCGGTAGCACTCCGAATATCTACCCTTCAAAGCTTCGAAGTCCCGATTAGAGAGGAGGGATAAAGTAGCGTCAGTACGGTTTCTGCTTTCCGCCCAGCCGGTAGCTTAACTAACTAACCAACCCTTTCAAAGAAGGAGCAGCGGCTAAAGTAGCTCGACGAACGAGGGATAACTCTCAGGAGTGGCAAGATCAATTTTTCAGTTTCCCTGGTGAAAGCAAAAAACCTTACTTCGCGCCTGTACTCCAACTTGGTCCTCAAATGCCTGGTTCTGGACTCCATCCTTCTCGTATGAACTGCCCAAACAACGCTCGGGATGACAGACACACTTCGGACGGAGATGCTTTTTGTACGAGATCTATTGGTTCAGAAAAAGAGCTACTAAAAGGTCAACGTTTTCCCCGATCCCAGATCAAGAACAAAGTCCTAAACAAAGTCTTTCTCCTCACCGACAAAGCAGAGTGCTAATCCCGATCAAAACAAGTCTGACCTCGAAGATGCGTCATATATAAGATTAAGTGTGGATCTATTACAATAGTTTCTGGTAAGCCTGATAGAGCACAGTTGGTAATAAGGCGAAGCCGTGCCAACAAGTGAGTTTTCAAAGTTTTTCTGTTCTTTCTTTTTTTTTAAGGAATGGTACCTGAAAGCTTTTGCTGATCTTTAATCCCTAACCAAAAAGATTCAAAGAATGGAGATATGTCTTTCACTCCATTTACGAAGCTTTAGGAAGCATTGCAGGAGTAGGAAAAACTATAAAACAAAATCTTCGCTCATGTCTTGCTCAGCAAGAGGGCTTGTTACTGTCGTAGATACAGGACGCAAACTCACTGGCTTCGGTCTCTTTATGAAGGGTTATTCCGGGCTACTCCTCCCTTCGGTCGCCTCTATTACGGGTGTGAAAGCAAAACCCTGGCTTAAACAAACCGGCTTCGCCTCACCTATTTCCTTTCTCCTGCCTTTCAAAGACAGGACATTAACTCTTCTCTGCTGACACTAGTGGCTATACGGGAAAAAGTTCCTAAGTCGAAAGAGGAGATGACAAGACTTCTCCGAAACTTATTGTATTCAAGTGGGAGTCTCAGTCGCAAGCTACGGCTCGAAAGCCTCCACGCGCTAGCGCGCAAGCGTTTCGTCCTCTTTTTCTTTAAGAATAAGCTTTTTCTCGCTTGACTCCTTACACCCACCTGGTATATGGTGTTACCAATTAGGAAATGTCGTATGTGCTGCGAACATGAGAGCAAGGCATTTCTTTTTCACTGGTTAGACCGGTGTTCTGCGGCAGTAAGTGAAGGCATCAGAACAGGAGTGATTCTGGTTCTGGAAGGCACGAACGGTAGAACAAGAAAAATGGAGCTATCCTAAGCTTGAACGTAGCGAAGATCTACGAATCGTCATTCTGTTAGAAAGTTCACATCCCTCCCTGTCTTGCGTGGCTCCGTGCCGGGTCATGCTTTCATAAATCCCATGGTTCGTTGGATGAAGGTAGCACTTTTTGTCGCTTTCTGTCTCGCACCGCACTCTGTTCTTTCTAAAGGTGCTCCTAATCCCGCTTCACACGATGCTGCACTTGGTCAAAGGCAAATTATGAATAGAAGGAAAGGAGATCTGAAAGATAGGCGGACGACTTGACTTATAGTATAGGTCGGATGTTTTCGTGAGCAGTAAGCAGCAAATCTCCCCTTATTTTGGGAAAGCTGGTGGCCGCGTGTGAATTCTTTCAAGGCAAGGGGCGGCCTGATTCGACATTGTTGTATACTCTGATCCGGTCGAGATAGTTTTCGTTTACCAGCGCGTAGGTAGTTGCAGTTCCTATGACCGAGTCTTTCTGGCCCCTGTGAACATCTTTTCTTAATGTATTAAAGAGGGCCTCTCTAACCGGTTCAAAGTAGTGGGTGTCCACTAACGGCTATTCCTGGCTCGGCTCCGATAACGCAATTCCGGGAGGAGTCGGTAGTTGGGCACTGGATCCTTTCGGACCTGGAGAACGTGTGACGCTGGGTCGGAGTTTGGTGAACCAACTGGTCGTGACTCGACTTTCAGTCTTGGGGCTTTCCGTGACTCGACTTTCAGTCGAGGGGCTTTCTGCTCCTCTCGTTGTCACTCGAGGGGCTTTCTGCTCCTCTCGTTGTCACTCGAGGGGCTTTCTGCTCCTCTCCTTGTCTTATTAAAAAAATGCGAGCTGCTACGCTCCTCTAGTTGAAGTATCGGGCCCTTTTTTTCGTTGGCTAGGTTACACCTTCGGAATACCCCAGAAGGGAATTTCTCTTGACTTCCTTCAATCTTCACTTTACGCCACGCCGACTCCCCTTTCGTCATAAGGCGTGGAATTAGACCAAGGGTTGGTTTATCAAGTAGGAACTAGTCCTGTTCATTTCGGACGTAGGAGATCGAGACACAGCCCCAGGACTCACGAGAAAGATGTAGATCGATCGCCCCCTAGATAGACAACTACATAGAGGGCCTCTACTTCTCTATATATTCTTTCTTTCAAAACCTGCGTAAGATCAATATCACAACCAATGAAGTCTGCAAGTTTCACATCGTCGTCCGCTCCGATAGTTGGAGATATAGATAGATATTTAACAAAAAAAGAAAAAGAAAAGATATTAATAGATATCGGTAGTTGTCCGGTCGTACCCAAACAATAATATTCCAGAAGAAAATGCACCTAAGATCAAATATTTCGAGCCGGCTTCCGTAGAAAATTCAGACTTTCTTTTTGATGCTGCGATCACATAAAAACATAAACTTTGAGGCTCAATAGCTAAATACATGGCAATTAAATCATGAGCCGAGATCATAAAGAGCATACTGCGAGTAGGAAGTGAAATTAATACAATGGATTCAAAAGCATCAAACCTCTCTTGTTCGAAAAAATCAAAACACATCGAAATGGTACCAGCCGTACTTAATAATAGAAGGATTTGGCAGAAATATGTAAAATTGTCCCTCTTCAAAAGATTATTCCAGAATAAATGGGCAATAGTTAGGAGAGGTGCGCCAGCAGCGAGCAAAAGCAAGGTTATTAGATACCTCAGGAAAGCCCGGCCAGAACCACACGTGCAAGTTTCCCTGCATGTGGCTCGTCCGTGATAACTTCTTCGAATTTGCGTGAACTAGCGGACCGATCACTAAGTGAGGATGCTCCCTCCAGCATGAGCGAACCTTTTCTCCACTGGTTAGGAATGGGCGCCACTATCCCAGCCCGGATCCAGCCAGGTTCTATTGATCATGTCCTCTTCCCAACAGTTGTACTTTGTCTTGGGGCGTCTTTGGCTTGACGAGAGAAAGCCCGCCGGAGCCTTGACTTACTGTTTGCTTGCATGTTGGAGAAAAAAGTCT